CATGTTCTGACGAACATGCCTACTCTAATATACTATATAGGAATTCCTAGATAATACTAAGCTAGAAGTAAAGTTAGGACTGGAATAAAAAACATTCCAGAATAATAAGTATGTATAAGTCAAGGTACTAAGTACCTTAACTAGAGGTATAGGTACTAAGTACCTTAACTAGAGGTATAGGTACGGGTAGTTGATGTTCGTAAGAATGTTCGTAAGAACATGACTACCGTCTACGCTATAAGAATGTAAGTTAACATAAAGGTACTAACGTATCTTAAGAAAAAATATAGGTGTGGGTAGCTCATGTTAGTAAGAACATGCTTACGTCGCCTGTAAGGCTTAGTTAAACCTTTCGGGTTTATTTAACCCGTGAGGGGGCCGTCGTCAAAAAAAAATTATAAAATTTTCTTCCATAAAAAAATTTAATTTTCTTTCAAAATTAACTTCGTTAATTTTGTAAAGGTTTTTTCCGAATTGAAAATCTCGTTTCATTTTCAATTAATCTGCGTTTCATTTTCAATTAATCTGATTGTGGATTAAAGGCGGGTTCGTAAAAAAAAAATAAGGGTACTTATAAGAATAAAAACGAAAAAGATGAGAATTGACAAACGAAACAATTCTGATAAATTAAGAAGCAAGGGAATGTTCAAAAAAAAAAAAAATGTTTTTTCAATTATCGCCCGCTCGGCGATCCGACCCCTAAGGGCCCCGTTAGGGGGCGGGGGCGTTTGTCCGTCGCGTGAGGGGGACGAGACTTTATCAAAATAAAAAAAGTCCGCTCGTAATGAGAAAAAACATAAAATAAAAAACAGAATTCACATAATGAATTTTGTTAAGTAGAAAATAAAAACAATATTGTATTGAAAAATATGAAATTTTTGAAATTTTCATATACGAGGCGCCCGCAGACATCGTCGAGGACGACGAGTCTAGGTCGCCTCGTAGAGCTCGCCTCGGAGAGGCGACCTACAGTTTGTTTTTTTTGTAAGAAAATTTACCGGACAAAACCAAAGGTTTTTTCCGCTATCGCGAGTACGCTCGTTCGTAAATTTTCTGTAATCTATTATCTTAATAATATAAGATAAAGAAAAAAAAAATATCAATGGAGAGTTTGATCCTGGCTCAGGATGAACGCTGGCGGTATGCTTAACACATGCAAGTCGTACGGGAAAGATTTCTATTTTTCCTAGTGGCGGACGGGTGCGTAACACGTAAGAACCTACCTTTTGGAGGGGGATAACATCGGGAAACTGATGCTAATACCCCGTAATAGCTGAGGAGTGAAAGCGGTTTTCCGCGCCAAGAGAGGGGCTTGCGGCTGATTAGCTAGTTGGTGGGGGTAAAGGCCTCCCAAGGCCACGATCAGTAGCTGGTTTGAGAGGACGATCAGCCACACTGGGACTGAGACACGGCCCAGACTCCTACGGGAGGCAGCAGTGAGGAATTTTCCACAATGGGCGAAAGCCTGATGGAGCAATACCGCGTGGGGGATGAAGGTTCGTGGATTAGTTTATGGTCCACTTGTAAGTAAGGTTAGTTGTTAATTAACATATGACAATTTATCGAAGAAAATTCTATTACGAGGCGCCCGCAGACATCGTCGAGGACGACGAGTCTAGGTCGCCTCGTAGAGCTCGCCTCGCAGAGGCGACCTACAGAATTTTCTTCGAGAACGACCCCGCCCAAAGATTTTCAATATCCTAAAGGATATTGCCCGTGAGGGCAACTTCGATATTTGTTTTTTGTTAAGATTCATTAATCTTACTTACAATAATAAATTCGGTGAATACAGGGACGCTAAGGTATACAATAAATTAGTATACTATGCAAATCTGTAGCGAAGTGCGGGGAAATCTCAAGAAAAAAAAAAAATTGTACCCGTAAACGCCTAAAGACTAGTTAGTGAGGATGAGAAACCAATAATCTAACCACGAGCGCCGAACAACCTAATTTTTATTAGGTTGATGATATAGTCTAATCTTAAAGGAAACTTTAAGAAGTATTGTATAAATAACAATACGTTAATAATATGCGTAAACCCCTTTTCTCAGAGAAGAAGTTCTGACGGTATCTGAGGAATAAGCTCCGGCTAAGAGATTGGCCTCCTGTTTTGTGAAAAACAGGGAAAATTTTCGGCTCATAACGATGAATCCTTAATTTAAAAATAATGGATAAGGTGATATCGTGGGAAGTCTAAGAAACGTAAAATGAATTACGTAAGACCCCGTAACGACTGAGGAAAAGCATAAGCTGAGTACGAGATAAGATGATAGTTTTATCCTGGATAGTTTTATCCTGTTGGAATAAAACTGAAGTCTTATAAAACGCCGACTACTTTAAAAAAGAAAATAAAAAGTAGAATGTATAGTCTATGCCGAAGTTAGAAACTTCGGGCTACATGAACTCTGTGCCAGCAGCCGCGGTTTGGCTAAAATTGCCGCAATGTATCTTAAGATACATTAAGAATTCTGCTTATATTGAAGGAGCCTACACAAAAAGTAGGTAATTTCAAGGGAAGCTTCTCTTTAATTTAAAGAGATAGCCCCTTAACGACTGACCCGAAAGGGGAGACTGATTATTGTTTATCATAATATTTTAAACAAAATCGGTAATACGCAGAACCTTAGCACAATAAAAGAAACCTAGTTATGTGTAAACTAGAAAAACAGGAGAATAATAATAATTATGAAGATGCGATGAAAGTTGTTCGAGAACTTTACAAATAGTTACACATGGTTAACAACCTAAGGGTTCTGCTAAGGATAAGATATAGTCTGATCCCTATTGTAAAATAGGGTGTAATCGAATACAGGGGGAGCAAGCGTTATCCGGAATGATTGGGCGTAAAGCGTCTGTAGGTGGTTCTTTAAGTCTACTGTCAAATACGTTGGCTCAACCAACGGCAGGCAGTGGAGTACTAAAGAACTAGAGTGCGGTAGAGGTAGAGGGAATCCCTAGCGTAACAGTGAAATGTGTAGATTTTAGGGAGAACACCAGCGGCGAAGGCGCTCTACTGGGCCGATACTGACACTGAGAGACGAAAGCTAGAGGAGCGAATAGGATTAGATAAATCTGGGGCGCTCTAAAATATACCCCAAAGTGTCCTCATTTCACTGAAAGGTGAGATGTGAACCTAGCTATATCGGGGAAGGTCATGCTTAAAACATGAATAATCCCGAGGGAAGTATGTATTTATAAGGTATACCTTTTTAAAACATACCCCTTAGAGACTAAACACTCTGGAATTATAAAACTTTTAGGTGGAGTTTTATACAACTTTTGTACCAAAAGGTTCCAGAGTTGTTGCAACGCTGGGCTTCCGAAATAAAAGAGGCGGACAAAACAACTTTATTGCCCTCATGGGCAACAAAGTTGCCCGTCCCCTAAGGGCTAGGACCTTGTCCGTCGCGTGAGGGGAACAATTTTGTTGTTTTGTCCTGAGGAAAAAACCTTTGGTTTTTTCCGACTTGTTCAACCAGAATTTCGCGCATACGTGGAAGACTTTTATGAACGAGTTATAAACGGAAGATGATATAGTCCACTGGTGGGTTCACCTAATAAATGGCCCGCCTTTGACCCTAGTAGTTCTAGCTGTAAACGATGGAAACTAAGAGGGGGTAACCCCCTTCTGTAGCTAACGCGTTAAGTTTCCCGCCTGGGGAGTATGCTCGCAAGAGTGAAACTCAAAGGAATTGACGGGAGACCACACAATAGGTAAACCGATAATCTGCCTAGTGGCTTTGTGAAAAGCTATAGTCTTTTAAACACTAAAAGTCTTCTCGTCAAAAAAGAAATAGTGGCATAACAATAAACTTTATTGTTATGTAAGGCAAAAAACTGGCTCAAAACGACGAAAATCGAGAATTCTCGGCAACATCGTGGATTTTAAAATATACACCGGACCAGGGCCCCTTGGTTTTTTCCGACTCGTATAGTTATATTAGTTTGGTGTATAATATTTTAAAGTCTGTAACGACTCATTCGTATCTTAGTTGAGATAGTTTACTTTTTTAAAAAAAGTAAATAAGAATGGACTATACAAACGTATAGTAATACGGCCAGCTCTTTTAAGGAACTCCTTTTTTTATTTTTATTTTTATTTTTATTTTTATTTTTATTTTTATTTCAAAACTTATTGAGTTCCTCAAGGTTAACAACCTTTAATAAAAGATGAATGCATAGTCTAAATTCCATTGAAAAATGGATAGTCATAAATCTCTTTTGGGATTATGCGGTTTAATTTGATGCAACGCAAAGAACCTTACCAGGGTTTGACATGTCTAGAATTTTTCAGAAATGAAAAAGTGCTTCCTTTTTATGAAAGGAAGAACTAGAACACAGGTGGTGCATGGCTGTCGTCAGCTCGTGCGTTGACGTGTATGGTTAAGTCCTGCAACGAGCGCAACCCTCGTCTTTAGTTACTTTCCAAGTTCTCTAAAGAGACTGCGCGCGCAAGCGCTGAGGAAGGTGAGGATGACGTCAAGTCAGCATGCCCCTTACACCCTGGGCGACACGCGTAATACAATGGTTGGGACAATCAGAAGCTACCCCGCAAGGGCACGCCAATCTGTTAAACTCAACCCTAGTTCGGATTGTAGGCTGCAACTCGCCTACATGAAGCCGGAATCTATAGTAATCGCCAGTCAGCTATATGGCGGTGAATACGTTCCTGGTCTCTGTACACACCGCCCGTCACATCAAGAAAATAGCCAGCAGGCTAAGCCGTTAGCTTAACGCTTAGGTGAGAGCGACGTCCACCCTGAGGGCTGTAATCATGATGAAGTCGTAACAAGGTAGGGGTACTGGAAGGTGTCCCTGGATCACCTCCTTCTTATTAGGAATTTTCTATCTGATCCTCCTACCAGGAGGCTAGGACCTTTGGTCCTAGCCTAAAGGTAAACCCAAAGGGTTTAGGCTTACCTGCCCGTGAGAGGAGCTGACGCGTTAGATGGAAAAATAAAAGTATTTCCATCTATAAAGCGTAATGAGATAGAATCAATAAAATAAATTTATTTAAAAGGGTGACCTTAACCGAACATAAATTATACGTTCGGTTAAGGTCACCCTTATATATCTTTATCTAAAATAATTTTTAAGGGCTATTAGCTCAGTTGGTTAGAGCGTACCCCTGATAAGGGTAAGGTCAGAAGTTCAAATCTTCTATAGCCCACCCGTATTTTTTATACGGTATGCTAATATTTATATATTCTCTTATATGTTATGAATATATATCATATGTTACGATAACCCCAGAGTGGGTTATCGTGAGATCTCGTTATAAAAAAAACGTATGATATTTTATTTTGTGTATATTCGAGTTTATGGTTTAAGGGAATGTAGCTCAGTTGGTAGAGCATCGCATTTGCATTGCGAGGGTCGCGGGTTCGAAACCTGTCATTTCCACAATTATGAATTGAAAGTTAAAAAAAGGAGATAAATTTTATCTCCTTTTTTAGCGATTTTAAAAAGAAAAAAAAATAAATAAAAGAAACAAGAAACAAAAATTATAGGTCAAATGAACTTAGGCTTACGGTGGAGACCTAGGCACCCAGAGACGAAGAAGGGCGCAGATACCGGCGAAACGCTCCGGGGAGTTGGCAACAAACTTTGATCCGGAGATCCCCGAATAGGGCAACCTGTACAACTTCCAACAGAATTCATAAGTTGGAAAGAGGCAACCCAGTGAATTGAAACATCTTAGTAGCTGGAGGAAAAGAAAGCAAACGCGATTCCCGTAGTAGCGGCGAGCGAACCGGGAACAGCCTAAACCCATTTCCATTAGGGAATGGGGGTAGTGGGAAGACATTATAATTATAAAAAAAATAGAAAATAAGAGAAATTATCGAATAAAATTCTTTTACGAGGCGCCCGCAGACATCGTCGAGGACGACGAGTCTAGGTCGCCTCGTAGAGCTCGCCTCGCAGAGGCGACCTACAGAATTTTATTCGAGAATTCTCGAAGATTTTCAATATCCATAGGATATTGAAAACTTCGATAATTTATAATCTTTGTTTATAGATTTATTCTCTTTTAGAGTTTTCTAAAAACGAAACAGCTGAATCCTGTACCATAGATGGTGAAAGTCCAGTAGTTGAAATGAAAAAAAAAGAAAATGTCTTATTGTCTTATCCCGAGTAGCATGGGACACGTGGAATCCCGTGTGAATCAGCGAGGACCACCTCGTAAGGCTAAATACTCCTGGGTGACCGATAGCGAAATAGTACTGTGAAGGAAAGGTGAAAAGAACCCTCGTATAGGGAGTGAAATAGAACATGAAACCGTAAGCTGACAAGCTGTGGGAGGTTAAGAGCTGACCGCGTGCCTGTTGAAGTATGAGCCGGCGACTTAGAGGGAGTGGCAAAAAGGTTAAGGAGAAACATCCGGAGCCAACGCGAAAGCGAGTCCGAAAATTCGGCGAATATTTGTCATTTCCTCTGGACCCGAACCCGGGTGATCTAATCATGACCAACATGAAGCTTGGGTAACACTAAGTGGAGGTGTGCACCGACCGATGTTGAAAAATCGGCGGATGAGTTGTGATTATGTGCAGAAATTGCAATCGAACTCGGAGCTAGCTGGATCTCCCCGAAATGCGTTGAGGCGCAGCGGCAACGACGAGCTATCATAAGGTAAAGCTACTGTTTCGATGCGGGCTGCGAGAGCGGTACCAAATCGTGGCAAACTCAGAATGTATGATATTGCCTACCGTTAGCCAGTGAGACCCAAGGTGATAAGATCTTCGGTCAAGAGGGAAACAGCCCAGATCACCAGCTAAGGCCCCTAAATGGTTTCTAAGTGGAAAAGGATGTGAGAGTGCAGAAACAACCAGGAGGTTAGCTCATTTGGGCTTGCTTATAGAAAAAACTATGCTTATAGGAGTAACTACAAGTGAAAAAATCGGGTGAAATGCAAGAAAGCTACCGTGGTTTTATTAAAACAATAAAATTTTTAGGACAATGGTACGCTAATTTGCAGCGAAGTTTATTGAAAGATCATTTAAGTAAATAAAAACGTTCAACGACTAGGTGGTGAGGAGATCAACCGATAAGCCACTCACGAGAGCCCGACAACAAAACAGAGAAGTTTGTTGAAAACATAGTCTGAACTGTACAGAAATGTGCAGAAGCAAGAGATAAAAAACTCTTGATGTGCTTTTTTTAAAGCACAATCTCTAAACTAAAAAGCACAAACTCTAATCTTTAATTTAGAGTCTTTGTACTCTATTTAGAGTATTTGTATGGGCTTGCCCCATACCATTAATATTACCATACCATTAATATTATTTGAAAATTTATTAACTAAAAACAATAAAAAGTAAAAATTATGTTATTAAATAGTGCACAATTACGAGGGTTTTTTGAAGGTGACGGTGGAATTCAAATACGCGTTGATAAACGTAAGAATGGTTTAAGCTTTCGACCGCAAGCTAAATTTGGGCAAACAACAAAAAATGCTCAAATTTTAGAATGGTGTAAAGAAAGTTTACAAGCTAATATTGCAATGGCTGAATATGATGAAACTGACGCTTCGTGGTTTGTGTTTCCTTTTAACAGTGATATTGGTAAAAGATTTATTCAAATGTATCTAAAAAATAAACCAGTTAATCCTGGAACTTTAAAAGATTTTCTAATAGCTTTATTAATTTATCAATATCAAACGGAGCGTTACATACCATTTGAATCAGAATCAGCTTATTTATTACAAAATAAGCCTTACGAAGAACGTGAACGTATAGAGTTTTTAACACTATTATGGTTACGTTATCAACGTTCCGCATCACGAGAAACAAAAAAAACTCTCCCAATTTCACATTATCACGAGCATGTTAATGCAACTCCAGACGAAATAAGTTCAGCAGAAAGATTAGGTAACGAACTTTTACTTCCTATTTCTATGGAGGTTAATGATCTTGTATCAAATTTAGAAAATAATAAAATTCAAATTTGTGCAGATTATGTTGCATACTATCATGTAGCTGATGGCAGTCTTAGCTTTAATTTTCATAAACGTCGTTTAGCTGGTGGCAGACAAAACATAAAAATTGATCCACGTTGGACTATTTCTGATGATTTATTAGCTAAACCCCTTTTAGAGTGTATTGCAAAACAATACAACTTCTCTGGGTATCAGCCAATGAATAATCAAAATTGTGGTTATATTCACGCTAAAGGTTGGGCAAGAGCTAAAGAAGTTGTTATTCCTTTCTTTAAAGACAAACAACTTCACCTTCCTGATGTAATAGCCAACAAAGTTTCAAATTTTATTGAGGTTTGTGGATTACATTCTAATCCAAACACTTTTAAAGATGCACAGCTATTTCGATCTTATGTGCGCAAAGCCTATTTTTGTAATCCTGATAAAGGAAAACGTTCTGAGCAAACGTTTTCAAGAGATTACGAAAAGCTTATGGAAAATTTAATTTCTGACCGTCAAATTCAGTGAAATTATTAAAATAAATTATTTTAATTTAGAGATTATAACAAATTGTAGAAGCAGCTATCCCTTGAAAGAGTGCGTAATAGCTCACTGGTAAAGCGTTCTTGCGCCGATAATGGCCGGGACTAAGAAACCTGCCGAAGCTGTGAGATTCTTATATAAGAATCGGTAGGGGAGCGTTCTGTTATTGGGTGAAGTTATGGTGTAAACCAGAATGGACAAAACAGAAGTGAGATTGTTGGCTTGAGTAACGAAAACATTGGTGAGAATCCAATGCCCCGAAAACCGTTGGGTTCCTCCACTAGGTTCGTCCATGGGGGGTTAGTCAGGTCCTAAGGCTAGGCCGAAAGGCGTCGTCGATGGAAAACAGGTTAATATTCCTGTACTGATTCTATTGGGAACAAGGGACGAAGAAGGCTAAACTGAGACTACTAATGGATTATAGTGGAAGCGTCAAGGTGTTGAGAGTTAGAAGAAAAACTAAACTTGAGCTGAGGCGTTATCCCGATGACAATCCTTCGGGGTTGTTGTCGTCAGTGATGTCATGCTTCCAAGAAAAGCTTGAGCTCCATAACAATAGAATTACCTGTACCTAAAACCGACACAGGTAGGTGAGTAGAGAATACTAAGGGGCGCGAGAGAACTCTCTCTAAGGAACTCGGCAAACTGGCCCCGTAACTTCGGAAGAAGGGGCGCCTTTAATTTCATTAAAGGTCGCAGTGACCAGGCCCAGGCAACTGTTTATCAAAAACATAGGTCTCCGCAAAGTCGAAAGACTATATATGGGGGCTGACGCCTGCCCAGTGCCGGAAGGTTAAGGAAGTTGGTTAGAGAGCTTGTCTCTCGAAGCTGACGACCGAAGCCCCGGTGAACGGCGGCCGTAACTATAACGGTCCTAAGGTAAGGGTTAACGCTAGCTTTAGTAAAATCAAGCTATATGCTGGAAATCCTTAAAATAAACCATAAACAAAAGAGTTATTCAAGATAACCACAGCAAGAAAGACTAAGTAATAGGGTGGGTTTAACCCAACCCCAAACAACCTAGTATCCTCAGAGACTACACGCTTGACACTTTTACATAAGTGAGTATTATTAATCTTCTCTATTGTCTATCTTACAAACTATACAAATAAAAAAAAAAATTTAAATTATGAATAAAAACCTATATAAAGTTGAACAAAAAAGAGATACAAATGACATCTGTATACCAAAATATGATAATTATGTAATTCCAACTTTAGACAAAACAGCACCGGCTTCCAAAATTCTAAATAGTAAACAAGACTTAAGTGGTAAAAAATTTACTGTTAAAGATTCATTTGGTCGCGATGTAGTAATGTCGGCGGATTGGATTGCTGGTTTTACAGATGGTGAAGGAACATTAACAATAAATATAAACAAAAATCAAACATTAACATATAAGTTTCAAATACAACCAGTGTTTATTATTGTTCAGGGTGAAGCTGATTATTATTTACTAACAGCTATTGCGAACTTCTTTGGTTGTGGTTCAGTAACTGTAAATAGAAAGGATAAAACTTCAGTACGTTATCAATATCGCGTAAACAATTTAGAATTACTAACTAATATTTTTATTCCTTTCTTTGATAAAGTTTCTTTATTAACAAAGAAAAAAGATGAGTATTTCTTTTGGAAAGATCTAGTTATTGAACATAAAAATAAAACAAATCTAGATTCTTGGCCAAACAGTATGGTGGCTTTCCTAGAAAAAGCAAAGCTTTGGAAATGCCAAGGTACACAAACTAAACAAACTGAATCTTATATAGAAACGTGTGATAAATATATTGAAATTGTTAAAAGTATTCCTTCAGAGAACATAGAAAGATTAAAATAACACTTAGAAAGTGAAGATAGAGTCCAAACTCCAGCATGAGCTGTGAGACCTAACTCGTAAGGATTAGGGGGTTTATCTTAATAAAGATAAATTATATTGAGCGAAATTCATTGTCGAGTAAGTTTCGACCTGCACGAAAGGTGTAATGATCTGGGCGCTGTCTCGGAGAGAGACTCGGTGAAATAGACATGTCCGTGAAGATGCGGACTACCAATACTAGGACAGAAAGACCCTATGAAGCTTGACTGTATCCTGGAATTGAACTCGGGCTTTTCTTGCGCAGCCTAGGTGGGAGGCGTTGAAGGTCCCCTTCCGGGGGGGCTGGAGCCATCATTGAGAGACCACTCTGGAAGAGCTAGAGTTCTAATGGTGATCTTTGAAACAAGACACTTGACAGTTTCAGGTGGGCAGTTTTCCTGGGGCGGGAACCTTAATACAATGGGGTTGTATGTAAGTAATTACATATTCAAAAACTGGCTATATGCTGGAAGGAACTTAATATAAATTTAAGCGGACAAATTAGCTTCGCTAATTTGTCCTTCAGGAAAAAAACCTTTAGGTTTTTTTCCGGTAGTTACGTGATTAATTTCCAATCAGCAGGGAAGTTAAGCAAAAAACGCTTAACCCCTCAACGACTATATGCCGGAAGACTCTAAGAAATTAGAGTTTATAGTATAGTCTGAACTGAAGCAAAAAGCTTCAGCTCCCCGTAAATAAATTTTAATATCTGTATTATTCACATATACATATAAGGGGAGGTTTATTTCAAATAGAAATAAATGTAACATCCTTGCCCAAAGCGTAACGGAGGTGTGCAAAGGTTCTCTCAGTCTGGACGGAAATCAGACATTGAGTGTAAAGGCAAAAGAGAGCTTGACTGTAAGACCAACAAGTCGAGCAGGGGCGAAAGCCGGCCTTAGTGATCCGACGGTGCCGTGTGGAAGGGCCGTCGCTCAACGGACAAAAGTTACTCTAGGGATTAATGTTAGTCCCATCTTAGAGAAATCTAAGAAACAAGAAAATCGGGTGAAATGCAAAGAAAGCTTAAATAACAAATATCAAAGTTTTCAATATCCTAAGGATATTGAAAATCTTCGAGAAATGTTATTATGCCAATTTGCAGCGAAGATTACTCTAACAAAAAGAGTAATAACGTTCAACGACTAGGAATGATAATTCCCACGAGACCCCGACAGCTTTAATAAAGTTTCCCTCGGCTCGGCGCTTGTAACACGTAGTGTTACAAGCGCCCCCGTCCCGTGAGGGGGGCGGCCGAAAAGCTGATGACATAGTCTGAGCTTACCTTAAAAGGTAAGAAGTATAGTATAAACAACTATACGATAACATATCTGAACAGGCTGATCTTCCCCAAGAGTTCATATCGACGGGAAGGTTTGGCACCTCATCATGGGGAGGTTTATGTGAAAGCATTAATCCTTTATTTAGCTGTATGCTGGGACAGCCTTATATTTCTTTCATAAGGTCAATCAGCAGGGAAGTAACTTCAAGTTACCCTTCAACGACTACATGCTAAACATCTCTAGAATATTTAAAAGAGATGGTGATATAGTCTGAACTTCTAGAAAACTAGAAGAACAAAAAACCAAATTACATTTAAATCATTAAAAACTATCGCCCCCCTCACGGGTCGGCGATAGTTAATTTTCTAATAACATATTGGTTTTTTTTAACACAATTGCGATGTCGGCTCATCACATCCTGGAGCGGTAGTACGTTCCAAGGGTTGGGCTGTTCGCCCATTAAAGTGGTACGTGAGCTGGGTTCAGAACGTCGTGAAGTCTCGCGACTTTGTAAAGTAATTTACAAAAAAGAAAAACAATTGCCTCATATCGATGAAGCTCTAAAGTTTAATATATAGAAACTTTTGATAATATCGAGGGAAGTCGAGACCTTTTCTCTTAAAATATAGAACGAATGATAAAAATTTTAACAAAAACATAAAATATGAACAAAACAAATATGAACAAAGCGAATAAAAGCTTTCCCGCGAAACGCAAGAACGTTAAAATCACGAGAGAAATCCGTGATATTATACATGGTTATGTTATGTCTGATGGTTATTTACGTGAAGGTCAGTTAACTGTTGAGCAAAACAGTGAATCGTCGGCATTTGTTGAATGGTTGTATTCAAAATTAGAACACCTAACTACACGTAATGGCATAAAAGATGTTCAAAGGTTTGATAAACGAACTAATACCACAACTTATTCCAAACGTTTTTTCACTAGAAGGTTACTTAAAGGTTTTAATAAAATGTGGTATAAAGCCAGTGGTATCCACAAAAAAACAGGTAAACCTAAGTATGTTAAGACCGTACCTAAAAGTCTTGGCTGTTTCTTTAGCAAAACCTTTATAACTGTTTGGTATGCTGGTGATGGTACGAAAATTATTGGTAGTCGTGGTGCAAAAATAGAAGCAACTTGTTTCAATGAAGAACAAAAATTATTAATAAAAGAACTATTTAAGTCAAAATACGACATAAATATTCACATTAATAAAGCGGGTCTAAGCAAAACTGGTACGCAACAATGGACTTTTAATATTAATTCTGAAGATTATGATAAATTTCATAATATTATTACAGAAATTGATCTTCGGCCCCGCCCTAAGTTATTTCCAAATAAGCTTTGTTATTAATCATTCTATATATTTTAAATAGAATTCCGGTTTTTCGAAGAAAAACCGGAATCCGACGTTTTGTTAAGACAAAACGTTGAATAAATTCGGTCTTTGACCCCGTAACGACTTTGCGTTTATTCGCAGGATAGCTATTACCTTTCTTCTACAAGATCTTAATATAAGAAGTTTAAGAAGAAAAGTTAGCTATAACACGGCAACTCTTTTAAATATTATTTTAAAAGATGAAAGTATAGTCTAGTTCCTTAAGGAAACTTAAGGTAGGTCTAAGAATATATTTGATAATTTATTCTTGGACACAGAGACAGTTTGGTCCATATCCGGTATTGGCGTAAGAGCATTGAGAGGAGTCTTTCATAGTACGAGAGGACCTGAAAGAATGTGCCAATTGTGTACCAGTTCTCATTCCAATGGGAAACGCTGGGTAGCTATGCACAGAGACGATAAAAGCTGACAGCATCTAAGTTTGAAGCTCACCTCAAGATGAGTGCTCTCTAATTAGGTCGCGGGAAGATCACCCGTTTTATAGGCGTTAGGTCTACAGTCAGTAATGGCTTGAGCTGAGACGTACTAAAGACCAATTGATTTTGATCTAAACAGGGGCTCACGGTTACTTTCTTCGAAAGTAACCGTGAGCCCCCATTCAGCCCCTATGGGGCTAATATATGAATATTATTCTTATTCATTTTTAGAATAAACATTAACCCCTTGGTGCTCCATGTCAGGTTGGACCCACACCTACTCCATCTCGAACTAGGTTGTGAAATAGCCTGAGGGTCTCAATACTAAATGAGCGATCATTTGGAAAATGAGACCTAGTGCCAGGGAAAACATAAGAATTAAAAACACAACGACCCGTGAGGGGGGCGATAGAATGAAAAACACAACGACCCGTGAGGGGGGCGATAGAATTAGAAACACAACGACCCGTGAGGGGCCCCTCACGGGGAGGGAAACGCGGAGATCTCGCAGAAGTGATACTTCTGCGACATGTAAAATTAATCATGTAAAATTAATCATGTAAAATTAATCATGTAAAATTAATCATGTAAAATTAATAAAGAGCTGTTTAAAGCGGTTTAGTGCGATTAGTTTAGTGCGATTAGTTTAGTGCGATTAGTTTAGTGCGATTAGTTTAGTGCGATTAGTTTACCCGTGAGGGGGGCGGTGCGTAGTTTAGTGCTATTAAGTGCGATAAATCGCAAACAAGATATTCATATTAATCGCAGACAAGATATTCATATTAATCGCAAATAAGATCTTAATCGGAAACAAGATATGAATATGAATATGAATGGGAAACAAGATATGAATATTCATATTGAATATGAATGGGAAACAAGATATGAATATTCATATTCATATTAATGGGAAACAAGATATGGATATTCATATTGAATATGAATGGGAAACAAGATATGAATGGCAGACAAGATAACGGGTAAAAAAAAAAATGAGCATTCTTTTTATTTTTTATAATTTATTAATTGAATTATAAAAAAGTGAAGAACCATTAAAACTCTAATTTGGCTTAAGTTACTAGTTGCCTAAAAAGACTAAAGATTTGTAAGTGGGTACAAAGCCTTTTTTTTTTATGTTAAAAGAAAAAGCTAAAACCTAAAAGGTTTATGCCTATTTGAAGCGAAAAACTTTTTTCTGTCCGACCCGTGAGGGGGACTCGCGAATTCGCTGGTACGGATTTTTCTTTGAGAAAAATCCGGTACAAGAAAAAAGAAAAAAATTGTTTATACCGCGAGCCACGCGAGCCGCGTGCCTGCGCAGAGCGCCAAGGCGCGCTAAAATCGTAAACAACTTATTAATTATGTCACAAAACTTTTAACTCTTTAAACGCATCATGATCTCACTATGATCTAAACTTTCCTAATATATTTCTAACGCCAACGGATTCCTATATTTAGTTATTCTAAAATATAACAACAAAACCTTTTTATATAAAACAAACTAAAATTTATCGTGTAAGACAACGTGTAAGATAACGTGTAAGACAACGTGTAAGATAACGTGTAAGACAACGTGTAAGACTAAGACAACATTTCAAAGAAAATAACCAACGCATAAAACGTAAAGCTCTTATACAATTCTAAAAACAAGAATATTATAACCGAGATTTTTATCTTAAGATTGCCAGTCCTATTATTAATAGTAATTCTAATTTTTTTAATTCAGTACGAGCGGACTTTAAAGTATCGTCCCCCTCACGGGTCGGATTGTCGACCCCCTAAGAGCTAGGACTTTTTCCGTCGCGTGAGGGGGACGATAATAAAATTCACTAACGACCTTTCTATTTCGCAACGACTAGCTGTAAAAAACAAAATTATTGTTAGAGTGTTATATAAAATTATAAAATTATAAAATTATAAAATTATAAAATTATAAACTTATAAAGTTATAAAGTTATAAAGTATGATGATGGCCTGTACAATACGATACCCCCATCAGATACATATGATATCTAAAGGTTTTAAAAGGAACACACAGAATGTAAGTAATAAGACGCCTTTTAAGACGTTCTCTCCAATCCATAAATCCAACCTGATAGTTACCCATCATTAGGCTCTTTTCCACATGGATGATTTATTCATTATAGTAACTTATTTGTTATACCAGAAAATTCTTATAAATGATATGATATATTTTTATTAAGAAGTTTGATGTCACTATTAATCTTTTTATAAACATTGATTTCTTCTTCTGGCAAATATATTGAATTTTAATTCTTTCTATGGGAGCAACCTGAGGCACCTTTTAATACTCTAGTTGTAGTTTTAACTAAACTGTTAGTGAATTAATAAAATTTAATGTTTCTCGCATGGCGAGATGATTCAAACATCGTAATCAGTTCTTTTAAAAATACTGGTCAGTAGTAGTGTATAATGAAAAGTAGGGGTTTTAAAAATAATTTAATATTACTTTTACAATTTTAGACTATAAGGGAGTTGGTTAGAGTTTTCTAAAGATGAGCTTTTAAATCAATTCTCCTACAATATATGTTTTATTTAAAAATAAAGAATATTTTTATAAAAAAATCTAATAAAAACTAAAAAAGAATTAAAGCGAAACGGTAAGGCGGACAAAACAACTTTGTTGTTTTCCTCACGGGTCCGACTATTTTATAAAAAAATAAAATAGTTATATTTATATTTATATATTTAAAAACAAAAAATAATTATTAGGTAATTAAGAATTATACATAGATATGACCTAATAGAAAAAAAGAATCCAATACAAATAATTTATTTGTTGGATTAAAATAAATTATTTGTATTGGATTCTGAATAAATAAAACATTAAAAATGTGAATAAAAAAAAAAAATAAATTATAGAATTTATAATTTTATAGATTTTTTTAAGAGACGTTTCCCTCACGGGCGGATTTTTCTCAAAGAAAATCCGAAAGAAATTTTTTTATTTTTTCCCTTGCGCGAGACTGTTTTAAAACAGCGACTAGGATAAACCCTTCGGGTTTACCCTGGAAGGGAAAAAAATATGAGAAAATATTTTCGAAAAATCTATTAGAAACCCGTCCCCTAAGGGCTAGGACTTTATCCGTCGCGTGAGGGGGGACCTTTTGTTTTTTCCCTTAAGGGCTAGGCGTCCCTCACGGGCGGGCCCGTGAGGGACGCCGTCGCCTGAGGAAAAAACTACTTGGTTGTATTGTCCGCCAAAGAATAAAAAATAAAAAGATAATAATGTCCGCGTTTTTCTATAGAAAAACGCGGAGATCTCGCAGAAGTTATACTTCTGCGAAATTATAAATCAATATAAACTAAAAAGCCTGTACCAGCTGGAATTAAATTGCCTAATATAACATTTTCTTTTAAACCTTTAAGGAAATCTTTTTTACGAAAAAGGGCTGCTTTACTTAAAACACGAGTAGTTTGTTGAAAACTAGCAGCTGATAAGAAACTATCAACTTCTAAAGAAGCTTTTGTAATACCTAAAACTAAAGGCTCGTACGTTATTTTTTTCATTAAAAAAGTATTTATTTTTTCAACAAAAAATAAATCAAGAACTTCACCCGCAAAAAAGCCTGTTTGAGCTCCATCAATAATTCGAACTTTTGAAGTCATTTGCTTAACAATAACTTCAAGATGTTTATCAGAAATGGTAACACCTTGGGCTTTATATACCCTATGAACTCCATCAACTAAAATTTGTTGAATTTTATAAAAACTTTGACGTACGGCTAAATCTAAAGGCAATTTAGAAGAATAACGCTTAAATAAACTTTTTAATAAATACGGTAAACTATCACGAAAGAAACGTCCACGTTTTGTAGTGCGAGCTTCAAAAAATTGTTCCACTTTAGGAATACCCTGGATAATATCACCAGTTTTTAATTTTTGGTAAGATAAAGTAATAACTGGAGTTTTAGCATCAATAAAATCATTATCGAACTTATGAAGTATACCTTTAGGTGAAATAAAAATAGGTTGAGAACGACGTAATGTTATTTTTTGATTGTTATAATGAATTAATTGGCCAGAAGCTTGAATAGCAGTTGTATTGGTTACAGGATCTCCATAAACACAAAAATCTCCTAAACGTATTTTAATATTTAAATCGTGAGGTTTTCCACCTGTTAAATTTGAAACTTTTAACAGTTTCGATTCAATATTTGAAATAACTCCTTGATTTTGATAATTATTTTTAGACTGTTCATAATCTTCTGGAGATAAAATTGAATTATTAGATTGTGAACTAGTGGGTGGGTGCATTGGAGAAGGTAAATTACCTTCATGAAGTTTACATGCTAAATCAAAGTCTAATTTAACATCAGTCATATTTAAAAATCTAACTAAAATATCATTAATAGGATAGCTAGGTTGATTTTTATTTAAATAATCAAAATGAGACGTTTTAACAATATCATTTTTATTTTGTTCTTTATAAGACGATTGGTTAGAATTTATAGAGGGGTCCGTTGCATTTTTAAATCTATTAGAATACTGGCCTTTAGGTGCTAAATAATAACTAATTAAATTAGAACTAGTTAAAACCATACATCCTTTAGTTACATTTAATAATACTACTTCGCCATTAAAAGGACTATAAACATTTGTTTTGGCTAAGGGTCTTACACCTAAAAACATTTCATTTCGTTGACTATATGAAAATAAAGTTGAACTTTCATTATCACTTGGTGATAATTGATTAGATAGTAATTTTGAATTTGAGAATGATTTATTTTTTCTTCCTATTGCTTTGAAACGTTTTGGATATAATTTTGAAACTCCAAAAAAGTCTCTTTGAAGGTTCTCAAAAGTTAAAATAGGGTTTCTAAATTTATAAATATTTTGAAAACAAAAACATGGACTTTCAACTAATCTTGGTATGAAATCAGCCTGAAGACTTTGTGTTATGCCCGAACCCGCCATATTAGTACCTGAACCCGCCTTAAAAGTGGATAAAAACTGTTTAAAGGTCGAATTAAAAACAGACAAGTCTCCCAGTTCATGCAGATTAAATAAAGATTCACTACTTTTTTGGAATTTCCACGTTTGCTTTCTAATTTTTGGATGAATTTTTTTACGAAATTTTAAAAAATTTCGTTGGGTTAAATAAAAATTTAAGAACGATACAAACTGAGATGACAATAATGGAAAACCACGAGACTCAAAATTTGATAGAGGTTGATATGATAAAGAAACATTTTGATCTTTAAAAATAGAATCCATACCCATTGGTCGACTATACGATATATAAAAAGGTGATAAATTAATAGGTCGTTTTTGAACATTTAAGCCTCGATAATAAGAAGTATTATTTTTTTCATTACCCAAAGAGGTTTCAATTGCAAAATTTTTATCGATAGACATTGGATAAATTTTGATATCACTTGTTGGGAATTTACCTATAGATTGAGACGCAACTTTTTGTCGATTATATTGATGACTTTGAAAAAGTTTCTTTTTTAATAAAGAACTAAAATATGGATTAATTAAAGTAGTTTTATAACGCTTCTTATGGATATTTCGACTAAGTTTACAAATTTTATAAGCCGAATCATCTTTTAAAGTTGATTCATGAACATAAGTTTTTAATTCTTTAGAATTCATTTTCATATATTCTTCTATAGGTTGAATAACTAATACAAGATTATTATTTTTATCATTATTTTTATCATTATTTTTATCATTATTTTTATCATTATTTTTATTGTTTTGATAAAAACATTTGTCTTCTAAGAGTTGAAGTTGATTTAAATAAGAAAGTAACATTTGACGTTTTTGTTGAATGAAATCCAAATTAAGATTTTTGTTTTGGCTTTGCTTTTCAGAATAAAAATCAGAAAAGTGTAAAGAATTTTCTTTAGCAGGAAAAAATTCTTTATTTTTTTCCTTATTATTGAATACATCGTTTTCTGAAGTTTTCAAAGAAAAGGTACCATTATTATAATTTAAAACACCATTATTAGTATTAGAATCGAAAGTGCCATTATTAGTATTATAATTTAAAACACCGTTATTAGTATTAGAATCAAAAGTGCCATTATTAGTATTAGAATGGAAAGTGCCATTATTAGAATTGTATGAGACTTTAAAATCTTCAAAATTTAATAAAAAATCAGATTTTCTCTGATGGCTGGGCTGAAATATTGAAGAGTTTAAATTTAGCGAAGCAGCCAGAGGGCGGGGCCGATTGAAAACTTCAATCTTTTGTCTTTTTGTGGAACTATTTTCTCCCTCGGCTCGTTCCCCCGTGAAGGCGGCCGAAAAGAAATTATGGATAGAATCTTTGTTTTGCTGATCAGATTGTATATCAGATAAATCAGTAGGTAAAATAAAGCGAGATTTAAAGTTTTTAATACATTTTTTATTTTTAAATCTAGAGGCTTCTAATAGAGAATAAGTTATATCTTTGTTATTTTCGGTTGTATTGTTTTTATAAAAACTTAAATTTGATAATAAATCTGAATCATTGAATGTTGAAAATAAAAATTGTTTTTCAAAATTAAAAACATCTGTTATTGAATGACATTCTAAATAAAGAGGTCTAGACGCATTTAATTGAAGATCATTAATTTGTCCTGGATAAATAATTGTTTTGTGATAAGCTGCCATGTTTAAAGAGTTTGTTGTTAAATACACCCAACCTTTTTTAAGATTTAGATGAGTCATTCTTAAAAAAGTCATTGAATTTTTATCATTAGTTGAATTAGATTGTAAAGTATGAGTATACTTACTTTTAACATTAGAAAATTCTTTAGAATTTTCTTCTCTTCGTAAATTTACTTTTGTTTTATTATTTTCAAAATTAACTTGGTTAATTTTGTAAAGGTTTTGTTTCGACTTTTGTAAAGAAATATTAATTTTGTTTCTCAAACGAGGGGAAATACTGTAAAATAGTTGTTTAAAATTTAATGAAAGTAAATACAATGAAAGTTGTTCTTTATGAGTAAAACAATTAAGTTTTTTGATTTGATTTTTTATGGAATTTGAAATTATATTCGAGAATCTATATGACGTAGAAATATTAACTTTTTGTGAATCAAGAGTGTTTTGTTTTATACTACCTGAAATTTCAGGTTTATTGATATTATTTTTTATAGTGTGAAGTGTTTTTAAACCGGTTTTTCTTTGAAAAACCGGAGATGTTTTTAAAAGTTTATTTGTAGAATTGATAATAAATAAATCGTCTGTCTTAAAAGAAGTTAACCATGTTTGTTTTTGTTTTTTCTCTTTAAAAGAAGCTAAAGTACAAAATGTAATAAAATGAAAATAGAATGAATTGAAATGATTATTTAAAGGAAAAACGGGTCGGAGACCCGTAAGGGCACCTTTTGTTTTTTCCTCAGAACAAAACAACTTAGTTGTTTTGTCCTTCCCTTTCAAAGAGGTAATAGATTTACTTTTATTATGCATTTTATTAAAAATACTATTCTGTTTTTGACTAAGTGATAAATTTGATTTTTTTAGACAATAAATCCATTTTTGATTAAACCCAAAACTCTGATTAATAGACGATTCTTTATATTGTTTAAACGTACTAGAATTGAATACATTATTATTATTATTATTATTATTATTATTGTTATTGATATTGTTTTTTATGGATACAAAATCATATTCGTTTTTCTTTAAAGAACCGATATTTCGAAGAAAATTCTCCGAATTTTTTTCAACATGCTCTAAATTCGAACCCTCATACGAATTAAAACTAGTTAATAAAGATGGAAAGTCGATAAAAGAAGTAAAAGGTTTTAAATGACCTTGACGATTAATTTGTAAAAAAAGAGGCAATTTTGAAAAAAATAATGACGGACAAAACAACTTTGTTGTTTTGTCCTGAGGAAACCCGTGAGGGTACCAAAGGTTTTTTCCGACAGCATCTGTTGGACGTATATTAATATAATTATTAAACGAAGCAAAAGAATCCGATAATGGTTTTTTACTTGAGAAATTCACCGTTCTTATTAATTGAAAAAATTGACTAGGAACCCATAATATACGTTTATTAAATAATAAATTCAAGTTATTATTTACATTTATATTTTTAATCGTATTGTTATCTTTTGAGGAAACATTATTGATGAAACGAGTATTTAGCATAGATGAATGAAAATGAGTTGTTTTATCTTTGTTAGAACTATAAAGATTATCAAATGTAGATTTAACACATAATTGATATGAATTTTTCCAACGCATACCAAATTTACGACATTTAGAGATTTCCGAACTAAGTGGTTTAAATTTACTTTGTTCTCGTATAAAACCTTTAAATCTATTTATTTTAAAAATAGAAAAGGGTTGTAAATCGTGTTGTGTTTTTTCATAGTGTAATTCTTGATTTACTTGTTTTATAAAATCAGCTTTAATAGAAGATGAAAAAGACTGTTTTTTAAAAGACATATTGGCATTTGATAAACGTAAATTTTTCTTATTCTGTTTATCTTTTGAAGATAAATTAGCGGACAAATTAGCTTTGCTAATTTGTCCTTCAGGAAAAAAACCTTTACGAGCGGACTTTAAAGTATCGTCCGCTCGGATCGCCGAGCGGGCGATAGGTTTTTTTCCGGATAACTTTTCTTTTCTTTGTAAATGGATAATATTTTTATTTGAAGAATTTTTATTTTCTTCCTTAAAAAGTTTCTCAAAAATCATAAAACCTCCTGTAGAAGTTTGGGCTTGGTAAGGGAACCAATGTAAAAGAGTTCGATTACCTTTGACGTTTTGTTTTTTTTGAGGAGTTTTAAAATTATTTTGTTTTACAAGGTTAGGACTTATATTAGGATAAATTTCATACATTCTAAATAATAAATCATTGCCTAAAGAGTTAGCACCAAAAAGATTATCTTCAAAAGACGAAGATTTTTTTCGAGAAGTTAAAATATAACCGTATTTTTGAAAACGTATTTTTAAAATGTCAAAAAAGAAAAAAGGTTGTGCTATAGAAACATTTGAAGCATCTATTCCAATGCCAGAAATATCTTTATTTAAAATATTTTGATATGAAGTAGGACTTAATAATTTAGGTAATCTATATGATAAATTTTTACTACCAAATTGTGGTTCTGTCGACGTATAATACATCTTAGCTGGACCATTATTAAAATTAACATTCCATTGTGTCTGATTCATAGAACTATTTGTATTAACTAAATCTCCTAATTTAGGAAAACAAGTTTCACCTCGTAAATTTAATTCATAAATTTTTCCAGATAAAACCCATGCATAACCCCAAGTCCAAGATTCATATAATTTATCTATATAATTTATGTTTAAAGAATTGTTTAAAAAAGAGGTATCTTTTGGACCCGTTTGAGTTATATCGGAAATTGGCGAACTTTGATTCTTTTGGTTACGAATTTGTGCTAGACCAGATTCTATAAGTTTAGCATCACCCACAAATTTTTCACGAAAACCTAAGGTTTTCGAGTAAAATTGACCTTCATATTCTGATTGAATTGTTAATTCAGCAACATCGGTAGCATTACTTTTTCGACTAATTGTGGATATTTGAGCAATTACTTCTTTTTCATTAACAGATTGTTTATTACGTATATATAAAAGAGTATAACTTGGTATTTTGAACTTACGTGTTGAAGATAATGACACAGTATTTGGGTCAATATTTGTATTTATTTTTATGTCTTTAGCAGACATATCAGAAGAATGTTCTGCACTTGTTAAGGAAGTAAATTTATCTTGAGAATTTAAAAAATTAACTTGGTTAATTTTATTTTGTTCAATTTTTTTAACAAAAAACGAACCTTCACCCTTTGTTAAAAATGCTATTTTACCTTCAGGTGTACGTATTAAAGTACCAGGAATAGCAGTAGGATATTCTACCATAGCATAAAAAGGTGCTCTAATTTGATCACTAATATCTCCTGAAAAAACACCTCCTGTATGAAAAGTTCGCATTGTTAATTGTGTACCAGGTTCACCAATTGATTGGGCAGCGACAACACCTACAGCTTCACCAATAGATACTAAAGTAGAACCTTGACCTAAACTCCAACCATAACATAATTGGCAAATTAATTGATTTGTTTCACAAGTAAGTGGAGAACGCACAAAAATTTTATCAAATTTTTGTACAATAGAAAGAGCTAAATCCATTGTAATTTCTTGGTTTCTTTTTGCTAATATTGGATATTGACGTAAATCTGAATTTTTTTCTTTTTGCTCGTGCCCGTTCCCGGTTAGATTTTGCGGAGCAAATCCGTCAAAAGATGAATTTTTTAAAGCGTCATTAATAGAAGACGACGGACCTTGTCCTAGCCTTCCAGGAAACTTACTTGGTACATTTTCTTTAATCTGATCTTTTGGAATTTGATTCTGATCTTTTGAAATTAATGAAGTATCTATAAGATCACGAGCTAAAATACGACCAACCACCCTTTGTATTAAAGAATGTATAGTCTTATTTCCTTCTTTCATGTCTTTTAAAAAAATTCCTCGATGTGTACCACAATCAAAATGAGATATAATTACATGCTGTGCTACATCAACTAAACGTCGTGTTAAATAGCCAGCATTTGCTGTACGCAAAGCAGTATCAACAATACCTTTTCGTGCTCCGTAACTAGAAATAAGATATTCTGTTAATGTTAATCCTTCACGAAAATTACTTCGAATAGGAAAATCAATAATTTGCCCTTGTGGATCAGCCATTAGACCTCTCATACCCACTAATTGTCGAACTTGAGATATATTACCTCGAGCTCCTGAAAAAGCCATCATATAAACTGGATTTAAAATATCAGTAGCTTCAAAATAATCAATAACTTCTTGTTTTAAACTTTCACTTGTTCTATGCCAAGTATCTATTAAACGTTGAAAACGTTCTACACCTGTTATTTCACCTCGTGTATATTGATGTATTGTATTTGTTGTAATTTTTTCTGCGTCAAAAATTAAATCGGATTTTCTATATGGAATTTTTAAATCATCAATACCTAATGAAATACCTGCTTTAGATGCATATTCAAAACCGATGTTTTTTAATTGTTCTACTAATTTTACTGTTTTATTTTGTCCATAATTTTTTAAAAACCATAACACAAAATTTTTTAATCGTCCTTTATCAAAACATTGATTGAAAAAACAATGTTTTAAAAAATCTTTATCAGGTGGATTTGAATGCGTTTCAATACGAGGTTTTATACCTTTAGACCAATACCCCAAACCCATTGGTTTCAATCTTTTTGGAGGACAAAACAACAAAGTTGTTTTGTCCTGAGGAAAAAACCTTTGGTTTTTTCCGACAACATATCCTGATTTTATAGACGGATAATTTCCTATCACTGAACTTTTTTGAGAATAATAAACTGTTTTTTCCCAAGTCATTGTTCTCTCCTTAAAATACAATTATCTGATAGTTAAGGCTATTTTAAAAATAAAATACCGGAACCCGTCCCGTGAGGGGGGGGCGGCCCCGCCCAAAGTGCGTGCCGATGGAAAACTTCGATATTTTCTAAAATTTCAAAAGCATATCGATTTTTATTCGCCATGTGGGTTTTTCTTCAAAAAACCGCCATGAGGTGAAAAAAAAAAAAAAAAAAAAAGCGGTCAGAAGGGTTTAACATCAGCGAAGCAAAACACGACGGCCGCCCTCACGGGCAGGCTAGCCAGGCTAGGCGGATTCGCTTGCGAATCCGCCTAGTCTTCAGGTAAACCCCAAGGGTTTATTATCGCCGGAAAAAGCGGAGCCGCCCTCACGGGTCAATCGGCCCCCGCCCTTCTGACGGCTTTGCTATATTGAAAAATTCGATAGTTTGTAAAATTGAGTTTTTGTTTTTTTGTTATTGCCATACTTTAGATAATAAATTTTATTTAATAAAATTCTCCTTTTCTTGAAGCAGTTAATTTGTTAATAAATTATATATAAACTCTATTCACGTAAATAGAATTTTTAATAAACTTAATAAATTTTATTTATAACTAAAAAACTATAACTCAAAATAATTTTAATCTAATATTTAATAAAGCTTTACAATTAAGGTTAATTATAAGTTTTATAACTTATAGCCTTTTTTTTTTACTTTCAAAAAAAAAAAAAATTTGAGCGGAAGAAAAATCTTTCATTTTTTTCTTATCGCCCCCTAACGGGTCGACGATCCGAGCGGACTCGCGAGTCCGCTCGTACGGATTTTTCGTTGAGAAAAATCCGGTAGATAAATTTTATAATTTTAATAAATCTATAATAGATAAAATTAAGATGTAATTTTAATTTCTATTATATGTTTAACAAGCTACTAATAAAATTAGTATTAGTAACGGATTTTATTTTATATTTGTAGCATTTTACTTTTTGTGGATTTTTTTCTTCCTCTTTAAGTCGATTTTATAAATATAAACGCAAAAATAGAAATCAAGGCGGGTTAGTTCGAATCTAAAAAAATAAATAAATAAAAAAAAAAAAAATACTAAAAAAAAAAAATTATAAAAAAAGATATATATTGTTAGTGATTATGAATAATTATCAATAATAATCTCAATTGTCGATAAATCTGTAATAATCTCAATTGTCGATAAATCTGTTTGTGGCGAAAAGATCAAAATAGTTTTTTTTTACTAGATAATTTTACTAGAATATAAAAGGATTCTAGATAATAATAAAATTTATTATTTCTCTTAGAAGAAAATAATATTTTTAAATAAGTTAGATTTTATGGATAAAACTCCAACTAACAAAAACTAACAAAAAATTTAAGTTCCATTGGTATAAAACAATAAGTAATTAGAGTTTCCCTGTATGAAAAAGAAAATGATCCTACAGGGAAACTCTAAAAAATAAATTCATGTCCGCGTTTCCCTCACGGGGAGGGAAACGCGTAGATCTCGCAGAAGTTATACTTCTGCGATATGTTTTATTAAAGAAAATGCAACATATACGATTTGGGTGAAAAATCCGCTTTATTTAAAGAGAAAAACGGAGATAGTTCGAATCAGTGTTACAGATACCTCTATATATATAAAATTAAAAATTATAGAAGCGCAGGATAAATAAACTGATCCTACAAGGAAAGTTTAATATTGAATTATATTTAAATATAAATATAACATAATTAAATACAAATTTTTATTTTTTATTTAACTTAGATAATTGTTGTTTGTAAAAATAATTAAAAGTAGACTTTTTAGTCTTTTTAATTTCAGGTGAATAATAAAGAAGAGCTAATTCTAATTTTGTATCAAATTGTCTTATTTTAGCTTGTATATCTTTAGTAGTTGGTAATTTTTTAGCAGATATATCCTTTAACCAAATATAATCCGGATACTGAGGAGATAAACAACGACCTTTTACTGTATCGACAGGTATATTAGTTTTTCTAAAAACCTCTTTTAATGATTCATACCACTCACCTCTAATAATTACAGGATACTTAAATGATTTTGGTAAATAAGGTAATTTTTCAGTACGAGCTTGTTTGTTTGAACGTGGTGGGATAAGATTAGCAGCACGTAAAAGATAATTTTGAAGAATAATTTCTTCCTTCTGAGTTAACGGATTATATAATCTATTTGGATATTTTACTGAAGCTTCTTTACGAACTTTTTTTTTCAAGCATCCAAAGATCTTTTTTATCAATATTCCCTGCATGAATAATTGCAGAATAATAGAATTCTGCATCAAACTCCCCAATATTACTAACTATTGGTCGATAAGTCTTTAAAACTTCAAGACTTTCAACACCCCTTAACGAACCCGCCTGAAACTGTAAAGTAGAAATATTACGTATATGACGCTTAAAAACAGGACGGCTATCAGCCTGTAGACTTTCACCTATATAAAAATTACCCGTGGCTTTATGTAAAAATAAATATACACAACCACCAGACGAAGGAAATGGTAAATTAGGATATGATAATCCAAATTTTGACCAAGAATCTGTTAAGGGAATAAAGTTAGGTCGTACAATACGTGGATCGTTTTTATAAAGAAACTTTTTAACGTAGGGGTTTTCTGAGATATTAATACATTTTTTACCAACTTTTTGAATTAGAAAACGTTCTACTTTAGTACGTTCTTTTTTATCACAACCTGGACCCATTATAACAGAATAAGCATATACATTAGGTCTATTTCTTTCAAAGGCTTGTCTAACTGACAATTGGGGTGTGTAACGTCCTTTTAAGTTTGTTATTTCTTTTGAAATATTATTACTTTGTCCAATATAAACAAGATCATCTTTTTCAAAATATATACAATAAACACCAGGCTTCTGGACATTTGCTTTATATAAGGTTTGAACACCTAGTATATCCTTAACTTTCTGAACATTATTACGCTCAACTGTTACACCTACTTGTTTGTCAGGTGTTAAAACGACATCATCTAATTTTTTTAAAGTCATAAATTTTTTTTTATGAATGAATAAAAATTCTCTGAATTTTTATTCATCCGACGTTTTGTCTTTGACAAAACGTTGTTAATTTTTTTATATTATTTGTTTTATTTATAGTATACTACTTTTTATTATAGCCTAAGTCTATATACTATATTTTTATATAAATATTTCTATATTAGTTTATTATACTAATTCTTTAAAATTTTATTAAATTAATTTAATATAATATATATTTATTTTCTAATAGTCCGCCAATACCGGCGGACTATTAATTTATTTAACAGTTATATTTATGGAATTTTTTTCTATAAAAATGATTAACATCTTTAATATTATAAATATCACCTGGCCAATTGTTAATTAGAATTACTTCTTGTTCTCTACGTCTCTCCACATCTAAGTAATCTAAACCATAACTCACAACAAAAAAACTTAATTTATCTATTTCATTAGGAGAAATACTATATCTTAAATATTTGTTTGCATGTGTACCTTCGAGTAACGCAGTTTTATGTTCTAAAAACCTTCGTTCCAAGTTATTAGTTTCTCCAATATAAGAAACGTATGTATTGTTGTTATAAATCACATATAAACCAGGATCATTTTTTATAAAATGAAATAAACTTTTTTCATTTTTCCAATTAACTGTTTTAATAAAGCACTTATAGAGGACGTCAACAAGTAATAAAAAATGATCTTCATTAAGACGAGAGCGAATATAATCAGATAACAAATTTTTAAAAAGATCAAAATCAGAATCTAAAGCACCAAAAAAGTTAAAACAGAAATTATCTAAATAGTACCTTGTATCACGACTATAATATAAAAACGATTCTAAAAAATCATTTTTATCCTTAAAATTTTCTAATTCTGCTTTAACAAAAGGTTTTGAATAAATGAAACCAAGCGTCTCCTCGACGCTTGGTTTCCAATCCTCATAAGAAGTGAAGCGAATATTAAAACCCAAATTCGCCCCCAGCATTTGAAACTAAACCACGGAAGAAAACAGTATCCGTAGTTTGAACAACGTTACCACGAGAAAAAGCGGGTACTAAACGTATTAACGGAAAATAAGATAATATTATATCTTCTCCGTAACTTCTTTCCAATTCAGACCAAAGCATTTTTGAATCACGTGTTGTTAATTGAGACTGATTATTAAAAGCAGAACACGTGATAAAACGATTTGTTCTATATACATTAAGTGCTTTTTCTTCAAATTGAGCTGTAAATACTAAATTGGTGTTCATGTTTACCGATTCATTTTCATTTAAACCGGTAATCATAGGATTAAAATAAGCATTAGTAACACCTAATGACTGCATCGGATTTTTGTTACAAATAGAATTATTTAAACCACCCCAATCCTTTTTGGCATAAGGAGTGTATTTAATAGAATTATAAATAATTCTATTTGAATGGACTTTTCTTATATTTTCCAGAAGTGTATAATGCAAAGACGAACTTAAGAATTCAGTAGAGACGTAAGCTCTTTCATAAGAACTTTCATTTTCGAAATATTCGAAAATGAAATCACTTTGTCTTAAAGGAATATTACCAGGTAAATTAGCTGGCTGCGTAGTATAATTTGTCTTACGAGAATTTATATTAAGAACGAATTCGGATACCGCAGCATCTGCACCTTGGGAACGTGCCACATTATAAAAACCTTCTGGTAATAAAAAATTATTGGCAGAATTAAAGGTTATAGATGTATTAGGAGTTGCACCTGCTACTAGATTGGTTAATTGACGGAATAAACCCGTACGAGCAGGAGAAGCACCTTCTGCTTGTTCAACAGTAGAATTAAAACGGTTAACACACACTAAGCGAATACTTAGCGGTAACTGAGAAAACGTGTTAAAATGGTAAGGTGCAAAACCTCCTGATTCCTGGTTAAGTCCGGGAATAGGGAAATTTGACACCGGAGCTGAAGGACCAAAAGTAGCTCTACCATCACGATCCACTTGAACAACATCTGAAGCATTATTATCATTTGATAAAGGCGCCGGCGGACCGCGGAAAATTTGAGTACCTGGTTCTAAAGCAAATAAACCAGAAGCAGCTCGTAAATTTTGAGGATTAACCGTTACGAACCCGCCTGTAATAGGAGCTACTACAGGCAAGTTCGTAGCACCTCCACCTATTTCAATTTGAGTTTGACCACCTACCCTACGTGTACCAGTTGGTGCATCTTGTGAGTTAATTAAACTCTCAATAATAGAATTATACTGTAAGACGAACTTGTAAGTTACAACCTTTAAATAAGCAGCACCACCATCCGCGGTAACGCTACCATTAATAGGTTGATTTTGAAAGTCCGATGGAGAAATAGAAATTGTTAAAGGTACATTGTTTATTGTACCTTGAAAAGTTTGATTTAGATAATTTAAGTTTAAGAAGTTACCTTGACCTAAAGGTAAGTTTAGTGCATTAGCTATCCATGCTGTATAAAGTTGATTGTAATTATTTAAAAAAAAACAATTAATGCATGGATAGCTGTCGTTTTTGAGTAGCCGAACCTAAACTCTTACGATCGGCTAGGTTAAAAAACACGTTTATGTCCAACAGACCATTATTTTCTAAAAGAACGTAATCCTTTGATTTATTTTTTCGAATTACGTCATGTTCTGGCGGAATAGCGGCTGGAGGACCTAACCCTGGAAGTAACGAAACGCTTTGTACCGAAACTTCAGGTCGTGCTTTTTGCCCACGTCTTTTAACATGAGCTTGATTAATACAAATATAACGGGATAAACTAAAGTTTGGTTTTATAAAACCAAAGCTGCTACCTGCATTAACCACAGGCGCCAACATATGACCAAAAACATTAGTAATTTTTTGACCCGTGAGGGAGGCATAAATTTTTTTATGTAAAATTCTTTAAAGCATAAGAGCGGAGAATTTCTAAGAAAAGAAAAAATCTATATCTTTTCTTTTAACGAAAAACTTTTTTTAGTTAAAAATTTATATAAATTTTTAACCCCTCTATGCTTTATCTAGAACACTATTATATAGCTTGAAAAGAAACTACGCTATCTTAAAATTGAAATTTTTATAAAATAAAATTTAATTCAAAATAAATGTTTACAACTAATTATAACCTTATATGAACCAATACAAACCGATACAAACCGATACAAACCGATACAAACCGATACAAACCTATATAGGTCTATACGAGCCTATATAGGCCTATACGGGCCTATATAAGCCTATATAGGCCTATACAAGCCTATACAAGGCTATATTAATCAAAAAATAAAAACAAATCAATTTTTTATAGATGAATAGCATTCATCTAAGTTCATTAACTTATTAAATTTTTTCAATCAAAATCTTTTTTTATTCTAAATATAAAGAAATATCTTTATAATCTCACTTTTAAGAGTATTAAAATAAGGTTTTAATATACAGTCTTTGTTACATCTCTATTTCTATTATAGAATGTAGGACTAGACCCAATTTTGTTTATAAATTATTATATTAATTTACCACTTATTCAATTAATCGTTTATATATTATATATATATATATAGATATATATATTACATAGATAATATCTAGTGTTTTGTAATATATAGATTAAATAAAAGTAATATAAAATATTAAAGATTTTTTTTAGTGTAGCGGTGTCATAGAAATATTTTTGTACACAAAGACACGAACTTTTATAAAAAATCTTTATTTTTGTAAGGAGTTGGAAGAAATTTATTTTTTAAAAATTTCAATTCTAGAAAAAAATAACAACGTTTTGTCAAAGACAAAACGTCGGATGAATAAAAATTCAGAGAATTTTTATTCATTCTTAAATAAAATTTGTTAAATTTTTGTAGGGGTGCCCTCACGGGGGCGGGGGCGAAAATTTTTTTTCTTTGTTTTATGCAAATAAGAAAAAACAACTAGAATCAAAATCGCTTTATTTTTGTAGGTTTTTGGATAAAATTTTTTTCTTTGTCTTATGGAAATAGGAAAACACAACTAGAATCAAAACCACCTTATTTTTACAAGGGTTTTGAAGAAATTTTTTTTATAATCTTGTTAAACAATAGAAAAATGAACTATTTTGAAAAAGCTTTAATTTTATAGATATAAATATGAAATTTTTTTTTTAATGGATTAGAATTACTTTTTTAATTTAGGCTGTTTTCAAAAACTAAACGGTTTTTGTAGGGAATCGGCCTAGACTCGCTCATCTGGAAAAAAAAGCGAATCTAAGCCGATAATAAACCTTAACAATCAAATTTTAAATAAAGTCGGAGAAAAACCTTTGGTGCCCTCACGGGTTTCCTCAGGACAAAAAAACTTTGTTGTTTTGTCCGCCTAAAAATATTTAGAAATTATAATAAGATTTGACTTACAGCATTAATAACAATTGGTGGTTTCTTAGAGTACATCGCATTATTTATAGCAAGTTTGTGTAACTCATCTTTTTTTCGAGTAGTATAACCTGTCTTTTTATAAGTTTCAATAATTTCAGTTTTTAATCTATTTAACATTGGATGTATAACCTTTAAAAACCCAAACTTTTACAACAAGGTCGTGTAACCTTTGAAAATCCAAACTTTTACACCAATAATACCGTAAATAGTATTTGCGGTTTTATATGAATAATCAAGGTTTGCACGTAAAGTTTGTAAAGGAACGCGACCAGCACGGACCCATTCACTACGAGCAATTTCAGCCCCGTTTAAACGTCCAGAAACTTGAATTTTTACACCTTTAACACGATTAATTTTACCATCACTTGAAGAAATAGGAGAACGCATTAAATCTTCTTTTGCTTTTTTAATTATTTTTCTAAAAGAAGAACGTTGTTCTAAAGCATCCACAACAGAATCAGCCACAATTGAAGCTTTAGCTTTAACGCTTTTTTCTTTTACAGAATAGAATTTTATAGCAATTTTAGGTGTTAATTGTACATTATCTATATACATGTTTCTTTGTTTTTCAATTTGTTCTAAAAAGATATCTTGTAGTGTTTTTTCTAAGTCAGCTTTAGAATGACTATTATCTAAAACTAAACGAACACGTTCTTGAATTTTAGTTTTTTGTTCTTCTGGACATAGATTTTGTCCTTCAGAATTGATAGTACCAAATAAGAATGAAGCATGTTTTTTTGTAAATTGTTTTAGTTTACGTAAATCTTTACGAGCTTCAGCAATAGTAGATAAGTATAAATAAATATTGTCAGATCGATGTTTTTTAACACTTTGTTTTAAATATTCTATTAATTGAATTTTTCGACATTCGTTTTCAATATTATTTAATTTTTTAGAAATAACTGAGTTTGAATTACTAGTCATTAATGCGTTTACACTTGAAGAAGTGGCCGCAAGAGCGCCTTGAGGGCGACGTGATAATAAAGTATCTTTTCGTTTTGTTAAATCAGAGTTTTGTAAAGTGTATTGTAATTTTTGTTTACGTTTAATTTGAGAAACGTATTCTTTTAAATCTTTTAAGAATTTTAACATTTGATAATAACTTGCTGTTGAAATTGTACCAAAAGTAATAAAATCTTTTCTTAAAGATTCCATTTTTTTTAAAGATTTTTGTTCTAAAACAGTGATTAAATTAATTAATTTAGGTAATGGTTTTTGTGCTAAGCGTGGTTGAACTAATTTGAAATTCCATTTTTTACTAATACTATTTGATGTTTCAAAACTTGAAGAATTTTGAAGCGCTAAAATAGAAGATTTTAAAACTTGTAAGAATTTTTTATTCATTTTATTTCGATAAATAGAAACAAATTTTTTCTTGATACGTGACTGAAAAATATTAAAAGGTTTTTGTCCAAAATTTGATTTAGAAACACGAGATTTAGAGCTAACTCTCGTTACAGTTTTCTTAGAAGGTACACGTTTGTTGAAATTCTTTTGCATACCTTTATTACGATTACCTTTTTGTGTGTTACTAACATTGTTACCTTTGTTTAAGGTTAATTTTTGAATAACTTTATTGCCGTTTTTTGTTAAGAAGAAGCGAGCTTCGCGTGCAAGCTGTTTATAACGACGACGAATTAATTGACGTTTTTTAAGACGTTTTAAAATTAAACGTTGACGACGTAGTTGGCTTTTTGTTAATCGTCCAAATTTAGAACCTTTTTTTCTAAAAGAAGTATTTGTACCTTCGTTTTTACCAAAACGATCACCTTTTAAACGTGAAGTATCAACAGTACTTTCAACGTTTCCGATTTTATTTTCTTCGTTATTAACGTTACCTTCCAGAGAATTCACTTTACCTCCTGGTCGATCTAACGAGTCATTTAATTTGAATCGTAAATGTTGAAAATAACGACGTGTTTTTTGTAATCGACTCACAAAATCACTATTAATTTTTAAATTTTCAATTGATGATTTAATCAAATCACAATTTTCTGCATGAATTTGAATTCCAATTTCATATGGAATTAAACCTCTTTCAATTTTAATTTGTGTGATTTTTGGAGCAATAGATGATTCATTATCACGTTGTTTTTTGAAAACCGGATTCAATAATTGTGGAAATAATTGAGTTAGCGTTTGTCGTAACATACGATCTTCTAAAACGCTTTGTGCATACTTGTTTTTATGAAAACGTGCAAACCATTGCGACTGATGTTTTTTAGTAATACCTACACGTAAACCCAAAGGATGTACTTTTTGACCCATAATATATTTTTTATTTTTATTTTAAGCCTGTTTCTCTTACCTTTTTTAGCTTCATCTTTTTTGAAGTTTAAAGGAGAAATTTATAGAGAAGACTTAATTCGAACCTCTTTCATAATAAATAGCCTCGTAGATAATATCCAAAAAAATAAAACTTAAATTTTATTTTTTTTTAAGTATAAGCGAAGCGGTCAGAGCGGTTTTTAAACAGAAGCCAAAATAAAACATAGGCAAGCTCCGGATTTACGCTCTACGATAATTAGTTGTTTAACTAAACTTATATAGGCAAATTTTTTAAATAGGTTCAACAATTTTAATTTTTTTTTTTTTTTATTTTCTATACATAACATAACATAATATAAAAATATAAAACAAGTACAAAATTTTAAATTACGTAGATTATTTAATCTAAATTTTATACTTTAAAGTAATATTCATTTATTTATTAATAATAAATAATAAAAATATGATAAAAAAATGAAGAGTTTCACTAGGTAAAATGTAATGTATAGTGACTGACAACATTTAAGTTATTATTTAATATTCCATTTGATGATTATGAAACCTTGGCCCTGCCCTATATTTTTCTATTATCTTTAGGGCGGGGCCAAGGTTTCATACTGGATAAATTTTAATTTTATTGGATTAAATTCAATATGAGAATTGACATAGATCACAAAATCATAATAAAAATTTATTTTTATAATTTTAGACAAAAGAAAATTTACGAGGCGGACCCCTAAGGGCCCCTCACGCGACGGACAAAGTCCTAGCCCTTAGGGGGGCGGGGGGTCGTTTGTCCGTCGCCTCGCGTGAGAGAGGCTAGGCGGGTACGCAAGATCCGTCGCGTGAGGGAAACAACAAAGTTTCCCCCCTCACGCGACGGGTTGTAAGGTAAATTTTCTAAGTTTATTTTCATAAACTTAATAATTAGATTCAAACTACTGAAATATAGATTAAAGTAATCTTATTACTATTTTTTTTTTTTATTTCTAATAGAATAAGAATTCTAATTAAAAGAATTAGAAACTAGCTAAATCACCTCTACGATATTGTAAGTATGCTGTTACAAATAATCCAGCGATAGTAACTGGAACTAATCCTAATACAATTCCTGATAATAAAGGTTCAACCATATTTATATATATATATTTTATAATTTATAGAAGTTTAAATTTATATAATAAGTACGAAATGTATGATTTCATACTGATACTGAAAACAATTATTAGTTATAGTTAAGCTAACTATTATTAAAAATAATAATAAAATTAATAATTTTAATAAAATTTAGAAAATTCTTTCAGAATTTTCTTCAGTTCGTAAATTTTATTCTCTGTAGTATTTTATAATCTGTTTTTTTTTGTTGCCTTTTTTAGGGTTATCTAATAGATATTAAACTTTATAAAATCTAAAAATTTATGTAAAAAATAATTTTTTTTTTTTTTTAAGATTCTAATCTAAACTTCTAAAAGATCTCCAAACTCTTTTATTTTTATTTTTATTTATTAATACGAGGAGTAATATCACTTCCATAATTTATACAAAAAAGGTTTAAATTTTTATATATTTTTTTTTTAATATTGTAACATAGTTCCTCTTTTTTTATACAAAAAAAAAACACATAAAAAATTAAACTTAATATAAAAACAGACAAGTTACTTACGAATGGCATTTTTTTTTTTTTAAGATGTTTCTATTGTATAAAGTATTTATTTTAATAAATACCTATTAATATAATATTAATATATTGTCGCGAAATTTTTTATCAAAATAACTAACCCGTTTGCCTATATAAATTTAATATATAAAAATTATATATATAAATTATATATGTTATGTCTCTAAAATAGTAATCATAATTTAGTTTCTTAATATGATAAAAAAATCAAATAAAATAAAAAATACAAATTTTAATCTAAAAAAAGAACACTATTAAAGTATTCAATTTTTGAAGTTATATATAAGAAAAATTTTTACTGAATATATGTATTAAAAATATATGTATTAAAAATATATGTATTAAAAATATATGTATTAAAAACACAAAACGAAAAAATATATATAAACAAAAGAAAAGAAATTTTTTTTTTTTTTTAATTTTTTAGAAAATTAACAAAGTAAATTTATAAAATTTTATTTTCGGAAGAAATTTTTTTTTTTTTTTTTTTTTCGGCGGGTTCGTTTTCTTTTTCTTTGAGAAAAATCCGCCCGTGAGAAAAACGTCTTAAAAAAAAATTTCTAAAGTTACTTAACAAAATTAATTTTGTTTATTTTGTAATTAAATTTTCTAATTCGAATTTGAAACAAATATAATATTTAAATTAAATAACTTAGTGTGTATTTCTCAAATCGCAGGATAATACACACTAAGTTTATTAGCAATAGCAAAGAAAAAAAAATTTAAAGTATGTTACTTAAAGATAAAATTGATTGTGTTCAAAATTGACATACAAAACAACAAAGTTGCCCTCACGGGTTGTCCTGAGGAAACCCGTCCCGTAAAGGGGGCACCAAAGGTTTTTTCCAACATGCTTTAAATTTTTTTTGACTAGTAATAAGTTTAACTTAACAGTCTTACTTTTAATTAAAAAGAAAAAAAGACTTTAAATAATATTTAATTAGTTAAAAATGTAACTAGAGAATAAAACAGCTAAAACGAAAATTAATAAAAGTCCCCAATATAGACTTGAACGGTTTAATTCAACTACTTGTTTATTTGGATTTGGTCTAGCCATAAAAGAATAAAATATTTTTTTAGGTCTATTAACGCTTTGCCATATTTTTCTATTTATGCTTTGCGTGTTAGCCTATTTTTTTTTTTACTTATCGAAAATAAAATAAAGTTTTCTAAAAATTAATGAAATTGAAATTAAATACAAAATCAGAAGATTCCCCATATGAAAATTTAGGGCGCCCTCACGGGTCATAAATAATTTTTACTTTATAAATTTTTTTTCTCAAAAAAAAATTTACCGGAAAAAAACCTTTAGGTTTTTTTCCTGAAGGACAAATTAGCTTCGCTAATTTGTCCGCTTTTCTTTTGTGTTTTCTTTTGTGTAAAGATCTTCTGAGATTATGCTGTAAGGACCTCTTAAGGTCACGGAAGCTTTTTACAATAGTTAGTTTGGACACAATAAATTTAATTTAATTATTGTGATATTTTAAAACGAACCTGCCTTAAAAAGGAATCTTAAAATAAAAAAACTATAAGTTAATTAACGTTGGATAAATTGCATAGCTGTAATTGCACCTAAAAAGAAAATAGTAGGAACTGCAATTGCGTGAATAGCTAACCAACGTACAGTAAAAATTGGATATGTAACAGCTTCAGCTGATTTTCTTGTAGTCATAATAGAACAGTTTGAATTAAAAAAAGAGAATAAGAGATTTTAGTTTCTTTACAATGGTTATTGTACTAGTCCGTTCATAACATTATTTAATTTATTAATTAATGTCATAAAAAATTTACGTTATTAATAGAAAATTCACATAAATTAAATAATGTGAATTTTCGATTATCTTTTGCTTTTATTAATATAATTAAATAAAAATTTAGCGGACAAAACAACAAAGTTGTTTTGTCCTAAGGAAAAAACCTTTTGTTTTTTCCGGTATATGTTAAAAACATAAAATACTTTGTAAATATCAAAATAAAATATTTTCGATTTTTTTTTTTTTTTTTTTTTTAAAAAAAAAACTTTTACAAATAACCATTTAATATCTCTCTTATTCCAAACTCAAAAAACATTGAAACTTGATATTATCTAAATATCTAATTTATAAAAATTAGATATTTAGTTTAGTATTAAACTATAGATAATAATAAAATGGTGTTTTCAATGTATTCCTAAAAGCAACAAAATATACAAATAAAACAATTTTTTATAAATTTATTTCATATTTATCTTTTTGCTTTAATACAAAGATGTCGAACAAAAAAGACACGTTAGTTTTGTTGAATGCTTACCCGTAAAATACGGACCCTTTTCGGGAGGATCAAAAACTATAATAATATAACAAAAAAATAACAAAACTTCGATATTTTCTCAAATTGCTTTAATGTAAATAAAAAGATAACTAAAATAGTATGTAGTTACTACGTTTTTTATAACCACATACTATTTTAGTTATTTGGCGGACAAAACAACTTTATTGCCCCCCCTCACGCGACGGACAAAGTCCTAGCCCTTAGGGGACGGGTACCTAGCCTTCCGTGAGGGGGGGCTAGGACTTTGTCCGTCGCCTGAGGAAAAAAATTAACATATAATATATTTGTTAAATATTTCTATATTCAATCGAACATAAATGTTGAATTAGCTGCGAGATTTACTGTAAGTTCTCTTTGAGTAACTTTTATTAAAAGAGTTTGATTTCGAAGAATTGTTCTTTATTTTCTTTTATTAATAATAATAACTCAAATTTTTAGAGTAATTCTTCTTAACCCATAAATATTATTTTCTAATATTATTTTCTTTTATGTTGAGTTTTCTCAAAGAGAATAACAGTTTAAAATTAACGAGTAAATCCATTATTAAACGAATAAATAAATGCATTATGGTTAAATACTACAAATGTAAATTATAGTATATAGTCGAGTAAAAAGATAAGGTTATAAAAACAATAACCTAGTATTAAGAATCATATCATATTAATAAAAATATGTATACTACAAGCGGGTTCGTTTAAGCGCAGCGCTCATACAAGGAAGAGGAGAGCTACTTAACCTTACAAGAGAAACCTCAAGGGTTTCGCACCCGCTTAGCTTCCCTCACGGGCAGAATAAAAATTCCTACGACCCGTGAGGGGGGCGTTTAGGAAAAAATTTGAATATTTTTCTGCTACTATTATTAATAAATTAATATACTCTAAAAACAATACAACACAAAAAAGATAAGAGCAATTATTTAATAGTTATTAAATAACTAACTATTAAATAATATGAAATATTAATTAATTCTTTAATAATAGTTTACAATAAAAAATTATTTAGTTTTAGTTTCAAAATTTTTTATTATGTAAAAAACTATTAAAACTTAATATATCTAATGTATCAGAATAAAAAAACATAGAAACACAGTAAATCCACGAAAATTTTCTTTTCCTTTTTTAGAAAAATAAAAATAGTTATTTTGGTTCTAATAAATAAAAAAAAAAAAAAAAACACACACATGTCTTATAGATTTATTTTTAAAATCGGACTGAATTTAACAGGTTTTAACCTAATAATATTAAAACTAATCGAATTAAAATAATAGTTAGCGGACAAATTAGCTTCGCTAATTTGTTCTTCAGGAAAACCCGTGAGGGCACCTTTAGGTTTTTTTCCGGTAGTTCTAATTTAGAATAGCTTTAGAAAGAAAATGTTTATAAAACTATTTAGAATTCAAGTCGGAAAAAACAAAAAGAGAAATTCTAAAAGAATCTTATTTGGAAGTCTTATATTTTTATTCAATTATCAATTATCAATTCATAATTGTAAAAAAACACTGTTAGTAAGAGGCGGCTTGGTTTATTAAGAAAATAACTTTATCAACCTTATTTTAGATTTAGAGAAATCTTATTATGTTTATTTTGACTAGAACGTTAAAAAAAAAATAATTAAACTTATATATTATATATAACTTATATATTTATATATATGTATTCTATATATATATATATAATCTTTATTATATTAGATTTTTTTTTGACTAGAATGAAAATGATAAGCAAAATAATAGTCATATTTCCTCATTTTGAGTAGAGATAAACGAACCCGCCTAACTAATTTTAGAAACGAACCCGCCTCGAAAAATTCCTTTAGAGAAGAAAAAAATTTGAAGTTTTAAATACTTACATACCAGGAGACAAGGACCTTTGAGCTTACAGGTACCCGTTCCCTAAGGGCCCCCGCCCTTAAGGGGACGTGGGAACGAGCCGAGGGACGAGCCGAGGGAGAAATTCTTAAAGAATTTCCCGGACAAAACAACAAAATTGTTTTGTCCTGAAGGAAACCCGTCCCGTGAGGGGGGCACCTTTGGTTTCCCTCACGGGTCCGCTAAAATTTGTAACTATTTTATCTGGATAAAAAAATTATGAGAATATTTTTGTATCAAATAGATTGATTGAAAAAAGAAAAAAATAAAAAAAAAAAAATTATGCCAATTAATAGATATTTTCTCTCAGATTTTGTTACGGTTCAAAGACAAAGTTTTTTTGAACTTTTAGAAAAAGGTTTAATAGAAGAATTTGCAAAAAGAAATCCAATAACAAATGGGAGAAAAGATTATTCGTTCTTTTTTTACCCTGAATATTATATTTTAACACGACCTGAATATAAGCCTCATGAAGCTATTTTAAAAAATAAAAGTTATACAAGTAAACTGTTTGTTCCAGTACAAATAACTAATAAAAAACATAAACAGATAGTTTTAAAATGGGTATATATTGGTAATATTCCGTTAATGACAAAACGTGGTCATTTTATTTTAAATGGTGCTGCTCGTGTTATTGTTAATCAAATTCTACGCAGTCCAGGAATTTATTATCAACAAAAAATATACGAAAATTATGAAGATAATAAAGGTTCGAAGTCGAATGCTCAAGACGATGAAACAGGAGAAGGTTCTTCTTTACAACCGGTTAACACATATAAACGTTTTTATTGTGATTTAATTTGTATGAGAGGATCTTGGTTACGTATTGAAATGGATAAAGAAAAAAATATCTGGGCACAAATGAAAAAAGGACCAAAGATTCCTATTTATTGGTTTTTATTAGCAATGGGATTATCTGAAAAAGTTATACTAAAATCAATTATGGACCCTCAAAAAGTTTTAGGTAATTTGGAAAGAAATAAAGCAGTTCCTAAATTAAGTAAAAAAAATAAAAAAGATTTAACTACTGCCCGCTCGGCGATGCAAGCGGACGAGACTCTAAAGTCCACTGGTGAAGACAAAAAGAATTTAGAAATTAAACAAGATTTGATTGTAGCTGATTCTTTAAACGAGTCAAATTCGCAGACGGACAAAACAACAAAGTTATTTTGGCCTGAGGAAACCCGTGAGGGCACCAAAGGTGCCCTTACGGGTTTCCCACATGATTTAAAAAATGAAGGGGAAGAAAATTCACTTAACAAAATTAACGAAGTTAATTTTGTAAGTGAATTTTCTAATAAATCCGTAAAAAATGATTTTATAGAAGAAGATAATGAAAAAGCTATAAAAACGAATGCGTCTACAAGTTCAAAAAAACAAAATTATCCATACTTAAAAAACACCCCTGAAGCATGGCAAGCTATATACACACTGCTACACTCAAAAACGAAAATTTCAAACGTTTCAAAAACTAAAGATAAGTCGGACCAAAAAGATACAAAAGGCGTTTCGGATATCGCCCGCTCGGCGATCCGAGCGGACGAGACTTTAAAGTCCGCTCGTACTGATAAAAATCAAGATAGTATAATTAAAGAAACTTTTGGAGATACAAAATTTCCTGGAAGACTAGGACTAGGTCCGTCGTCTAAAGGTAAGAATTTGACAGAATTAGGTCGTCAATGGTTATATAATCGTTTTATGAATCCTCGTTCATATGATTTAGGAAAACAAGGTAGAATAGCTTTTAATAAAAAATTGGGATTAACAATTGCATCACATCAATTAACTTTAACGGGTCTTGATGTATTATATGCAACCGATTATTTAATAAAAGTCGAAAAAGGAATTTTTAATACAGATGATATTGATCATTTAAAAAATCGTAGAGTACGTACTTCTGGAGAATTAATACAAATTCAAATAGGAGTTGGTCTTGTACGATTAGAAAAATTCATTCGTTATAATGAAAACATGTTAGAAGGTAAACGTAAAGAATTGATTCAAAAAACAACACCCCCACCCCAATTGACCCGTGAGGGCACCGAAGATAATCTAAAATCCGATTCAAAAGTTTCTTCTACAACGTTTTATCAAGATAAAACGTCGGATTCAGGTTTTTCTTCGAAAAACCTGAATTCCCAAAATTTAATTAAAAGAAGATTTACTATTGCCCGTTCGGCGATTCAAACAAACGAGACCCGCGAGTCGACTCGTAAGCAGCCCTCACGGGCTAATTTTTCTTCAAAGAAAGATATTAGTCAACAATTGAAAGGTCTCACATCTTCGTCTATTATTAATAATAAAGCTTTTAATAGCGCTATTAGAGAATTTTTTGGTACTAGTCCATTATCACAATTTATGGATCAAATTAATCCATTAGCAGAATTAACTCATAAACGTAGATTAAGTTCTATGGGTCCAGGAGGTGTTACCCGAGACACCGCTACTTTAGCTATTCGAGGTATACATCCAACACATTATGGTCGTATATGTCCAATTGAAACACCTGAAGGTAAAAATACCGGTTTAGTAAACTCTATGACAACATACGCTAGGGTTAATTCATCCGGTATTCTTGAAAGTCCTTTCTATAAAGTTTATAAGGGTCAAGTTCAAAAAAACACAGGTATGTATTACTTAAATGCTGAACAAGAAGAAAAAATAAAATTAGCAGCAGCAGATTTATATGTATCCCCTATAGGTTTTTTACCTAAAGCTATGATTCCTGCTCGTATTGCTGAAACTTTTACTAAAATTTCACGTTCATCTGTTCAATATATTGGGGTATCTCCGTTGCAAATGATTTCAATTGCTGCATCATTAATTCCTTTTTTAGAGCATGATGATGCTAACCGTGCTTTAATGGGTTCAAATATGCAAAGACAAGCAGTACCTTTAATTCGTCATGAACGTCCTATTGTTGGTACTGGATTAGAGGGTAGAGCTGTTAGTGATTCAGGTCATGTTATTCAATCAAGATACAGTGGTTTGGTTACTTACGTCAGTGCTAAAAAAATCATTGTATCGATATAAAAAAATAATTTTATATTTAGCCTATTTTAGTTATGGACTAGTATAAAATACCTAGTATAAAATACCTAGAATATAAAATATAAAATATAAAATATAGAACATAAAATATAAAATATAAAATATAGAATATAGAACATAGAACATAGAATATAGAACATGAATAAATATAATACGTGATTAGATTTACTTTATGTTAATCTAAGAATATAAAATTACAATTTATCGAAGAAAATAGAAAATTCTTTAAGAATTCCTCGGCCCCCCTCACGGGGGCCGAGGCCGAGGGAGAAATTCTTAAAGAATTTTCTTCTTTGAAAGAATTTTCTTCGAGAAAAGAAATTTTTTTTTTTGAGAAAAAAAAAAAAAATTTCCGGACAACCCGTGAGGGCAACTTTGTTGTTTTGTCCTGAAGGAAAAAACCAAAGGTATTTTCCGCTAATCTCGAAGATTTTCAATCTTCGATATTTGTAAAAATAAGAAAATTCCCAGGAGATAAAGCCCAGCGGACAGAAGAGTTTATCAGCACAGTTATAGAAAATTTACTAAGTAAATTTTCTACCCAGAGGTGTATTAAAACTGCCTCGCCCCCCCTCACGGGTCAGGCTGACATAAACTCTTGGGCGGGGCCGTTACCTTAATTCTAGGATAAACTCTTGAGACACCTGATCTTTTTGACCCGCCTAGCCTCAACGGTTTACCTGGAAGGTCAAGATTCGTCGCCTACAAGACCTTGGCCTATGGGCTAGTCGGGTACAAGACCCGTGAGGGGGGCCCGCCGTCGCCTAAGAGCTAGGACTTTGTTCGTCGTCTGACCGCTTGGCTTATTTTCTTCTCTCTATAATTTTCTTTTATTAATATTATTTGAAAATTTATTAACTTTATTAACCAGAAAAATAATGAATAAAAAACGATTCCTTCTTTGTAATGGAAAAAAAAATACCACAACCCGTGAGGGCACCTTCGGTTTTTGTGAAGGTAAAAATACCAAAGGTATTTTTACCGCTAACAATTTTAATAGGTTACAAAATATTTCTAATATGTTTTTGCCTAATTTTATGAAAACGGTAAACAAAGAAAATTTTGTAAAATTTTCCAATATATCTTTATCTATTAAACCTTTTTTATATGGAAAAGAAAAGTTTTCTACCGTTAAAACTAACTGTTTAGAAAAAATGCCTTTAGAAACTCCATCGTTAAGTTCGTCAAATAGAAGAAATAATTCGGATTATACTTCTGCGTTTTTTAAAAACGAAAAAAATCAGACTTCAAAAGAACCTATTGGACGTAGCTTGGACAGTTCGACTTTAAAAGGAGCGTTTAATATATTTTCACCACAAGTAAAAAATGTAACGAATTTTGATTCGTCTTCTGTAAAAAGTCCGGATGTATTCAGCTCTGAGATGTTAGCGCGAGGGTCGAATTTTAATAACAAAGTAGTTCCTAAAAAAACAGAATATAAATTAGAAACATTTCATCGTTCTAATCAAGATACTTGCTTAACACACAAACCAGCTGTTTTTGAAGGAGATTGGGTTCAATCAGGAGATTTCCTAACGGATTGTGCAAATAGTGTCGGAGGGGAATTATCATTAGGTCAAAATATTTTTATTGCTTATATGCCGTGGGAAGGTTATAATTTTGAAGATGCTATTTTAATAAGTGAACGTTTAGTAAGTGACGATTTATTTACTTCTGTCCATATTGAACGTTATGAAATTGAAAATATTCAAAAAGATGGAATATCTCAACAAGAAAGATTAACTAATAAAGAAATTAATGAAAAAATGAAAAGTAAAGAAAAACAAACTGTCGCCCGCTCGGCGATCCGAGCGGACGAGAATCGCGAGTACGCTCGTAAACAAAATTTGAAAAATTCTCAAACTCGTCAAACTTCACAAAAAACTAAATCTAATATATCGCAAATACGTACAACACGTTATGAAGAAATTACACGCGATATTCCAGATGTCACACCAGAAGAAATTTGTCATTTAGATTCTTTTGGTATTGTAAAAATAGGTTCTATAGTTGAAGAAGGTGATATTCTAGTTGGTAAAATAACTCCTATAAACAAAAAAGACTTTACACCTTATCAAAAACTATTATATACCATTTTAGATAAACAAATTCGTCCGTATCGTGATAGTTCATTACGTGCTCCAAAAGGCATTAAAGCAAAAGTTATAGATATAAAAATTTTTGTTAAGCCAGGTAGTGTAGTGCGAAGTCCATTTGCTTATTCATCTAAATTTTTAAAGACGGATCCGCCTAAACGCTCTTCTAAATTAGAAAAATCTAAGAAAGTTCGCGTGAAAGCGCGCTCCGAAGAAAAATCTTTTGATTTTTCTTCGCCAAAAAAAAATAATCTGATTGTGCGAAGCTCGCCCGTGAAGGCGGCACCAAAACAAAAACGTAATGCTTATTTACAATTACTAAAAAAGATATCTTCTAGTTCTAATTTAAACAAATTTATACACATAAAAAAAGGTTTTAATCAAACGAACAAAATGCGTCATGTTTTTTTACAAGATATGCAATCACAACAATCTCTAGATAATCTTAATTATCTTAATTCTCTTAATTCTTTTATACCCGTGAGGGCAGCTCCAACAAAAAAATTAATAGCCCGTGAGGGCAACTACAAAATTAACGAAGTTAATTTTGTTAAGTTATCAAATAATTTATATTCTAAGTTCTCTGAATTACCTATTAATCAATCAATTAACGATAATAAAATTTTATCTCAACAAAATAAAATTTCCTCTGAAAATTTACGAAGTGGAACCCGTGAGGGCACCAAAAATTTTTCCTTAGGACAAAACAACAAAATTGTTTTGTCCGGTAAATTTTCCGGACAAAGCCGCGTCATTAATTTTTCAAACTTTTCTCAGTTGTCGTCCTATACTAAAAAATTTAGAAAAAACCCTCGTGTTCTTAGAACTCTTCAAACACTAGTTGATGGTCAGTTAAAAAATTTAAAAATAATGAAAAAACTTAAAAACAAAGCAGAAAAAGGCGGGTTCGTTTCGACTAAATCCATTAAAGATATTGAAACTATTCATATTTATTTAGCAGAAAAAAGAAAAATTCAAGTAGGTGATAAAATGTCAGGCCGTCACGGTAATAAAGGTATTGTTTCTCAAATTTTACCTATGCAAGATATGCCTTTTTTACCTGATGGTACCCCCATTGATATGGTTTTAAATCCATTAGGTGTACCTTCACGTATGAATGTAGGACAAATTTATGAATGTTTATTAGGATTAGCTGGAAAATATTTAGGCGAACATTATAAAATTTCTTCCTTTGATGAAATTTATGGCCCTGAAGCGTCTAGAAGCTTTGTTTTCAGTAAATTGTATGAAGCACGTTGTAAAACTGGTTTTAAATGGCTATTTAATCCACAATATCCTGGTAAAATACGTTTATATGACGGTCGAACCGGAGATTGTTATCATCAACCGGTAACGGTAGGTCAGTCTTATATGTTAAGATTAGTTCATATGGTGGATGATAAAATTCATATGCGTTCTACAGGTCCTTATTCTCTTGTAACTCAACAGCCGTTACGTGGACGTTCAAAGCAGGGAGGTCAACGTTTAGGTGAAATGGAGGTTTGGGCTTTAGAAGGTTATGGTGCTGCTTTTACTTTATTAGAAATGTTAACAGTTAAATCTGATGATTTAACTGGAAGAATGACTTTATGGTCAAATTTAATATTAAATAAAGATCTTACAATTGGTACACCTGAAGCCTTTAAGGTTTTAATCTGTGAGCTTCAAGCATTATGTCTTGATATTGGATTGTATCGTTATAATACAACAAACGCCCCCGCCCCAACTGCTTTTTCAGGTCAAGATTCCACTTATTTATCAGAAAAATCTAATTTTATTAAGGGACCACAAAAATCATTAACAGAAATGACTAGTTTAATGAGTTTTCCTTAAATTAAATAAAAAATTGTTCGGAAACCCGTCCCGTGGGCCCCCCTCACGGAGAGGGGGGCCCCTTTGGTTTCCCTCACGCGATGGACAAAGTCCTAGCCCTTAGGGGTCCGCTAAATTTTATAATTTTTTTTTTTTTAATTTTTTTTCGGCGGGTCCGTTTTCTTTGAGAAAACGGCCCGCCCGCCCGTGAGGGAAACGTCTCAAAAAAAAATTTCCGAACCCGTGAGGGAAACAACAAAATTGCCCTCATGGGCAACAAAGTTGCCCATGAGGGCAATTAAGTTGTTTTGTCGGCTAAATTGGATTCAAATAAATAAAAAAATCTTTTGTTTGTATATTTGATACAAACAAAAAAAAATTAATAACATTTTAAACAAAAATATATATACTATTTATGCTAATTACATGAAAAAAAAAAAAATTCGTATTTATTGTATAATCTAAAATTAAATAAATATAAATTTTTTATTAATTTTTTTATAAGAAATTTCTAAAATTTTATTTAGTTTTCAAATATTGAAATAAAATTTGTGTTTGTCCATGTGCACTAAACAATATAAGATATATAAATTTTTTATAAAAAAAAAAACTTTATAACTCAAAAAAAAAACCAAACATTGTAAATTACAACTTTCTCTAAATTTTATGTCAATTCATAAACAGGATAAAAGGATAAAGCAAAAAGCAAAAGCCTACTTAAATAAAAAATAAAATTAGACTTTATTAATAAAAAGGAAAATCAAAAAAGAATGACTAAAAACTGTAACTAAAAGTTTAATTCTTTTTTGAATGAAATTGGAGAAAAATTTTAAAAGAATCGTTTTCAATAATATTTCTCCAAAAACGCTGATTTGCTTTAGGTACTCTATATAATATAATAGATTTAAAAATCACTAATTACAAAAGTAATATATTAATTATGAGAAAGTATTTTTTTCTCAGTTTAAATATAATTAATTTTTCTTATATTTTATATGGTAATACCATAATAATTTTCTTATAACTTATTATGGTATTACCATATAAAAATATAAAAAGTTATTCACTATGCCAAAGAAGATTGTTTAAAATTGATTTAACTTAAAAATTTTATAAATCTTTATTTCTTTATATATAATTAATAAATTTAATTATATATAACAAATAACGAAAAAATAAAATTTATTGAAATTAAACTAAAACAAATTATTTATTTTTTGTTGATTTTCTAACCTTATTATTTTCTATTGATTCTAATATTAATGATATTTTTAACCTATGTTGAATAACAATTCTTAAAATAAAAAATTATAATAATAAAAATAATCTCTCGTCGCCGCGCTATTAAATGAAAAAAAAAAAAAAAAAAAAAAATAATTAAAAAAAAAAAAATAATTAAAAAAAATAATAATTAAAAAAAATAATAATTAAAAAAATAATAATTAAAAAAAAAATAATTATTGTATAATTATTTAATAATTTGTGGTTCTATTGAAAAACAGAATCCTCTCAAACGAGGCGGGAGTCGTTTTTAAGTTATTATGACTATAAAAAAATTTCTTATTTTGAAAATTAACTTTGTTAATTTTCTAAGCGGAAAAGAAATTTTTGATTTTTTTACTATTGTCCGCTCCCCTCACGGGCGGGGTCGGTATTTTTCTTATAACCGTTGCGCGAAAAATCCGGCAGTTAAATTAAAACTGTTTGGTTTTCACCGTTTTATATATTTTAAACGCATATCACAAGAGAAAATCTTTCTAAGGTCTGTTTATACAATTTTATTTTATACACTTAAAAATACGTGTTTACGTATTTTTGTTTTATTTTATGTTTAAAAATTGATTATATTTCGCATTGTGCGGATTGTAATTTTAACTTTATGGTGAAAAACAAAAAAAGATTCCCTCTATTTCAAACTTTTAGAAATTCTTCGTCTATTCCGGCATCGAAAAACTCTGTATTAGAAACAGCTAATCAAAGTATTTCAGTTGAGTCATCAAATGAAACATCTACAGCTGCTCCGTATAGTGGTCAGTTTGAATGTGAAACAGGAAATTATCATACTTTTTGTCCAATTAGTTGTGTTTCTTGGCTTTATCAAAAAATTGAAGATAGTTTTTTCCTAGTTATTGGAACAAAAACTTGTGGTTATTTCTTACAAAATGCTCTAGGTGTTATGATTTTTGCAGAACCACGTTATGCTATGGCTGAATTAGAAGAAAGTGATATTTCTGCACAATTAAATGATTATAAAGAATTAAAAAGACTTTGTTTACAAATTAAACAAGATCGTAATCCTAGTGTAATTGTTTGGATTGGTACATGTACAACAGAAATTATTAAAATGGACTTAGAAGGGATGGCACCAACCTTAGAAGCAGAAATTGGTATCCCTATTGTAGTAGCTCGAGCTAACGGTCTTGATTATGCTTTCACACAAGGTGAAGATACTGTTTTAGCTGCAATGGCACAAAAATGTCCAGCCCGTGAGGGCCGCTTAAAAAATATAAATTTACCTATCGCCCGCTCGGCGATCCGAGCGGACGAGACTTTAAAGTCCGCTCGTACGTCAGTCGAAGATCAAGCGACTAAAACTGTAACATCAAATTCTTCAAATTCCATAAACGCGGACCCGCCTATAAGTAATAAACAACTAAAAGAACTTGTTCTATTTGGATCATTACCAACTACAATTGCCAATCAATTACAATTAGAATTAAAACGTCAGGGTATTAATGTATCTGGTTGGTTACCATCTGCACGTTATTCTGACTTACCAGCTTTAGGTGAAAATGTTTATGTTTGCGGTATTAATCCTTTTTTAAGTCGTACAGCTACTTCTTTAATGCGTCGTCGTAAATGTAAATTAATTTCTGCTCCTTTTCCTATTGGTCCTGATGGTACTCGCGCGTGGGTTGAAAAAATCTGTAATGTTTTTGGTATTGTTCCTACTGGGTTAGAAGAACGTGAAAAAACGATTTGGACTAATTTAACAGAATCAATTAATTTTATTAAAGGTAAATCTGTTTTTTTCATGGGGGATAATCTTTTAGAGATTTCATTAGCACGTTTTTTAATCCGTTGTGGAATGGTTGTATATGAAATTGGTATCCCGTATATGGATAAACGTTTTCAAGCTGGTGAATTGGCTCTACTAGAAAAAACATGTATTAAAATGAAAGTACCTTTTCCACGTATTGTTGAAAAACCTGATAATTATTACCAAATCCAACGTATTAAAGAATTAAAACCAGATTTAGTAATAACTGGAATGGCACATGCTAACCCATTAGAAGCACGTGGTATTACAACTAAGTGGAGTGTAGAGTTCACGTTTGCCCAAATACATGGTTTTACTAACACTAAGGACCTTTTAGAATTAGTTTCTAGACCATTACGTCGTAACAAAAACTTAGAAAATCATGATTCTTTAAGCAAAACTTTCGCTCTTCAATAAAATAAAAAAAATTTATGTTGCATTCAAAGCTCCTTATGGGCTTGCCTAAAAGCAAAAAATAAAAGACTTTCTTTTGTTAAAATAGAAGTGAAAGCCATAACTATAATTCTTTTATTTATGGAAAGTTATGGCTTTCGCTTCCTATTTTAACCTATTTTACCTATTTTATTATTTTTATTTTTTTTATTTTTTATTTTTTATTTTTTATTTTTTATTTTTTTCGAATGTTCAAAAAAATAAATTGACTATATCTATTTATAAAGATTTCTATCACTAATCACTATAATTAACTATCCTATCGTTTTTTTAAAGCTATTAAGCTTGTACTTCTAATAACTATGTTTTTTGCTATCAACTTAATATGCAAAAAAAAAATTGAATTAAAGAATTTTAATTCATATATAAAATATATAAAATATATGAAATAAAATTGAATTTACGGGCTAGGCGTATACGCCGTTGCTTCAGGCGACGGATACGGATCTTGCGTACCCGCCTAGAAAATCACAAAGTTGTTTTGTTCGCCTAAAGATGTTGAATTTTATTTTATAATTAGGTATGTAGAAAAAAAACTTATGAACAAAAACGTTATTAATTCTCTTTTTAATTATAAAAATTGTGTTTTATATATTTATATTTATATAAATATAAATATATATTTATAAAGTATAAATATAAGGAGAGATGGCTGAGTGGTCTAAAGCGGCTGATTGCTAATCCGTTGTACAATGTAAATTGTACCGAGGGTTCGAATCCCTCTCTCTCCGATAAAAAAGTGAAACAAAATAAATCTTTTTTACGAAATCGAAAGTTTAGGGGCGGGAGCAAAATTTAACTTTATGTCGGAATTTTTGTACCAAAAATTCCTCAGGACAAATAAACCAGAGGTTTATTTGTCCGCCAATTTAAATTTTATTTCGTATGTATATGTACAAGCGTTCTTCAGCCCAAAGAACCTCCTCAGTGGAAGCGAGCTTTTGAAGCGCTCGTACTGGATGCATTTCTGCGTTCCACGATATTTTCTAAAGATTTTCTATTATGTTCTTATATGATGCAGAATTAGAGAAAATTGGATTAGTCATTTTAATTTTTTCAGGGCTGAAAGTGTATGAAAGACTTTTAAAGGCCATTAATAAAGCATCTCTTGGATGTAAACTTCCATTTGTCCATATTTCTAATAAAACAACTTGTTTTGAACTTAAATTTACACCTGATGCGAAGGGTTCACCAAAAGACTCAATATTAAGTTTAGAAGGTATACTTGATTCAGTAAAAGAAGAAGGAATTCCAATACCTTTATAGTGGCTATAACCTTCCGGTGTGCATAAAATAGCTAAATCTGATGTAGATAAATTTGTAACATAATCTAACAGTTTTTTAGACATAGATAATGTCATAGATTTGTTTGAAAATTCCTCATTTTTTTCGATATTAGAATAACTTGAGGTTTTTTCATCTTGTTTCCATTTTTTATTAAAGTATGGAAAATTAGTTTCTAGAAACTGAGCAGAATCCAAAAATGAATTTAAATTTTCAATTAACTTATATTTTTCATTAAAAGATTCCACAATATAATTATCGTATCCTTCGATAATATAGTTAACTTTAGTTACTGGACTAAAAACTGCATCTATGTTTAATTGTTTTGAATTTTCGTTAAATGGTTCTGTATTAGTATTTTTTTCTAAAAAAGTATTACCGGACAAAACAACTTTGTTGTTTTGTCCTGAAGGAAAAAACCTTTGGTTTTTTCCGCTAAATTGAGATGATTGTCTAAAGTCTGAGGGTACTGATAAATTTGATGTTTTTGTATCGGGCGGGGTCGTAAACTCTGTTATTTTTTCGTCTTTAGTTTTTGAACTAAGGGTATTATTATTTTGTGTATCCATTATTTCTTTTAGCTGTTTTAATAAATTTTGACGTTTTTTAGTTATAGTCCAATAATTTGAAGCGTCCCCTAACTCATGCGTTGGCTGATAAATATCAGAAGATAAATTTGATAAATTTTTAGCGGATGCGCTTCGTGGTGTTCCACTTGAAGAATCTAAACGACGAGCGGACTCGCGAGTCTCGTCCGCTCGGATCGCCGAGCGGGCGATAGATTTCATTTTTGTATTGTATCTGCCACTTATAGAAGAATTAGATTTAGAAGAAAGTTTTTGAACATAATAACTTTTTCCTTCCATGATAACAAATTTTACGTTTAAAACACCATCTTCTGCTAAAGTTGCTATATATTGGTTAGGATCTACACATTGTATAAAAGGAGGTAAACGAAGATCTTTAGCACGAATAATACCTGGTCCTTTAACTTTTAGATAACCTACGACGGGTTTAAAAAAAGTTGAACCTACTTTATCATAAACAGAAGACAAGCCTTTGTTTTTATATCCGTTGGGACCACCAAACGGATTTTTTACTTTTTTCAAAACGATTTCTTTAAAATTTAAAAGAATATCTAGTACTGAATCTCTTACGCCAGGTAATGTTGAATATTCATGCTGTACAGCATCTATTTTAACCGAAATAATTGCTAATCCCGTGCAGTCAGACAATAATGATCGTCTTAAGGCATTTGCTACTGTTATACTTTGGCCAGAATCAAAAGACCCTAAATAAAAGCATCCATAAAAACTTTTATTATTCTCTATTCTTGATTCTTTCATGGGAAATAAACATGATTTATTTTTTTGTTATTTCTATACTTATATTACCTTATACTTTATAAAGCCTTTTATTTAGTTTCATTATTTTATTAAAACTTTCATACTGGTACAATACAAATTTGATTTGACTGCAGAGAACCGTAAGTTAATAATGGCGGACAAAACAACTTTATTGCCCTCATGGGCAACAAAGTTGCCCGTTCCGTGAGGGGGGCAATAAAGTTGTTTCCCTCACGGGTAGACCGGCCCCGCCCTCACGGGACGCCGTCGCCTAAGGCGGGTTTCCGACATCTCTTTTTTTTGCATACATATTTAATTTGAGGTAATATAGATTCGTGTCCTTTGAAAAGGAATTCGGTACTAAACTGAATAGATAGACTTAGTAAACTAACATATATAGTATAATATTTTCTTACAATAGAATATATTGTTTTTTTAATTATAAGATATTTTTTATCTTCGCTTTGTTAAATTTTTTAATTTGTTATATGATAAATGTTTTTTCTTTTTATCTTTATAAATATTTATAAATATAAATAAATATTTATTTGTAATTCAATACAAACCAGTTTTCCTATAAGAGCAAACAAAATAAAATTTACGAAGTAAGTTTTATAGTAAGATAATTGCTAATTACACGTGTAAAGTCTTCATAAGTAAAGTCTCAATAAGCTTTAGGGTTAAATTAATTCTAGATGTTTGACTCTTTTTTCTGTTATTTTACTCATAATTTGATTATATAGATTCGCTACTAATCTATATAGTCTTATATATCTATTTTATACCTTATCTTATATTATTTTCGTGATAGAATTTTATGAAACATTTTCCACAAATTCTAAAAACTATCGGCCGCACTCACGGGGGCTTGGGAACGAGCCGAGGAAAAATAAAAAATTTTTCATATATCTATCTTTTTCATTTCATATGTATTAGTAATAAATAGTTACATTTATTATGTATATCGTAATATAATTATTTCCATCTTCATTTTTTTATTGCCTGCTGCTAGATTCGAACTAGCGAACCATCGGCTTATGAAACAGACGCTCTACCACTGAGCTAAGCAGGCTATTTTTATTGAATTTTCTTGTTTTTTATTGTTTTTTTTTTATTATAACATATATAATATATGTTATATATTTCATAACAATTAAAGATTTTGATTTTTGAGTGATAACCTGTTTATATATTCTATATTAAGGTCTTAAGATTTTTTTTAAGGTATTTTTGTTCGTTATTCGAAATAACAAGATAACAAACCCGCCTAATGATTTGGAACAAATTTATTGAATACTTTAGACTTAGTCCTAAACGAATTTATTTAGATAAATAAATAATTTAGAAAAAAAGAAATTTATCTTTAGAAAATTTACGAAGCGGACCCGTGAGGGAAACCAATGGTGCCCCCCCTCCTGTGAGGGGGGGTCTCACGGGACGGGTTTCCTTAGGACAACCCGTGAGGGCAACTTTGTTGTTTTGTTCGGTAAATTTTCTTTTGTTGAGAGAAAAAATAAAAATTGAGTTTTATTTTTATTATGTTTTATATGTTATAATTATAATAATGAATAAAGTTCTCTCCATTTGAGTATAATACATTATACTCTTATTATTTAGATTTTCACTTTTAGATTTTTTATCCATAATTCTATCCTTATATATTATATGAGTCTAACTCTTATTCTACAGTTAGTAGCCTTATTTGCAGTTGTAGCAGCTGGGCCACTTGTTGTTGTTTTATTATCTGTTCGTGGTGGTAATCTTTAATTAAACGATTTGTATATTTTATATTTAATGTAGTTCTTTCTATATATTAAATATATATTTAAGTAATCTATTTTTATAATAGATTATCCATGAAGCCGACTGACAATAAAACTGTTATTGAACCAGATGGTACTATCTGGTTCAATAACAGTTTTATACAAACGTACGTATTACAATTATTATCCTAATAATAATCATAATAGGTATTTATAAAATGAATACCTATCTTTAAGATTGATAAATTCTATAGAGTAATTTTTACCGGAACCCGTCCCGTGAGGGAGGCACCAAAGGTTTTTTCCTTAGGACCCCTAAGGGCCCCCTCACAGGGGCGGGTGCGTTTGTTCGTCGCCTAAGGGCTAGGGTCAAGATCCGTCGCGTGAGGGAAACAACAAAGTTGTTTTGTCCGCTAAGCAAATAAAAATATATACATTATATAATATATTATATATATATATATAAATGTGTATATATTTATAAATGTGTATATATTTATACTTAAATGTGTTTTTTCGTTTTTTACGTTAAAATTAGATATGAAACTCTTGAATAGAATGGGTTGCTAACTCAATGGTAGAGTACTCGGCTTTTAACCGATTAGCTCTGGGTTCGAGTCCCAGGTAACCCAAAAATAAGTTAAAAGATAGGATATATAAAATAGATAGATATATAATATATCTATATCTATATTAAGAAAACAATAATAGTATGTTCTTGTCGTACTATTGGCAAAATAAATTTGCCAATGGTCACTAATATAAATATAAAGACTTTATATTTGTAGTACTATTACATAAAACTTTAATTAATATGTAGTATTGATTATGCAACTGGTTGGGAGTCAATAGTTTGTACTTAAAATTATATCAACAAAGATATAATTTATATCTATAAATTACCTAATTTTTCTATCACGCTAACCAAAACGTAACCTAAACAAAAACTTCTTCCCGATCCGTGGTTTAGAGTTTCTCATAAGACGAATATGTACTTACGTACGGATTAGAATATTTAAGTTTTTATTTTATGACTTATATTGCCAACAATGATATTCATAAGATTATATAGCACAGACTAAAGAAAATTTTCTCTTTTTTAGCGGAAATCCATCCCCTAAGGGCCCCTCACGCGACGGATCTTGATCCTAGCCCTTAGGCGACGCACAAAGTCCTAGCCCTTAGGGGGCGGGGGCGTTTGTCCGTCGCGTGAGAGAAATAACAAAGTTGTTTTGTCCGGTACACAATAAAAAATTATATAAAAGTTGTTGTTTATAAAAAGGATGCTCTTGCTTTTGATAAATTATCTGGTATTATAATAATACCAGGTTTTAATGAAAAAGCTTGAATAATAAAAAAATAAAAAAGTTATTTTTAACTTTTTTCGGAGAAAATCAAAAATTAATAAAAAATTATAAATTATGACAGCAATTTTAGAACGTCGTGAAAATACTAGCCTTTGGGCACGTTTTTGTGAGTGGATCACTTCAACTGAAAACCGTTTATACATCGGTTGGTTCGGTGTTATCATGATCCCAACATTATTAACTGCGATCTCTGTATACATCATCGCATTCATCGCAGCACCTCCAGTTGATATCGATGGTATCCGTGAACCAGTTTCTGGTTCATTATTATACGGTAACAACATCATCACTGGTGCAGTTGTTCCAACTTCAAACGCTATCGGTTTACATTGAGAAGTGCCTCGTACCCATATAAAATATATGGGACAAAAACGAGCGAACCGGGTGAAATGCAAGAAAGCGTTCGGATTCGGCCAACAAACATATTCTTTAGAAAAAATTTATAAGGAGGAAAACTAAAGAAAATTTATGACTACTAAAATAATTTCAGAGGCAGAATTAGAGGTAATCTTTACTAACCTATCTAAGTTAGCAGAACTAGCAAATACAAACGCATATGATTATTATATTCAAACGCTAAAAACACAACGTTTATCAGAACAACCTGATAAAGAGTCATACTATGAACGCCATCATATTATTCCTCGCTTTGAAAAAGGCAAGTCCACAGATGCTCCTGAAAATATCGTTAAAGTAACGGTCAAAGAGCACGTAATAGCTCATTGGTTAAGATATAAAGTATTTAATAAACCACAAGACCAATGCGCTTATCTCTTTCGAGTTGGTGATACTATTAATGCAATAAAAATACGAAATGAACTTGTATCACAAGCAAGAGAAAGGGATCGCATTGAAAAACGTTACTTTTTTGATGCTGATTTCCAGGCCAAAATGGGAAAACGTGGTGGTAAAAAAGGTGGCTCTGCAGGTTCAGATGCTCAATTTTTGGCTCGACAAAAGGTTGGGCTACAGTATGGGCGTAAAACTGGAATTAAAAATCAAAAAGAAACGTTGAAAGAATTTATTGCTAACTGGTCTATTTGGGCTTTTAGTGAAAACGCTTTTAGTACAAGTAGAGTGAAAGATAGAGGTAAAGAGTTACATGTTCTAATAAGTACAAAAAAAGTTTTGTAGAAGTTTTCCATGCTTTAAAAACGTTCGTTCCCTTTAGTCTTGAAGGGAAAAATCCAGCAACGATGCATAAATTGGTATACAACGAACGTAAAAACATGTTTGGTTGGCGAATTGAACGAACGCTAACTTGCAGTGAAGCTGTGGAGGGCATTCAAGATTTTTATCAAAACACTTCTGAAATTTTATGTTTTGAAGAAGATTTATTAGTAAATGAATATCTTGAATAGGTTCCACAGAACACTCAGAGACTAGAGCTTGAGTCCCAACAATAATAGCTCAAATAGTGCCCGGAATATCTCAATATTTCAACCTTATTCTCTAACCTTATTCTTCCCCTAAGGCTAGGCGGGTACGTTTGTCCGTCACCTTAGGGGCGCTAAGGCGGATACGCAAGTAAGTCCGCCATCACCTAAGGTGATAATATTGAGATATTATGACATAGTCCACTCCCTAAAGATAAATTTAGGGGTTTTAGTGTTCTACCCAATCTGGGAAGCTGCTTCTTTAGATGAGTGGTTATACAACGGTGGTCCTTACCAATTAGTTGTATGTCACTTCTTCTTAGGTGTATGTTGTTACATGGGTCAACCACTTACGGCCCTTTAAGAGGGTAACCTCTTAAGAAAAAAGCCGATTAGAAAAAAAATAAAAAAAAAAAAATTAACAAATACACATTATGAAAACCTTATTAACAAAACCTTATATAATCTATAAGGAAGGAACGATTGACGTGAAAGAACCTAATTTTATTTCCAGTTTACAAAATAAGTTAATTGATTTAATTCTTGAAATGTTAGATTTATTTCAAATGTCTCTTAGTTTCTAATCGGCAATACCGACTAATAACGGTGAACCCTTCATATCTATATTTTATATATAGATATATGGGAATACCGTGGGAAGTATTAACTTAAGATCATAATTCTTTTATCACTAAAACTTAACTTAATTAAGTTAATACCCCGTAACGACTGACTCGAAAGAGGAGACCGGTTAAGCTTCTTTCATATAGAAGCTTACTGGTAATACGTCGGGCACTCGTTAAATTAACGCGCTTACTATGATATAATTAGTTTTATATCTAAGGTAAGCCACGAGTGTAAATTATAGTCTACTCCCAATAGAAATATTGGGGTCGTCTTGCGTGAGTGGGAATTATCTTACCGTTTAGGTTGACAATAGCCCTTTTCCAACTTTGTGTTGGAGAACGAACCGGGTAAAATGCAAGGAACCCTTAAACAACAAGACTTATTATTATTGTATTTCAATAATGCTAATTCCATCTTGACTATACCTTTAGTATATAATCTCAAAAAAGATTCTAAATCATTTGACGGTAAATTTCCAAATTTACAAGATTTACTCAACGATAAAAATAAAGGTATTGATATTTATTCTGTTTTTCTTAAAAAAGCTACTGAACGTGCTAAAAAAGCTATAAAGGAAAATTCGAATACTTACACTGAGGTACATCATATCATTCCGAGGCATGCAGGAGGTTCCGACGATAAAGAGAACTTAACTGTTTTGCTTTATAATGATCATGTTTTAGCTCATTATGTTCGATGGGCTCAATATAATGAGCCCGGCGATAAAATCGCGTATTCTATTATGGCATCGGAAAACGTGGAAGCACGTAAGATTAGAGCCGTTGTAGCTGGTTCAATGGGTGGTCCAAGAGCACAAAAGCTCTTTAAAGAGACTAATAAAGGTTGGTTTAATTCTGAAACACAGAGAATTTTGGGTATTAAAGGGGCAGAAGTAAACCGACAAAATCAAACTGGCGGTTTTGACCCGTTAAACTTAGTAAAAGCTAATGAAGCTCTTGAGGAAAAATTAAAAACTCCTCAAGAAAAAGCTAAGTTTTTTCAAACCCAAAAAGAAAATCTGGAACAGGGTCGTAACACACAAAAAGAAATGCAAAAAAATTTAGGCGACCCTGCTTCACAACGATTAAAAAGTATTTCTTTTCATGGTATTGTTATAAACAATAAAAGATATTACATCGACCATGAACAACGTACTTATCTTTGTGATACTACCTTAGCTTATTATTTAGAAAAAGCTCCTAGTCGACCACCTAAAAAGAAAAAACAAGAATAAATTAGCCTGCTCTTCGAGCGGGCTCTACAAGTGGCCTAGACTCGCTAGGCGCTCTTAAAGAAAAATCGGAATTAGTTTGTTTAAGGTTACTTGCAGCGAAGTGTTTTATTTCGAAAAATAAAACAAACGCTCAACGACTAGAAAGTGAGGAACTTTGTTCCAATAAACTTTCCTCGAGTGCCCGGCAGCTTAACAAGTTTTAAGCTGATGACATAGTCTGAACTTTAGTGCGAACTAAAGAAATGGCTTTATACCACCCCGTGAGGGAGGCAGCCTTAACATTCTTGATGCGTCCATGGATCGCTGTTGCTTACTCAGCTCCAGTAGCTGCTGCAACTGCTGTATTCATCATCTACCCTATCGGTCAAGGTTCATTCTCTGATGGTATGCCTTTAGGTATCTCTGGTACTTTCAACTTCATGATCGTATTCCAAGCTGAGCATAGAATGTTGTGCTCTTATAAACCAGGTGAAATGCTGGAAAAGTTTCATCTTGACTTTAATAAAACAAGGGAAGGGTATTAAAAATGCCATATAAACTTCCAGAATCCGTAAAAAAAGAAAAAGAAATGGATACTTTACGGAAAATAAAACAAAAGGGACATCAAAAAATAGAAGGGAATTATCAAGAAAAGAATTCTCCTTTGATTGTGTATTGTCCAATACACGATATTGTTTGTGAAACAACCTATACAAATTACAAGCGCTCGCGTACAGGTTTACCATGCTGCGGAAAAGAACAAACCAGTAAAAAACTTTCAGGTCGTATCTACAGTGTTTCAACTATTGAAAAAATGCAAAAGGCCAGTTTAAATAGACCTGCTAGAAGTGGTAGCGAAGCTCGTTATTGGAGAAAAACAAACTCATATATACAATGGCGAAAAGAAGTTTTTCGTCGATGGAATAATGAATGTTCTATAACAGGTCTAAAAAGTACTCAAACTGTCTTAGCCCGTGAGGGGCGCATCACCTTTTTAATGCTTCAAATGGAGAAAAATTCGCTTGTAACCCTAAAAATGGTATCATTATAGATAAAGATCTACATGTTCTTTATCATAATGCTTTTGGTTATAAAAATAACACATTAGAACAATTTAGAACCTTCCTTGTTTTATTACTTAAAAGTCAAGTAAAGCCGACCAGCAGCCAAGGGGATAATTATTTATCTGATAGTTCTTTATTTGATCTCTATCAGGAATTATCTCAAGGCTCAGAGACTAGAGTCTTAGATTCTCAACGAATTTTAAGACTCCACGAGTGCCTGGGTGAGTTAGGTTATAACACTTTAAAAGAATTATTTGAATAACAGATAATATTCAATTAAAATTTGTTACCTAACTCATATGATATAGTCCGACACTCCTTGGAAACGAGGAGAGCATAGGATAAAGAGCCTATGCATAACAGATTGAACATCTTAATGCACCCATTCCACATGTTTGGTGTTGCTGGTGTATTTGGTGGTTCATTATTCTCAGCTATGCACGGTTCATTAGTTACTTCATCTTTAATCCGTGAAACAACTGAAAACGAATCAGCTAACGCTGGTTACAAATTCGGTCAAGAAGAAGAAACTTACAACATCGTAGCTGCTCACGGTTACTTCGGTCGTTTAATCTTCCAATACGCTTCATTTAATAACTCTCGTTCATTACACTTCTTCTTAGCTGTATGGCCAGTTGTATGTATCTGGTTAACTGCTTTAGGTATCTCAACTATGGCATTTAACTTAAACGGTTTCGTCTAACGATTGAGACCCAATGTTCTTTAATGAACATTAGAAAATCGGGTGAAATGCGAGAAGCCTAACGTCAAAATAAAAGAGTAAAAAAATCGAACTAAGAAATTCTCTATTTTAATAAAATAAACATAAAATCTACAAAATTATGATAAAACAAAACATAAACAACACTCAAAAATTAATTGACTTTTTAACAAAAGAAAACAATTCCTATTCTGTATTTATCCTTTCTAGATTAGATCGTAAGTCTACGGACTTAGATAAACAAAAGACCCAATTACATCATATTATTCCGACACATCAATTAGGGCCAAATTTACAATGGAATCTGGTTCGGCTTACAATTGAGAAACACGCACAGGCTCATGAACTTCTTTTTGAGAATTACCAGAACGTCTATGACTTAGGCGCTAGCCAAATGCTACGCGGTCAATTCAAAGAGGGCTGGGAGACTATCAGGCAAAAAACTCTCGAAAACAGAAGAAATAATAAAAGTGACCGCTTTAATAGCGAGATTCAAAGAGAGTTAGGGAAACGCCCTAAAAAGCAACGAGCCTGCTATGCTCGACATCCTTATATTAAAGCCGCCTTAGAACGAGGTTTTGATTTATTCAATAAAGAATCAGGAAGTATCGTAAAAATAGGTCCGTGTGAGTGTAACCATATGGTTGGTGTAATAGATAAGTTAATGTCGCACCCTGACATGAAAAATGAAAGGTAAGTTTGGCTGGCATTTGAAAATAAAGAAAAATATCCAGTTCTGACAGGCTTAACACGAATGTTAACAGGTCATATTGATAAAAAAACTAAAAAGGGGTTGTACAGTTATAAGAATTGGTGTGTTTTAGGTATTAATATTATTATTGAATAAAATTCTTCTGCCGGTTTGATAAGAATCGGCGGAACCGAACTCTTTTATCTTGACTCTTTTATTTTGACTATGGTAATTCGCAGCCAAGTATCAAACAGGGTATTAAACTCAAAATGGGTTTAATATGTTTGATAAAGGTTCAGAGACTAAGAGGTGAGGTGCCCTACCAATAAACCTCTCAACGAGCGCCCGACAACTCTTTTTTATGGATTGATTCTTAGCAATTAAGAGAATCGTCCCTTTATATAAGAGTTGATTATATAGTCCAATGCCCTTCGAAAGAGGGGGTCACATTGTCAACTTCAACCAATCAGTTGTAGACTCAAACGGTCGTGTATTAAACACTTGGGCTGATATCATCAACCGTGCTAACTTAGGTATGGAAGTTATGCACGAGCGCAATGCCCACAACTTCCCATTAGACTTAGCTTCAACTGAAGCTCCTTCAGTTAACGGTTAATTCTTTATACTTAAGAATTAAGTAGACTTGTCTACTTAATTCTTTTTAATAGCATGGATGGAGTAAACTCCATCCATGCTATTATCTCTAACAACCCCAAAAACCAAAGGTTTTTGTGAAGGAAAAAATAGAATATTTTTTCCGCTACGAGCGGGCGATATAAAAAAATAAGATTTTTTTATCCTAAATTAATTCTTGTAATAGAATCTCAATTAATGACAAAGATATAAATTACAAAAACGGTAGAGTTTCAGGTTTAGATAAATAACCTGGTCCTGCTATATAACTAATGTAAGTTAAAATATCAGTATATGAACAATATATATTATATATTAATAGTCCATGTCCTTCAAAAACGAATAAACGAATAAACCAAAGAAAATAAAACTTTATTATTTTAAATAAAATAAAATTTTATTAATTTTTTTTTTTATCAAAAATTTTTTTTTTTTTTAAATTTTTAAAAAATTTTAGCGAAGCGGCGAAAATCAAATTCTGCATTAGACTCAGAAATATTTTCACGAATGGCACTCAGCATAACAAGACAGACCATCAACACTAACGCAAGGATACAAATCGGCCCCGCCCTGTAGCTAGGTAGATCCTTGTATACAGATAAAGTGCCAATCGGGAATTCACAAATGGAAGGCCAAGGCACGTTGGGCCCTGATCTTCCAGTGACAAGAGAAGAAAATAAAGGAGACGAAGAGAAAGGAGACGAAAAGGTAGGTTTTCTTATAGGCATAAATAATGTATAAAATACGTTTACGGTACTTATCGAAGCACTAATAAATTAGAACAGCGCGTTATTTAGTTACGAACACGACCGCCTGTAAACCACCCAAATTTAAATTCAGGTGGGTCCAGAAAACCGAACGAACCCGCCTGACGGAAATCGTTTTGGTTAACCTGTTGGACTGGACTTACCTTTCCACGTGTTGACTTCTTCGGATGAGTTACTTTATAAGACGATAAGTAAGCTCGCCAAAGATCCGCATCACCGCCATAATGCACTCGACGATGACAAACAGAATGTACAAGAAGTAGGTTTCCGAACGTATCCCTTCCACCCAAAGATCTTTCTATAACGTGATGTCTCTGCAACCTTTCACCGGAGTATAAAGATGAATTACAAACCGGGCACACGTGCTCCTGTGATGCTGATAAGTCTTTGTCTAAACCAGCGAGCAGGTCGACCGCTTTACGGTCAAAAAAAAAAGTTGTTGGCGTCGAGCCCAATACTCCTTAGCAACAGGCGACGGATCATCTTTAAACATATCGCTACGTACCAGAATATAGTCTACCTTAGAAAAGTATCTGTGTGGTAATAGAGTCAAATCCGAGTTCGACGCCCCCACCCCTAGAACCCATAGAGAGTCTATTCTAGGAAGCTTGACCTTTCTGAAATAGCGAGCTATTATCCAAGCCCAAGACTTGGACTGATGCTCTCTACGAAGTAAGCGTACCGTCAATCTGAAAATGTAGTTATCCAGATGACAGAAGACTCTGGTACAATCAATCGTTTGACACGATTGAGCGAAACCCTTAACTTTGGGCGGGGTCGTTAACGCATTAACAAGCCCACTTATCTTGAAACCACGGTAGAAGCGGAAGACTTTCTTATATTCTGCACGAACAGACTTCAGCTTATCCTTAGAAACAGTTACCAGTACAATGGTGTGCTTGACACCATTGGTTACGGATTCATCGTACCAAGGCGGGTTCGTTACACAAGTTCCGCACCCTCGAAGATCGGCGGACGAATGGTGAAAGCTTTATTATAACCGTAATTAGTTACACGTCTATATGTGCAATTCAGGAAGTCAAAACCCTGTGTGATGTGTACAACAACAGGCTCATTTGTTTCCTTAAATTTAAGCCCCCCTCACGAGGAGAAGTAAAAAATTCTTCGGCAAAGCGTAAGGCGGGTTCGTCCTTGGCAGACTCGTAGTACTTACAAAGAAGGATAAAATCATCCGCATAGCGTACCATTATCGGCTTTTTGCTTTCCGTGGATCTTCCAGAAACATAAATATAAAATATAAATAGAAACATAAATATAAATTATAAATTATAAATTAAATATAAATTATAAATAATGTCACCTAGACCATGTAAGACGATATTACACAAAAGAGGAGACATGACCCCGCCCTGCGGAACAGCCTCGCCCGCCGAAGTTTCCACGAAGACGCCGCCCTCACGGGTTCAAGAATTCCAGCTCTTAACCAGCGTTCAACTAGAAAATGAGCAGGAAATTCCTGAACAGCGTCGATAACACTCTTATGAGAAATGTTATCAAAGCCACCAGAGATATCCGCTACTACCGCCCCCCTCACGGGTCGCGATTAACGTTTGGTTGTGACGTAGGAGAATCCGCTAGATGATTGAAGGTGCGTTGAAGAGCATCAGCTCTGTTACGCTTTGGTCTATAACCATAGGAATTTCCTTCAAACTTTACGTCCCACTCAGGTTCAAGTGCCTCCGGCACAACCGCCTGGATGACACGATCCTTAACTGTGGGAATACCAAGCGGTCTCCAACGTCGCTTGTCAGCCTTTAGAATATAGCGAACCCGCCTGCGAACAGGAGGAGGTTGCCAATGAGCTAGATCCATACCCACGAAGCCATCAAAGATGGCCCATTTGTCTGAATCGTTTACAACAATAAGCTCATCTACTTCCGCCGTTTCGCGGACCGACTTAGACGTAACTCTACGAATAGCCAGTAATAAAGTAGCAGGTGCCCTCACGGGTCAAGAATTTGCTTTTGAACCTCACGCAACTTCACTAGCGCCCCCCGCCCCAGACTTCGAACAGATAAAGGCTTGTTCCCTTAACGATTGAACGACCGCAAACACAGCTTTCCAGTCAACCTGGTTCTATGCTTGCGGAAGTTCGATGTTAGGGTTGTTAGCTAAAACTAACGACATAATTAAATGAAAATTAAATGAAAGGCCTTTTCCGTTCTGACCACTTTCGGACCCGCCTAGTAGAGTGTTTATGACATCCATAGGGCAAGAAGGGGAGACCAAACTTGTCCTTTGGTGAAACTACACCCATTCATGGCAGGTTATAGGCGGGTCCGTATAAAATTCCACTTCCCTTTCGCTTTCTCTAATGGACCTTTCTGAGCCGAGGCCAATTAGATTCGCCAGCCACTTAGACTAGGATAGAAGTTCGTACCCCTCCTACACGGATCAGTCCTATCAGGTTGCCCTGATTCCACATTTTTAAAAAAATTAAGCGCCCCCCTAAGGGCCCCTCACGGGGGGCGGGGGCGTTTGTCCGTCGCCTAGGGGCTAGGATCAAGATCCGTCGCGTGAGGGCGGCGCGCTAAGTCGGTTCCTGGTCTTTTATCCATTGCAAGGAATAATATAAAACGTGTTTTATTGGATTATTGTCAGAAAAATAACTTTAAATTTGCTAGCACTAGAGATAAAGAAAGAATTATGTATCATGTCTTTGATTTTGATAGAGAGCCAGCTACAAAAAAATAAAAAAAATAAGTGACGGGGCGGACCTGTTTCTCATAAAAAAATTGATTATAAAAGGTACCTTTATATCCACCCCCGCCCTACGTACATATCCGTCTAGTTTTTAGTACATAGGTATGCTAAGAAGAAAACGCTTTTTATCTAGTTTATCTTTTGTTAATCCAGAAAAAATCTGGAAGGTTAACATCAAGACTCGACGCTTCGCATCACCTAAGGGCTAGGCGGGTACGCAAGCGGGCCCGCCGTCGTCTCTCACCGCTTCGTAAAAATTTTTTTAAAAAAATTTTTTAGTTTCTAAAAAAACTTATAAAATTTTAAAAAATTTTATTTTCTTTAAAAAATTTTATTTTCTTTAAAAAATTTTATTTTCTTTGCGGACAAATTAGCGAAGCTAATTTGTCCTTCAGGAAAACCCGTCCCCTAAGGGCCCCGTTAGGGGGCGGGGGTCCCCTCACGGGTTGTCCGTCGCCTAAGGGCTAGGCGGGTACGCAAGCGGCCCCGCCCTCGCGTGAGGGGGGCACCTTTAGGTTTTTTTCCGGTAGTTTTGTCCGTTTAGATATAGCAATTAAAAATATCTAAAAAAATAAAAATAAAAATAAAAATAAAAATAATAAAAATTATTATATAATATAAATATAATAATTATTACCTATAAAATTTACATACGACCTCGTCTTAGTTATAGTATAACTAAGCTTTGGGCCCAAGAGAAACTCGTAAACAAACGCGAGATAACTTAATTAGAAATAATTAAATCAATAATTTAATTAATTATTAACACAGTTCAAAATACTATAAAGATATGAGTATGTAACATTTCAGAGATAAAATATATATATATAGATGATTTTAATCTGCGCGTCCCCTAAGGGCTAGGACTTTGTCCGTCGCGTGAGGGGGGCGGCTAGGCGGATTCGCAAGACTCGACGCTTCGTATTATTACAATAATCTGAATAAATACATATTCATATAAATGTTATTTAAAAACGAATAGGAGCCGTGTGCAATGAAAGTTGCATGCACGGATCTGAAGGATAAACAAAAAACCTAACTATGTATTTCCATGGTGCTCGTTTTTCAAACTATGAAGGTTGGTTATCTGATCCAACACATATTAAACCTAGTGCACAAGTAGTATGGCCAATTGTTGGTCAAGAAATTTTAAACGGTGACGTAGGTGGTGGATTCCAAGGTATTCAAATTACTTCTGGTTTCTTCCAACTATGGCGAGCTAGTGGTATCACTAGTGAATTACAATTATATTCAACTGCTATTGGTGGTTTAGTGTTAGCAGCCGCTTGTTTCTTTGCTGGTTGGTTCCACTACCATAAAGCAGCACCAAAATTAGAATGGTTCCAAAATGTTGAATCTATGTTAAACCACCACTTAGCTGGTTTATTAGGTTTAGGTAGTTTAGCTTGGGCAGGTCATCAAATTCATGTATCATTACCAGTTAATAAATTATTAGATGCTGGAGTTGATCCTAAGGAAATCCCGTTACCTCATGAATTTTTATTAAATCAATCTATTATTGCTGATTTATACCCAAGTTTCTCAAAAGGATTAGCACCATTCTTTACATTAAATTGGGCTGAATATAGTGATTTCTTAACATTTAAAGGTGGTTTAAACCCTGTAACAGGTGGTTTATGGTTATCTGATACTGCTCATCACCACTTAGCTATTGCTGTATTATTCTTAGTAGCTGGTCACCAATACCGTACAAACTGGGGTATTGGACACAGTATTAAAGATATTTTAGAATCACACAAAGGTCCATTTACTGGTAATGGTCATGCTGGTTTATATGAAATTTTAACTACTTCTTGGCATGCTCAATTAGCTATTAACTTAGCTTTATTTGGTTCGCTTTCTATTATTGTAGCTCACCACATGTATGCAATGCCTCCTTATCCTTACTTAGCAACAGACTACGGTACTCAACTTTCTTTATTTACACACCATATGTGGATTGGTGGTTTCTGTGTTGTTGGTGCAGGTGCACACGCAGCTATTTTCATGGTTCGTGACTACGATCCAACAAACAACTACAACAACTTATTAGACCGTGTAATTCGTCACCGTGATGCTATTATTTCACACTTAAACTGGGTATCTATTTTCTTAGGTTTCCACAGTTTCGGATTATACATTCATAATGATACAATGAGTGCTTTAGGTCGTCCACAAGATATGTTCTCTGATACAGCAATTCAATTACAACCTGTTTTTGCACAATGGATCCAAAACACTCATTTTACAGCACCTCAACTAACAGCTCCTAATGCGTTAGCTGCTACAAGTTTAACTTGGGGTGGTGATGTAGTTGCAGTTGGTGGTAAAGTTGCTATGATGCCTATCGCTTTAGGTACATCTGACTTCCTTGTTCACCACATCCACGCTTTCACAATTCACGTAACTGTTTTAATTTTATTAAAAGGTGTTTTATTTGCTCGTAGTTCTCGTTTAATTCCTGATAAAGCTAACTTAGGTTTCCGTTTCCCTTGTGATGGACCAGGACGTGGGGGTACATGTCAGGTTTCAGCTTGGGACCACGTTTTCTTAGGTCTTTTCTGGATGTATAACTCATTATCAATTGTTATTTTCCACTTTAGCTGGAAAATGCAATCTGATGTTTGGGGTACTGTAACTGATTCTGGTGTATCTCACATTACTGGTGGTAACTTCGCTCAAAGTGCTAACACAATTAATGGTTGGTTACGTGATTTCCTTTGGGCACAATCATCTCAAGTTATCCAATCATACGGTTCAGCATTATCAGCTTACGGTCTTATGTTCTTAGGTGCTCACTTCGTATGGGCTAAATGAATTGGCCTCTTATTTCGCAAGAAATAAGTAAATAAATCGGCTCATAACGGTAAATCCCAAATATAAAAAAAAACAATATAAAAAAAACAATATAAAAAAAAACAATATAAAAAAAACAATATAAAAAAAAACAATATAAAAAAAAAAACAATATAAAAAAAACAATATTTGGGTAATACCGTGGGAAGTTTATTTTTCTATAAACCCCGTAACGACTGAGGAAAAGCATAAGCTGAGTACGAGATAAGATGATAGTTTTATCCTGTTGGAATAAAACTGAAGTCTTATAAAACGCCGACTTCTTTGTACAAATTTATACAAAGAAGAATGTATAGTCTATGCCGAGGTGAAAAACCTTGGAGTTCATGTTCTCATTAATGTTCTTATTCTCTGGACGTGGTTACTGGCAAGAGTTAATCGAGTCAATTGTATGGGCTCACAACAAATTACGTGTAGCACCATCAATTCAACCACGAGCTCTTAGTATTACTCAAGGTCGTGCTGTTGGTGTAGCTCACTACCTTTTAGGTGGTATCGCTACTACATGGTCGTTCTTCTTAGCAAGAATTATTGCTGTAGGTTAATCAAACCTTTTTTATAATTAATACGATTCCTTTAATCAAATAAGCAAATTTTTAATACTATTGTACATAGCCCTGTAGGGCTATGTACAATAGTATTAACTATAATTTTTTTAAGCGTAGGTAGTTTTGTTCTTAAAATTCAAGTAATAATAATAATATTGTCTATGCTTTTATATAAGATTTTTTTAATAAAAAGAACACTCCACGTTTTTCTACAGAAAAACGCGGAGATCTCGATTTAAAAGCTATAATTATTTCAACTAATAAAAGTTTTTAAAAATTTAATGGAAACTGCTTGTATACAAGCAAAAAATAAGATTGTTTTTATTTTTTTAAATTTTTTTGTTTAAAAGAAAAAAATTATTTTTTGTATGCTATAAATTTAATTTATAAATAAGCGTTAAATAAAAAAAATTCTGAGAGAATAAATTAAAAAATAAGCGGTCAAATTAGCAAAGCTAATTTGACCTTCAGGTAAAAACCTAAAGGTTTTTACCGGGTATTAAAACCAAATTAATAAAAAAAAATCAACCACCCGTCTCGTGAGGGGAGCCCCCCTACAAAAATAAGGCTGCCCCCCTCACGGGACGGGTTGGATTTTAGTTGTTTTTTCGCTTATCGTAAAAAAAATAGAAAAGAATTTCATTCACCCGTGAGGGCCCCCTACAAAAATAAAAATTTTTTTGAAAAAATTCGCGTCTCTGCATACAAAATAACCATAAATAATAGAACTAAGATTCTATTTACCAAAGGCTAGGGTAAACCCTTTCAGGTTTACTCGTGATCTAAGGTCTGTAGGACAAAACAACTTTGTTGTTTCCCTCACGGGTCCGGTATTGTATCTAATTAATGTTACCATTAAGAAAATGTTTTACGTGGACGGCAGCTACGACGTCTTGTATTTTGAACCGGAAGTCTTGTATTTTGAACCGGAATCTGTGGTTGAGTCCCCTGCATCAAAACCGTCGGTTGATGCTTTGAACTCGCCCAATTTTTTTAGTTATTTTGAGCTTTCGAAGTAGGAGAATACTGTTCGGAACCTGAACTTGAAATAGTAGGTGCGTTGGTTTCTAGTGTGCTTTTCGTCTTTTCTTCAGATTCTATACTTTCCTTCTTTTCTTATTTTCTTATTTTCTTCTTTTCTTCTTTTTTTTCTTTTCTTCAAATTCTATAACTGAATTAGTTGGAGTTTGTGCCGGGATTGGAAGAGAATTCGGAAGAGTAATCGGTGCAGAAGTCAAACCTTTAAAGGTAGCAGCCACTATTTCCTCTTTCTTGAGTATTCTTCTCTTTTTACACGGTGGAGCCGCTGGAGAAGGTTCTACGACAGGGAAGACGCATTTTCTTCTACCAAAACAGAATTATTTGATTAAAATTTTTAATAAATGAAAACTAAAAGAAAAATTTTTTTATTTACATCAAAAATAAAATTTATATAAATCTACGACTGAAAAAAATTTGATCAAATTTTTTCAGATTTTAATTTTTTATGAAACGTTTTTTATGATAATATGAAAACAGAAAAAAAAATAAAAATAGAATAAAACCATAAAAACTTTGTATATTCACATTCACAATAACTAAAAAAATTTTTTTGCGTCATATTAACTAAAAAAACATTTATAGTATCTCTATTTTATATCGAAGTTATATTGATAAATATCTTATAAGTTTGAGTTTTTACTATTTTTATTAAATGTTAATTTTAATTAAAAAAAAAAAAAAAAAATTATAATTAACTTGTTTCAATTTAATGAAAGAAATAAAATTATAGTTTCTCATTATAACTCACTCAAAAAATATAATTTTGTAGCGGACCCGTGAGGGAAACCAAAGGTTTTTTCCTTAGGACAAAACAACTTTGTTGTTTTGTCCGGTATAGTTTTAATACAATTATATTCCCCCGGATTTTTAGTAAAAAAAGTAAGATTATAATCTTATAACTAATTTTAGAAAATTCACAGAGTGAATTTATCCAAGAAAATCATGTCCGCGTTTCCCTCCCCGTGATGGGGCTATAAAAAACGCGGAGATCTCGTAGAAGTGATACTTCTGCGATATTAAACAGAATAAAATTCACTTACCAAAATTCACATAGTGTATTTTGTAAATGAGTTTTCTATTTCGCGTTTCAGGCTAGAATAAACCCTTCAGGTTTACCCTCAAAGGCTAGGCGTATACGCCGTCGCCTGTAAGGCCATCAGTCTGTCGTCTAACCGCTCCGCTGAAATCTCGTAGATTTTAATTATTTGTTCGGGCGGGGTCGATTTTAAAATTCGAATTTTCTTTATTTGAGAAAAAAAAAAATATAAATCAATAAAAATAAATGGCAGCTCCAAATTCTTCAAAAAAAACTACAAAAAATGTCCGTGGTAAATTTAACACATCAAATACAAATCCATCTCGTGTTTTATCTTTATCGCAATTATTAGGTAGTGTTCAAAAACAACGTACTCAACGTGCTAAACGATCAACAGGTAGAACTCCTATTAAACCATTAATTCCACCAAAGTCTTTAATTATTATTTTAAAAGAAAAACCTGAAAAAGCTGTATATAATCGACGTATTATTGATTATAAACATTGTGGCTTATTACAACGTTACATCGGTTTAGGTGGTAAAATTTTACCTAGAAGACAAACACGTTTAACAGCTAAACAACAACGCTATATTGCTAAAACAATTAAAAGTGCACGTGTAATGGGTTTATTACCATTTGTAAGTAAAGAAAAAGGTTTTTTTAGATAATTATAATTTTTGATTAAAGACACTTTATCCTAAACAGAAACTTAAAAATTAAAAAAAAAAAATTTTAAAAATAAGATAAATTTATTTAGATATAAATAAGAGAAAAATTTACTACGACCCGTGAGGGGGACTCGCGAGTAACAAAATTAACGAAGTTAATTTTGTAAGCGGGAAAAAATCTTTTCTTATTTCACTTGGGCGGGGTCGTTTTATTCTGAAAAGTTAGGCGGGTGCGAAACCCTTGGAGTGTACCTGAAAACTAGACGGGTTCGCAAGATGCGTTGCCTAGAAAGTCTTTGGTGCGTCGATTTGCCGCTTTGATAGAAATTCTTTAGAATTTATCCAAGAAAATTCTTAAAGAATTTTTTCCGATCGTTAAGTATTTTAAAAAATAATTCTTTTTGAATTATTATTTCTCGAAGATTTTCAATCTTCGATATTTTAAAAGGCTTTTTTTATTATTTTGTGTTAATGGCGGACAAAACAACTTTGTTGTTTTTTCCTACAAGATAAAAAGTACGAGGTATGTTTTAAAAAGTCGGTTTAAGTCTTTTTACATTACATACTATAATTGGAAATCTGATTCAAATATGAAAAAGTATATATTGTTAGTTTACTTGGTTATGATAATTAAATAGAAAGTGTTTAACTAACAAAGAATATCTTTTTTTCTGTTTATATTATCAAGATCCATTTCAATCCATTTATATCCGTACAAAAAAAAAGTCGTAGAAAAAAATCTCATAAAAAAATAAAAAAAAAAATTAATAAATAATATGACAGCAAAACAACTAACAAAAGGAAATACAAGAAATGGTGAAATTAGAAAAAAGAAACTTAGTGTAGGTGATATCTGTGATTTAAAAATCACAGCTCTAGCACCAAATAATATAGGAATTGATGAATTTTCATATCCGTTTGCAATTTTTGTACCAAATGCTAAACAAGGTAATATTAAAGCAAAAATTGTTAAAAAAGCAGTAACAGCTTTTAAAGATTCTTCATATGCTGTAGCACAATTGATATCTACTTCACAAGATGCATCAAATTTAACTAAACCAGATTCTGAAGCAATTTCGGCTCCAGTAAAACCAGGAGATGTTTTAACGGTTAATATTACAAAAAAAACACAAAAAGGTGCTGGTATTGTTGAATTATCACCTGATTATAAAATTATTGTACCTTTAGGTCAAGAAGAAGTATTACCTAAAAACGCTAAAATAACAATAACTCGTGTAAAATCAAATTATGCTTTTTCGATGTTAACAGGTCGTGGATCTGAAGCATCAATTTCTGATAAAATTGAAAATTCACTTCGTGAATTTTCTAGTATTGATAAAGATAAAAAAGATGAATCGTCTAAAAGAAATTTAAATAAATTAATGTATGGTTGTAAATTTACGACAATTATACCGGAAAATGTAAAAAAATATAATAATTATGCAATTTTAAAAGTTAGAGATCAAATTCTATTTGTTCGATTAGAAAAAGGTGTAATGTTAGGTCGTGATAAAGTACGTATTAAAGTACGACGTGACATCGGTAATTCTTCTTTCAATTGTGCTATTGGTAAAATCATTCAGATTAATCCAGTATCAAAAAACAAAAAAGCAACACTTGTAATGAACAGTATTCGTGAAATGCTAGCACATGGTATGCATTTTGGTGAAAAAACTGTAAAATGTCATGCACGTATGAAACAATATATCTGGTTACACAAACAAGGACAAAACAAAAATAGACCTTTTGTGAAAAAAGGTCAACATGTTATTAATCTTTTAAAAACACGTCGTTGTTTAAATAAAGCTTTAAGTACATTAACAAAATATGCATTAAAAGGTCGAACATTTTTATTTATTGGTACAAAAAAACCAGCAGCAGGCTTAGTTGCTCGAGCTTCTTTCTTTACTAAAAATTCGTTTTATGTAAATACGAGATGGTTAGGAGGTATGTTAACTAACTGGAAAACAATTTGTAAATCAATTTCAAAAATTCGTCCTATCTTAAAAGAAAAACAAAAAGTTGTTCGCGATATTTTAGAAAGAAGACAAACTATTAAAGCTCGTTTTATTAAAAGAGCTTTACTATTAAAAAATAAAAGTAAACTTATTTTAACAAAAGGACGTCAAATTTTTAAAGTTTTTAAAAATAACACAAATGATATTGTTTCACGTGCCCAAAAATTTGCAGAAAAACGTAATATTTTAATGACTAAAGGAATGATTTACATTCAAAAACGTCAAAAACTTATTCAAAAACGTCGAGAGTTAATTGATCAAACTCTTTTCGTTAAAGAAAAAGGATTACAAATTTCTTCAAGATATCAAATGTTATTTAATCAATTAGCAGCTTACACTCAAAAATTACGTGAATATAAATATTTATTAATGTTATCATCAGAAATGAAAGGATTACAAAAAACAAATGTTTCTTTATACACAGTACCTTATAACACTTTAAAAAACATTCCAGAAAATAATATCAAACCATGGATTGTACCGAATCCACCAAAAGAAATTTTAAATAGAGTAGCTTTAGCTACAGTTCGCAGCCGCGAAGCAGATTCTCGTTTAACTAACGAAGGTACAGACACATCACGCTTACGCACACCAAAAGCAACTAGTGGTAACATTAATATTGTTGTTTGCAGTTCACTTCTTTTACGTTTTGCACGTCAATTAAATTCTTATATTAAATCAGTTATTGAAACATTAATTTCTTCAATACAATCTATTCAAACACAATGTAATGATGCTTTATCACAATTAAAAACTATTGAAACTACATTACAAAATTATGACTTTTTAAAAAATCAATACGTAAGTGAATTACAACAACTTAAAACTAAAGCTATTGGCGAACGTCAAGTTATTCAAATCGTTAAACGTCAATTTAAAGCTTTAGATGCACAAAAAAAATTAATCAAATTCTTACCACGTCTTCGCTATTTACCAACTCCACAAACAAAAATTTCTGAAATTGTTCAAATTCTATTATCTAAAATTGTAGATCCTAAACTTAAATTTCCTATTGATAGCATTTATGACAAAAATTTAAGCTCTAGTACTAAAAAATTAGCAGCAGCACGTAAGAAAAAATGGCAACGTTTAGAAAAATATTTTGGGGGTATTGCTAATATGACTAAATTATCTCAAACAAAAATTTCTAAAAATGTTGCTATTATTATTGGACAAAAAGAAGAAATGAATGCTGTTCGTGAATGTAATAAACTTGGATTAAAAACTTTCACAATTGTTGACACTAATTGTGATCCTACTTTATCTGATCATATCATTCCAGCTAACGATGATTCACGTAATTCTATCAAATATATTTTAACTAAATTTATTACTCGTATTCGTCTTGCTCAAAAAATTCGTTCACGTTTTCAAAAATATAAAAAAAGTAACTAAATAAAATTTACCGGACCTGGGCCCCTCACGCGACGGACAAACGAACCTGCCTAGCCCTTAGGGGGGGCGGGGGTCCCCTCACGGGTTGTCCGTCGCGTGAGGGTAACAACAAAGTTGCCCTCACGGGCAACTTTGTTGCCCCGACCCTGCCCGTGAGGGGGGCAATAAAGTTGTTTTCTAGGCCGGCCCCGCCCGTGAGGGCGGGCCCTTAGGGCGGCCGTCGCCTAAGGAAACCCCGGCCCCGCCCCCCCTAAGGGCTAGACCTTGTCCGTCGCGTGAGGGGGGCACACGGGCTCACGGGCTCACGGGCTCACGGGCTCACGGGCTCACGGGCTTACGGGCTCACGGGGAGGGACACCCCCACAGCCCCCGCTCCACAAGCTCCAGGTGAAGAGGCACAAGATGCCTCTTATGTGCCAGAAGCACCACCAAAGGCTGATATTCAAAGTGATACACAAAAAACATTAATTCCAACCGCTGTGCCAGAGGCACAGCAACCACAAGAACAAGTAACTCCTACAGATGTGCCAGAGGCACAAGAACCACCAGTAACTACACCCGGCGTGCCAACAGAAGAAACACAACAAGAACCAGGTCCAGACAAAATTATCGTTTACTATAGACCTGACCCTCAAACAGAAGAAAGAGTTATTTCCATTCTAGAAGAGAGGGATAACCCTTGGGACCCTTCGTTTTGGTATAACGACCAAAAAACCAATGAACTAATGAAAACTAAAGACTCAAGATACACTAGACCAGACGCATTAATACGTGATCCAAACAGTCAATTCCAACAAGATACAGAATTCGAAAATTCCAACATCATTAATCCTTATCAACCTATCTCAGTTCTTGAAAAAGTTCTTGAAAAAACTGAAAACGAATTAGAAGAACATAGCCAATGGTGCAAGGAATTTGTTATTTTAAAACTCCAACAGATTTGTTTCGAATGTGGACCCAAAATTCTTCACGCGTACCTAATTTTTAATCCAAAATATATTCGAGGTATTTTCCGAGAGTGCTACTATAAAGTAAACGACTGGCTTTTATATGACCCAGAAGCGTTTGATTCTCCTGATGCGATTAACTTTTTTGTTGAATTTAAACTGTGTTATATAAATGATCTTACCTCTCAGATGACTCCTTACAGATGGTTTGGTAACGATCAATTCCGACTGTACTAAAAAAATTAATAAATAAAGAAATTATTCCAACAAACGATAGTGCCGGTGGCACAGCACCTATACATGCGCCAGAAAAAACAGATACACAACCTAGTGATGTGCCACCGGCACAGGTCCCTGAAACTCAAACAACTCAATTTGAAACTGCTCAAGAAGATACAACTGATGCCAGCAAACAACACCTCCACAAACTATTCAACAAGACATTATTTCGTCAACAGCTGTGCCACCGGCACTACAACCACAAGTAACTCCTACAAATGTGCCAACAGAACAAAAACCACAAATAACTCCTCCCGCTGTGCCAGAGGCACAAGAAACACAAGTAACTCCTGCAAATGTGCCAGCGGAACAGAAACCACAAATAACTCCTCCCGCTGTGCCAGCGGAACAGCAACAAACAAAAGAAACATATCAACCGTTAGCAACTATTTCAGATACCCCATCACAAGATTCTCCGGCTCCTCAAGGTTTCGACCTATGGGAAGCATGCAAAGAAGACATTACTCCTAATGCTCTATACCGTCACGCCTTTAGAATGACTCAAACAGAGCAAAACACACCGCTTTTTGAAAACCCTGAATCATTCGTACAACTTATCCAAAATTTAACGAACCCGCCTAAAGCTTATATTTTTCAAATTGAAAGGGGTCAACAAACCGGCAAACTACATTATCAAGGTTTTATCAAATTAGCTTCTAAAAAAAGATCTGACCAATTAGGAAGCGGCCCCGCCCTTTATCAACTAGCACACGGTATTCAATTTCTCCCAGCATCAAACGAAAGTGCATTAATCAAATATTGCCGTAAAGAAGAAACTCGAGTTATGGGCCCTTGGAGCTTTCCCTCCGATCTACTTGGGCGAAGATCTTAACGACATTGTCGTAAGACCTTACAATTGGCAGACCCAGCTAAATCAAATTCTTCAACAAAAACCAGACCCTAGGGAAATTATATGAATATTTGACCCTATAGGTAACAACGGTAAATCCACATTTGCAAAATACTTTATATTCCATGAATTAGCCCACATGCTATCATGGGCGGGGCCGAGTTCACGTGACATATCTTATGCTCGTAAACAAAACCAACACAAAAATACAGTATTCTTTGATTTTACTCGTTCTGTACCAAAATTCGTCGACCCAAACGAAGTCTTCAGCAATATCGAGCAACTAAAAAATGGTCTACTTTTTTCCGCCAAATACGAAAGTGATGATCTTATCACAGCAACACCTCACATAGTTTGCTTATCTAATTATTTACCACCTAACCCTTCATTAATCAGTTTAGATAGATGGACACTTTATAGAATTGGTAACCAGACTAAAAACCTTATTCCTATGGACAGCCAACAAGCTAACGACTTTATCATAGACCACATTACCTTTGAAGATAATGTTAAACAAATTATGGACGATCTCACAGGTAAAAACAAAAAGAAATCAAAAAATCAAGATAACTTAATTCTCCAAAAACCTCATTTTTTAACGGAACAAGAATGGGAAGATCACGTTATCGAAATGCAAATTAAACTATCTAACCAAGCTTCCGAAAACGTCACTTCATTTAATAATTCAACACACTACAAAGGTTTATTTCAGTCTCAAGACCAAACACTTGTTTACACACCAAGTAAACAATTATTCTTAAAATATGGCGACTAAATATTTTTTTATAAACATGTGTGCATAGGCTTAACTTAGCTTATGCATGCATGTACATATATTATTGCATGTACATATATTATTACATATATTATATTGTCTCCTAGATTTTTTATTATATTGTCTCCTAGATTTTTTTCATTTATGTTTACTAGACCAAGCCGTAAAAAAAACACCAATTTTTTTTTTTAATTTCAAATAAAAAAAATTTTAGCATAAAATTTTGTGCCAACGGCACATTATACACAACCGTTATGTTGTGCCAACGGAACATTGTACAAAACCGTTATGTTGTGCCAACGGAACATTGTACAAAACCGTTATGTTGTGCCAACAGCACAGTTTAAATAGCGGAACTCTCTTGTCAACACAAAAATTAACTTAACAAACCAGAAACACTTTATAATAACCCGTAAAAGAAACTCCGCCCTTAGCTTTTGTTCCAACTTAACTCACGGACTTCCCTCTCGAGCGGGCACCTAACTTTAGTTAGGTCGCGAGTACAAAGTTCATAACATAAACATAAACATAAACATAAACATAAACATAAACATAAACATAAACATAAACATAAACATAAACATAAACATAAACATAGACATAAACATAAACCCCCTATTCCTTATACTGTGCCTATAGCACTTGTGCCAATGGAGCCAGACTATACGCAGCTGCCCTGTGCCAATGGAACCAAACTATACGAAGCTGTAATGTGCCAACGGTACATGTGCCAATAGAACAGATTATATATCTTAGCTTGTGCCAACGGAAACATGGGCCACACCTTTATAATGTGCCAACGGAACATGTGCCAATGGAACATTTTATTTATATTAACTTGTGCCAATGGACTATGTGCCAATGGCACCGGACCCGTAAAGGGTCTTTACGGTAACGCACCCCCCTACCTTCTCTTGTTCCAACAGAACATGTGCCAATGGAACCAGACCCTTATCGAGCGGGCACCTAACTTTTTAGTTAGGTCGCGAGTACAAACTTCATAACCAAAACAAAAACCATAAACCCTCCTACCTTCCTTTGTGCCAACAGCACATGTGCCAATGGAACCAGACTGAACACCTTACCCTCTATTTATTTCCTTCCCTTTCGCTTCTTTGTTTCAATAGCACTCTGTACGTACCATCTCTTCCTTTGTTTAAACGGAACTCTTCTATTTACTCTTTCCCTTTCCTTTAATGACGCTCGCGCTGGAAAACCAAAATTTGCTTTTGCTCTTGTATTTATATTAAAAGATTTGGCACATTTGGCACATTTGGCACAAACATTACTTTTTTACTTTATCATTAAACCTGATGTTCGTTAAATATTCTTTTTTTTGTCTTGGCAAAAATGGCACAATTTTTTTCGTTAGTATAAGGTAATTATTGGATCTTTGTGTGTGGCCTCTCAACCTTTTGCAAAATCTTTACTCGAACAATTAAGAATTTTTTGTAATGATCTGCCCAGATAGCCTCCTCCGTACCACTAGTTGTAACAATTGAATATTCATGGGGCGGGGGGCGGTTCCACTAATAGATCATATAGTTCTCTAGGGTTGCCCTCTCTCCAATTACCCGGTCGATCCAAATTTAATGTTTCGATAATAGCTTTTAAAAGAAAATCTCTATCTTTTTTTTGAGCGGTAATAAAGCGTCTCGTTCTGGCGGACCCGTGAGGGAAACAACAAAAGAAAATTTTATTTATGGAAGAAAATTCTGAAAGAATTTCCCGGACAAAACGTTGTTTTGTCCGGAAATTTTTTTTTGAGATGTTTCCCTCACGGGCGGGCGGGCCGTTTTCTTTAAGAAAACGAACCCGCCGAAAAAAATTTTATTTTCTTTTCGGAAACCCGTGAGGGACCCTCCCCGTGAGGGACCCCGCCCGTGAGGGGGGGGCTTAGGTTTTTTCCTCAGGACAAAACAACTTTATTGCCCCCCTCACGGGCGGGGTCGGGGCAACAAAATTGCCCTCACGGGCAACAAAGTTGCCCGTCCCCTAAGGGCCCCGTTAGGGAGCGGGGGCCCCTCACGGGTTGTCCGTCGCCTCCCCTAAGGGCTAGGATCGAGATCCGTCGCGTGAGGGGGGCTAGGCGGGTACGCCCCCCTAGGGGAGATTCGTCGCCTAAGGGCTAGGCGGGTACGCAAGATCCGTCGCGTGAGGGGGGGGCACCTTTAGGTTTTTTTCCGGTAGTTACTTATATTATCCAATAATTTATTAATTTTTACTCTAGACAAAAAATAAGTATTATGCTAAAATTTAAATAGTTCCTAAGTTTTGTCAAGACAAATTCTACTTTTATTCAAAAAAAAAAAATGTATGTAATGTTCATACATATTTTATATAAAAAAGTATATTTTTACTTATATAAAAAAAGTAAAGATTTTTTAACTGGGATTGTAGTTCAATTGGTTAGAGCACCGCCCTGTCACGGCGGAAGTTGCGGGTTCGAGCCCCGTCAATCCCGAAAACAAAAAAAAAGCAAAAAAGCTTTATAAGACAGAAGTGCATGTACTTACGTGAAAATAAAGAAAAATTTGACGGCTTTTTTACTGTTTAATACTTAAACAGATGAATTAAATTAAAAATTAAAGTATAAAAAATAAATAACAATGTTAAAATATATAATATAGAAGTATAGTTCTATTTTTGAACTTATAAAAAAAAAAATTGAATATATAGGACAGTTCACATATGTGAACTGTGTATTAAAGAATTTAATATCTTATTAAATTCAATCTAATAAACAAAGAAAAAAATAAACTATCGTCCGCTCGGCTCGACCCCGCCCAGCGGACGAGACTCGCAAGTACGCTCGGAAACAAAAAATTAACCAAACTTAATCAAATTAACCAAATTTGCCAAATTTATCTTTAGCAAGGAGAATTTATATAAACTTTTATATTTTATAAAGTTATAGTGTATATAACTACATAAAATATAGAGAAAATATAGAGAAAATATAGAGAAAATATAGAGAAAATATAGAGAAAATATAGAGAAAATATAGATTATGTCTTAGATTAGATGTAATCTATACATTATGTGTTTATCCTGTATTTTTCAACAAAAAGAAAAAAAAGAGATATTAGAAAATTTATCAGAAGAAATAGAAAATATCGAATATTTCAATATCAAGAAGCGGTCAGAAGGGCGGAGCCGATTTTAAATACCTGGAAAGTTAGACGGGTTCACTTTGATCAGTCGCCTAAGGGCTAGAATCAAGCGAGTAAACCCCTCGGGTTTACCTAGCCTAAGGGCTAGGCGGGTTCGTTTGTCCGTCGTCTGACTGATGCGTTTAAATTCACTTACAAGATTCCCTCCCAGGGTAAACCCTTCGGATTTATACAGAGTGAATTTTTTAAGTGAATTTTATTCTTTACGAGCGGACTTTTTTGATAAAGAATTTTATTTATAAAATTTTATTTGGCGCGCCGCCCTCACGGGGGCGCTCCGTGCAGGCACGCGGCTCGCGTGGCTCGCGGTATAAAAAAGAATTAAGGAAATAAAAAAATGACTAACGTTAAAGTTTATGGGATTACCGTGGTATCGTGTTCACACAGTAGTAATTAATGACCCAGGTCGACTAATTTCTGTGCATTTAATGCACACAGCTCTAGTAGCTGGTTGGGCTGGTGCTATGACATTATTTGAAATTGCAGTTTTTGATCCATCAGATCCAGTATTAAACCCTATGTGGCGTCAAGGGATGTTCGTTCTTCCTTTCCTTACACGTTTAGGTGTAACACAATCATGGGGTGGTTGGACAATTAGTGGTGAAACATCTTCAAACCCAGGTATCTGGAGTTATGAAGGTGCTGCAGCTTCGCACATTGTTCTTTCAGGTTTATTATTCCTTGCTTCAGTTTGGCACTGGGTTTACTGGGATTTAGAATTATTCCGTGATCCACGTACAGGTAAAACTGCATTAGATTTACCAAAAATTTTTGGTATTCATCTTTTCTTAGCAGGACTTCTTTGTTTTGGTTTTGGTGCTTTCCACGTAACAGGTGTTTTTGGACCTGGTATTTGGGTATCAGATCCATATGGATTAACAGGTAGTGTACAACCAGTAGCTCCTTCTTGGGGTGCTGAAGGGTTTGACCCTTACAACCCAGGTGGTGTACCAGCTCACCATATTGCTGCTGGTATTTTAGGTGTATTAGCAGGTTTATTCCACCTTTGTGTTCGTCCATCAATTCGTTTATATTTTGGTTTATCAATGGGTTCTATTGAATCAGTTTTATCAAGTAGTATTGCAGCCGTATTCTGGGCAGCTTTCGTTGTAGCAGGTACTATGTGGTATGGTTCTGCAGCAACTCCAATTGAATTATTTGGTCCAACACGTTACCAATGGGACCAAGGTTTCTTCCAACAAGAAATTCAAAAACGAGTAGCACAAAGTACATCTGAAGGTTTATCTCTTTCAGAAGCTTGGGCAAAAATTCCTGAAAAATTAGCTTTCTATGATTACATTGGTAATAACCCAGCTAAAGGTGGATTATTCCGTACAGGTGCTATGAACAGTGGTGATGGTATCGCAGTAGGTTGGTTAGGACACGCTAGTTTTAAAGATCAAGAAGGTCGTGAACTTTTTGTTCGTCGTATGCCTACTTTCTTTGAAACTTTCCCTGTTGTTTTAATTGATAAAGACGGTGTTGTTCGTGCTGACGTACCATTCCGTAAAGCTGAATCAAAATACTCAATTGAACAAGTTGGTGTTTCAGTTACATTCTATGGTGGTGAATTAAATGGTTTAACATTTACTGATCCTTTAACTGTTAAAAAATATGCACGTAAAGCTCAATTAGGTGAAATCTTTGAATTTGACCGTTCGACTTTACAATCTGACGGTGTATTCCGTAGTAGCCCACGTGGTTGGTTCACTTTCGGACACTTATCTTTTGCCTTATTATTCTTCTTTGGTCATATTTGGCATGGTTCAAGAACTATTTTCCGTGACGTTTTCGCTGGTATTGATGAAGACATTAATGATCAATTAGAATTCGGTAAATATAAGAAACTTGGTGATACTTCATCTGTTCGTGAAGCTTTCTAATCACTATATTAAGTTTTATTCCAATATTCTACATATCCGCGTTTTTTCTATAGAAAAACGCGTAAGAATATTTATAAATTCTTGTTTTTAAATTCATTCATATAGAAAGAAAAATCTATTAGAATTTCCCTCGAGAAATTCTAATAGATTTTTTCTCTTTTTGGAAAACGGAGAAATTCTGAAAGAATTTCCTGGAAAACTAAGCGGGTACATAAGCGGACCCGCCCCCCCTCACGGGGTCTTTCAAAGATTCATTTAACAAAGTTCACATATTTTGTTTTTGTAAGAATGAATAAAAATTCTTTAAATTTTTATTCATCCGACGTTTTGTCAACGACAAAACGTTGTGATTTTTCTTCTCTTTATTAGATTTTCATCTTACCGTAGATTTTAATACGGTATAATTTTTTTTTGTATAAAAGATGGGCTTAGATTTTCTCTGAGCAAAAGAATTTAAGTTAGTGTAAATAAACTTGATCAAAGTTTTATTTTATAAAAAGAATTTTTTTTATTAATACGGAAGAAAATTTACCCCCCGAAGGGGGTAAATTTTCTGTTCCCCTCACGGGTCGTTTTATTTTTATATCATGTCGCAGAAGTATAATTTCTGCGAGATTTCCGCGCCTAAGGGCTAGGACAAGGTCCGTCGTTTTTCTATAGCCCGTGAGGGAAACGCGGAAATGTTAATTTTTTTATTTTTGTTAAAAAAATCTAATATAATAATTTCTTTAATTCCTTTAATTCCTTATTGGAATTAAATTTTATCTTTTATAACTTCAAATAAACGATTAGATATTTTAAATTTTTCTTCTGACCGCTTCGTTTATTTTCTTTTCGTAATTCGGCCGCCCTCACGGCGGGAACGAGCCGAGGTAAAAAATTCTTTTTATTTTACACTAATGTAAAATTTGGTATTATGTTCCTATTTGAAAAGACTAGTCTTTTCAATAAATTTATTAAACACCTTTCATGGAAGCTTTAGTTTACACTTTCTTATTAATTGGAACGTTAGGTATTATCTTTTTCTCTATCTTTTTTAGAGAGCCTCCACGTATTGCAAAATAGTAATAGAGTAATTTTTTATTAAAATTACCGGACCCCTAAGGGCCCCTCACGGGCTCACAGGACGAGTTTCCGCTTGATAAAAATCTTCAATAAATTCTATATTTTCGTAAATACGTTTCAAATAAAGTATTATAAGGGTTGGATTTCATTAACATTAATTAATGAAGTCCAACCCTTATAACATTTTAAATTTTTATTTAACTTAACAAAATTAACGACCCGTGAGGGGAGCGGACTTTAAAGTCTCGTCCCCCTTACGAGTCGGATCGTCGACCCCTAAGGGCCCCTCAGGGGGACTCTGTCCGTCGCCTAAGGGCTAAGATAAAGATCCGTCGCGTAAGGGGGGCGATAGTTAATTTTGTAAGATTATTAATTTAATCTTCATGTTCTTCAAAAGGATCTCTCAATTTTCTTGAAGGAGGTCCAAAACTAACATAAACTGAATAACCTGTAGCACTTAATAAAAGAAACCATAAAAAGAAGGTAAAGAAAAAAGCCGGACTTTCCATAAATTTAAAATTTTTGACAAGACAAAATTATTCTCCATATATATTATACAATATTACAGAAAGGAAAAAACAAACAGATTTTATTAACTATTAATTATGGCTACAGGAAAAAATAGTACACAAACTTCAACATCACAAGAACCAGGAATTGTTACGCCATTAGGAACTTTATTACGTCCTCTAAACTCTGAAGCAGGTAAAGTTTTACCTGGATGGGGTACTACAGTTCTTATGGCTGTAGCAATTCTTTTATTTGCTGTTTTTTTACTTATTATTCTAGAAATTTATAACAGTTCATTAATTTTAGATGGTGTTACTAATAGCTGGGAAAGTTTATCCGCTAAATAATTTTTAACGTTTTAGAAAATTCTGAAAGAATTTATCGGCCGCCCCCCTCCCCCTCACGGGACGGGGAAACGAACCGAGGGAGAAAATTCTTTCAGAATTTTCTATTTATCGGCCGCCCCCCTCACGCGACGGGGCCCCCTCACGGGGGAACGAGCCAAGGAGAAAATTCTAAAACAATTTTGTTTGGTTTTTGGCAATATCTCGTCTTCGACAAAAGAAAAAAGTTTCATGTCCGCGTTTTTCTATAGAAAAACGCGGAGATCTCGCAGAAGTGATACTTCTGCGATATGATTTTTAAATTTTTTATTGGATTTAAAACAATTCATTATTAATGTTTCGTCGAATACGAAACATTAATAATGAATTGTTTTCACCGCGAAAAATAAAAAACTTACCTTTCGGACGACAGATCTCGACTTTACAGGCGATGTCGAATCCGCCTAGCTCTTCAGGGTAAAAACTACCTGTTAAATATATACATAAATAATGTTAAGAATTTTTATTCGTTCGATCCCGCCCAAGCAAAGCTCAGCAGTAAATAGGATTTGACTTGCGATTACACGCCTTCCGTGAGATACAAACAAATATTTTACGATGCGTCCAACTTATGCCAACGCGAAAATCAATAAAGCGGTTAGAGAGTAAAAAGTAATAGGTTAAGAAGTCAAACTTTTTAACATAGCAGTCTCTAGATCGTTTTTTTTTTTTTATTTTTTTTTTTTTAAAAAAAAAAAATTAAAAATTTTTTAGATTTTTTTATTATAAGGTTATAAACTTTATTTTATTAAATCCATTTCATCACTCTCCAAAACAATACTACTATCATCCATAGTTAATGACTCATTTATTATTTGTTTTTGTTCACGACTAGATAAAACTTGTCGATTGTAACGTTGAGTAGTTGATATATTAGTATGACCAACCATTAAACGCGCCGTTTCAACACCAGCAATTTTACAGATACGTGTAATGAAAGAAATGCGACATGAGTGTGATAACAAATTTTTATTACATAACTTACCATACGTTTTAAAGACTTTATTCAACACTCGATTCAAATGCTCACGCGAATAAAAGACCAGATAACTATTTAAGTCATATGTGATCTCTTTTTCATAATATATTTTGTTTATTTTTTCTTAAAATGAAATATTCTTTTAAAATTTTTAAAAATTTTTAAAAATATAAAAATATAGATAAGTTGCTTAAGCAACTTACCTATAGAAACACGTAATAGTAGAAGGTAAGCTGCTTACGCAGCTTACTTTTAAAACAAACAACTTGTAAAACAAACAACTTGTAAAACAAACAACTTGCGCCATTATTCATCTCCTTCAGCAATTATTCATCTCCTTCAGCAAATGGGGCTAAGTCAGAAGACTCAGCCCCTAAACCAGAACCATTTTCTAAGCTATTTACAAATGAATAAAATTGGTCTTCTTCAAAAGTAAAATCTAAATAATCTTTAATTATTTGACTTTTATTTTCGTCTGTAATGGCCATGTTTTCCATTGCTAGAATAAATTCAGCTAAATAAGGCGGGTTCGTTTTAGCTGAAGCACGTAAATTTTCGACATTTGCTGCAACAAAGTTAAAATTACAAAATCTTAAAGCTTCTTCAAGACGAGTACGAAAATATTTTCGACGGTCTGAAATCGCATCTTTAACTCTGCTGATTCGATCTGGTACAGATCTTGCTAAAAAATTCGCACGTTTTGTTGGAGTTTTTGTTAAGTTTGATAAAGCACTTATTGTTTGGTTTGAATTGTGATAAGTCTCTATCGCTTTTTGATATTTTTGTAGTAAGCAAGTCTTTGATAAATTTTGACCTCTGACAGTAACCATATCTTGACTAGCAGATAAAATTTCTTGTCTTTAAGCCGGAGCACTTGGGGCAGGTTGTTGGTCAACTAATGTTGTTTCAGGTTCACCTTCACCTTCTAATAATAAAGAACATAAACTTAAAGCTAAATTAATAGTCGGACAAATTTATTGCCCCCCTCACGCGACGGACAAGGTCCTAGCCCTTAGGGTACGGGTTGTCCGGGAAATTTTTTACCGCGAGTCACGCGAGCCGCGTGCCTGCGCAAAGCGCCCCCGTGAGGGCGGCGCGCCAAGTAAATTTTCTTTAGTCAGTTAAACTTTCTTTTTCTTTTTGTAGTTTTTCTATTTGTGCAGCTAATTCAGCACGTTTTTCGTGTGAGTTTTTTTGACGTTCAACTACAATGGTACTTAAGGTTGAATCTTGTGCCCCGTGAGGGGAGCTGCAGTTTTTATTTTTTTTACTGTATCTACATTTTGAATTAAACCTAGAAGGCCTAATTCATAAGCAAAAGATAATAAATCGCGTTGATACTTAGCACGTGCTTGCGCACGTTCCTTTTGTTTTTCTGCCGGTAACCCGTCCCCTAAGGGCCCCTCACGCGACGGACAAAGTCCTAGCCCTTAGGGGGGGCGGGGGGGCGCTTGTCCGTCGCCTCCCGTGAGGGGGGCTAGGCGGGTACGCAAGATCCGTCGCGTGAGGGGGGGGAACCCTTAGGTTTTTACCTGAAGGTCAAATTAGCAAAGCTAATTTGACCGCTAATTTATCTTGTTCTGAAATTTCAGTGTTATATGCACGAACAATTTCAGTTTTTAAAGCTAAACGTTCAGGTCCAAGACGTGATATACGTACTTTGTGTTTTTTACAGAAAGTTAAAACAACATCTGCTGGTAGATTACCTTCTTCAGACCATTTGCTTAGAAAAATATATCCATCAGCAGTACTTTGAGTTTGTACTACAACACTATACTCCAATATCCACTCAAATTTTGAATTAAATTTTAAACGAAAAGAAATTGAACCCGCCCCCGCCCCAATAGTAGTACCAACAATGTAATCATTACTAAGCGAATAATTAGGTTTTAATAAATCTTTTTGTAATCTTCTTACTTCAAGTAAAATACTTAATAAAAAATATCTACCTAATTTAATTCCAATAGAAATTACAGTTTCTGAAGATTCTAAAGATTTAATCCAATTATTCATTTCAGTTTGTTTAGCCTTTCTTTGTGGGAAAGGTAAATGTATATTTGGTGTTTTATGATATTGTAAAAAAATACAAGCAATTTTACTTGCGCTTTTTTTTTGCTCTGCATTAAGAGACATTTTTTCATTTTTAGAAATAAAAATGTCTCTTAATTTAGTATCTGCTTTACTGTTTAATTCATCGAAAGATGAATAACAATTATTTTTATGAGACACTAATTTTCTAACAATTAAGAAATCTCGTAACTTACCAGGTTGTTTTGGCAAAAATTTATTTTAAATATTATTTAAAAAAATTTTCACTACTAACTGTATTTAGGTCCCAAACGCCACATACAGTTGGTTTTCTACCTACTGACGTTTGAACCGAAGTAATATTATTCGATAAATCATCATCAATTTCTTTTTGATGACTAATATTTTTAGGAATTTTATTTTTTTTCTTGTTTATATTTGTATAGCTAATGTTACCAAAACCCAAAGTATGAATCATAGAATCAATAACATCTCGATTCGCAATTGTTTGAGTAACACGAACTGAACATTCATAAGTAACTGACCCAGGACTACGTTCTCTTATACGGGATTGATAATTTCCATCTGAATCTATTAGTCCCATCATCAAATCAGGCTTATAATTTAATTTACTAGAATCATATTCTAGATTACGCGGCGGAAATTGTATAGCCATAAAGTTTTTTTGATATTTTTTTATTATTATGGAGATTATTGGATTTACCTATCTAAAAAACTACAACAAAAGTTCAACCTTAATTCGATTTGCGAATCGAACTGTCGGAAAAAACCAAAGGTGCCCCCCTCACGCGACGGACAAAGTCCTAGCCCTTAGGGGACGAGTTTCCTTAGTACAAAACATGTTTTGTCCGACTTCTTTAAAAGAAGTCAAATATCCAGCTTTTTTATTAACTTAATTTTATAAAAATTTTATTTATTCGAATTTTTGAACAAATAAAACTTGCGCCTCACAAGACTGCTTATAATAAAAAATAAAACTGTCTGTAGACTTTTATGTTAATTATTTAAGTTAATAGAAAAAGTGGGTCGTGGGGGACTTGAACCTCCGACATTAGAGTTATCAGCTCTACGCTCTAACCACCTGAGCTAACGGCCCTTAAATAATATTTATTTTTTTTGATTCAAACCCCGTAAAAAATAAGGCGATTTTGATTCTAGTTATTTTTTCCTATTTTCATAAAATAAAGAAAAAAAATATCATTCACCCGTGAGGGCCCCCTAGAAAAATTTGATATTTTTTATTTTAGTTATTTTTCCTTAAAACTAAAATTTTTAAAATGAAAATTTCATCCAAACCCGTAGAAAAATTTGATATTTTTTATTTTAGTTATTTTTCCTTAAACCTAAGATTTTTAAAATGAAAATTTCATCTAAACCCCTAGAAAAATCTAACATTTTTTTATTTAGAAAAATACCTTTTTGAAGCTTAATTTAAATTAATAAATATAAACTTCAAAAAGGTATTTTTTTATTGTTTTTTATTACCCTCTAAGTTGTCAGAATTTGGTGGAGATATTTCAGAAGGCTTTTTCATTCCATCTTTTAAGTTAAAAGTAGCTAAACGTTTGAATCCACCAAAAAAACAAGCAACTACAGAAGAAAGAGTATCCGCTGCGCGGATTTCATCATATAGTTTTATATTAAACTGACGTAAAGGTGCAGCAGAATTATCTGGATTTGGAAATTTTATTTCGTGTGTTTCACAGAATAATTCTCTAATGTAATTGAAGGCATTTTTTAAGAATCGATTATCCTTAAAAAAATCATCATTACTTTCAGCACCAATTCCTTTTAATGTAAATCTATTAAAACGATTTCCTATAGTTTCACGTAGGTACAGGTCAAAATCTAAACCCATAGGATTAGGACGTGTATCTACAATGAAGCCTCGTAAATTTAGTGGATAAGTAAAATTAATTATTTTTACTAAATTAGAAATGGTAAATGGCTTAACTGTAAAAGATATTTCTTCTTGAGATTGGCTATTAGGTATTATGGATGGTTCTTCGAAAACTTCGATTTTTAATCTAAGAAAAACCATATTATTTGAAAAAATGCTAGCAACAGGAATACCCACTAACTCGACAAACTTTTCAGCAAATTGACCTTTTAGAAATGTAGATTGACCTTTTAGAAATGTAGTAGGTCCATTTCCGTCTAAAACTAGCCAAAATATAATATTTTGACTTTTTTTAGAATGACCTAATGTAATGTCATTTGCTGTAAACGTAGTTTTTACTACACATTTTGCCGGTATTGAAATTCGCTCGTTTAAACTTGATATTGATATTGGAAATAATCGTGCTGGTTGACCAAAACTAATAGGATAAAAACCAGATTCTTCTTTTGAAGAATATTTAAAACAATTACTTATAGGCATAATTTTTGGCGAATTAATGTTAAAAAATACACCTTCTGTATTTACAAAAATTGATTGTGTATCATTAACACTTGAAGTGGTTTTAGATTTACTAGTACTAGAAGTTTTTTTACCTTGATTAGAAAAAGCTCCGAAATCTAAAAATAATTGCATTAATCTATCGGGCGGGGTCGTTATGTTAGTTAAATTTATACCTGGAGAAGATTCTGGAATATTACCACCTGAAGAACGACCTGAAGGCGGGTTCGTATTACCACCTGGCGTAGTACCACCTGGCTTATTACCACCTGGCGTAGTACCACCTGGATTATTACCACCTGGCGTAGTACCACCTGGATTATTACCACCTGGGGTTCACCACCAGATGGTTCTGGTGGTGGATTTGCTTGTGAAAAGCAGACATAACTTGGAAACCTACACTTTTTAGTTTGTTCACTTGTTAATGGAAATTTTGAAACAGTGAACAAACCAACGAACCCGCTTTTCTCTTTTTTTAAAAAAAGGTTAAAATTTTGTTGCCCTCACGGGTTTGAATTTTTTTCTTTTTTTAACATTTTTTTTATTTTTTTATATTTTTACAATACCTATCTACAACGTGCCCAAAGGCTAATAATTTTTTCCTGTGCTTCTTTTTACCTGAATCTTTATTTAATTAATCTAGACTAAAGGTAATACTTATTAATAAAAGGTAATAAAAGGTAATAAAAAATAATAAAAGGTAATAAAACTTAATAGAATCTAATAAAAGATAATAAAACTTAATAAAATCTAATAAAAGTGGACTCCCGTCATTTTTAAATTTAGTTTATAGTTTATAAAAAATTTCAAATTTGTACGAAGCACAAATTTAATCTTTTAAGAATAGTTTTTTTCTATTTAATAAATTAGAACTTAATAAAGTTGGTTCTTTAGAAATTTGTGTTTGAGTATAAGCATTTTTGAAACCCATAAATAAATTATGTTCGTATAAGCATAGATAATATGTACTAATAAGGTCATTTTGGTTATATTCTAACCAACGTAATAATTTTAGATCATATAGTCGATCTTTAGGACGACTATAATTTTTATCATTTAAATTTTCAAAAATCGAATATTTTTTTAATTCTGTAATCCATTTTTTTAACGGACCTGGACGTAGCCAATGTAAGTCTAGCATAAAGATATTTTCAAATAGAGGGAAATTTCGTAATTGTCCTTTTCCTCCGTTTTTAGTGATAGCGCGTGATTAACTTTGAGCTTTTAAAAAAGGGTTTGCATTATAAGGAATTACAGATAAGAATTCTTGTAAAATAGTTATATCATACAGTACATGATTGAAACCTTCTTTTTTTGTTTCTTTTGTTTCTTTATCTTGTTGTTGTGCCATATATATATTATATATTAATTAGTTTGAATTTAAATAAAATTATCGCCCCCCCTCACGGGTCGTAGAGATATATTTTTTTTTTTAGCGGAAAAAATAAAATATTTTTTCCTATCGCCCCCCTCACGCGACGGATCTTGATCCTAGCCTTTAGGCGACGGACAAACGACCGCCGACCCCTAACGGGGCCCTTAGGGGTCGGCGACCCTCGGCTCGTTCCCCCGTCCCGTGAGGGGGACGGATTTTTCTCTGAGAAAAATCCGGTTAATTTTTTTCTCTTTGTAAATTTTAATTGAAGTTAAGTTTAAAATAAACAATTGACATTAGTCATTCATTATGTTATAATAAAATTAAAGCCCCCATCGTCTAGAGGCCTAGGACATCTCCCTTTCACGGAGGAAACAGGGATTCGAATTCCCTTGGGGGTAAAAAAACAAATTTATTATTTATTGAGAATAAAAATAAATAATAACCGGATTTATCTTTGATAAAAATCCGTCCCGTGAGGGGAGCGGACTTTAAAGTCTCGCCCGCTCGGATCGCCGACCCGTGAGGGGGGGCGATAGTAAATTTTCTTATTTTTTATTGAAAAAATAAGGCGGGTTTGTATTTATTTGTAAATAATGTTATAATAAATATATAGCACACAAATAGTTAAAAATAGAATGGGGAAAATTCCCCAAGGAGTATATTATGGCTGGAAAACCAGTAGAACGTCCTTTCTCAGATATTTTAACTAGTATTCGTTATTGGGTTATTCACAGTATTACTGTACCTTCATTATTTATTGCAGGTTGGCTTTTTGTTAGTACAGGATTAGCTTATGACGTATTTGGCAGTCCACGTCCAAATGAATATTTTACAGAAGATCGTCAAGATGCTCCTTTAATTACTGACCGTTTTAATGCTTTAGAACAAGTTAAAAAATTATCAGCACAATAAAAATTGAAAGGTAGTGTACTACACACTAATCACATTATTTATTAATATTTAATTAAATAATTTTTAATTGGAATTTATTCCATATCTTTTCGAGATATATAGGGAAAGGGACTTATATTATTAAAAAATGTAAATATAAATAATGTATTTACATTAACTTTAATAATATATTAAAAAAGAAAAATATTCTTTTTTAGACCCTTTCTCTTATATATATAAAGTACATAAATTACTTTTTTTACCGCGAGCCACGCGAGCCGCGTGCCTCCCTCACGGGGCGGAGCGTCACCCGTGAGGGGCGCGCAAAAGAAAATTCACTTTAGAGATTTTTTCTTCCAGTTAATCAATTTTAAAGATTTCTATAAAGAGAAAAATATAGCGGACCCCTCCCGTGAGGGTGGCTAGGACTTTGTCCCTCGCGTGAGGGAAACAAAAGAAATTTTTTAAGAAAAATTTCTTAAGTTGCCCTCATGGGTTGTCCGGAAATTATTAAAAGTTTAATGCGGCCCCGCCCATTAAGTATTTTTTAATGTATAAAAATGAAAGTATTTTGAAGTAGTTAGGTTGTTTCATGTCAGACAAAAAATTCGAATTATTAGCCTTTCCATACCGGTTTTTCGAAGAAAAACCGGGAGCAGCTAGAATAAAATTCGGTGAATTTTCCTTAATTCAGCTTATATAAGTAAACTATATGTAAAATATAGTGTATTATTTAAATGCATACCTAAAAATATATAATACATATATTTTATTTTTTGAGATATAGATTTTTAAAGCTAAACATATCTAATATATACAGATATATATTCATACATAATCATGTATAGAATCGAATTTGATAACATTTAAAATACCTATACAAAAGATTAAGTATGTCCGCCCGTGAGGGCGCCTTTTTTGTTAATCGGACAGATCTGACATTTAAAGTAGTTAACTAACTTATGTAGTTAACTTTAGAAAATTCAACCAACGTAAAATCCTCTATTTTTTGTTTAGTATTAAACATACTACGTTTTTAATGCTAAATAGTTTAAAACAATAATGGCGGATAAAACCTTTAGAAATTTTTTTGGCCCCCTCACGAGGGAACGAGCCGAGGAGAAAAAAAATTTTTCTTAGGTGCCCCCCTCACGCGACGGACAAGGTCCTAGCCTTTAGGGGACGGGTTCCCTCGGCTCGGCCCCCCTCACGGGGGTCGACAAATTTTTGAGAAAAAATTATATGTTTTATTTAAAATAATAATTGATATAGAAATTTATCTATTATTAATAGATGGGCGAGATTGGTAAAAAATCATTTATGAATATTTTAGCGCGTAGTGTAGGAAGACGTAAAGAAGCTGTAGCACAGGTGCAAATTGTTAAAGGTACAAATGAAGCACCGGGTGGTCAATTTATTATTAATAACATACCAGCAGAAAATTATTTACACAATAACACATGTTCAATTCTTTCAGTTAAAGCACCTATTAGTATTTTACAAAGCTTACATGATGCTAGTGTAGAAGGTGAAAATACTGATTTTAAAAATGACTTAGGTAATTTTAATACTGTTGTAAAAGTTAAAGGTGGTGGCTTAGTTGGTCAAGCAGAAGCTATTAAATTAGGATTAACTCGAGCTATTTGTCAATTATATGCTATTACACCGAATAATCAAAATAAATCTATTAGAGAATTCCCAATTGAAAATTCAATGGAAGAATCTTCAAAAATTTCATCAAGTGGAATGAGCTATGAAACTACAATAGAACTACGTAAACAATTCAAAGATAAAGGATTTTTAACACAAGATTCACGTGTTAAAGAACGTAGAAAATATGGTTTAAAGAAAGCACGAAAAGCTTCACAATACCACAAACGTTAAAATTTATTTTATTAGCGGGAAAAATCTTTAATTTGTTTCTTACGGATTTTTTATTTCAGAAAAATCCGAAGGGAAAAAATAAAAGATTTTTTCCCACTTACAAAATTAACGAAGTTAATTTTGTAAAGTAAACTTTCTTTAGTTGTCAGTAACATTTTTTTTATATCAAAAAAAATTCTAAAAGAGAAGAAAATTTACTTCGTAAATTTTCTATTTTCTAAAAAAAAAAACGCATACAAATATATTTATATTTATATATTCATTTATAGATTAAATTTTCTAAAGAAAAACGAGACAATTCTTTGTCGGACAAAACAACTTTGTTGCCCGTCCCGTGAGGGGGGCTATTTTGTTGTTTTGTCCGCCAATTTTTTTTTTGTTTTTGCTTCGCTAAAATTTATTTATAAAGATATTTTTTTAATAAAAATAAATCTAAATAAAAAAAAAAAAAAAATACGAGTAAAAAATTGATGAAGGAGAAAAATATGACAAAAAATGAACAAAAAACATCGCTAGAAACGAGTGTCCCAACAGGTACGCAAAATAAACTGCCAATAAAAGCAGCGCGTAACCTTATAAGACGTTATATTATTATAGGAGAAAGACGTATAAGTAATTATTGGTGGGCTTTCATTGTATTATTAGGCTCTTCTGGATTTTTATTAAGTGGGATTTGTTCTTATAATTATAATGCAGGTAATTCTTCAGGAATTCTATTTAATTTGCTTCCGTTCTTGGATTTTAAAGATATTGCTTTTTTCCCACAGGGACTTTTAATGTCTTTTTATGGAGGTTTAGGATTTCTTTTAAGTTTCTATTGGTGGTTTCTTATTTTTTGGAATGTAGGAGGTGGTTTTAACGAATTTAATAAAAAAGAAGGCTTTATTAGAATTTTCAGATGGGGTTATCCTGGAAAAAATCGTCGTATCGATTTTACATATCCTTTAAAAGATTTAGAAGCCATCAAAGTTGAATTAAAACAAGGATTAGATCCTCAACGAACTATTTTTTTAAAACTAAAAGGAAAAAAAGAAATTCCTATTACTGGAATAGGTGAGCCTTTAACTTTAAAAGAAATTGAAAAACAAGCCTCTGAATTAGCTAATTTTCTGGATGTAAGTATTCTTACATAAGATTCTACAGACGATTTTAGTAAATAGTTAACAACTAGAACCAATAAATAAAACAAAAAAAACAAAAATAAGATATAGAATGTTTTTCTATATCAGATGGGTTTTTTCAAAAAAAAAACCGCCCGGAAAAAACAACTTTATTGCCCTCATGGGCAACAAAGTTGCCCGTCCCGTGAGGGGGGCAATTTTGTTGTTTTTTCCGCCATATTTTTTGAATTAGTTAAACTGTCTTTAAAATTACTGATTTTAAAAATACGTAATCCAATGTTTTAAAATGCTTATCGGCCGCCCCCTCACGGGGGAGGGGCACCAAATAAGTTTTTTTTTTAGACATTTACCGGATTTTTCTCATAAATGAAGAAAACGGACCCGCCTAAAAAATTACTGCCCGTGAGGGAGACTTGGATCAAGATACGTCGTCTAAAGGTTTTGTCCCCCTCCCCCCAACATTGTTAGTAAAATAAAAACTAACAATAGATAATAAACTAAATTTATTATTAAGACTGTTTAAATCTTCCAACCATAGTAACTTAAAATGTGAAAGTTTTTTGTTTTATAATAATCTATATTTATTCACATAAGAGTATTTATATTTTATTCTTAGAGATAAGATGAATATTCCCATTATAGTTAATATTTATATTTCTATTTATTTATATAAAAAACAATTTTAATTACATATTACATATTACATAATTTTCGATTTTCGGCCGCCCCCCTCACGCGACGGACAAACGCCCCCGCCCCCCTGAGGGGGCCCTTAGGAGACGGGAGTACGAGCCGAAGGACGAGCCGAGGGAGAAAATTTCGAATAAAGTATTGAAATTTAAAATTTCTCTTCTGGACGCTTTGCTAAATTTTTAAATCTTGGAAATTTCTATGGTTTGGAATGTTTTTTAAGAAACGAATAAAAAAATGCCACGTACACAACGAAATGATAATTTTATTGATAAAACATTTACAGTAATTGCTGATATTATTTTAAAAGTTTTACCTACTTCACAACGTGAAAAACAAGCTTTTTCTTATTATAGAAATGGTATGTCAGCTCAAGCCGAGGGTGAGTATGCTGAAGCACTTCAAAATTATTATGAAGCTATGCGTTTAGAAACAGATGCATATGACAGAAGTTATATTCTATATAACATAGGACTAATTCATACTAGTAATGGTGAACATGGAAGAGCACTTGAATATTATTATCAGTCTTTAGAAAGAAATCCTTCTTTACCTAGTGCTCTAAATAATATTGCGGTAATTTATCATTACCGAGGAGAACAAGCTGCTTTCGGTGGTCAATCAGAAATTTCACAAATTTTATTTGAAAAAGCTGCAGATTATTGGAAAGAAGCTATTCGTCTAGCTCCAACAAATTATATTGAAGCACAAAACTGGTTACAAATGACAGGTCGTTGGACTGGTGGTGCATAATATATAAATTCTAGATTGGGTATAAATTATTATTTATATAATCTAAGTATAATTTTTTTAAAACAACAATTTATAGAAAATTCCCATAAATAATGTGAATTTTCTCTCGTGTATAAGATAGATATATTTTTATAAAATTTCCGGAAACCCGTCCCGTGAGCCCCCCTCACGGGGAGGGGGGGCACCAAAGAAAATAAAATTTTTTTTTTTTTAGACATTTACCGGATTTTTCTCATAAATGAAGAAAACGGACCCGCCGAAAAAAATTTCTAAAGATGCCCCCTCACGGGACGGGTTTCCTTAGGACAAAACAATTTTATTGTTTTGTCCGCTATTTTTAAACAACAAAGTTACAAACAAAGTTACAAACGAACAATTATACAAAAAAATTGAGAATTATTAAGAAGAATTTATATTAATGTTTTGAGTAAGTTTTTCTTCAAAAATAGGCGGGTCGGCTAGATACGTGGTCGAAAATAAATACTTAATTATTTTTGGCTACGTATCTTATCACATCTTATTCGTATCTTATCATATTCTTTGAGAAAAATCCGCCCGTGAGAAAAACGTCTAAAAAAAAAAAATTTTATTTTCTTTGGTTTCCCTCACGGGTCCGACTTAAAATTTTTTTTTTTTTTTTCGTAAAAAATAAAATATGTTACTATTAGAATAGTAAAAAAAATTAAATCAAATTAACGGGGATATGGCGGAATGGTAGACGCTACGGACTTAAAATCCGTTGATTCGTGAGAATCGTGAGGGTTCAAGTCCCTCTTTCCCCAATAGAAACTCTATTTATAGGATATTTAAATAGATTTAAATAAAGATAACTTAAAGCTAAATAACTTAACTTATATGTATTAAATAAGTTATATGTATTTAATAACTTATATGTATTTAATAACTGATATGTATTTAATAACTTATATGTATTTAATAACTTATATATATTATATATGTAAATACATACACAGATAATAATTATATGTTATAATTATTATTATATGTTTATGTTGTTATTACATAAACAACAAATTAATATTAATTATTATTAATAAACAAAAAAAAAGATTATAGACATAATCAATATATAATCTATAATATGAATAGATTAAATATTAGTTCTATATAGTTTAATTTTGTTTTAGAAAAGAAAAGAAATAAAGCATAATAAGTTATTATAAATACAGGAATTATATATAATTAGAATTTTAAATATATATAATTAGAATTTTAAATTAGCGGAGCCCTCCCGTGAGGGGGGCTAGGACTTTGTCCGTCGCCTAAGGGCTAGGATCAAGATCCGTCGCGTGAGGGAAACAAAAAAGTTGTTTTGTCCAGAAGTATTTTTTTCTTATAAAAAAGAAAAAAGAAAAAAAAAATTATAAAATTATAAAAGAATTTTATATTCTTTAGTTATCAAAATTATAATTTGGTAAAAGATTATTATATTATCGGATAGATTATTTTAGGATCGACAAAAATGTTTCATTTTTAGATAATAAAATGGTTCCACAAACTGAAACGAAAACAGGTGCTGGGTTTAAAGCGGGTGTAAAAGATTACCGTTTAACATACTACACTCCAGACTACGTAGTTAGCGAAACTGATATTTTAGCAGCTTTCCGTATGACACCTCAACCAGGTGTTCCTCCAGAAGAGTGTGGTGCAGCGGTTGCTGCTGAATCATCAACTGGTACATGGACTACTGTATGGACTGATGGTCTTACAAGTTTAGACAAATACAAAGGTCGTTGTTACGACCTTGAACCAGTGCCCGGTGAAGAAAATCAATATATCGCATATGTAGCGTACCCAATCGACCTTTTTGAGGAAGGTTCAGTAACAAACTTATTCACTTCAATTGTAGGTAACGTATTTGGTTTCAAAGCGTTACGTGCATTACGTCTTGAAGATCTTCGTATTTCACCAGCTTATGTTAAAACATTCGTTGGACCACCTCATGGTATTCAAGTTGAGCGTGACAAATTAAACAAATATGGTCGTGGTTTATTAGGTTGTACAATTAAACCAAAATTAGGTTTATCAGCTAAAAACTACGGACGTGCTGTTTACGAATGTTTACGTGGTGGATTAGACTTTACCAAAGATGACGAAAACGTAAACTCACAACCATTCATGCGTTGGAGAGACCGTTTCTTATTCGTAGCTGAAGCTATTTACAAAGCACAAGCAGAAACTGGTGAAATTAAAGGTCACTACTTAAACGCTACAGCAGGTACTGCTGAAGGAATGCTTCAACGTGCACAATGTGCTAAAGAGTTAGGTGTACCTATTATTATGCATGACTACTTAACAGGTGGTTTTACTGCTAACACTTCATTAGCTCATTACTGTCGTGATCATGGTTTATTATTACACATTCACCGTGCGATGCACGCTGTAATTGACCGTCAAAGAAACCACGGTATTCACTTCCGTGTTTTAGCTAAAACTTTACGTATGTCAGGTGGTGACCACCTTCACTCAGGTACTGTAGTAGGTAAACTAGAAGGTGAACGTGAAGTAACTTTAGGTTTCGTAGATTTAATGCGTGATAACTTCGTAGAAAAAGATCGTAGCCGTGGTATTTACTTCACTCAAGACTGGTGTTCAATGCCAGGTGTAATGCCAGTAGCTTCTGGTGGTATTCACGTATGGCACATGCCAGCTTTAGTTGAAATCTTCGGTGATGACGCATGTTTACAATTCGGTGGTGGTACTTTAGGTCACCCTTGGGGTAACGCACCAGGTGCTGTTGCTAACCGTGTTGCATTAGAGGCTTGTACACAAGCTCGTAACGAAGGACGTGACCTTGCTCGTGAAGGTGGTAACGTAATCCGTTCAGCTTGTAAATGGTCTCCTGAATTAGCAGCTGCTTGTGAAGTTTGGAAAGAAATTAAATTCGAATTCGATACAGTTGATAAATTATAATTTTTTCTTTTAGGCGGGTACGAAGTCTTTAGGCTTACCCAAAGAAAAAATAAGAAAATTTAGCGGACCCGTGAAGGCGGCCGTCGCCTGAAGGAAAAAACCAAAGGTTTTCCTCACGGGTCCTTGCCCGCTCCCCTCACGGGTCGGAAATTTTCTTTGGTGGACCTGCCTAAAACAATACAATTAATCTATAAGTAGTAATAATTCTTTATTATTACTTTTAGGTTATTGATATATTTGATAAGTATAAAAGAATCTATAGATTTTGCTTATGTCTTTATCTAGAGATTCTTCTATACTTATCATTTTTAACAAATTTTTATTAAGATTTTTTTAAACAAAAAAAAAGTTTTCAACTTATATAATTAAACCTAAACAACATCGTATATTTTTTTTTTTTTAATTTCTTTTTAAGTATATACACCATATAAAATAAATTTAGTATATACACCATTAATTAAAGTTGAGTGGGTGGAGTGTCCCTTACGGGCCCCGTTAGATCCGGACAAGCACCTCACGATGCATCCGGCTCACGCCAACACGAATTCTGGAAGATCAAGGACTTAGATGATTAAGCAAAGGCAATATGAAATGAATTTAATAATTGTGAAGATTTGAGAAGAGATTAATAAGAGGTAAACAGAGCCATTATCCAGACTTTCGTCGTCTTCTACGACGACGCTGGTGGGCTGTACCTGGGGAACCCGACGCGGGTGCATCTGGAATTGTGGAACCGCCTGCTCCCATTCCACCTTCTTGTTGGGTTGATGTCTGGAACTTGTCCAATTCACCCGCGGTTTTGGCAGAAGGAGAATCCGGCTGGGGTTGGGCACCTGGAAGAGCAACCCCATCGAGAGCTGGTGGGTCAGGCTTCTTTTGTTGTAATTCCGCCGCAGAGGAGGAATCAGAAGCCAAAGGAGAAACTAAAGTTTTAGTACCAGGTTCGTCAGCCTCTCGTGACGGGCTACCCTTACGACTCACAGCGGGGCTACTCTTAGAGCTCGCTGAAGGATTTGATTGAGAGCTACTACTAGGGCTAGATCTAGAAGATCTGTTTTTAGAATCTGGAGGTCTACCTTTGCGAGAGGTAGCAGAACCAAGAAGGATAAAAGCGCTAGAGCTAGACGCTTTATTTATTCCTTCATCTGGACGTTCTGTGCCTGTTGCAGAATTACCGGAAGAGGCTGCTTGTTCTTTACTAGCAGCCTTACGGGCGTTGATACGCTTAACAGCCAAAACGGACAGCTCTTTCAACTTAGTAGGCGGGTCCGTATCCTTAAGTGAAAGTTCATATGCGGCAAATTCTATACGAGATAGAACCGATTTAACGTCATCAAAAGTAAGAGCGTTGCTCGGAAGAAGACTGCCACGAGAAAGAGTGTTAGATACGGTCATTTTACGACACATAACGTCACCAAATAATTGGTTTTCTAAAGTTGCAAGGCCAGATTCGCCAATGAGAGCCTCCTCCTCGAAAGAGGGTTTTTCATCTTCTTGTAGCATTTCCTCTCTTAGAAAACCGTAACCTCTTCCACAGAAGGTTTAGATTCCTCCGGGAAGGGTAAAAGCTTAAGGCGGGTTCGGTCTTCGACTTTGGCCGAACTCGCCTTGACAGAACTAGGAAAATTAAAGATCTGATAGTTAGTTGAAGAACAACAATTTAGAAGACCTAAAATTCGAAAAATAACCCCTTAGTAATAAAGATAGCGGACCTGGGACCCTCACGCGACGGACAAAGTCCTAGCCCTTAGGGGAACGGGGGCGGCTATTTCTTGCGTAGCGAATTTGGATCATGATAGCTAAGATAATAAACAGACCGCAGGTACGTAAAACGATACCAGGAAAGCATTCGAATTCAGAGAAGACGTTAATGCCATCGATACCATATTCCCCAATAGATAAACCTTGGTCGGGGCCGTTATTACGAAGCAATGAAGAAGGGGCAGGACCTCTCTTCTTGCTAGGGGGCGGGGGCGTTACTAGATTTCTTTGAAGCCGCCCTCACGGGTTTGGGCATAAAAATACCTCCACTATTGCACCTCGGGCTCGATGTCGCCATTTTCGAGCTCCAAAGGTAGATTATTGAGCTGTAAGGAAATTAAACCTCGGCTCTTTTTATAGGCGAATAAAAACTCGGACCATTTCTTTTTGTCATTATTGATGTCATAATGAATATTCATATGACAGGGCCAATGGACAAGGATAAGATTGGAAGGATACTCCTTACCTCCTAGTCGTCTTTCGACGATATGGTGTCATTGATTATGAATGGGTTCACCTAAATTGTAACCAAACGAGAGATTACAAACAGGACAGCACCAGTTTTGTCCGTCTATACTTTGTTCAGGAGTATAGTTTAAATGAAAGAACGATTTCTCTACGACCCGTGAGGGGGGACTTTTTAGTATCGTCCCCCTCACGGGTCGGCTTCGGGACGAGCCGAGGGTCGCCGACCCGTAAGGGGGCGATAGTGACTATTTTGTTCATCACGAGCGAACCCGCCTGACAGGACGACCATCTTATCTATTGTAACCGACATAGTGAAAGCACTATTCGAAGATGCGGCACGCCGCACTTCATGACGCACCCGCCTCAAAACCACTCGTTAAGTAGTTGTAGTTAGAAATCAGCCAAGCGCGAAGCGAACCCGCCTTAGGACAATCCACGTTGGTAGTTTGAAAACTCTAACACCAGTATCACTGGTGGTACATTAGGTTAGGCGGGTTCGTTTCAATTGCCATTTGACCAGATAACACTCTTTAATTTCCTGGTCTGTATTATACTTTGCAAGAAAATAATTTAAAAGTTAAAAAAATCTAAAAATTTTTCATTTTTGTGTATGGCGGACAAAACAACTTTGTTGTTTCCCTCACGCGACAGACAAACGACCCCCGCCCCCCTAAGGGCTAGGACTTTATCCGTCGCCTAAGGGCTAGGACTTTATCCGTCGCCTAAGGGCTAGGACTTTGTCCGTCGCCTAAGGGCTAGGATCAAGATCCGTCGCGTGAGGGGCCCTTAGGGTACGGGTTTCCGACATGTTAATTTAATTAAGTATATTAAGATTTTAATAAGATAATTATCAAAAAAAGAAAGTAGAAAGAGAAGAAAATTCTGAAAGAATTTCTTCCGAGAAATTCTTTCAGAATTTTCTATTTTCTTGAATAAAATTCTTTAGAATTTTATCTTCTTATGAATTAAAGGTTTTTTGATTTTACTGCTACTTGAAAACGTGCTTTAGAACGTTTAAAAGCGAAATTAGCTTCTACTTTATCTTTAACCCCTTCAGCTTTTTCTAGATTATTTTTTGCTGTTTCAAAATCATTTTTTGCTTCTTCAGGATCAATGTTTTCAGAAGATTGTGCTTCATTTGCTAAGATAGTTACAACATTTTGTTTAACTAATGCAAAACCACCCATAATCGCTAAAGAAGTCCATTCTTGATTTGTACGAATAAGCATTGCACCTACATCTAAACCAGTAATAATAGGAGCATGATTTTTTAAAACACCCATCTCACCTGTTTCAGTTGGTAAAACAATTTCGTCAGCTTGACCATTCCAAAAAGGACGTTCTGGTGTTAAGATTGAAATTTGTAAATTCATTTTTTTTTTTATTTTTATTAGGTTTTTGCATGCCAGGTAACTTTAATTTAACACTTTAGACGACGGCGTACCCGCTTGCGTACCCGTCTAGCCGCCCTCACGGGCCAGGAAATTCTGAAAGAATTTTATTTATGGGCGGGGCGTTTTCTCAAAGAAAAATCCGTCCCGTGAGGGGAGCGGACTTTTTCGTCTCGTCCCCCTCACGGGTCGGATCGCCGACCGTGAGGGGGACGATAGGAAAAGATATTTTATTTTTTCCGCTAAAAAAAAAAAAATTTTCTCAGGACAATAATTATTTGTAATTATAATTACAATATAGTTTAAATTTGTTACCCAGAATCATTTTAACCTAAATTATATTTTTATAAAGATCATTAATTCAAGAAAAAGTAAAAAATAAATTTAATCACAAGTTATTTTATATAAATGATAAATTGTTTTCTTTTGTTAATGTCTTTTTATAAAGAATCAATAAAAGTATTTGAAAAGATTAAAAAAACTGTATGTTATGTATAGGATAACGAAAATTACTTTCTCGGAAAAAACCAAAGGTGCCCCCCTCACGGGACGGGTTTCCTTAGGACAAAACAACTTTGTTGTTTCCCTCACGGGTTCGCCAATTTATTACAAAAAGTAAAATTGTTCGTTATTCCTTTTTTATTATCTTAATACTTTAAAAAAAGTCAGAACTTAACGTTAATTATTTAATAATGATAATAAATAATTTTAATTATATTTATTTCATTCCATTTATTTTTATTTTTATTTTTATTTTATTTAAAGTGTTATTTGATTAACAGCATTAATAACAATTTGTGGTTTTTTTGAATACATTGCATTATTAATAGCTATTTTATGTAACTCATCTTTTTTTCGAGTAGCATAACCTGTTTTTTTATAGGCTTCAATGATTTCATTTTTTAATCGATTTAACATAGGTTGACCTTGTTTCTTTGCACAACCTTCCAAAACCCATCTAAGTGCAGTTGCTTTTGATCTGTCCCCTGTACGTAAAACACGAGGAACTAACTGAATAGCACCAGCACGACGTCTAGGTTTGATTTCAACTCTAGGTGTAACATTATCTAAAGCTGTTTCAAAAACTTCAACAGGATTTTGACCTAAAGTTTCTCCAATTTCTTTTAACGAATTATAAACAATGCGGTAAGCTAGTGATTTTTTTCCACTTTTTAATACACGATTAATTAACATATGAACAGAAACACTATTATAAATAGGATCTGGTAAAAGTGTACGTTTTTTTTTTAATGGATGACGTGGCATTTTTGTGTGTGTTTTTTTTTTTTTTACAACCAAAAAGGCAAATCAGCCCTATTTCTGAAAAAATTTTCTCAAATTTTTTCATTCGTATTTTTGTTTTTTCCAATTACGAGCGGACTTTAAAGTCTCGTCCGCTCGGATCGCCGACCCGTTAGGGGGGCGATAGTAAATTTTGTAAAAATAGCGTTTAAGGGCTAATTTTTAAGTAACAAATTAAATATCTTGTATGTTATATGTAATAACAATGATTTTAGAAAAAATAAAATACGAATTATGGGCAACGCAAAATACATTATAAGAATAAGAAAAGAAAATTCTTTAAGAATTTTCTTGCGAGAAATTCTGAAAGAATTTCCTAAAGTATGTTATTCAACAAAAACTTAACAATTATTTTTATTTATATTTTATATAAATCATTAAATAAAATACAATAAAATGATTAATGTTAAGTTTATACCAAATTAAACGTCGAATAAAATGTACTTAAAAAAAACTATTTTGCGTATTAAAGAAAATATCGAAGTTTTCAATCGGACCCGCCTTAAGGACGGGGCCGCCCCCCCTCACGGGACGGGTGAAAATCTTCGAGAAATTCTAAAAAGACGAAACGCCCCGCCAAAATAGAATAAAATTCACTTTATGAATTTTCTATTTTCTTTGAGAAATTCGAGAATTTCTTGCCCGTGAGGGCGGGGCCGGCTAGGCGGGTGCGACCCCGACCCCGCCCGTGAGGGGACCCCTTTCGGGTTTACCTGTCCCGTGAGGGCAGCTTTGTCCGTCGTCTAAGGTTTATTTTTTTTGTATTTACAAGTTTTATACCTAATCTATACCTATTAAATCAGCATAGACTATTCTTATAAGAGAGATAATTTTCTTAAACAAAAAAAATTTCTATTTAAAATTAAAGTTACCAACTTGATTTTTGTACACCTGGTAATAAACCCTGGTGAGCCATTTCACGTAAAACATGGCGTGATAAGCCAAAGTCTCTATAAAAACCTCTCGGACGACCAGTAATCATACAACGATTATGTAAACGTACATAAGAACTATTTTTTGGTAAATTTTGTAATTTTCTATGTAAAGCTAATTTTTCTTTTAAAATAGTAGATTCTTTCATAAGTTTCTTTAAAATTTCACGCTTCTTTGCGTATTTCATTACAAGACGTTGACGCTTTAATTCACGTTGAACCATACTTTTTTTCGCCATTGTGTGTGTGTGTTTTTTTTTTTTTTATTTTTAATATTCTTAAAATATTTTCATATGTTCCCTTCACGGGTCAAAATTTTTTTTTTTTTTATTTTACCGAATCGGATCCTTCTCTGAGAAAAATCCGAAGGGAAAAATTAAATATTATTTCCCGCTATAAAAATAGATAGAAAGAGTCTATCTTTGTGATGAAAATTTTTGATTTTAAGCAACATTAAAATAAGCACTATTAACTATGAATTTTCAATGGATACAATTTTTTATTTTTTATCGATCCCGCCCAATTTTATGATATGCCTACTTTATTTAACTTGTAACTAAACAAGTATAGTATAACTAATACTAATATTTTTAGTTAAATAGACATTTACAAAAAAAAAATGAAAATAAATAAATAAATAATCAACTTATTCTTATGTTGCTGCAAAGGAATAAAATCCGAAGGGTGTTTCTATATATGTATTAGTCTGTATATTTATGTTTTTGATTAATTAAAAAAGTTTAAAATTTTTAATTTAAGTCTTTAAAGTAAAATATAAAATATTTTTTTATAAAAAAGAATTTTTATGTTTAGGCGGACAAAACAACTTTGTGGTTTTGTCCTGAGGAAAAAACCAAAGGTTTTTTCCGACTAAAACATAAAGTAAATAATAGTTTTCAAATATTAATTGAAAGATTAGTCCCACGTTGAACGTTTACACAATTAACGTGGGACTAAGTTTTATTATATTGTAGCGTAAAATTAAGATTCTTTATTAATTTATCCAATAAAATGTATTTTTCGAAAATTTTCAATTTCTCTTCTGGTCGCTTCGCTAAATTGAAAACTTCGATATTTAGCTACTTTGTATTTTTACAAGAACACAAAGTAAAATAAATAGCTAGTATCTAATACTCAAATTATTTATTTGAATAAATAAAACGAAATTTATTGAGTATGGACGGGGTCGAGGATTATAGCCTAAATTATATCTCAAATTATATCTCAAATTATATCTCAAATTCTAGCCTAGATTATTCTATTTTTTATTTTTTTTAATCTTATTTATAAAATCCATCAAACAACAAAAATGCTAAGTTTAAAAATATTTACGAAGAAATATTAAATTTACCGGATTTTTATCAAAGAAAAATACATAAAAAAAGAAAAAAAAATATTTGATTTTTTTTTTTTTTTTTCGCTAAGTAAATTTAATAAATTATCTTTAGTAAGCTTTTATAAATATGTTTTTTGTTTAGAAAAAGCTTCGCATTTTTTATGTAGGTAAGAAAATTTATTTTGGCCACTTAAGAAAAATTGCTTCGTAACTTTCTTAGGGCCCCCCCTTTGGGGGGGTAAATTTTCTAAGATTGTTTAATTAAGATTCAGATTGTTCAGATGCGGCTGTTTTAACGTAAAGAATTAATAAAAAAGAAGTTGGAATAATAATAAATAAAGCAGTAGCAATTAATCCTAGAATATTTACTTCCATATTGTTAAGTTATAGTTTTTTAAGGGAATTAAGTGAATTCTTTTTTGAATTCTGGAGAAAAAAAAATATATATATATCAAATCTATATTTGATAATAAAAATTGTGTGTACAAAAAATAGAAATGATAGTAGTATACTTACTTATAGATAAAACAATTTTACATCTTTGATAAAAATATGAAAGGGAATACCTTATAAAATAAAGGTCTTTTCATTATAAGTATCAAATATTTGGCCTTTTTAGATGTCGGACAAAACAACTTTATTGCTCCCCTCACGGGAGGCGACGGATCTTGCGTACCCGCCTAGCCCCCCTCACGGGAGGCGACGGACAAACGAACCCCGCCCCCTAACGGGGCCCTTAGGGGTCCTAAGGAAACCCGTCCCGTGAGCCCCCCTCACGGGGAGGAGGGCACCTTTTGTTTTTTCCGACAATTCCAATTGTTTAAATTGTTTATGTAATTAAAACATACAATTTAGATATTATTGAACCAAAAAAACCAAATAGGGACATAAAAAATTTTTTATGTCGGCCTCGGACCAAGCCGAGGGAAAAATATTTGATTTTTTTCCCTTTGAGTAAGCCCCCCCTCACGGGTGGGGCTTTGAACCCGCCTAAGACGGGTTCGTTTTCTTTAGGAAAAATCCGACATAAATATAAATCTCATAAAACAAACATGAAATGTTTTATTTGTGCAGAAGCCATTTTTATAAAATTTTAAATATCCTGCCTTTAGGGGGGCGGGACCGATTTAAAACTTCGACATTTGAGCTTGCGATAAAACTTTATGTAAATAGTTTGAATATAGATAATTCAAACATTCATAATATGTTTTATTTAATGCGTAAGTGGTTTTCTCTCTTAAAAAGATGAACCTATAAAGGATTTTTAAGTAAATCAGTCCTATAAAGGTTTTCTTTCCCTTGAATAAAGAGTTAATATGAAAACTATTAAACAATAAATTTTTGTTATTTATTTTAAAATTAGATGTAAATATGCTGGGCCCCCCAAGAGGGGCCCTTGAGAATAAACCCTTCTGGCGACGGCGTATACGCCTAGCCCTTAGGTCGCTTTTTTTTTTTTACCTTCTGGTCTTTAGAGCTTCAATATTCTCTATTTTCTTTTATTGATTTGTTTATTATTTATTTGTAGTTTTTAGCATAATTACTAAACGAAATGTTTCTAATACTTTATTAGGTCTTAATCAACAAAATTCCCGGATTTGTCGAATCCGGAATCTAATGTTAAGTTTCGCATTCATGGAGTTCCTTAGAATCTATACACTATAAGAACATAATAAAACTAAAAATTTTTAGAATTAAACTGCAAAAGAATTAAATACACCTACAGCAAAAACTAATAAAAACCATACGCTTAAACCAGAGAAAACTACTCCTTTATTTTCAGTCCAACCATTAGGAGAGGCAAACACTACTGGTACACCTACTACTAATGCAAAAGAAACTAAAACTAAACCAAGTAAGGCAATTTGAAGAATTGATGTCATATGAATAAATGAATAAAAATTCAAAATTTTGTTTTTGTTACGAAAAAACTTTAATTAATATATAAAATATTTATAAGTGTTTTTATATATAAAATGAATTTGTTTTAGCGGACAAATTAGCTTCGCTAATTTGTCCTTCAGGAAAAAAACCTAAAGGTTTTTTTCCGGTAAATTAACAAAAGAAAAAAAACTTTTTTTTTTTTAATTTCTCAAAATTAACTTCGTTAATTTTGTAAAAAAGAGTTTTATTGTTTAAAAAAGTAACAAAATAACACTATAAGTGAGAAATTTCTATAGAAAATTTTCTCTACAAATATATGTACATAATACAAAATAAGGTATAAAAGTGAGTTGTTAAACTAACCTGAAATAGGTTAACAAATTTAAACTATAGATTATTAAAAATAAATAGATTTTTATTTTCCTGAAAGTTCATTTTTTATCTATATTTATAATATTTCATTTTTTTTGTAAGTAATATAATAATAGAATATTAGAATAATAGAAGAATAGAGTATAAAGTTATATTTCGTATTATTATTCAAATACATGCAAAGCTCTAACGGGTTTCGCAATAGTATAATAATATTTCATGATAAGACTTTATGGGCTCCTGACAAGTCGGAAAAAACAAAAGGTGCCCCCCCTCACGCGACGGATCTTGACCCTAGCCCTTAGGCGACGGACAACCCGTTAGGGGACCCCCGCCCCCTAACGGGGCCCTTAGGGACGGGTTTCCTCAGGACAAAACCACAAAGTTGTTTTTTCCGCCATATTCAGTTATTTTTAGTTATTACATTTATTTTTTTGTCTTTATTTATCGAACTTTAGAAAAATTTTTTACAGAAAGAATTTTTCTATCATATAAACATATATTCCATTTATTCTTGAGAATATCTGCATATCCAGAAATTGGAACCATTACAGGTTAGTTATGAAAACCAGTCCTATAAATAAATTAAAACAGCGAAATAAATGAAATAAATTTAATAAATGCGATAAATTGAATAAATTGAATAAATTCAATAAATACAATAAATGCAATAAATGCAATAAATGCAATAAATGATATAAAAACATAAATAACAATAACTAACACGAACAAAAAATTTATTGTTTTTTGTATAGAAAATAAGCGAAGTGATCAGACGATGGCGGGCCCGCTAAAAAACCCGCCTAGCCTTTATGCGACGAACCAAATCCGAAAGTAAACCCTTTGGTTTTATCCTAGTCTTCTGGTAAACCTCAAGATTTTAACCTCAAGGTTTTAACCCCAAGGTTTTAGCTTATCCTGAAAGGGCAGGGCCATTTAAGTATCCATACGGGTGGGGTCGACCCGACCCCTAAGGGACCCGTTAGGGGGCGGGGGTCGTTTATCCGTCGCGTGAGGGGGCCCCTTGGGACCGCTTTTTTTTTTAAACTTCCTGATATTTAAAACTCTCACCGCTTCGCTTATTTAGCGAAGCGATGAGAGTTAATTTTATAAGTGAATTTAAATTATTTAATAATCCAACCATAGCTATGTAAACCTTCACCTATTAAGTTTACTCCTAAATAGCAAATCCAAGTAACAATAAAACCTAAAGAGGCAATGATAGCTGGTTTTTTACCTTCCCAACCTTTATTTAGTCGAGTATGTAAATAAATTGCGTAAACTAACCATGTTAAAAAAGCCCAAGTTTCTTTGGGATCCCAACTCCAATAAGAGCCCCATGCTTCGTTAGCCCATACAGCACCAGATAAAATTCCAATAGTTAAGAAAGGGAAACCTATACCTAAAATTCTATAACTTAAGTTGTCTAAGGTTAAAGCTATAGACTGACGCAGATTTTTTTTATTAGAATTATCAAGTGTACCTTTAGTACTAACGAATTCAGAATTAGTTTCTTCTGTGTCCTTATTTGTTATATTGTTTGAATCTAAATTTGTATCAAAATTTGATTCACGTTTTATAGTAATAATTAAGTAAGCAATAGATAGTAATGAACCTAAAATTAAAGCTGCATAACTTATAATCATTACTGTAACATGCATCATTAACCAATTAGATTGTAAAGCAGGTACTAGCGATGAAGAACCTTGCATTTCTTTAGGTAAAGTGAATGTAGCAAAAGCATTTGTAAATAAAGCACTAGGTGTAGTTATAGCACCTATAAATTTACCTACACTTTGGTTTGATGCTGTTTGTGAGTTAGTAAGGTTTTCAAGAAATAAATGAATAACAGTAAAACTCCAAGATAAGAACATTAAAGATTCATATAGATTACTTAATGGAAAATGTCCAGATTCTTTCCAACGGTTACACAATAAAACCATTAATAAAACATTCGATAAGATAATTCCTGAACGTCCAATTAGTTGTAAACTATTGCTAATATTAAAAGAAAGTTTTATATATCCAATTTGTGATCTAATATTATTTAGTACTCCTCCTAAAAAACCAGCATTTGTTTGTAAGGTAGAAACGTTTGTTTCTGTAGAAAACAAAGAGGAATTATTACTACTTTTTGTACCAAGCCCGTCTACTACTAATTCAGACGGTATTACAGATTGATTTAGTCCAGTAGAAATTACCGTACTAGGTTTTGAAGAATAATTTCCAAATAGGTCACGACTTAAAGGCCCAATCCAATAACAAATCATCGAACATAATAAAACTAAAAAAGAAAGATTTGCAAGTTGCGCATTCATTAATATTTTTTTTTCTCATTTATAATGTGTTTGTGAAATAAGTTCATGTTAATATAGTCTTTCGTTTCAATCTTTTGTTTGGATAAAAAATTAAATAAGATCTATAAAAGTTATATACAAAATCAAAAGATCTCGTATCTGAAAATCCAAAAAAAAAAACAATATATTTAGAAAGATTTCCATATCCGCATCCGCGTTTTTCTATAGAAAAACGCGGAGATCTCGCAGAAGTGATACTTCTGCGACATGATAAAAAAATCTCTTTTTTTTTTTTTTTATCTCAATTTTCCCAAGTTATTTTTTTTTTTTATAAAAAAAAAAAGAAAAAAATTTTTTAGAAAATTTACCGGACAAAACAACTTTATTGCCCTCATGGGCAATAAAGTTGCCCGTCCCCTAAGGGCCCCTCACGCGACGGGTTTCCGCAGAGTAAATTTTTTAAAGAATTTTTTAAAAATTTCTTTTTCTTTATAAAAGAAAATTTTTTGACGATGGACCTTGTCCTAGCCTCCCTCCCCGTGAGGGGAGCGATAGGAAAAAAATGAAATATTTTTTCCGCTAATAATAACTTATAAAAAAATCGGTATAATATTATGCTATTATAAGCACTTCCTGTTATAAGTAAACAAGAGTGTAGTTTAACAGTAGACCCTTTTATACAACATAAGTTTATTTTTTTTATGTGTATAAAAGAGAAAATTTACGACCCGTGAGGGGAGCGGACTTTTTAGTATCGCCCCCCTCACGGGTCGGCCTCGAAACGAGCCGAGGGTCGCCGACCCGTGAGGGGGGCGATACTAAATTTTCTTTGGTCTACTGTAAAATTTTTTGACGAACTTATAATTTTTCATGTTTTCGGAAAAAACCTTTAGCGAAAACCCGTCCCGTGAGGGAGGGCACCTTTGGTTTTGTCCGCCTTATTTTTTAACCAAAACGTCCTGCAGTAGATGCAATTAAGAAAGCAGCATAAGTAAAGATATAACCCACTGAGAAGTGAGCTAAACCTACTAAACGAGCTTGAACAATTGATAAAGCTACTGGTTTATCTTTCCAGTAAACTAAGTTAGCTAATGGAGTTTTTTCGTGAGCCCAAACAAGAGTTTCAATTAACTCTTGCCAGTAACCACGCCAAGAAATAAGGAACATGAAACCAGTTGCATAAACAAGGTGTCCAAAAAGGAAAGTCCATGCCCAAACTGAAAGACTGTTCATACCAAATGGGTTGTAACCATTAATAAGTTGTGATGAGTTTAACCATAAGTAATCTCTTAACCAACCCATTAAATAAGTAGAAGATTCATCGAATTGTGATACATTACCTTGCCATAATGTTAAATGTTTCCAATGCCAATAGAAAGTAACCCAACCAATAGTGTTTAGCATCCAGAAAACAGCTAAATAGAAAGCATCATAAGCTGAAATATCACAAGTACCACCACGACCAGGACCGTCACAAGGGAAACTGTAACCGAAATCTTTTTTATCTGGCATTAATTTAGAACCACGTGCGTCTAAGGCACCTTTAACTAAAATAAGTGTTGTTGTATGAAGACCTAAAGCAATAGCATGGTGTACTAAGAAGTCACCTGGCCCAATTGTTAAGAATAAAGAGTTTTGGTTATTATTAATAGCTTCTAACCAACCTGGAAGCCATAAGCTTTGACCAGCTGAGTAAGCTGGGCTAGAAGAAGAAGCTAATAATAAGTCAAATCCATATAATGACTTACCTTGAGCAGCTTGAATCCATTGTGCAAAAACTGGTTCAATTAAAATTTGTTTTTCTGGTGTACCGAAAGCTTGAACTACGTCATTATGAACGTATAAACCTAAAGTATGGAAACCTAAGAATAAAGATACCCAACTTAAGTGTGAAATAATAGCTTCTTTATGATCTAAAACACGTGCTAAAACGTTACCTTTGTTTTGTTCAGGATCATAATCACGAATAAAGAAAATAGCACCATGAGCAAATGCACCACACATGATAAAACCAGCAATATATTGATGGTGTGTGTAAAGAGACGCTTGTGTTGTAAAATCAACTGCTAAATAAGCGTAAGGTGGTAATGAATACATGTGTTGTGCTACTAATGATGTAATCGTACCTACTGAAGCTAAAGCTAAACCTAATTGGAAATGTAAAGAATTGTTAACTGTGTGGAATAATCCTTTATGACCAGCTCCTAAACCACCCATTTATGTTAAACTCAACATAACTGTTGAGATCAGACTATATCTTGACCCTTTTATTGTAAATCGATTTGCTTAAAAGGGCCTCTGCCGTTTCGGCTTAAAGCCTACTCCCCGAAGGGATAGTCGTTAGGCCTAGTAATAAAAATGAAGAATAAAAATCAAGAATAAAAATCAAGAATAAAAATCAAGAATAAAAATCAAGAATAAAAATCAAGAATAAAAATCAAGAATAAAAATCAAGAATAAAAATCAAGAATTAAGGCGGACAAAACCCTTAGCGGAAAAAACCAAAGGTGCCCCCCTCCCCGTGAGGGAGGCTCACGGGCGGGGTTTCCTTCAGGACAAAACAACTTTGTTGTTTCCCTCACGGGTCCGCCTTTTTTATATTTGTTTTTTTCTGCTTTGACTGGAGTTAGCGCGCCTTGGCGCTCTGCGCAGGCACGCGGCTCGCGTGGCTCGCGGTATGTTGTAAACAACAGAATCATTTGAATGAATAAGTTCAAGTTCAGCATCTTTTCGTTTTTCTTCACTTTCACATTTTTCACCTACATCAAGAGAAATAAATTTAAAATGCTGACCTCCAATGCTATTCCAATCCTCTTGCATAAGTTTACATTATTTGACATGTCTTCTTATTTTTAATTCATTCCAATGTGAAGAAAGTCTCGCGGGTACATTATTTGATTGGTTTACATAGAATTTATTCATTGCGGTATTCCAAATAACATATAAACCGGGTCCCATCTTTACTTCAAAGAAATTGTTTTTATTGAAATTTTTGGTAATTAGAACTAAATTTAGACCGACACAGTCTTGATTACTTTCATTTTCGTTACTTTCATTTTCGTTACTTTCATTTTTATCACTAGGCACGGAATTGTCTAGATAAAAAACTCATTTTTAATCATTTCCCTTCCAAGGTAAACCTGAAGGGTTTATACACAGTTATATTATAAACAGTTATATTATATACAGTTATAATATATACAGTTTATATTATATACAGTTATAATATATTATATATTGTGTTATCTAGACTTTTTCCGTTATGGCAGAATTTTCAATTGGCTTTACAGCCAAAAGTGCCAGTTAAATAGCAGGCGGTGTATGAGCTTCTAAGATAGCTTCTAATCGGTGTCCAATACCAAAGTTTGTACGGTACATGTGACCTGCAACAATGAAAAGAACTGCAATAGCTAAATGGTGATGAGCCATATCAGATAACCATAAACTTTGAGTTTGTGGATGGAAACCACCTAAGAAAGTTAAAATTGCAGTACCTGAACCATCAGCAGTACCAAAAGCATGAGAAGCTGTATCTGGGTTTTGTGCATAAGCAGCCCAGTTACCTGACCAGAACGGAGTTAAACCTTGAGGGTGTGGTAAAACTGATAAGAAGTTGTCCCATCCTACATGTTGTCCACGTGATTCTGGAATAGCTACGTGAACTAAATGTCCTGTCCATGCTAAAGAACTTACACCAAATAAACCAGCTAAATGGTGGTTTAAACGTGATTCAGCATCTTTAAACCATGATAATGATGGTTGAAAGTTAGGTTGTAAATGTAGCCAACCAGCAAATAAGAAAACTGCTGAAACTAAAGCTAAAAATACTGAACTAACATATAATTCTTGGTTAGAACGTAAACCAATTGTATACCACCATTGGTATACACCAGATGTAGCAATATTTACTGGACCAGACGCACCACCACGTGTGAATGCTTCAACAGCTGGTTGACCAAAGTGTGGATCCCAAATAGCATGAGCAATAGGACGTACGTGAATAGGATCAGTTACCCATTGTTCAAAATTACCTTGCCAAGCCACATGGAATAAATTTCCAGATGTCCATAGGAAAATAATTGCTAATTGACCAAAATGAGAAGCAAAAATCTTTTGATAAAGATTTTCTTCAGTCATACCATCATGACTTTCAAAATCATGTGCTGTAGCAAGTCCATACCAAATACGACGAGTACTTGGATCTTGTGCTAGCCCTTGGCTAAATTTCGGAAACAGCTTTGTTGCCATATCTTACTCCTACGGTCTCGTAAGACCACTTTTTTTCTCTGCAAATAACACTTTGGTTTTTTTACAAAAAAATTAAGAAAAAAAATCGTATAAATTTTTTTACTCCCCTTTTAGATAAATAAACAAAAAAAGTTTTTTCGGCGGCCCTCACGGGGCCTCGGAACGAGCCGAGGCACGAGCCGAAGGAAAAATAAAATACCGGAAAAAACCAAAGGTGCCCCCCTCACGGGACGGGTTTCCTTAGGACAAAACAACTTTGTTGTTTTGTCCGCTTTTTTCTTTAAATTCATTTTTTATCTAAAATTGTTTGAAATTTTAGTTCAAACTCATCAAACTCCAAAAAAAAACATGTTATGAATCTATTTTATTGATTCAAGTCTTTAAAAAAAATTTCATCGCTAAAGATAAATTCTTTATCTAATTCTTTTTTTTTTTTTTTTTCAGAATTCATATAAGATGAACCTTATTTATATAAGATTTTTTACGATTGTTAAAAATATAAGGGAGATTAAAAGAAAAAAACGAATGCTACGCATTCGCTTTTTCTTTATTAATGTGTGTTTCTTTTTAGTTAAGAATAGCCTTATTAATCTATTAAATTTTTATTAGCAAATAATTTTTGTATTGTAGACTTAACAAAATTAACGAAGTTAATTTTGTAATTTTTAAATTAATTCTTTTTTATAAAAAAACCAAAGAAAATTATCAAAGAATTTCTCGAAGATTTTCAATCTTCGATATTTTCTAAAAATATAAATAAATTTTTATTTTTTAGATAAATTTTCTTCTGTGAACGAGTTTAATAACAATTATATAATATCAAATCAAAAATGTTTTCTTAAAAACATACATTAAGTTTAATGTCGACATTAAACTTAATGTATGTTTTTATAAATATTTGAGGTTATTATTTAATATAAATATAGAGTCATAATTTATATTTATATTTATATTTATATTTATATTTATATTTATATTTATATTTATGTCTTGTTTTATTTCTTTTTTCTAATAATGATAGAAAGGAGTATAAATAATACTCCTTTCTATCAAAAATGTTAGATATATAACATATCTTAGAAATTTATGGGATAAATTTCAAATAAAACTCAAAAAAGTTACACCTAGAATTTTTTATTAATTATTTTTTACTAGTTTTAGGTGAACTCCCAAACATTGCATTGTTATTACATTCTTTCTCTAAATTATCTAAAAAAATTTTTATTGGGTTTTTAAAAATAGAGGCATCTTTTTTTTATTTTAATTAAACCTCTATTTTTCTAAAACCAATAGAAAAATTATATCTCTGCTTTAGACAGTGGTAGATTCATATTTATATTTAGATAAATATATCTTTAAGATTACATCTACCGGCTGTTTTAAGAGATTAGATTGTTTATTTTTATTTCTAAATAACAAATAAAATTAATAAGAAAATATATAAGAGTATAAAGAAATATATTATGTACAGTTTTAAAATTTTTTGTTTGAGCTGGAGAAAGTTCAAACGGGTTTATTAGTAATAAAGTTATATTTTTATTATTTTTTATTTTTTTTTTTTTTTTTTTTTTTTTTTATTGCCCAGATTTGTTTTTATACACTACGAGCTTTTGGTGGGCGGCATCCGTTATGAGGAATTCCTGATTTTTCACGAATTACATTTACTTTTATGTCTGCTTTAAAAATTTCACGAATGGCACTTTCACGTCCTTGTCCCGGACCATTTACTAAGACTTTAGCTTCTCGCATTAAAAAATCACGTGATCTTTTAGCAGCTGTTTCTGCAGCTTTTTTTGCTGCAAATCCAGTTGATTTACGTTTTCCTTTAAAGCCACAAGCACCAGATGAGCTCCAACATAAAACTTCTCCTCTAATGTTAGTAATAGTTACAATAGTATTATGATGCCCAGCTTGTATGTGAACAATTCCTCTATAAACACGTTTCTTTGTTTTAGCTGATGTAAGTTTTCTTGTTTGTCTAGCCATAATTAATTTTTTTATGTTGCCCTCACGGGTTATATTTTTTTATCAGAACTTATATTCTGATAAATATCATCTTACTGAATAAAAGATAATAGAGTATGTACGTGTAAATTAATGTATTTACACGATTTTTCATTGATGTGAAGAATTCTTATATAAAAAAAAATTCAGCGCATGAAAACTAAGATAGTAATTTATCTTAATTAACTTTTAAACTGTTTTATTTTCGTATTCATAAAGATGAAATACGAAAATAAATCAACAGATTTTACATACTCCTATCTTAATCTATAAGTAAAAATAGTTACTTTAATTTATTTAATAATAAGTAACAAAAATCAAAACTATTTCATACAATTAATTTAATAAACTCTAATAGGATAAATATAATAAACATTTATATTTATCCTATATAAAATATATCCTATGTATAGTTTAAATTTTGCCATTTTTACTTATATTCTATATTCGTCTATGTTAATACAAAAATGATTCATACCCGTCAAAGACGGACCCTAAGGGCGAAATTTAATTATGAATTAAATTTCATTTTATTTTAATCCTATGAATTAAATTCAATTTTTTTTTAATCCATTGTCATTTACTTAGAAAAATGACAATTTTTTTTATTGGGTCGAGCAGGATTCGAACCAGCGTAGGCGTGCGCCAACGGATTTACAATCCGTCCCCTTTAACCACTCGGGCATCGACCCCTTTTTTATAACTTATATAAAAGTTATCATGAAACTTAGAAAAAGTAAAGATTAATGTCGGACCCGTGAGGGAAACAACAAAGTTGTTTTGTCCTAAGGAAACCCCGCCCCTAAGGGCTAGGACTTTGTCCGTCGCGTGAGGGGGCACCTAAGGTTTTTTCCGACAACTTTCTATTATTTTACTTTATTTATTCTGTTTATAAATATAATTTATTTGTAAATAAATATATTTACATCAAGTATATCTTTCTCTTTTTTAGTTTTCTAATAAACTAAATATCTATTAAATATTTAGAATAGATAATATTTAATATTTTCCACTATTTGTATAATAATTTACTTTATTTATAAAAACCGCTAATTTTTATTAGTTTTTATTTTCTGGGGCGGGAGGATTCGAACCTCCGAATGGCGGATCCAAAAACCGCAGCCTTACCCCTTGGCGACGCCCCATTTTTTATTCAATATATTATAAATATATATTGTTTTTGTAAATTTGTCAATTTTTTATAAAAATGAGAAAATATCGAAGATTTTCAATGTTCGAGATTTCTCGAAGAAAATTCTTATAGAGAATAAAATTGGAAATTATATAAGGATTCTCTCTTTTTACTGGCCTAGAACAAAAAAAAATAAACAGAAAATATTCTTATATCAATTAAATTGGTTATCAATTTTTTTTATGGACTTGTTATATTAATTGGTGATGGAGTGCGAAGCCGCCCTCACGGGTCGACTTCGCACTTTAAATTTTGTATTAGATAATCAGAACGAATCCGTATTTTAATGACTCTGCTTTAATCTTTTAAGAGATAGATTTTGGTTTAAATTCTGTAAATTTTGAAACATAGAAATTGTTAACAATAACATGATATGTAGAATCTAAACCATTGTTTAGACGCTCACGTACACGACTCATAATACGAGATACTACATAAACATAAGCTTCTTTGAATGCTTTTTGTTGATAAAATTGAACTGTTTCATTTTTAAAATCTTCTAAACTAGCTAATCGAATTTCATGTTGACTTACTACTGTTTGAATTTCATTACTTGCACGAGAGACACCTTCGTCACGGATTTCTTGTGCTTTTTTCTTAGATAATTCTAACTGAGTTTTGGCATTTTGTAGTTTTTCTTGTGCTTCAATTGCTCTTTGATTAGCTTCTTCTAAATTAGAAAGAATTGTTTTTCTACGATCTTCTAATAAAGCATTTAAATTATTACCTACAAATGAAACAACAATTCCAATAACAGCAGCTAAATTTATAAGATTAGTTTCAAAAATATTTGTATTAATTCCAAAACCACCATGACCTAAAGGAAGCATAATTTTATTATGTTTTTTTTTTTAATGTGAAAAGTTTTATTCGTTTTTTCAATTTTTTAGTATTAATTAGCGGACAAATTAGCTTTGCTAATTTGTCCTTCAGGAAAACCCGTGAGGGCACCTTTAGGTTTTTTTCCGGTAGATAAAATCTACTAGACGAATTTTATATGAAATTCCGTTTTCTTTAGACTTATTTTAAAACTTATTTGAATATATATATATATTATATATATATATAAACCAAAAATAAATCATTTGTTTTTAATATAAATCATAAGTCGGAAAAAGTAAGATATATAATTGATTTTACTTATCTTAAATTAAGATGTAATTTTTAAAATTTTTGGCGGACAAAACACCAAAGTTGTTTTGTCCTGAGGACAAAAACCTTTGGTTTTTTCCTACTTGATCAAATTAATATTATTAACTAATATTAATAATAAGTTAGATTAATGGTATCAATATTAATTAGAATAAATATTAATTGAACTTTTGAACCTTTCACATTTTGAATCTAAAATCTTTATAAAAAGCCAATAATCATATAAATTTTTACTTATTAAATTAAATTTATTGAAAATAATAAATTTAAATACAAAAAACATTTTTGAACAAAAGAAAAATTTTTATAAAGTTTTCTTTAAATTATTAAATATGGTACACTTATTTTGTACGCTTTTTATAAAGTTTAACAAGACATTAATTAACTGTAAATGCTTTTCCGCCTGAGGCGGACCTTTCGGATTTTTTTATTTTTTTTTTACAATTTATTGTGTTGTTATTTTGTTATATTTTTTCTCACATAAATTATGCTCTAAGATAGTTTAATTATGAAATTTTATTTCATATAAAAGAAAATTTACGAAGTAAATTTTCTAGTGTAGTGTTTATTTTTTTTTTTTACTAGATATAAATTTAGTATCTATCTAGTAATGGACATCGTATGTCAAAAAAAGCAAAAAAAAAAGAATAACTATCTTTTTTTTTTATATATTAGAGTCCTAATATAATATAAATGTGCATGTTTATTTTTTGTATAATATATGTATTTCCAAATATAATTAATGTATTTCCAAAATATAATAATGTATTTGGAATAATCTTCTTGATATTCCTCGTAAAGAGTTGGTATCAAGAAGATTATTCCAAAAAATAAAGATAAATGTGCTAATATATAATTTATAATTTAGCCTTTAAATTAACTAAAATATATTTATATATATATATTTTTTTTTTTTTTGCTATTAACCAGCAAAAGGGTTAGCGAAAAGAAGAGCAAGAGCTACAACTAGACCATAAATAGTTAAAGACTCCATGAACGCGAAACTTAATAATAAAGCACCACGGATTTTACCTTCAGCTTCAGGTTGACGTGCAATACCTTCAACAGCATAACCTGCAGCTGTACCTTGACCCATACCAGGACCAATAGCAGCTAAACCAACAGCTAAACCAGCAGACACAACAGAAGCAGCAGCAACAATAGGGTTCATAAAAATTCCTCCATAATAAGATCAATAAAATTATAACAACCAAATATAGTTTAACATATAAAATAAAAAATGTAAATATTGTTTTATTTGTAATAAAATTTGTCGAAAAAAACCTTTTAAAATTTTTTTTTTAGACGTTTTCCTCACGGGCGGATTTTTCTCAAAGAAAACAGACCCGCCGAAAAAAAAAAATTTTTTAGAAAATTTATAAAATTTTATTTATAAAATTTTATTTACTTTGTAAATTCTTCCGGAAAAAAACCTAAAGGTGCCCTCACGGGTTTTCCTGAAGGACAAATTAGCGAAGCTAATTTGTCCGCTAAAGAATTTTTTAAAAAAATTATAAATTTTTTTTTTTTTTTATTTTATTTTCTTTGGTTTTTTCCTCAGGACCCGTGAAGGAAACAACAAAGTTGTTTTGTCCGCTAACATAAAATCTATATATAGGGTTTATTTTATCCGTTTCTAAATTCGATTATATAGATTCGAACACAAATCCAAGAAATAGATTATTTTTTTAATACATAAAATTAGTAAATACATATTTTTGTATCTGGTTTCTTTTAAAAGTGAAAAAAAAAAACTATACGTTTTAATCTATGTAATGTAAGTTTTGGTTCACAACAAAACACTGTACATTATTAATAATCTATTACCAGTGTTTTTGTGTTGATTATAAAAATGTATCAAATGCACGACATGTAAGCGTAGAAGCACGAATTGATCCTCTTACATCTCAATAACGTATCAATAACGTAAAAAGTATACGTCCATCAGAAACGTTTTGTGAAGAAGTAGAGGATTCAAAATGAATCACTTAATTGTTATAAAGTATGTTCGTCTTAAAAAATATGAAATAGTTTACATTTAGAATAAAGTATAAACCTGCTAAAGAAAAAAGTAAGACCCGTGAGAGGAACTTACAAAAAATTCCCAGATACAGCACCCGTGAGGGCGACCCCGCCCAAAAGCCAAATGAGCTTCCTATAAGAAGATCGCATCTGTTACAGAGAGCTTCAATCGCTCCCAAACTCTGCCTCAAAACAGCCCTCTTACTGTTCTCGAGCGCATTTACCGCCGCGTCGAAGCACAAGTGGAACGCGGACAACCTGTTTCCCCAATCAACGATATCTACAATCTTGTGTCCAACGTGCACATTATTAGGATTAGGATTGGATTTGGCCAAGTAAAAAACAACAAAGGAGCTCTTACTCCGGGCTCAACTCCGGATATTGCTGACAATTTTACAAATCGAAAGCTATACGAACTTTCTCACAACCTAAAATCTGGGTCCTTCCGTTGAAACCCCATTAGACGCATTTATGTTGAAAAACCCGGCAAACCTGAAAGTCAGCGACCACTTGGTGTCCCTGACTTTCAGAACAAGGTGGTACAAGCCGCTATGCGAATTGTCCTTGAGACAATTTACGAGCCTATCTTCGAACAATACAATTTTAATTATGGCTTCCGCCCCCACAAAGCGAACTCGCCTAACGCGGCTATTAACAAGGTTGTCGGCCGCCCTCACGGGGCCCAGGGCACTTACCACGCTATTGAAGGCGATATTAAAGGCGCCTACAATGACGTAGACCACAATATCCTTATGGATTTATTAGTACACCAAATCAAGGATTCTAAGTTCCTGAATCTGGTGAGATCGGCTCTTAAAGCCGGCATCATGGATGAGGGTGCTTACGTAGATACTTTCCTGGGTATTCCTCAAGGCGGAATCGTAAGTCCGCTACTTTTCAACATATATATGTATCAGTTTGATTCTTTCGTCCACTATACACTTCCATCTCTTATCGCTCCCATTCCACAACCAATAAAGGTTTCCGCCGATTACGAAAGAAACCGATCTACAGTTCGACGTATAACGAGTCAACTTGAAAGAATCACTAGTATAGAAGATCTCTCTCCTGATCCTTTCTTCGAACATTGTGCACAATTTTCGTACTTACCCAAAATCTTTCCTGAAAACGACCCCGCCCAACTCGCGGAGAAAATAAGTAAGATCAGGTCTCACATTCAATCCGCCCCTATAGATCGCGGCACTTTGTCTAATTGGCGCACATCTTTTAAAACCTTCGTTCTTAGACGCCTTTTCGCGGACGAAAAACAAACCTTCTTACGGAGTACAAACAACACCTTGAACGTGTCAGATCAGCAGCTGACGCGGTCAGAGCTAACACTACTTACTTGGAAAGCAATCCGCTTAAGATTTCTTACGTTCGATACGCAGATGATTGGGTCATTTTCACCTCTGGCGATTGGGAAACTGTGGTAGCCATCAAATCACAGGTGGCCCAGTTTCTTAAGGACTCTTTAAAACTTACTCTGAGTCTGGAAAAGACTCGCATTACCCATCTTCAATCTTCCAAAGTCCAATTACTAGGTTTTGAGATCTATTTCCCTACTAACGCCCATATGGTTAGAATAGCTAAGGGCTCTACTCAACGCTTCAGATCTATCCAAATCCATCCGGATACTCAAAGACTAGAGTCCAGATACTTACTTAAGAAGTATGTGGATAAACAATTTCGCCCTCGAGAGGTTGGATTTCTGACTTCTCTAACGGATCACGAAATCATTCGCAAATTTAATCAGTTCATGATGGGTTTTGCTAACTACTACATCAGGACGATTAATTTCCCAAGCCGTCTTAACAGATGGATTTACTACAACTATTATTGCTGCCTTAAAACTTTGGCCACGAAGCATCGCCTTACGGTCAGTAAAGTCATCAAGAGATACGGTTTTAAGGATACTTCCAATCTGGACCTTAACTGGTACAGGCCCAGAGCTTCTGATCTCCGCATCGCGGTTAAATACCCATTTAACAATGAAGATCGGTGGGAGGTTTTACTAAATTATAAAGAGGTTATGTGCAAAGCTATGAAATTGCGAGAACCTGATCCACAATTCGGCACTTTTGCCCAAGTTCCCACAATTGATTTCCTTACCCTAAATAAAGTTAACTTTCGCATTAGATTCAAGTCCGAAACTATGTGCGTAGTTTGCAACTCTCCGTCTTACGCTCTGCACCATATCAGACCTCTTAAACATAAAAGGAGGGCGCTATACAGGCTTCAAAGGCTTCGATAAAATTGTCGCCGCCCTTGGTAGAAAGCAAATACCAGTATGCAAAGTCTGTCACAACAATATTCACGCGGGTAAATACGATGGGTTATCATTGGACGATCTGTATGATATCAGATTGGTAGCCCCTGAAGGTCTACTGCGCTTCTCCAATTCCCCGTCCCGACCTACGGGCAAAAAATGCTCGGAAAATACTGGCTCTAGCGGCGATAACAAGAAGAATACGGGGAAATCGCCTTCCTTCGTCATTGACGAATCAGCTAGAACCTATTTCTCGAGAAGCTTAAACAACTTTTACTTAAAAAAACAAACATGTCCGCGTTTTTCTATAGAAAAACGCGGAGATCTCGCAGACGTGATACTTCTGCGACATGAAAAACATAAAAAACTTATTACGTAAACCTTCGGTTAAGGTTTTCGCAAAAAAACAAAACGAGAGTTCTCCAGAAGAAAATCCAACTTCGGCAAGCAGTTCTACATTGGATCAGATCAACGGCCCCGCCCTGGAGAAGTTCCAAAATCTGGACCCTCCAAAATCTGGACCCTCAGTCTATGAAGGTTCAGTCAGATCAATCACAGAAAAAGATTGATACTTTATCTCCTGACGATGTCAACGAGGTAATCCGCCAATTTGCCCAAAAGTCTGGTACCACTCCTGGTCTGGCCACGGTCGGCATTGCTGTCCTGTGCCAGGCTGGGGGCACCAACGCTGGGAACCCTAGCCTTAAACGTACTATCAATGGTGTCGTTTTTGACTTACAGGTCCTTAGAAGCGTAGTTTCCTACGTTACTGACAAAGGCACTATTCGACAACTTGCAAAGTCAATGCGAAATGTTATTGCAAAAATATCAATGGCCAACTATTGGCCTGGCCCACTAGCCAACGCGCTGGTAAAAGAATTTCCTGACAAGAAATTCGATTCAACTGACTTGGTTTACGCCGCTGAGTTCCACGATGACAATCGTAATCCGGAATTTCCGGTTGCGATTGCCGAGGCCCGAGCTATAAGGGAAGCTAGGGGCCGTGAGGCTCGACGTAACCAAGTTAAGCCTGGTTCTAACACTAAAAAAAACAAAAAGAAAAAAGGTAAATAACCTTAGTTGAATAAAATATCTGATAAGCAAATAAAAAGACAAACTCGATCTAACTGGTTATACGTTGGTGGAGAGCCGTATGATAGGTAACTATCACGTACGGTTCGGGAACGAGTCCTTGTTAGGTTTCCGGTAACTAATGGTGGTATTATAAACCCTTGGGCGGGGCCGGCTCGGATTCATCCGTCGTAATCGTAAAGGATGGGGGCTTAGTTTCATTAAATAAACTAATATACAAATAACGAATGTCTAATAGAGAATTTTTTAGTTCTTGTTAGTCTTTGGCTAAAGGTTGATCTAATACTAGATCAAGAAATTATATTAGTTGTAATTTTACATTGTACATTAATATAAAAATAAGTTATGGTTATATCATCATGTACCGTAAGTATTTCTATTGAAGGATACAATTACTGATTTAGTTGGTCTATATAAAAGCTACACCTTATATTGGTTCTGTATGTTATTTAAGGTATTTAAGGTATTTAAGGTATTTAAGGTATTTAAGGTATTAAAGGTATTTAGGGTATTTAGGATATATAGGATATGTAAGTGTTTATCTTCTTGACTTGATTCGTTGCTATTTATAACTGTAATTCACTGATTTAAAAAAGATAAAGATTATTCTTGATTTCTAAAACAAAAAATTTAATGTAAAAATCTTTTTAAAAATCTATGACCGCGTTGCTTAAATTCCCAACTATTGTATTCTATCGAATTTTTCTATCGCCCCCCTCACGCGACGGACAAAGTCCGCTCGTAATGTATTTTTGTGCCTTTTGAGCTCATTTTTTTTTTTACCCGTTATCTTGTCTGCCATTCATATCTTGTTTCCCATTCATATTCAATATGAATATCCATATCTTGTTTCCCATTAATATGAATATGAATATTCATATCTTGTTTCCCATTCATATTCAATATGAATATTCATATCTTGTTTCCCATTCATATTCATATTCATATCTTGTTTCCGATTAAGATCTTATTTGCGATTAATATGAATATCTTGTCTGCGATTAATATGAATATCTTGTTTGCGATTTATCGCACTTAATAGCACTAAACTACGCACCGCCCCCCTCACGGGTAAACTAATCGCACTAAACTAATCGCACTAAACTAATCGCACTAAACTAATCGCACTAAACTAATCGCACTAAACCGCTTTAAACAGCTCTTTATTAATTTTACATGATTAATTTTACATGATTAATTTTACATGATTAATTTTACATGATTAATTTTACATGTCGCAGAAGTATCACTTCTGCGAGATCTCCGCGTTTCCCTCCCCGTGAGGGGCCCCTCACGGGTCGTTGTGTTTCTAATTCTATCGCCCCCCTCACGGGTCGTTGTGTTTTTCATTCTATCGCCCCCCTCACGGGTCGTTGTGTTTTTAATTCTTATGTTTTCCCTGGCACTAGGTCTCATTTTCCAAATGATCGCTCATTTAGTATTGAGACCCTCAGGCTATTTCACAACCTAGTTCGAGATGGAGTAGGTGTGGGTCCAACCTGACATGGAGCACCAAGGGGTTAATGTTTATTCTAAAAATGAATAAGAATAATATTCATATATTAGCCCCATAGGGGCTGAATGGGGGCTCACGGTTACTTTCGAAGAAAGTAACCGTGAGCCCCTGTTTAGATCAAAATCAATTGGTCTTTAGTACGTCTCAGCTCAAGCCATTACTGACTGTAGACCTAACGCCTATAAAACGGGTGATCTTCCCGCGACCTAATTAGAGAGCACTCATCTTGAGGTGAGCTTCAAACTTAGATGCTGTCAGCTTTTATCGTCTCTGTGCATAGCTACCCAGCGTTTCCCATTGGAATGAGAACTGGTACACAATTGGCACATTCTTTCAGGTCCTCTCGTACTATGAAAGACTCCTCTCAATGCTCTTACGCCAATACCGGATATGGACCAAACTGTCTCTGTGTCCAAGAATAAATTATCAAATATATTCTTAGACCTACCTTAAGTTTCCTTAAGGAACTAGACTATACTTTCATCTTTTAAAATAATATTTAAAAGAGTTGCCGTGTTATAGCTAACTTTTCTTCTTAAACTTCTTATATTAAGATCTTGTAGAAGAAAGGTAATAGCTATCCTGCGAATAAACGCAAAGTCGTTACGGGGTCAAAGACCGAATTTATTCAACGTTTTGTCTTAACAAAACGTCGGATTCCGGTTTTTCTTCGAAAAACCGGAATTCTATTTAAAATATATAGAATGATTAATAACAAAGCTTATTTGGAAATAACTTAGGGCGGGGCCGAAGATCAATTTCTGTAATAATATTATGAAATTTATCATAATCTTCAGAATTAATATTAAAAGTCCATTGTTGCGTACCAGTTTTGCTTAGACCCGCTTTATTAATGTGAATATTTATGTCGTATTTTGACTTAAATAGTTCTTTTATTAATAATTTTTGTTCTTCATTGAAACAAGTTGCTTCTATTTTTGCACCACGACTACCAATAATTTTCGTACCATCACCAGCATACCAAACAGTTATAAAGGTTTTGCTAAAGAAACAGCCAAGACTTTTAGGTACGGTCTTAACATACTTAGGTTTACCTGTTTTTTTGTGGATACCACTGGCTTTATACCACATTTTATTAAAACCTTTAAGTAACCTTCTAGTGAAAAAACGTTTGGAATAAGTTGTGGTATTAGTTCGTTTATCAAACCTTTGAACATCTTTTATGCCATTACGTGTAGTTAGGTGTTCTAATTTTGAATACAACCATTCAACAAATGCCGACGATTCACTGTTTTGCTCAACAGTTAACTGACCTTCACGTAAATAACCATCAGACATAACATAACCATGTATAATATCACGGATTTCTCTCGTGATTTTAACGTTCTTGCGTTTCGCGGGAAAGCTTTTATTCGCTTTGTTCATATTTGTTTTGTTCATATTTTATGTTTTTGTTAAAATTTTTATCATTCGTTCTATATTTTAAGAGAAAAGGTCTCGACTTCCCTCGATATTATCAAAAGTTTCTATATATTAAACTTTAGAGCTTCATCGATATGAGGCAATTGTTTTTCTTTTTTGTAAATTACTTTACAAAGTCGCGAGACTTCACGACGTTCTGAACCCAGCTCACGTACCACTTTAATGGGCGAACAGCCCAACCCTTGGAACGTACTACCGCTCCAGGATGTGATGAGCCGACATCGCAATTGTGTTAAAAAAAACCAATATGTTATTAGAAAATTAACTATCGCCGACCCGTGAGGGGGGCGATAGTTTTTAATGATTTAAATGTAATTTGGTTTTTTGTTCTTCTAGTTTTCTAGAAGTTCAGACTATATCACCATCTCTTTTAAATATTCTAGAGATGTTTAGCATGTAGTCGTTGAAGGGTAACTTGAAGTTACTTCCCTGCTGATTGACCTTATGAAAGAAATATAAGGCTGTCCCAGCATACAGCTAAATAAAGGATTAATGCTTTCACATAAACCTCCCCATGATGAGGTGCCAAACCTTCCCGTCGATATGAACTCTTGGGGAAGATCAGCCTGTTCAGATATGTTATCGTATAGTTGTTTATACTATACTTCTTACCTTTTAAGGTAAGCTCAGACTATGTCATCAGCTTTTCGGCCGCCCCCCTCACGGGACGGGGGCGCTTGTAACACTACGTGTTACAAGCGCCGAGCCGAGGGAAACTTTATTAAAGCTGTCGGGGTCTCGTGGGAATTATCATTCCTAGTCGTTGAACGTTATTACTCTTTTTGTTAGAGTAATCTTCGCTGCAAATTGGCATAATAACATTTCTCGAAGATTTTCAATATCCTTAGGATATTGAAAACTTTGATATTTGTTATTTAAGCTTTCTTTGCATTTCACCCGATTTTCTTGTTTCTTAGATTTCTCTAAGATGGGACTAACATTAATCCCTAGAGTAACTTTTGTCCGTTGAGCGACGGCCCTTCCACACGGCACCGTCGGATCACTAAGGCCGGCTTTCGCCCCTGCTCGACTTGTTGGTCTTACAGTCAAGCTCTCTTTTGCCTTTACACTCAATGTCTGATTTCCGTCCAGACTGAGAGAACCTTTGCACACCTCCGTTACGCTTTGGGCAAGGATGTTACATTTATTTCTATTTGAAATAAACCTCCCCTTATATGTATATGTGAATAATACAGATATTAAAATTTATTTACGGGGAGCTGAAGCTTTTTGCTTCAGTTCAGACTATACTATAAACTCTAATTTCTTAGAGTCTTCCGGCATATAGTCGTTGAGGGGTTAAGCGTTTTTTGCTTAACTTCCCTGCTGATTGGAAATTAATCACGTAACTACCGGAAAAAAACCTAAAGGTTTTTTTCCTGAAGGACAAATTAGCGAAGCTAATTTGTCCGCTTAAATTTATATTAAGTTCCTTCCAGCATATAGCCAGTTTTTGAATATGTAATTACTTACATACAACCCCATTGTATTAAGGTTCCCGCCCCAGGAAAACTGCCCACCTGAAACTGTCAAGTGTCTTGTTTCAAAGATCACCATTAGAACTCTAGCTCTTCCAGAGTGGTCTCTCAATGATGGCTCCAGCCCCCCCGGAAGGGGACCTTCAACGCCTCCCACCTAGGCTGCGCAAGAAAAGCCCGAGTTCAATTCCAGGATACAGTCAAGCTTCATAGGGTCTTTCTGTCCTAGTATTGGTAGTCCGCATCTTCACGGACATGTCTATTTCACCGAGTCTCTCTCCGAGACAGCGCCCAGATCATTACACCTTTCGTGCAGGTCGAAACTTACTCGACAATGAATTTCGCTCAATATAATTTATCTTTATTAAGATAAACCCCCTAATCCTTACGAGTTAGGTCTCACAGCTCATGCTGGAGTTTGGACTCTATCTTCACTTTCTAAGTGTTATTTTAATCTTTCTATGTTCTCTGAAGGAATACTTTTAACAATTTCAATATATTTATCACACGTTTCTATATAAGATTCAGTTTGTTTAGTTTGTGTACCTTGGCATTTCCAAAGCTTTGCTTTTTCTAGGAAAGCCACCATACTGTTTGGCCAAGAATCTAGATTTGTTTTATTTTTATGTTCAATAACTAGATCTTTCCAAAAGAAATACTCATCTTTTTTCTTTGTTAATAAAGAAACTTTATCAAAGAAAGGAATAAAAATATTAGTTAGTAATTCTAAATTGTTTACGCGATATTGATAACGTACTGAAGTTTTATCCTTTCTATTTACAGTTACTGAACCACAACCAAAGAAGTTCGCAATAGCTGTTAGTAAATAATAATCAGCTTCACCCTGAACAATAATAAACACTGGTTGTATTTGAAACTTATATGTTAATGTTTGATTTTTGTTTATATTTATTGTTAATGTTCCTTCACCATCTGTAAAACCAGCAATCCAATCCGCCGACATTACTACATCGCGACCAAATGAATCTTTAACAGTAAATTTTTTACCACTTAAGTCTTGTTTACTATTTAGAATTTTGGAAGCCGGTGCTGTTTTGTCTAAAGTTGGAATTACATAATTATCATATTTTGGTATACAGATGTCATTTGTATCTCTTTTTTGTTCAACTTTATATAGGTTTTTATTCATAATTTAAATTTTTTTTTTTATTTGTATAGTTTGTAAGATAGACAATAGAGAAGATTAATAATACTCACTTATGTAAAAGTGTCAAGCGTGTAGTCTCTGAGGATACTAGGTTGTTTGGGGTTGGGTTAAACCCACCCTATTACTTAGTCTTTCTTGCTGTGGTTATCTTGAATAACTCTTTTGTTTATGGTTTATTTTAAGGATTTCCAGCATATAGCTTGATTTTACTAAAGCTAGCGTTAACCCTTACCTTAGGACCGTTATAGTTACGGCCGCCGTTCACCGGGGCTTCGGTCGTCAGCTTCGAGAGACAAGCTCTCTAACCAACTTCCTTAACCTTCCGGCACTGGGCAGGCGTCAGCCCCCATATATAGTCTTTCGACTTTGCGGAGACCTATGTTTTTGATAAACAGTTGCCTGGGCCTGGTCACTGCGACCTTTAATGAAATTAAAGGCGCCCCTTCTTCCGAAGTTACGGGGCCAGTTTGCCGAGTTCCTTAGAGAGAGTTCTCTCGCGCCCCTTAGTATTCTCTACTCACCTACCTGTGTCGGTTTTAGGTACAGGTAATTCTATTGTTATGGAGCTCAAGCTTTTCTTGGAAGCATGACATCACTGACGACAACAACCCCGAAGGATTGTCATCGGGATAACGCCTCAGCTCAAGTTTAGTTTTTCTTCTAACTCTCAACACCTTGACGCTTCCACTATAATCCATTAGTAGTCTCAGTTTAGCCTTCTTCGTCCCTTGTTCCCAATAGAATCAGTACAGGAATATTAACCTGTTTTCCATCGACGACGCCTTTCGGCCTAGCCTTAGGACCTGACTAACCCCCCATGGACGAACCTAGTGGAGGAACCCAACGGTTTTCGGGGCATTGGATTCTCACCAATGTTTTCGTTACTCAAGCCAACAATCTCACTTCTGTTTTGTCCATTCTGGTTTACACCATAACTTCACCCAATAACAGAACGCTCCCCTACCGATTCTTATATAAGAATCTCACAGCTTCGGCAGGTTTCTTAGTCCCGGCCATTATCGGCGCAAGAACGCTTTACCAGTGAGCTATTACGCACTCTTTCAAGGGATAGCTGCTTCTACAATTTGTTATAATCTCTAAATTAAAATAATTTATTTTAATAATTTCACTGAATTTGACGGTCAGAAATTAAATTTTCCATAAGCTTTTCGTAATCTCTTGAAAACGTTTGCTCAGAACGTTTTCCTTTATCAGGATTACAAAAATAGGCTTTGCGCACATAAGATCGAAATAGCTGTGCATCTTTAAAAGTGTTTGGATTAGAATGTAATCCACAAACCTCAATAAAATTTGAAACTTTGTTGGCTATTACATCAGGAAGGTGAAGTTGTTTGTCTTTAAAGAAAGGAATAACAACTTCTTTAGCTCTTGCCCAACCTTTAGCGTGAATATAACCACAATTTTGATTATTCATTGGCTGATACCCAGAGAAGTTGTATTGTTTTGCAATACACTCTAAAAGGGGTTTAGCTAATAAATCATCAGAAATAGTCCAACGTGGATCAATTTTTATGTTTTGTCTGCCACCAGCTAAACGACGTTTATGAAAATTAAAGCTAAGACTGCCATCAGCTACATGATAGTATGCAACATAATCTGCACAAATTTGAATTTTATTATTTTCTAAATTTGATACAAGATCATTAACCTCCATAGAAATAGGAAGTAAAAGTTCGTTACCTAATCTTTCTGCTGAACTTATTTCGTCTGGAGTTGCATTAACATGCTCGTGATAATGTGAAATTGGGAGAGTTTTTTTTGTTTCTCGTGATGCGGAACGTTGATAACGTAACCATAATAGTGTTAAAAACTCTATACGTTCACGTTCTTCGTAAGGCTTATTTTGTAATAAATAAGCTGATTCTGATTCAAATGGTATGTAACGCTCCGTTTGATATTGATAAATTAATAAAGCTATTAGAAAATCTTTTAAAGTTCCAGGATTAACTGGTTTATTTTTTAGATACATTTGAATAAATCTTTTACCAATATCACTGTTAAAAGGAAACACAAACCACGAAGCGTCAGTTTCATCATATTCAGCCATTGCAATATTAGCTTGTAAACTTTCTTTACACCATTCTAAAATTTGAGCATTTTTTGTTGTTTGCCCAAATTTAGCTTGCGGTCGAAAGCTTAAACCATTCTTACGTTTATCAACGCGTATTTGAATTCCACCGTCACCTTCAAAAAACCCTCGTAATTGTGCACTATTTAATAACATAATTTTTACTTTTTATTGTTTTTAGTTAATAAATTTTCAAATAATATTAATGGTATGGTAATATTAATGGTATGGGGCAAGCCCATACAAATACTCTAAATAGAGTACAAAGACTCTAAATTAAAGATTAGAGTTTGTGCTTTTTAGTTTAGAGATTGTGCTTTAAAAAAAGCACATCAAGAGTTTTTTATCTCTTGCTTCTGCACATTTCTGTACAGTTCAGACTATGTTTTCAACAAACTTCTCTGTTTTGTTGTCGGGCTCTCGTGAGTGGCTTATCGGTTGATCTCCTCACCACCTAGTCGTTGAACGTTTTTATTTACTTAAATGATCTTTCAATAAACTTCGCTGCAAATTAGCGTACCATTGTCCTAAAAATTTTATTGTTTTAATAAAACCACGGTAGCTTTCTTGCATTTCACCCGATTTTTTCACTTGTAGTTACTCCTATAAGCATAGTTTTTTCTATAAGCAAGCCCAAATGAGCTAACCTCCTGGTTGTTTCTGCACTCTCACATCCTTTTCCACTTAGAAACCATTTAGGGGCCTTAGCTGGTGATCTGGGCTGTTTCCCTCTTGACCGAAGATCTTATCACCTTGGGTCTCACTGGCTAACGGTAGGCAATATCATACATTCTGAGTTTGCCACGATTTGGTACCGCTCTCGCAGCCCGCATCGAAACAGTAGCTTTACCTTATGATAGCTCGTCGTTGCCGCTGCGCCTCAACGCATTTCGGGGAGATCCAGCTAGCTCCGAGTTCGATTGCAATTTCTGCACATAATCACAACTCATCCGCCGATTTTTCAACATCGGTCGGTGCACACCTCCACTTAGTGTTACCCAAGCTTCATGTTGGTCATGATTAGATCACCCGGGTTCGGGTCCAGAGGAAATGACAAATATTCGCCGAATTTTCGGACTCGCTTTCGCGTTGGCTCCGGATGTTTCTCCTTAACCTTTTTGCCACTCCCTCTAAGTCGCCGGCTCATACTTCAACAGGCACGCGGTCAGCTCTTAACCTCCCACAGCTTGTCAGCTTACGGTTTCATGTTCTATTTCACTCCCTATACGAGGGTTCTTTTCACCTTTCCTTCACAGTACTATTTCGCTATCGGTCACCCAGGAGTATTTAGCCTTACGAGGTGGTCCTCGCTGATTCACACGGGATTCCACGTGTCCCATGCTACTCGGGATAAGACAATAAGACATTTTCTTTTTTTTTCATTTCAACTACTGGACTTTCACCATCTATGGTACAGGATTCAGCTGTTTCGTTTTTAGAAAACTCTAAAAGAGAATAAATCTATAAACAAAGATTATAAATTATCGAAGTTTTCAATATCCTATGGATATTGAAAATCTTCGAGAATTCTCGAATAAAATTCTGTAGGTCGCCTCTGCGAGGCGAGCTCTACGAGGCGACCTAGACTCGTCGTCCTCGACGATGTCTGCGGGCGCCTCGTAAAAGAATTTTATTCGATAATTTCTCTTATTTTCTATTTTTTTTATAATTATAATGTCTTCCCACTACCCCCATTCCCTAATGGAAATGGGTTTAGGCTGTTCCCGGTTCGCTCGCCGCTACTACGGGAATCGCGTTTGCTTTCTTTTCCTCCAGCTACTAAGATGTTTCAATTCACTGGGTTGCCTCTTTCCAACTTATGAATTCTGTTGGAAGTTGTACAGGTTGCCCTATTCGGGGATCTCCGGATCAAAGTTTGTTGCCAACTCCCCGGAGCGTTTCGCCGGTATCTGCGCCCTTCTTCGTCTCTGGGTGCCTAGGTCTCCACCGTAAGCCTAAGTTCATTTGACCTATAATTTTTGTTTCTTGTTTCTTTTATTTATTTTTTTTTCTTTTTAAAATCGCTAAAAAAGGAGATAAAATTTATCTCCTTTTTTTAACTTTCAATTCATAATTGTGGAAATGACAGGTTTCGAACCCGCGACCCTCGCAATGCAAATGCGATGCTCTACCAACTGAGCTACATTCCCTTAAACCATAAACTCGAATATACACAAAATAAAATATCATACGTTTTTTTTATAACGAGATCTCACGATAACCCACTCTGGGGTTATCGTAACATATGATATATATTCATAACATATAAGAGAATATATAAATATTAGCATACCGTATAAAAAATACGGGTGGGCTATAGAAGATTTGAACTTCTGACCTTACCCTTATCAGGGGTACGCTCTAACCAACTGAGCTAATAGCCCTTAAAAATTATTTTAGATAAAGATATATAAGGGTGACCTTAACCGAACGTATAATTTATGTTCGGTTAAGGTCACCCTTTTAAATAAATTTATTTTATTGATTCTATCTCATTACGCTTTATAGATGGAAATACTTTTATTTTTCCATCTAACGCGTCAGCTCCTCTCACGGGCAGGTAAGCCTAAACCCTTTGGGTTTACCTTTAGGCTAGGACCAAAGGTCCTAGCCTCCTGGTAGGAGGATCAGATAGAAAATTCCTAATAAGAAGGAGGTGATCCAGGGACACCTTCCAGTACCCCTACCTTGTTACGACTTCATCATGATTACAGCCCTCAGGGTGGACGTCGCTCTCACCTAAGCGTTAAGCTAACGGCTTAGCCTGCTGGCTATTTTCTTGATGTGACGGGCGGTGTGTACAGAGACCAGGAACGTATTCACCGCCATATAGCTGACTGGCGATTACTATAGATTCCGGCTTCATGTAGGCGAGTTGCAGCCTACAATCCGAACTAGGGTTGAGTTTAACAGATTGGCGTGCCCTTGCGGGGTAGCTTCTGATTGTCCCAACCATTGTATTACGCGTGTCGCCCAGGGTGTAAGGGGCATGCTGACTTGACGTCATCCTCACCTTCCTCAGCGCTTGCGCGCGCAGTCTCTTTAGAGAACTTGGAAAGTAACTAAAGACGAGGGTTGCGCTCGTTGCAGGACTTAACCATACACGTCAACGCACGAGCTGACGACAGCCATGCACCACCTGTGTTCTAGTTCTTCCTTTCATAAAAAGGAAGCACTTTTTCATTTCTGAAAAATTCTAGACATGTCAAACCCTGGTAAGGTTCTTTGCGTTGCATCAAATTAAACCGCATAATCCCAAAAGAGATTTATGACTATCCATTTTTCAATGGAATTTAGACTATGCATTCATCTTTTATTAAAGGTTGTTAACCTTGAGGAACTCAATAAGTTTTGAAATAAAAATAAAAATAAAAATAAAAATAAAAATAAAAATAAAAAAAGGAGTTCCTTAAAAGAGCTGGCCGTATTACTATACGTTTGTATAGTCCATTCTTATTTACTTTTTTTAAAAAAGTAAACTATCTCAACTAAGATACGAATGAGTCGTTACAGACTTTAAAATATTATACACCAAACTAATATAACTATACGAGTCGGAAAAAACCAAGGGGCCCTGGTCCGGTGTATATTTTAAAATCCACGATGTTGCCGAGAATTCTCGATTTTCGTCGTTTTGAGCCAGTTTTTTGCCTTACATAACAATAAAGTTTATTGTTATGCCACTATTTCTTTTTTGACGAGAAGACTTTTAGTGTTTAAAAGACTATAGCTTTTCACAAAGCCACTAGGCAGATTATCGGTTTACCTATTGTGTGGTCTCCCGTCAATTCCTTTGAGTTTCACTCTTGCGAGCATACTCCCCAGGCGGGAAACTTAACGCGTTAGCTACAGAAGGGGGTTACCCCCTCTTAGTTTCCATCGTTTACAGCTAGAACTACTAGGGTCAAAGGCGGGCCATTTATTAGGTGAACCCACCAGTGGACTATATCATCTTCCGTTTATAACTCGTTCATAAAAGTCTTCCACGTATGCGCGAAATTCTGGTTGAACAAGTCGGAAAAAACCAAAGGTTTTTTCCTCAGGACAAAACAACAAAATTGTTCCCCTCACGCGACGGACAAGGTCCTAGCCCTTAGGGGACGGGCAACTTTGTTGCCCATGAGGGCAATAAAGTTGTTTTGTCCGCCTCTTTTATTTCGGAAGCCCAGCGTTGCAACAACTCTGGAACCTTTTGGTACAAAAGTTGTATAAAACTCCACCTAAAAGTTTTATAATTCCAGAGTGTTTAGTCTCTAAGGGGTATGTTTTAAAAAGGTATACCTTATAAATACATACTTCCCTCGGGATTATTCATGTTTTAAGCATGACCTTCCCCGATATAGCTAGGTTCACATCTCACCTTTCAGTGAAATGAGGACACTTTGGGGTATATTTTAGAGCGCCCCAGATTTATCTAATCCTATTCGCTCCTCTAGCTTTCGTCTCTCAGTGTCAGTATCGGCCCAGTAGAGCGCCTTCGCCGCTGGTGTTCTCCCTAAAATCTACACATTTCACTGTTACGCTAGGGATTCCCTCTACCTCTACCGCACTCTAGTTCTTTAGTACTCCACTGCCTGCCGTTGGTTGAGCCAACGTATTTGACAGTAGACTTAAAGAACCACCTACAGACGCTTTACGCCCAATCATTCCGGATAACGCTTGCTCCCCCTGTATTCGATTACACCCTATTTTACAATAGGGATCAGACTATATCTTATCCTTAGCAGAACCCTTAGGTTGTTAACCATGTGTAACTATTTGTAAAGTTCTCGAACAACTTTCATCGCATCTTCATAATTATTATTATTCTCCTGTTTTTCTAGTTTACACATAACTAGGTTTCTTTTATTGTGCTAAGGTTCTGCGTATTACCGATTTTGTTTAAAATATTATGATAAACAATAATCAGTCTCCCCTTTCGGGTCAGTCGTTAAGGGGCTATCTCTTTAAATTAAAGAGAAGCTTCCCTTGAAATTACCTACTTTTTGTGTAGGCTCCTTCAATATAAGCAGAATTCTTAATGTATCTTAAGATACATTGCGGCAATTTTAGCCAAACCGCGGCTGCTGGCACAGAGTTCATGTAGCCCGAAGTTTCTAACTTCGGCATAGACTATACATTCTACTTTTTATTTTCTTTTTTAAAGTAGTCGGCGTTTTATAAGACTTCAGTTTTATTCCAACAGGATAAAACTATCCAGGATAAAACTATCATCTTATCTCGTACTCAGCTTATGCTTTTCCTCAGTCGTTACGGGGTCTTACGTAATTCATTTTACGTTTCTTAGACTTCCCACGATATCACCTTATCCATTATTTTTAAATTAAGGATTCATCGTTATGAGCCGAAAATTTTCCCTGTTTTTCACAAAACAGGAGGCCAATCTCTTAGCCGGAGCTTATTCCTCAGATACCGTCAGAACTTCTTCTCTGAGAAAAGGGGTTTACGCATATTATTAACGTATTGTTATTTATACAATACTTCTTAAAGTTTCCTTTAAGATTAGACTATATCATCAACCTAATAAAAATTAGGTTGTTCGGCGCTCGTGGTTAGATTATTGGTTTCTCATCCTCACTAACTAGTCTTTAGGCGTTTACGGGTACAATTTTTTTTTTTTCTTGAGATTTCCCCGCACTTCGCTACAGATTTGCATAGTATACTAATTTATTGTATACCTTAGCGTCCCTGTATTCACCGAATTTATTATTGTAAGTAAGATTAATGAATCTTAACAAAAAACAAATATCGAAGTTGCCCTCACGGGCAATATCCTTTAGGATATTGAAAATCTTTGGGCGGGGTCGTTCTCGAAGAAAATTCTGTAGGTCGCCTCTGCGAGGCGAGCTCTACGAGGCGACCTAGACTCGTCGTCCTCGACGATGTCTGCGGGCGCCTCGTAATAGAATTTTCTTCGATAAATTGTCATATGTTAATTAACAACTAACCTTACTTACAAGTGGACCATAAACTAATCCACGAACCTTCATCCCCCACGCGGTATTGCTCCATCAGGCTTTCGCCCATTGTGGAAAATTCCTCACTGCTGCCTCCCGTAGGAGTCTGGGCCGTGTCTCAGTCCCAGTGTGGCTGATCGTCCTCTCAAACCAGCTACTGATCGTGGCCTTGGGAGGCCTTTACCCCCACCAACTAGCTAATCAGCCGCAAGCCCCTCTCTTGGCGCGGAAAACCGCTTTCACTCCTCAGCTATTACGGGGTATTAGCATCAGTTTCCCGATGTTATCCCCCTCCAAAAGGTAGGTTCTTACGTGTTACGCACCCGTCCGCCACTAGGAAAAATAGAAATCTTTCCCGTACGACTTGCATGTGTTAAGCATACCGCCAGCGTTCATCCTGAGCCAGGATCAAACTCTCCATTGATATTTTTTTTTTCTTTATCTTATATTATTAAGATAATAGATTACAGAAAATTTACGAACGAGCGTACTCGCGATAGCGGAAAAAACCTTTGGTTTTGTCCGGTAAATTTTCTTACAAAAAAAACAAACTGTAGGTCGCCTCTCCGAGGCGAGCTCTACGAGGCGACCTAGACTCGTCGTCCTCGACGATGTCTGCGGGCGCCTCGTATATGAAAATTTCAAAAATTTCATATTTTTCAATACAATATTGTTTTTATTTTCTACTTAACAAAATTCATTATGTGAATTCTGTTTTTTATTTTATGTTTTTTCTCATTACGAGCGGACTTTTTTTATTTTGATAAAGTCTCGTCCCCCTCACGCGACGGACAAACGCCCCCGCCCCCTAACGGGGCCCTTAGGGGTCGGATCGCCGAGCGGGCGATAATTGAAAAAACATTTTTTTTTTTTTTGAACATTCCCTTGCTTCTTAATTTATCAGAATTGTTTCGTTTGTCAATTCTCATCTTTTTCGTTTTTATTCTTATAAGTACCCTTATTTTTTTTTTACGAACCCGCCTTTAATCCACAATCAGATTAATTGAAAATGAAACGCAGATTAATTGAAAATGAAACGAGATTTTCAATTCGGAAAAAACCTTTACAAAATTAACGAAGTTAATTTTGAAAGAAAATTAAATTTTTTTATGGAAGAAAATTTTATAATTTTTTTTTGACGACGGCCCCCTCACGGGTTAAATAAACCCGAAAGGTTTAACTAAGCCTTACAGGCGACGTAAGCATGTTCTTACTAACATGAGCTACCCACACCTATATTTTTTCTTAAGATACGTTAGTACCTTTATGTTAACTTACATTCTTATAGCGTAGACGGTAGTCATGTTCTTACGAACATTCTTACGAACATCAACTACCCGTACCTATACCTCTAGTTAAGGTACTTAGTACCTATACCTCTAGTTAAGGTACTTAGTACCTTGACTTATACATACTTATTATTCTGGAATGTTTTTTATTCCAGTCCTAACTTTACTTCTAGCTTAGTATTATCTAGGAATTCCTATATAGTATATTAGAGTAGGCATGTTCGTCAGAACATGTGCTACCTCTTTTCTATCTTTCTACCTATCTATGGCAAGTCACTGTGAGCACGTACGACTTGTACGTGCTCACAGTCCCTCCCCTCTACAAAAGATGACACCTTCTTACGAAGGTGAGTCATCTTTTAAGGATAATAGACCTTTATTAAAGATCAACTATTAAAGATCAACTTCTTAGGGTTTAGTTCTTTATTAAAGCTGAAAAAAAAAAAAATTCTTTTTATTTTTTATTATAATTTTGATGAATTTATTTAATTAAAAATGGATAAATTTAAATTAACGTTTTTATTTGTCATTTATGCGTTGTTATATATGTTGAGAAATGACAAATAAAAAGTCCACATTTTAAATTTTAAATTTAAAAATTTAAAATTTTTAAGACGTACCTTCAGCTTTTTGTAAAGTCTATTGTAATTCTTTAATTTGTAAACACAGTTTTAATGCTTATTCTTTAGGAGAAGATTTTGCAGATTTAGGATAAAGAATTTTTTAAAAAAATCTAATCTAATAACTGTATATATATTTCAATATTTTCTTTATACGTTTTAACTAACGGGATACTAGAACAAGCAAAAACATTAACTTGTATGGTATCTTTTGCATCACACAAGTAAACATAAACATTGTGAAGTTTATCCACCAGTTTATAAGAATCTGGGTAATAATAATTAATTAAGAGATTTTTCTCTTTGTTTAAATAACCCTCAACTTCTTTTCGCAGTGTTTTAGTTTTTTCTAAGCATGCTTCTGCAGAAGTTTCACAAAGGTTTAACATTTCTAAAAATTCAGCTTTTGTGTGTTTGTCCATATTTTTTAGCGTATTATTAAATATAATACAAAGAAGACTAGAATAGACAATCTTGCTTCATCCTGCCCTTTATAAATATAATTTATAAATTTAAATGTGGACTTTTTTTTTGTCATTTCTGCGTTCTTATATAAACGGAGAAATGACAAAAAAAAATTGTGAATTCAATTTTGAATTATAAAAACTTTATTTTCTTTGGTTTTGTCCGCGATCTTATAAACAAAAAATCAAATTGCTAATGAGCACCCGTCCCGTGAGGGGGTGAAGCTTTATTTTTGTAAGGGTGCCCCCCTCACGGGACGGGGGAGAATTTTGAATTAATAAAATTATAATTTTAACAAAAATTTACCGGACAAAACAACTTTATTGCCCTCACGGGCAATAAAGTTGCCCGTCCCCTAAGGGCCCCTCACGGGGGCGGGGGGCGCTTGTCCGTCGCCTCCCGTGAGGGGGACCCGTCGTGGCCTGAAGGAAAAAACCAAAGGTGCCCCCTCACGGGACGGGTTTCCGCTAAAATTTAAAATCTTTGATTTTTATAGGGGTTTAGTAAAAATTTTAAAATAGAAAATTAATTTATTAGAATAAGTAAACTGAAATAAAAAAGCCTCATTTTTGTAGGGGTTTAGTAAAAATTTTAAAATAGAAAATTAAATTATTAGAATAAGTAAACTAAAATAAAAAAGCTTCATTTTTGTAGGGGTGCCGAACAAAATATTTATTATATTAAGCAGCAACCGCTTCTTTAGCTGCATACATAACTTCTAATGTAATAATTGGCGTTTTTTGATCACGTGCATATTTTTCTGTATTACGTTTTACTTTAGCACGAACAAAACCAGGAACTCGAGAAAGTTCAGCTGAAGCTTCTTTGTTCCATTGTAATTCATTTTCTGAAGAATATGAACGAGTAATAACTTCCTTATTATCATGACCATTAAAGATTTCTAATAAATGATCTTCCATTCCTAATCCAAAAGAATTATAAACTAAATCAGAAATTTGATTTGTACCTTCGTAGCCTAAAAAAGGTCTAAAACCTAAAGGAAAATTTTGAATATGTACAGGAGCTGAAATCACACCACATGGGATGTCTAAACGTTTACCTACATGACGTTCCATTTGAGTACCAAAAATAGCAGCAGGTTCAATTTGTGAAATAATATCACCAATTTGACTATGATCATCTGTAATTAAGACTTGATCACAGAAACCCGAAACTTGTTCTCTAAACCAGTCGGCATCATGTTTACAATAAGTACCTGCACAAACAACATTGATACCCATTTCACGTACTAGAATTTTTGTCATACAGGCTGCATGTGTAGCATCACCAAAAACAACTGTTTTTTTTCCAGTTAGATTTTGACAATCAATTGAACGTGAGAACCAAGCAGCTTGAGAAACAAAAGTAGTTTGTTGATCAATAAAACTTTCAACATCTTTTTTATTTAAAATTTTTAAATCTTTCATTTTATCACGTACTTCAACATCTAGTGTAGGCAGGTTCGTTAACGAACCCGCCTCATAAACTTTGTGACAAATAGAAGATATTTCTCGTATAAAAGAAGATGTATCTACAATACCCATAGGTGTTATAGAAGTGTAAGGCATGTTATGTTCTTTTTCTAAATAACTAGCAGTCATTAAACCCACTTCACGATAAGGTACAATATTAAACCATGCTTTTGGTAAATTTTTTAATTGTGTAACGAAACCGCCCTCAGGTATAATTTCATTAACAGTAATACCTAAATCACTTAATAAACGTTTTAATTCTTTACAATCATGTTGATTATGAAAGCCTAATGTAAACATACCTATAATATTAGCAGATGGTTTTTCTGTTTTAATTGTAGTTAATGATTCATCTTTTTTAGCTTTTTCAATATAAAAACGTACAATTTGTTCTAAAGTACGATCAGCTGCTTGTAACTCATTAACACGGTAATGATTTACATCAGCTAAAAGGACATCACTACTTGATTCATTTGAAGCACGATTAACAAAATTTTGTAAATCTTCTTGTAAAATACTTGAAGTACATGTTGGTGTCAATAAAATTAAATCAGGACTTTCTTCTTTATCTTTGCGTTGAATATTTTCAACTACTTTTTCTTGTGAACCACGTGCTAAAACATGTCGATCTACAATACTAGCTGTTACTGGAGTAAAATCACGTTCACGTTCTAACATAGAACGCATTACATTGAAATAATCATCTCCTAATGGTGCATGCATAATAGCATGCACATTTTTAAAAGAACTTGCTACACGTAAAGTACCTATATGTGCTGGACCAGCATACATCCAATAAGCTAATTTCATTAAATTATATTTTAATTGATATTAATCATAAAATTGCTTCGTATTCTTAATAGTTACCGAAAAAAGAATAAACAAAAAAGAAATAGATAAATAAAAGAAATATAAAAGTTATAAACTTTATTTATAATATTTTGTTTAGTTCTAACTAATATAAACTATTAGTTATAGTATTTAATATAGAAATTATTTTCTATATACAAAAAATTTGATTTTTTATATACAAGATCAAACACTTTGCACTAAACAAATAAAATAAGATACTAAACAAATAAAATAAATTTTTGTTTTTCTGAATACAAAGAATAGAAGTCTTACTAATACCACAAAATGTAATTGGTATAAAATATATATTACCAATTTTTTTTCTTATTAATTACAATCAAGAATAAAAAATTGTATTTTTCTTGGTTAAAAAAAAAATAAAGTTTTTTTTTCTTTTGAACACTTCAAACTAGTTTAATTATATAATAATATTTATAAATATTAAACTTATATAAATTTTACAGAGAACGAAATTCACAAAGTGAATATAAGCGAAGCAGTCATAAAGTTTAACTATCCCTCTGGTCGCTTCGCTAATAAATTATTCTGGCCGCTTCTTAACTCCTGATATTCAAAACTCCGAATTTTCTATTTCTCGTAGGAAATTTTATATAATCTAGTTTAGTAACTCAAATTTTTCAGCTAAAATTTGAATTATATTAAAGTCGCCCTCACGGGCAATTTAAAATTGAACCCAGTAGGAATCGAACCTACACTAGCGGTTTAGAAGACCGCTGTCCTATCCTTTAGACGATGAGTTCTTTTGATTTAATATTTTGCGTTTCAATATGTATATATATATATAAGAATTATGAAATCTCTAAATAAAATTTAGCAGAATGTTTTAAATCAGATTCGAATTTTAATAACAAAAAATTAATTATTTTCATTTTTGTTTGTGTTTTTTTTTTTTTTTCTAAACAATACTCAATGGAATTATAACATATCTTAATGTTAAAAGAATACTTTTAACAATAAATAAAAATGTTTAATATTTGGTGGATTTTTAAAATTTAAACCTTTAATTTATAAAGTGTAAAAAAAAAGATAGAAGTGAGCGGGGGGGATGTTCTAAAAAGTTTTAGTAAAAATAAAAATTTAATATTAATAAAGTGAATAAAGAAATGGATTTTAAAATCCATTTCTTTATTCACTTTATTATTAAAATTTATGGATAAAATTTAAATCTGATTAAAATTGATAAGACTTAAATTTATCACAAGAAAGATTAGTCTAAAGGACGCATTGAAAGAACAGGTTCATCAACACGGTCAATACCTTTTTCGAAACCTGCAGCAGCAGCACGAGCACGACCAGCATGCCATAAGTGACCTACGAAGAAGAAGAAACCTAAACAGAAGTGTGATGTAGCTAACCAAGAACGAGGAGAAACGAAGTTAACAGCGTTAATTTCTGTTGCAACACCACCTACAGAGTTTAATGAACCTAATGGAGCATGAGTCATGTATTCAGCTGCACGACGTTCTTGCCAAGGTTGAATATCATTTTTTAGTTTAACTAAATCTAAACCAGATGGGCCACGTAACGGCTCGACCCAAGGACCACGGAAATCCCAGAATCGCATAGTTTCACCACCGAAAATAATTTCACCTGTTGGAGAACGCATTAAATATTTACCTAAACCAGTCGGACCTTGTGCTGATGCAACGTTCGCACCTAAACGTTGGTCACGTACTAGGAAAGTAAATGCTTGAGCTTGACTCGCTTCTGGCAATAATGTTAGCAAAACGAATAACCATACAATAAACATGATAAATATCCTAAACCCGTGAGAAAAAACAAAAAAAAAAATTATAAAGATTCTTCATCTTCTGTTGTATCTTTATTTTGTTCTTCTAACCATTGTTTGTAACTTTTTTCACCTGGTCTTAATGTATAAGCTGAACGGCGGGGTCTTCCTTGCTCATCAAAATGAGCATAACGCCATCCAGGAGCCCCTCTTTGAAGTTTACGCGTTGCATTTTGTTTAGTTGTAGCAAAGCCCGCTGCTACCGCATCTACTATACCATCAAACAATAAACTAGGCGTTCCTTCTTTTTGTGCAAAAATAGGACTTTTACCATATGCATACGCTTCACCTTCTAAAATTAGAAATTCGGGTTTTTCTGGATCACGTAAAAGCCTTTTTAATGAAGTACGAGGAATGCCTCGTAACACGAACGGCATCACGGATAGCTTCAAATCTTACACCGTTGATTAACACAGGACGTGTAACAACAGGTGCAGGCTCAAAGACATTATAGCTTTGGTCTTTTTTTAATTCAATATAATAATCTTGGCGACTTACCCGTTTGTCTAGGTTAGACCCCGCCCATTCGGGACCATAAACTAAAACCAGAAATTCAATATCCTCTGGATTCCTTGTAAAATCTTCTTGAAGAGGACGATTATCATGAGTTTGTTGTTTAAGATTACGAAAATGGTGACCAAATCTATGCAAAATGCATGCACTTTCACCGTAATAATACATATCTTTATTTTTATTGTAAATAAGATAAACACCAGGATGACGTAAATCTAAAAAATTACGTGTTGTGAGAGGTTGAACATTATCATTAGTTTCAGAATTGTTACAAGAAAAAATATTAATAGAATAAAAATATAAAATAATAGCTATCAATCCAAACGATTTGGGTTAAACGCCCTCGCCCCATTTAAAGATCGAATGGTTATTCGTTTTGTATTAGGAATGTATACTTCCTAATAGTCTTTAAGTTACCTTAAAGTTCAGACTCTATCTTCAACTCTTTATAGATAGTTTATTAAAGAGTTGTCTGGCATATTAGTCGTTGAGCATTCATACTTAATAATCGATTAAGTATGATTTGCTGCTAGTTGACATAGGGTATATTCTATTAAATTACCTAGTCTTTCTAGCATTTAACCAGATTTCTTTCTAATTATCATAATTAGAAAGGGCACAGAATACCAGTCGGGCCGTAGAACTCACTAGGGTATGCAGTGTTGTTGAACCAAGCGAAACAACAAGCTGTGAAACCCATAAGAGAAACAGCAGCTAAACTGTAAGAAAGGTAAGCTTCACCAGACCAAACGAAAGCACGACGTGCCCAAGGCCATGGAGTTGTGTAAATGTGCCAAATACCACCTAAAATACATAAAGTACCAATCCAAATGTGACCGCCAATAATGTCTTCTAAGTTATCAACACTAACAATCCAACCATCACCACCGAAAGGTGACTTAACGATGTAACCAAAGATGATAGCAGCATTAGTTGTAGGGTTTGAAATGATACGAACGTCACCCATTATTGTTCGAACAATTCGTTACATTGTTCCGGAAAAGTGATTTTAAATCACTTTTCCCGCTTTATATTACTATAAAGATCAGACTATATCTTTACCCTATATGAGTTTTTTCTATAAAATTTTTGTATTATATAGGGTATTTGCCGTTTCGAAACTACTTAGTTTCTACTCCCAAAAAGGGATAGTCGTTAGGCCTTCTTTTTTCTATTCCAATCCAAAATTTAGTTTTTGTTTATATGTTTCTCAGGCGGGTTCGTCCTATAGTTCCAGTCAAGACGAGATTTACTTTTCAAGCGACGCATAGCTTGGAAACGATCTTTAGCCTCACCAGCTTTAACAGAATCCATTATCGAATCATAATCTTTACCGTTTGCTATGATTGGTTCATAACCTTGACGTACTTTTTCAATTATTACATAATCAGGTACTTCATTTAAAAGTCTACGACGAATGCTATTTTCTGATACGTTTAACTGTTTTGAAGCGTCTTTGATGTTCTCAAACCTTTGACCATTAATTTCACAAACAATACGATAATTATCTTGAGGAATAATTTCTCGTCGTAGATGTTGATTATAGACTTGTTCTGGTTCATATGAATTGATAATTTCAATTTCTTTATCTAAACGCTTTTCTCTCGTCAAGAAAGCCTCTCCTTTAAGAAGAACTTGGATTTTAAAACAGTCTTTTCCATGTAAGTTCCAATCGCGTTGTAATTCATAGCAATTAGATATTCCATTTTGTAACGAACCCGCCTTGAAATGCTGATTCATTCGGTCTAAAAGGTTTTGAGCTTCTCCGATATAAACTTTACCATTAATATTACAAGTAATTTGGTAAATACTAGGCGGGTTCGCTGTGTAACTGAAAAAACTTATTTCACTATATTCATCTAGTCCTAATTGTGAACGATCTTGAGGCTGTGAAAAATCGTCTCCGTTTGTACCGACACTCGTGGTAAATATTAAATTATAAAAAATGAATCTAAGATTCAGCCGGTATTGGCGCATAAAAACTGGATTGGAAAAGAAAAAAGCTGGCACGGAGTTGTCTATTTGTATTAGATACAAGTAGAGTTCCTCCGTTTTGGCAAATTTTTTTGTTTCCTGTATTAAATCAGCAGGAAAGGCAGCAAGTGTTACCGCCAGGGGCCCAAGTATCATAAACACCACCAAAGTATAAAGCTTTTAACACAAGAAGCCAAGCACCACAACCTAAAATGATTAAGTGGTAACCTAAAATGTTAGTCATTTTGTTTTTATCTTTCCAAACATAACCAAAGAATGGATAAGATTCTTCTAAAGTTTCAGGTCCAATTAAAGAGTGGTAAACACCACCAAAACCTAAAACAGCTGAAGAAATAAGGTGTAAAACACCTGATACGAAGTATGGGAAAGTATCAAGTACTTCACCACCTGGACCTACACCATAACCTAAAGTAGCAATGTGAGGTAAAAGAATTAAACCTTGTTCGTACATAGGTTTTTCTGGAACGAAGTGAGAAACTTCGAATAAGTTCATAGCACCAGCCCAGAAAACGATAAGACCAGCGTGTGCAACGTGTGCACCTAATAGTTTACCTGATAGGTTGATTAAACGAGCATTTCCGGCCCACCATGCGAAACCAGTAGTTTCTTGGTCACGACCACCTACAGTTAATGTTCCGTTAAAAAGTGTTTCCACTTGGTACTACCTCCTAATGGAATCCATTTTTCTATAAAGCTAATAATAATTAGCTTTCTTGCTAGAGTAGTATAAACCTAGAAGTTTGATACACAATGATTTAATCATAATAATCAATTCAATTTTTTTTTTACCGGAAAAAACCTTTGGTTTTTTCCTTAGGACAAAACAACAAAGTTGTTTTGTCCGCTATAATTAAAAAGGCGGGTTCGTATTTAAATTAAACAAAACAAAATTTTATTTTGTTTTATATTTAAATTTTTTTTTAATCTTTACAAAAGAAAATTTACTTTGTAAATTTTCTTATTTATTAAATAATTTTTTAATAATTTATTACTTTATATCCTATATATAACGGAAAACTAGTTCATAAGATCTAACTAGTTAAGATCCTAAGGATCTAGCATATAAAAAAGAGCGCTAAAAGAATAAATATGGCGACCCATGAGGGAAACAACAAAGTTGTTTTCTAGGATAAAGCGGGCCCACCGTCGCCTGAGTATAAACCTTTCGGGTTTACCCTGGAAGGGAAAAAACAAAGGAAAATAAAATTTTTTTTTTTAATTTCTAAAGGTTTTTCCGAAAAGTAAAATTTTATAAAGAAAAAAATAAATAAAAATCCATTTTAAATCTTTCGATTTTACATTTAGATCTTAATTTTTAATGTTAAAAACCAAGTAAAACTATGTAGAATTTCTTTATTTACTTTTGTAAAGTGCGAAGCACTAAAATAAAAATACATAATATTAAAAGTTTTAACTTTTTAAATAAAGAAAAGAAAAAAAAAAAAAAAAAAAAAAAAATAGAATTTATATATAAGTATACATTTTTTTCGAAAATTTTTCTAATTAAAAAGCTAAGGAAAATTCTGAAAGAATTTTCTAAATAATAAAAATAAATTTTCTGTAAATTGATTTGTAATTAGATACAACAAGGAAAGTCATGAATATATAACGCTATATATTCATGACTTTCCTTGTTGTATTGACATGTATAATAGAAACGATACATATAAATTGTAATAAATTGTAAATTGAAATTCATAATTAAAATATTATGAATAAATTATCAAACTAAAAAAATTGTTTTAGAAAATAAAATTTACAATTTAAAATGAATTTTATTTTCGGTCCGCTCCCCCCTCACGCGACGGACAAAGTCCTAGCCCTTAGGGGCGGGGTGGGAGGCCCCCTCACGGGGGAACGAGCCGAGGGAGAAAATTCTATAGGAATTTTTCTCGGCGCTTTGGCGGACAAAACAACTTTGTTGTTTCCCTCATTAAACGGACAAACGACCCCCGCCTCCGTGAGGGGCCCTTAGGGGTCCTCAGGAAATGCCGACCCCGCCCGTGAGCCCCCCTCACGGGGAGGGGGGCACCTTTGGTTTTTTTCGACTAAAATTTATTTAGTTTTGTAAGAAACGTTGAATAAGTTTTAAACGCTCAAATTCATGTAAATGACAGTGAAGACCTTGTTTACAAATATGAAAAGCATAATAATCAAAAACTTCACGGTTTTGTTCATAAATATTAAATGCTTTAAGAAAAGAATCATATATAAAATGTGAATAAATTTCTGAATAAAAAGCATTTTCAGAACCAGTTAAAGAAGGCATTGAAATTGTACCAAATGGTGAATTAGTATTACCGACCCATCGACGATTACGAGGATTATAATGTTGATCAGCGTCTGGAAAATCTAACAAGATGTCTCGTGCTTCACGCTCAACAAAGGCATAACGCCAATCAATATCACTTAAAAAGGTAGTTTCAGCATTATGCTCTGGTAGTTGACCGTTCCACCACTGATTTGTTAAATAATGACTATGACGCGTAAAAATACGATTTCTAACAAACCAATTAGAACTAGAAACTTTTTGTAAACCAGATGGGTTCATACTACCAATCATTAACGAAGCATTTGAAAAACTAGATAAACGATTTTCAATAATTTCAGATTTAAATGATTCCTTAACCGGAATATTATATAGTCTTTTTACTAATCTTTGTTGTTGATGAATGTTAATTTTTTCCATTATGCCACTTCCAAAATTTTGATCATGATTTTGGTAATAAGATAAACTTCTTTTCAAGTTTTCATAACGTTTTGCCGGTAGTAAAATACTTGTAATTGGTGGAGCAGGAGCAAAAGGTTCTATAAGAGAAGAATAATTAGTTAAATTAAATAAAGTAGGAAGCATTAAATTACTTTTATAAAGAAAGCGTTTTTGAACAAAAGATAAAACTAAAGACGAAATTGATTCTGTAATAACAGGCATTAAGGAAGAACGTCGACTTACACTAACCGACTCGCAGTTTTGAACAAAGTTAGAAGATAAAGACTTAAATTCTGTAGAATTGCTAGAGAATTTACGAAGTGAATTTTCTTCACATTCATGTCCGCGTTTTTCCATAGACCCGTGAGGGAAACGCGGACGATTTTTTTCAAGTTGAGATGTTTTTGAAAATAGGAAAAATTCACCAATTTTACCAGAGATTAAAAGAGAAATATTATTTTTGAAAAAGTGCGGTGAGGCATACATACTTAAGTGTGAAGAATTAGATAAAGTACTTTCTAGAGAAAGGTCTGGAAGTTGTGTTAATGCAGTATTCATATGTAAATCTAAATGACGACCCTCGGCTCGTCCCTCGGTTCGTTTCGAGGCCGAAACCACCTGTAAATTTTCTTTGGATTCGTGATCAAAACATTTAATGCTCGCATTTAAATAAGCTGATGCTTTAGTAGCAACTTGAGATAAAATTTTTGTTGTGTTAAGCGGGCCCTCGGCTCGTTTTGAGGCCCCCGTTAGGGCGGCCGAATTAAAATTAGAAGTAGAAGTTTGAGCTAATAGATTATCTTTTTGAATAAAAACATTTTTACGAGAACTTTCATTATTGATGAATAAATTTTCAGGAAAGAAATGAAAAAGAGATGATGTTCTTTTTAAATAAGAATCAGGAGAACTCGAAAAAAGCGAATTCGAAACTGCTTTTTGGCATAATCGACCTAAAATAGTATTTGTATCAACACCAGTTGAAGTAAGACTAAAATCTAATGAGCCACCTCCTCTTCTACCTAGAGAAGCATAAGTATTAAAACCAGAAATAAAATTTGAGTTTGGATATGCAGGACGAGGTACATTAAGAATACCAAAATGAGAAATTTCCCAAGAGTGATTTTTAGATGAGAAACCAAAACTAATAGTTTCATCTAATCGACCAGGTCTACGTAAAGCTGGATCTAATACAAAAGGAATATGAGTAGTAGCAAATACGACAAAACCTCTATTACCTTTTACACTATCAATAATAACTAATAAATCTGTAATCATGTCTAATTTAACAGAAAGTGAAGAAATTGCTATATCTGCTAATAAAGCAACTTTGGCACGAATTGAATAAGCTGGACCTGTTTTTTGTGAGTCTTGTGAACTTGTGCTTTCTCCTTGTGGAGAAATTTTACCTGTCCAAGGTAAATCAGAAACTTTTTTATTGGTCTTAAATTTTTTCTCTTCTTTTAAAGTTAAAACACTAAAAGGCGATGTAGCAGGTGGAGATAAAAATTCAGTAGACGGACGAAGTAAACGTGAAGGTAAAATGCGAGGACCTTCTTTTTGTTGTTCAACATCAGAACTTTGATTATGATAAATTTTAGGAGAAACTGTATTTTGTCTAGAGATAGAGGCTTTACCAATTTTAGAGTTATTTTGATTTCTTGCTTTAAAGAAATCAAAACAAAAATGATTAGTTGGAATTGAAAGAGAAAAATCACCTTTATAAGGTTTTTTATAGTGAGAAATTACATGTTTACTTAATTGATATAAAACTTGATTTTTTTCATGTATTTCAGTATTACCTTCAGGTGTATCGTCTGAGATTAAAAAAGGTCTTCTTTCACCGATTGCATGAATATCTTCGATTAAAAAGAAACAAGGAGTTTGTAATGATAAGGAATCAAAAACATCTCGTAATAATTTAATACCAACAGCAACACCTCTATAAACTAATGCATATCTATGTGCATTATCAGTGATAATTTTTAATTCTGTTTCCCCAGCAATAGCTTGTACCAATAAAGTTTTTTCTAGAGAAGCACTTGCATCGTTTAATAAAGAACCCGTAAGGGCACCGTCATTTTTTTTGTTTCTTTGATTTGTATTTCCAACAATTAAAATATTCTTAGATATTTGTTTATATAAAATACCTGCAAAAATTTGACAAACTAAAGAACCCATTGGAGAAATAGCACGAAGCTGTTGTGAAGATTCTTTATTCTTTAATACACTAGCTAATGCACGAGGTGGATGCAAATCAATGAATAATTCAGTATCTTTTGATTTTATAGCGTAACTTAAAAATTGTTGGGAACCCCATTGATGTAAACCACTACCACTATCTATATTTTGATATTCAATACCTAAAAACGGTGTAGAAGGCATACCTAAACTACCTGTAGAAGGTTTAACTGAAGAAATAATTTTTGATTTATTGGATTTATTTGATTTATTAGAAACTAAAGAAAATTTACTTTGTAAATTACCTGTCCCCTGAGGGCGGCTTTGTCCGTCGTCTAACGCGCCTAAAGAATTTTCTTTTGTACGAGCGGACTTTAAAGTCTCGTCCGCTCGGACCACCGAGTGAGCGATAGTTTGTTTTTGATCTAATAAAAATTTTAGTGGTGTTATAGACGAAACCTTTGAATAGATTTTTTGTTTTGGCGAACTTATAATATTTTTTGTTTTTATGTTTGTAACTTGAGACTTTTTTGAGAATGAATCTTTTGAAATATTATCTGAAGCATTTTCTAAAAGTTTCATTTGTTCTTCTTTTAAAGAAGTTAATTCAGAAATATTTACATTTGAATCTTCTGCAGTTTGTGTTAAAAAATCACCCCAAATATCCCAAAAAACAATACCTTTTTTTTGTCGAACAAGTAAATCGGTGTCTGGTTGATAAAATTGAAGAACTAAAATTTCATAAAGATGATAAATTCGACGTCTCATAAATGTACTTGCCAAACTTAAAAATGTTGTTTCAGTAGTTAATCTTGGAATCAATGATAATGTTGTTAAGTCATGATTCGTAACACCTTTAACAGCAACTTGATTCATAATAGCTTGGGTCCAAGGTAAAAATGGATAAATACTATAAATTGTTCGTGTTAATTTGTTAAAAGGAGAACCTGCAATTTGTGTATCTACATTTTCTGGCAATGTAGTTGTTATATCTGAAGCCCATTCTACCAAAAATAAATATGCAATCCAATCAACAATTAAAACTCCAGGTTTTTCAAAGAAAGTATAAATTGAACGAAATGCACCTTCTAATTTAGCACGTTGACCTAATAAACTTGATGTATTTTTAGACAATTGCATAAAAGTGTTAAAACCAAATCTAATAGTTAATAAACTATATAAAATAGAATAATTTTTTATTTGAGTAGTACGAGAAACTTTACTTCGGTCAATTGAGCCCCCCTGAGCTTGGCCGAAATCTTCTTTTGTCAATTTTTCTTCTTCTTTAAAAATTCCTATATTTGGCGGGCCTGCTTTATTTGACTGACTTTTTATATCATCTTTATTTTTTTCATTTTTCTTATCTCTAAACGAGTTTACACTTTGATCTAAATTAAACCATTTATAATAAAGAAAAATAGGTTTTTTAACTAAATAATTTAATAAAGAATAAACACCCGTTATAGATAAAAAAGGCAATAAAGTAAACCCGAAGGGTTTATCTTTACTTAAAGATAAATTATTAACAGTTGGTTTAATATACAAGTTTTGATAGTCGTTACTTTCTTTACTTTGAGTTTCAAGACGAGGATTAAAATAACTGGATGTACGAAGGTCTTCCGGTCTTTGAAGAATTTTTTGATCATTCATAAATAAAGTTGATTTTATATCTTTTTGATTTTTATTTACATAAAAACCATAAAGAAATGAGTCATTACGTTTTTCAAAATCAAACAGACTGTTTTTACTTAAAGTTACATCCGAGTTAATATCTCCTTTAACAAGAGATATCATTTTTAAATTTGCCAGTTTTCTATTATTTTGACTATTGAACTTTTGACCATCTGTTGTCTGTAATTTTCTTAAACCTAAGTCTATTTCTTTATTTAAATTATATCCAGAACCAGGTTTATCTCTTAAACCATCTGAAGATTTACCTTTAAAGGGCGAGGCCGTACTATATAGATATGAAGGTATTAAACGTTCTAAAAGAGAGTATATTTTATTTATTCCTATAAAAGAAAATTTTAAAACACCACGTATTTGAGATATACTTAAAAGAGTAATTAAACTACAAAAATGAAAAAGGATTGTATTAATTTGTAAAGAAGATAAATTAGATTCCATACCTACTATAAATGGAGTATATTCAAAAGGTGATAAACCTTTTTTAATTTGACTATTGAAAATATTATCCTGTCTAAAACAATTATAAACCTGCATTAAATTATTACTGTTATTAACAGGGTTAGAAAGAAACGGACTAATGCCACTAAAAGGTGTATTATTGCTATAAGTCCACCAATAATTAGTTTTGCCACTAATAAATGGTTGAACTTTAGCAGTTCGTTTTAAAGAATCTTTAAAACGATTGTTACGAATATTAAATTGACGTAGAGAAATCGATTTATTTTTTGGAAGACGATTATAAGATAAAAGATGAGAATTCATTTTATTATTTACAAAAGCTAAGTTTTGTAATTTTTCTTCTTGAATTCGTACCTTTTTTACACTTTTTAAAATTAAAGTATTCCATAATGGTATATTTCTTTCTAAAGAAATATATGGTGTTTCATTTAATAAAAATTGCAGTTTTGTTTTGATGTCCTTTAAAAGTTTTTTGGTTTTATTTTCTTTTGTTTGTTGACGGAATTTTTCTGTTGTCCAAATTTGTTTTCGTTTATTAAAATTATTACCATTTACCGTTTCAGCCCCTGGTAATAAACTAGTAGGACCTAATCCTGCTAAATTAGTAGTACCTTTTGAAAAAGCCCAATATAAACGTAAGCGTGACATAGAATTATATCTTAAAGTTGGACGTTTTAAGAAATTGATAGTATTTTTCTTTAAACCTTTTGGTCCAAAATTTATAGAAATGCGTGAAGGACGAACTTTAACATGTCCATTTAATGTTAAATTTTCACGGATTTGTGAAACAAATTGTTGTATACGTTTTGATGATATTTCATTATATTCTGCTAAATAATTAGCAGTTTTATAATACGATTCAATATCTTTTTTTGAAAGTGAATTATAAAGAATAGGCGGACCCTCGGCTCGTCCCTCGACTCGTTCCCCCGTGAGAGCGGCCGAATTTTTTGAAGTTTCAATTATAGTTGAATTTACATTATCAATGTTATTTAAACCTAAAAAAGAAAAAAGAAAGTTTTTTACATTTTTTAATAAATAACTTTGTTTTAAAGAAGGTTCTATACTTGTAGAATATTTTGGTGTTTCTTTAATATCTTTTAAAGATGTTTTTATTTTTTTAAAATAAGGTTTTAAATTTGAACGTAACCAATATGATTTCCAAAAAGCTGTTTTGAATTCTCCTATTACTGAAGGCGAAATATTTACATTTGAAGCACCTGTAGAATATGGAAAGTGTTGATAAGATTTCGTACCAAATAAATTTTTAGGTTTTTTAAACATTTCTTCATAAGAGTAATGTTTCGAAGATTTAGCGGACAAATTAGTTTCGCTAATTTGTCCTTCAGGAAAACCCATGAGGGCACCTTTAGGTTTTTTTCCGGGAAATTTCGAAACTTCAAAATTATCGTCTCTATAAGAATTTAGAAAATTTCCTTCGTAAATTTTCTTCCCTTCATAGTTTTTCTTTTGTTCTGTCGGAATAAATTCTTTAGAATTTATTCCTAAGGGGAAAATTCCTTTGGAATTTTCCCCTACATTATTTAAATGATTAAAACTTATTTTATTAAGAGAAGAATCTATATTCAACTTTTTCATATTTCGTCTATTTTTTAAAAATTGCGAATAAAATCTATAACGTAACCATATTGGTCTTGGATAGAAACGCATACGTTTTTTTCTTCTTCTTGTTTCTTTTTTTAATTTGGTTATACGACGTTTTTTCTGAATACTTTTACGTTTTCTTAGAACTTCTTCGTTTGGAAATAATTTATTTTTTGGCGAAGAAAAATCTAAAGATTTTTCTTCTGAGCTCGCTTGCGCGCGAACTGTTTTTAATGTTAAATTGCTGCCCTCACGGGTGTTATTAGTTTTTAATAATAATCTATTATTAAGAAGAAGAGTAGGCGATATAGAAAACTCTTTAATTTCATTTATGAAATTAGTTTTTTGTAAATTTTTTCGGAAAAAACCGAAGGTGCCCTCACGAGTTTCCGGTAAAAGTGTTGATAAAAAATTTACGAACCCGCCTTTTTTTATTTTAGCCGGGTAAACATAAGATTTTTTATTAATAGATGTTTTATTGCGATTTTCTAGTTGTTTTGAAACAGATGGGTGTTGTACATATGACTTAGATATTAAGTTTAAAAAAATTTTATGTTTAAGGCGATTTGATGAAGTTGGATTATTTTGCATTCCATATACATTTTTTTTTGAAGCGGCGCGTCCGCCATTTTTTATGGAAAAATAAGCACGTAATAATTTTGCGGTTTTATCGTTTTGACGAATTTTACGCATTTTTAAAGGAGATTCTTGTGTCAATACAAAATATTCATTAGGACGATCTAAATTATTCTTTTTTTGTAATAAGTTTTCTTTTGTTTTATTATCTAAAACATAAGGACTTTTTGCTAAGATTAATTGTTTTGGAATACTAGAATTATTTACGAACCCACCTAAATGAGGAGAAATAGAGTTTTCTTCGAGATCGCGGTTTTTAAAATAAGAATCAACATGTACTACTTGATGTTCATGTTTTTCAGATGAAAGTTGAGAGTTATGATTTTTTGAATAAAATTCTAGTGGCAAAATATCGGTTTTTAATGTAGAAGGAGAAGAAACGCCAACTCCAGGAGAGTTTGACATATTAGCTTTTATAGAATATTCTTCTGAAATAGGATTAATATATGTCGATATTTTATTTAAGATTAAAAAATCTTTAAGTGCATAACGAGTATATTTATTAATATAAGTTTTTAATTGAAAATATTGATTTTCAAAATAGTTTTGTTTGTTTTTATCTTGATTTTGAACTATTATATTAGAGTTTTTAAATTGATTATCACCTTCTACAGTTTTAGCAAATTTTCCTGGCCCTAGGCTAGGCGGGTGCAACCCATGAGGGTCCCTTTCGGGTTTACCTGTCCCGTGAGGACGGCTTTGTCCGTCGTCTAAGGGTCGTTTTTCTTTAAAAACAGGAGAAGGCGGGGCCGTTTGAAACATTGATGGAAAATTATTTTTTAAATCTTCAAATTTTAAATTCTGATTAGAAGATACTGATTTATTTTTAGAAGATAATAAAGGATATTCTGATTTATTTGACATCAAAATAGGATGTTTAAATTTTATAGTCCGAACGGAAGAAAATTTAGTTGGTAAATTTTCTACATCCGATTTATTTCTTGAATAAGAATCAATATTGTAACTGTCAACAGTCAATTTTGTACTGAAAAAAGGTTTTGACGTTTCATTTAACGATGAATCTAACAGAGAACTGGATTTATTTAGTGTTTGTTTTAAAGTGGATAATACAACTTTATAAAGTTTATCTTTTGATATTTTATTATAAATTTTTGAATTGGTGCGAATACCCGATTCTTTAGAATTTAGTAATAATTGTTGTCGGGAAAAACCTTTGGTGCCCTCACGGGTTTCCTCAGGACAAAACAACTTTGTTGTTTTGTCCGCCTTAGTTTTTTTACTATCTAAAAAACTTAATTTTTTAAAAATTATTGTTACCTTTTTAGGAGAAAAGTTATTTACAAAAGAAAAATCGAATGTAGGAGATAAATTTTCTTTTTGATTTTTATTTAAAGAGTTTAAAAATACATTATCAGTATCAGTTGATTTATTTATTAATTTTTGGGAAGATAAATAAGTTGATTCATTAGAAAAATATGAAAAAAGTTTATTAATTAGTTCAGGTTTTACATCTATATTTTGATTTAAATAGTTTTTTTTCTTTTCACTCGTTTGCAATAAGACCGGTTCTGTTTGAAGGTCTTGTACAATTGGTTTATAAACCATATATTTGTCTAATAATGTACAAGCGCGTAAAAAAGAAGTAACCGGTGGGTTTGTTTTTTTATTTAGTTTAGAAAATTTACTTTGCGGAAACCCGTGAGGGTCCCTTTCGGGTTTACCTGTCCCGTGAGGGCGGCTTTGTCCATCGTCTAAAGTAGTTTTATTTGATACTTGATACGCACCCGCCTCATTTTTAAAAATTAATTGTGATAAGAACATTTTTTCATGTACTATATCTGACATTTTCTTTATGTTATTTTCTGTAGAAAAACCCTGGATTTTATCCTCCAAAAAGCGTTTCTGTTTTTCTAAAGACAAACTAAGCGATTCATTAGTAATAGAAGAATTCTTATTTTGTAATGGAACATTAAAATGTATTTTTAAAGGTTCATTTAAAAATTTATCAAAAGACCCGTTTTTCAATAAAACTCTATTAAAAAAAGAATTTGGATAAAAAGCGGACGCGCAGTGCTCCAATGCACGTTTTTGAAGATTATTCGATTGTTCTAAAAAGGGCAATGTAATAACTTTATTTTGATCGGTTTTTTCTAAAAGGTTTAAATCATTTTCTAAACAATCTAAATACAACATACAGTATTTTAAACTTTTTGAAGTAGGCGGGTTCGTGAAATCAGTTTTTAAATCACTATAAAAATTACCTTCATTTTTTTCAAGTATTGAAGAGCTATTTGTTAAGTACAAATTTTTATCTTCCAAATTTAAACTTTTACTTGAAACTTGAGCTTTCATTTGATTCGGAGCAAGGAAAAATGTTTTTCCTAAAGGGAAATGCATTTTGGTTTCATCGAATTTGCTTAATGGATTAGATGTTTTAGATGCATATTCTGGTACAAAATCATTTGGATCTTTTTTATTTGAAAGGTTATTAATAGTATCAGAATTTAATAATAAATTCGCATTATTGTTGAGAACTGAACTTTTTTGTTTTCCATTTAAATCTGGCTTTTGTAAAGTATTCGATATATATGAATTATATTCTTTTGTAGGTTGTTTATTTAACGATAAATTAGCCGATGAAACAAAACCAACAAAAGGTAGAAGCCAATAACAAAGAAAAGATTTGCGATACGGGAAAAAGTCTCCTTTATTAACTCCATTAAAATTTTTACCTTTTTTACTTTCACTTTTACCGACAAATCCAAAAGACTTACCCATTAGATTAGTTTCTTTGTTTGACTTATGTTTTTTAGAATCTTTAACAAATCTTGAAAAATTTGATATACTAACCCCTTCACTTACGTTTTTTTCTCCTTTGTTAAACGTTTTATTAAACATTATTGATGTATAAATTTTAGCAGTAACAGGTTTTGCATTTAAAGAAGAATCATTTATTGAACCAGATGTATTTAGAATATTTTGTTTCTCGTTAAAGTTTGCAACTTTATGTTGTAATTTACCAGCGTACCCGCCTAATAAATTCTTTTTTTTACCTTCAATCTCTGTAGAAAAATTTAAATGTCTACGACAAAGAATATAATAATAATACGATGAATTTTTTGTTTTTCTATATTCTAAAGAATTTCTTTCTTGTCGTATTGAAAAACTCTTGAATTGTTTTTCGCCATATAAAGATTTATTTTTTAACAATTTAGATACACTATAATTTTGATAAAAATTACTCGGAAAAAACCCTTGGTTTTTTCCTAAGGACAAAACAACTTCGTTGTTTTGTCCGCCAAATAATTTTTCTCTTGTTTTATTTTTAAATTTTAAAATATTTATAAATTTTTTTTTGGTAAGCATTAGCTTACTTCATATAAAAACGACTTTCATAATTTTGAAAATGATTTTTTGTGCAAAGCCTGAATTTTTTTCTCTTAACAGACTTAATACAAGATTTTCTTAGATAAAAAAGATTAAAAAAAAAAGATTAAAAAAAAAAAATTAAAACATTTCAAATATATATATATATTTTTTTTTCTTTAGCTTTTTTCATTTAAGGTTAACAAGGTATATATTTTAAGTTTTTTACGTTTAGTTTGTATTTAAACTATAATTGAGTTTGGATCTATTGAAAAAACATTTCAATGCAGAGTAATTTTTAGTAAAAACGTAACTAGTCAATTTATATTAAACAAATTCCAATAAAAAATCAATTATTATAAATCGATGAGATGATCTATTTTATATTAAAAAATTAACTTAAATATATGTTTTTGTTTCTTTTTCTTGTGTGTGTGTTTTTTCTTTTTTTTTTTTTTTTTCGAATATATACTATGGAAAGTTTTACCACTACCAAAATAGTTCATACTTTAGATTTAATCTAAAATTAAATTAATCATTATAGTCCCCTAAAGAATATATCAGAATTTTTGTTTTAAAATAGAATATAAAAATATCCAGTTATAGCATATAACTCTATTTATATAGAATATCTATTCTATATAATAGTTAAAGATAAATAATTTTCTATTTAGTATGTCTGTTTTCTTTTTTATAGAACAAAAATTTATAACTTTTTTTTGAATTTTGTAAATATTTAAAATTATTTACAAAATTTCTTTTTCTTTTAATATATTAACTTTTTTTAAAATTTAATGCAATTCATTTGTACTTGAATGTTGGATTTTTTTCTTTTTTTATATCTTTTTTTTATAGATAAATTCAAATAGTTTAAAAAAATCTAATATAATACCGGAAAAACCAAAGGTGCCCCCCCTCACGGTCTCACGGGCGGGGTCGGGGTTTCCTTAGGCGAGGGCCGGCCCGCCCTCAGGGCCGGCCCGCCCTCAGGGGCGGGGTCGGCCTAGAAAACAACTTTATTGCCCTCATGGGCAACTTTGTTGCCCATGAGGGCAATTTTGTTGTTTTGTCCGCTAATTTCTTTTTTAATTAGTAATTGGTTTTGACTTTAATAACTAATATTAGTTATGGTTATTGATTAATTTCAAAATTAGATAGGAGTAAATCTTTAGAATACTTTTTTCTTTTTTATACTTTTGGCTCCTAATAAAATTTAATTCTAAGTTAAAAAAAAAAATATATATATACATATAAATTATAAATAAATTATAAATAAAATTGGGTTCTTAGTTATAAAGAAAAATTGACTTTGTAACTAAGAACCCAATTTTTATAAGGTTACAATTTATCTTTTAGTAAAAAATAGTAATGATACTATAATATATAGTTGTTAATAGTTGAAACGATTAGCCTTGAAGTGTTTCGGCTTTAGCTAAAGCATCGTTAATGTTACCAACTAAATAGAAAGCTGCTTCTGGTAAATTATCGCATTCACCGCTGATAATGCGATTGAAATCATCGATAGATTCTGATAAAGTTACGTATTTACCTGGTGATCCAGTGAATACTTCTGCTACGAAGAAAGGTTGAGATAAGAATCGTTCAATACGACGTGCACGAGCAACTGTCTGACGGTCTTCTTCACTTAATTCATCTAAACCTAAGATAGCGATAATGTCTAATATTATATAATTATTGTACTTCATTTTCTTTAGTACGTAATTTACGTGATGGACCAGTAGGAATTTTAGATGAATCACCTTTTTTTTCCTCGCTATTTTGCTTTGTCTTGGCAGCTTCTTCCACCTTACGTTCTTCTTCTTTTTTGGCAGCTTCTTTCGCCTTACGTTCTTCTTCTTGCTGAGCAGCTTCTTCTGCCTTACGCTCTTCTTGTTTTTGTATTTCTTCACGTTCTCGTCGATTTTTTTCAACTTCTCGATCAAACGGAGAAACACCTTTAAATGGATTAAAATCAAATGGATTAAAATCACCTGAACTAACCACTTCATTAGAATTTTCTAATGAAGATTCAGAACTAACATTACTATTTTCTACATCTCGGATGTGCTTTACCATATGAATTTATTTTTTATTTTTCTCAAGATCTAATAAGTTTTTACATACCTTTATTAATAAATAGATATGTTATAACCTTTAGCCTTATTTTATTTTACTTATCTTTTTTTTTTTTAACTAAAAAATTCTCTTGTGCTTTACTCAAATAAATTTTTTTAGAATTCATATAAATAATATTATTTTTAGGAAGATAATTCTTAAAGAATTTCTTGGGAGAAATTCTTTAAGAATTATCTAATTAATTTCATTTCGTTGTACTACATCTTTGATGTTATAGACAGGTCCTGGCCAAGAGTTTATAAAAATTATTTCTTTAGCACGTCTTTCATTAACGTTTTTATATTCCTCACCGAAATCTAATACCAGAAAATATAAACTATCTAGTCCATAAGTTAGAACTGAATTTAACAAGCCTCTATTTGTATGCTCACCTCGAGCTAATAATAAATTATGAGAAATAAAACGTTGTTCAATACTATACGACTCGCCAATATAAGAAACAAATGTATTTTTATTGTACAACAAGTAAACCCCTGGGTCTTTACCACAACCATTGCTTAAACATTTCATATGTTTCCAATTACATGTTTTTACAAAAGAAGCAAACAACGCTTCAAATAAATTACAAGCACTACTTTTTAAGAAAGAATTTTTAGTATATGATTCGGTTATACTTCGCAGAATAATCTCATCATTTTTTAACAGACCAATAAACTGCTCCCCAAAGGAAGCAATATATTGGTCTATATTTTTATTATAGTAGAGAAAGTCATCAAAAAATGACTTTCTCTCTAATCGGGCATGTAAAAATGCCCAAATATTTGGCATGTTAGCTGTTTTATTTACAGCCTCATGCACGACGTCTAAATTAGTAAAAACCGGATTAGGGAAAATCTTGCTGAGTACCGGCATTACTAACAAGACCACGGACTTGTACCATATCAGTACATTCTAGAACAGTGCCACGTAAAAAACACGGCTCTAAAATTACTGATGGAAAGTTCATTAAAACAACTTTACGACCAAAAGCATTTTCAAGTGTGCGCCATAGTTTTAAATTTTGTGGTTCAGCAATTTGATCCACACTTGAAAATGCTGTACAAGTGATATATCTGTTTGATCGATAAAAGGTTGTTAATGAGTTACTAAACTGAGCCGTCAATAAAAGGTTAGTATTGACGTTCACAGTTTGATTTGAATTTGTTCCTAGCACTAATGCTTGGAATGGCACTTCCTTCGAATATATAGGCTTCATTGGAGATTTCTTTGTTATAGTATTTTCCTTGCCAAACCACAGTTTACGTTCGAAGCTTACCAATTTTATATTGTTATAAACAATCTGTTTAGAATGACAAGATCTTACGTGGCGTAAGATCTCAGTATCTAAAGCTTCCGTTATGTAGTTCACATCGGCGTAAACGCGTGAATACGCACGCTCATTTTCAAAGAACGACATAACAAAATTAGCTTGTGTTGATTGTGAAAAGCTATTAAACTGTGAACGCTCAATAACTGTATAATCAGTACGTCGAGAACGTATGATTATACTTGATAAACCGCTTAATTCAGCTCCGGGTGGAGTTGGCTGACCTTGTTGATCAGCCGGAATAGTCTGCACAGTTTGTGGACTAGGAGCAACACTGCGCAATTGATAACTATAATAAGTTGCTTGTTCAGGAGTTATGAACAACGCAAAGCGAGAATCAATACCGACATTATCGTCACCAATACCATTTTCTTGGGTTGGTGGTATTAAAGCTATTTGAGGAATGTTACCTAAGTTTACACCTGCGTCAATCACAATTGCTGACGTTGTACAATGTTTAATGCACAAGGTAGTTTTGAAAAAGCTTGGAAATGCTCCACCGGACGTTCAGGTGTTAATGGCACTGATGGTGCAATAGGGCTAATAGTTCGCTCTTCACGACCCATAGCTTCTTTCTCCTCAATTAGAGGTTCTATAAAAGCATTTTGTTGATTGTCCTGCTGACCAGTAAAAAGAGAAGGGTTTTCTAGTGCAATAAATAAACCAGAGCAATTTAAATAGTTCGCCTGATTAAAAGTTATAGCACGATTAATAGGTAAGTTGTTTATTCTACGATAGTTTATATATTCTTCATATATTCTATAAAGAACAATTTTAACGTAGTCACGACCTTAATTTATCGTGCTTGAAAGAGCAGCTCCTAGCTGATCTCGAGTAACAAGCACTTCAAGATCAACACCTTCAACCGTAACTTCGAAAAGTTGGTCTAAGGACCCAAGAATATAGTTATTTTCTATAAAAAAGAGGGTTTTGAAAGTCCCTTGTAATTAACGCGTTTTACGTGTCACGTAAATTCATAGATTGGACTTTGTACAATAACGAAAGTTGACGGCTCTTATTTTTTATGCCGAGAGTTTTTCTGTCGGCGATGGAGAACCCTACGGTGGCTTCCATTAAACCACCCTCTTCAAGGATTATATAATTCTTTTCACGGCTTGGACGTGAAACTGGTTCTTCGTCGTTCAGAGGAAGAAACGGATTAATACTAGCGTATAATTTAAAAGGAGAATGTGTACTCCATTGACTACGCCCATAGCGCATACGTTTTTGCTTAAGGATACTAATATTTTGCTTTCGCAAAGGAATATTAGTACGACCCCGCCCATATAAAGCACCAGCAATTGACATAAAATGTCGAGGTGCAAACCATTGTTGTGCACTAAAGAATTGTTTTAACATAAATTTTTAGTTAAAAAAAATTACGATTTCCTTAATTCTTGAGACAATTTGTCTTGAGGAAAACCGTGAGGGCACCAAAGGACAAAACAACTTTGTTGTTGTTTCCACTAAACATATACGTTTATAAATTTGTAGATATACTTTCTTTAAGGTACAAATTAACGTATACGTTTATAAATTTGTCCTATAATTGGTTAATTTGATTAAGTTTGGTTAAGTTTTTTTTTTCTATTATAACATAGAAAAATAATTTTTTCGGAAGAAAATTCCGAAGGAATTTCTTCCGAGAAATTCCTTCGGAATTTTCTATTTATTTTTTTTTTTTATAAATATTAGATTATAGAATCTAATCTACTGTAGTCTTACCTACAGTCTAATATAACAGATGAATAAATAAAAAAAAGGTTCATATAATAATGATAGATAATAAACAATAAAGTAAATAAAATTTTAATTTACTTTAATTTGATAAAATTTATTCTGTAAATTTTAAATCCGATAAGGGCCGATAACCGTCTACGACCGTCTACGACCCCCGACGACCCCCGACGACCCCCGACGACCCCCGATGACTCCCCGACGGGCGGGGTCGGGGGGTTCATCTGATAGTCTTCTAGGTAATGTTACAGCTTTAAATTACCTAATACTAGTCGATAAACTAGTATTAGTTATCAGTAACATTTCAATAAGATATTGAAATCTCAATTCTAAAAATCTGTTTTTTAAAACAGTTTGTTTTTACCTACGGCGGGACTCGAACCCATAGGTAGATTTTTTTAAAAATTATAGTAAATGATTAATTTTACTATTAGTAATGAGTATTAGCATATTTAAGTCCCTTATCTACAGATAAGCAATGATTCTTGTTTAAGTCAAGATTTTATAAATAATATAGGTTAAAAAACAAAAAATTTTAAAGAAGATAAATATAAAAATATTTATATAAAACTTATAAACTTTTAAAAAAATTTTCTTAGATTATATCGTAAAAAAAAAACCTGTTCTAAACCTTTGTAAAAACAAATAATTTTTAAAAATGGCGGACAAAACAACGATTTTGTTGTTTTGTCCTGAGGAAACCCGTGAGGGCATATTTTATTTTTTTCGACTAGATTGATAATGTTTTCATAAAAATGGAAAAACGAAATTTATAGAAAAACAAACGATTTTTATTTTTTATCTTGAATTTTGTAACGGATAAAAACCAAAGGTTTTTATCCTTTAAAGCATAAAACCTTCGGTTTTATGCGTTAGGAGTTGGATAAAAAAATTTCAACGTTTTGTCAAAGACAAAACGTCGGATGAATAAAAATTCAGAGAATTTTTATTCATTCCAAAAAAAATTTTCAAATAGAGCAAAACAACTGTATTTTAAAAAGCCTCAATTTCGTAGGGGTTTGAATGAAAAATATTTTTATTTTTTTACCAATATAGAAAAAAACAACTGTATTTTAAAAAGCCTCAATTTCATAGGGGTTTGGATAAAAAAATTTCAACGTTTTGTCAAAGACAAAACGTCGGATGAATAAAAATTCAGAGAATTTTTATTCATTCCAAAAAAAATTTTCAAATAGAGAAAAACAACTGTATTTTAAAAAGTCTCAATTTCGTAGGGGTTTGAATGAAAAAATTTACGAAAAAATTTTTAAAATAGAGAAAAACAACTGTATTTTGAAAAGTCTTAATTTTACAGGGGTTTGAATGAAATTTTTTTTATCCGGAAAAAAACCTAAAGGTGCCCTCACGGGTTTTACTGAAGTACAAATTAGCGAAGCTAATTTGTTCGCTAATATTTTCTCTTTAGAAAAACCAAACTATTTTTTTAAAAGTCTCAATTTTGTAGGGGGTTTGGAAGAAAAATTTTCTACATTTTTCGTGCAGAAAGTAAATCTTATAAAGTTTTTCATTTAAAAAATTTTATTTAGAGGACAAAACAACAGTTTTGTTGTTTTGTCCTCAATAAACAACCCTTTGTTTTTTTCAACTCTAAACCTTCTATTCTCAAAATAAAACGATTTTATTTTTGTTTTACCTGCTTATTTTATTGAAAAAGTCTTGGGCTTTTTTTTGATTTTCTGGAATGTTGGGAATTTTTTTGAATCTATATTTTTTAATGAAATATAATTTGGAAATGTCGGGCTTTTTAAACGCCAACTTAAAGTTTTGGGGTTTAGAGCAAGAGCTTTAGCTGCTTCATTAACTTGAGAATACCAAACATTGTTAACAATAACAGGATAAAATATTCTACCTGGTAATTTTTTTTGTTGGTTCTTTGGGACTCGTTTTATTTCAATATTTCTAACATTTAAAGGATCACTGGGTACGGGTATCAATATATTTTTATTTAACGCGTCTAAAATATCTTTTGCACGTTTTACTGGCCTATTATATACGCGCGATTTAAAACGATAGATGGCATCTGCAACGACTTGATCTTCACGTTTTTTACGGTCTGATCTTGTTAATTCATCTAAATATTCTATAACAGAATATTCAAATTCTGGACCTTCAGATTGCATATCTTTAACCATACGTCCATAAGCTGAAAATTGAGAAAGTTTTATGCCTTTTTCTAAGTAGTATTGAGTTTTTCGCAAAACGGATTTATGTTTTCTCAAGCGTTCAGCTAAATTTTCTTCCCCAGTTTCCCCAATGTAAAAGTTGCCTGTTTTTCGATGAACAATTACGTATATACAACTTTCAGACGGTTTTTCTGGAAGATTTGGATAGGGTAAAATTGGTTTTAAGTATTTACTAGTTTGATATGTTCTCCAGTCTCCTATACGTTTTTTAAATATGGGTTCTATAACCCCTTTTGAACCCATATAGATTGTCTTTTTGTTATATTTACTTGACATAATATTAATACAATTAGGACCAGCTTCAGCTATTAAACGTTTTTCTTCAGATTTTCTTACCTTTGAATCTTGTAAATTAAGGTTTGGAGATAAAATAACTTTAAGACTTTTAATGTTTGCTAGTCCACTACGATCAATGTAAGCTTTTTTGTATGGATTATTTGAAATTTGAAAAGGAGTCAGATACGTCCGTATTTCACTTACAACGTTTTTAGCTTCACCAATGTAAATTTTTTTTATCTGCTGGAAAGAATTGAACATAAACTCCAGGTTTTTTTGAGGGCATTTCAAATTTTTCATTTGGCAAAATTTTTTTTATACCCTGTAATGCTTCAATAAGGGATGAGTCCCTCATTAATGAGGGACTCATTCCTTATTTGTTGTTAAAATTGTCAATTGCCATAAATTTTATGATTTTATGATTTTATGATTTTATGATTTTATGATTTTAGAGTTTCGGCTTTAGCTAAAGCATCATTCAAGTTACCTACTAAGTAAAAGGATGCTTCCGGTAAACTGTCAAGTTCACCGCTGATAATGCGATTGAAATCATCAATTGATTCAGCAAGCGTAACATACTTACCTGGTGAACCTGTAAATACTTCTGCTACGAAGAATGGTTGTGATAAAAATCGTTCAATACGGCGAGCTCTTGCTACTGTTTGACGATCTTCTTCACTTAATTCATCTAAACCTAAGATGGCAATAATGTCTTGAAGCTCTTTATAACGTTGTAATGTTTCTTTAACATTCGAAGCTGCTGAGTAATGTTTCTCCCCAATAATCCATGGTTGTAACATTGTTGATGTAGAATCTAAAGGATCTACTGCTGGATAAATACCTTTTGATGCTAAACCTCGTGAAAGTACAGTACAAGCATCTAAGTGAGTGAAAGTTGTAGCACTAGCAGGATCTGTTAAATCATCAGCAGGTACATAAACAGCTTGGATACTAGTAATACTACCATCTTTTGTACTTGTAATACGTTCTTGTAATGTACCCATTTCTGTAGCAAGAGTAGGTTGGTAACCAACTGCTGATGGCATACGACCTAATAAGGCAGAAACTTCAGCACCAGCTTGAACGAAACGGAAAATGTTATCAATGAAGAATAAAACGTCTTGTTTGTTTACGTCACGGAAATATTCTGCCATTGTTAAAGCTGTTAATCCTACTCGCATACGTGCTCCAGGTGGTTCATTCATTTGACCGTAAACTAAGGCTACTTTAGATTCTGGTAAGTTATTTTCTTGAATTACACCAGATTCTTTCATTTCACCATAAAGGTCATTACCTTCACGTGTTCTTTCACCTACACCAGCGAAAACAGATACACCACCGTGTGCTTTAGCAATGTTGTTAATAAGTTCCATAATTAGTACTGTTTTACCTACACCAGCACCACCAAATAAACCAATTTTACCTCCACGACGGTAAGGTGCTAAAAGGTCAACTACTTTAATACCTGTTTCAAAAATAGATAAACGAGTATCTAAGTCTACGAAAGTAGGAGCTTGACGGTGAATTGGATTTGATTGACCAGCATTTACAGGACCTAAATTGTCAACCGGCTCACCTAATACGTTAAAGATACGACCTAACGTATCAGGACCAACTGGAACAGTTAATGGTTTTTGTGTATCAAGTACCTCCATACCACGCATTAAACCTTCTGTAGGTAACATTGATACTGCACGAACAGCATTATCACCTAATAATTGTTGAACTTCAACAGTTACAGCTACTTCTAACCCTGCGGCATTTTTACTTTTAATAGTTAAAGCATTGTAAATGTTAGGTACTTGACCTTTTGCAAAAACGATATCAAGTACTGGCCCGATAACTTGAACTACACGTCCAATATTTGCTGTTTCATTAGTCATAAATTAGTTTTATTATTGTTTTTCTGATTTTTATACTTATTTTGAATTTAGAGTTTTCATTTTTGAATTTTAACAAAAGAAAATAAAATTATATTTTATTTTTTTTTTTTTTTTTTTTTTATTTCTAAAAGTTATGGAATTAAAATTCAGATCTAACGCTTATTTATATTTATTATAATATAGTTCATTTTATAATTTGTAAAGTCCGTTTTTTTATAAAAACAAGAAATATTCTAGTTCTTCCGAGAAATTATCTAGAATTTCATTGTACCGGTCAAATAAAATTCTTTCAGAATTTCCCGGACAAAACAACAAAGTTGCCCTCACGGGTTGTCCTGAAGGAAACCCGTCCCGTGAGGGAGCACCTTTGGTTTTTTCCGCTAAATTATTTATTTTTTTTTTTATTAGAGAAATGCGACAAAAATATTCAAAAATTGTTAAATATATAAAGAATTTAACTTGTTTATATTTTTATTGTAAAAACAAATTTTACCGGAAAAAAACCTTTAGGTTTTTTTCCTGAAGGACAAATTAGCTTCGCTAATTTGTCCGCTACATATTTTCATATTTTCGTAGAATATAAGGATAGTCATTATTACGATATTTAATCAGTACCAGGAGACAAATTTTCAAGGTGAATAGCTCTTGTTATGGGAATGCCCAGCCTGCAGTCCGGGTATGGCTGAATTCATATACCTATCCACATAAATCATCCACATAAATCAACGAGGAATAATCTTTTTCTAAGGTGGATGGGTCGGAAGATATATATATCTAACTCGCGATAATTTTTTTTAGATCAAAAAATTAATAAAACTCAAAACTTATTATTAAATTATAAGATAAATTATTAAGAGTCCGCGCTAAAAGCGCGGACTCTTAATAAAGACAAAATAGTTTCAAAATTTACTTTTAATGATTATTCATCATAAATTAATATATAATTTTTTTCCGGAAACCCGTCCCGTGAGGGGGGCACCAAAGGTTTTTTCCTTAGGACAAAACAACAAAGTTGTTTTGTCCGCTTATAAAAAAAAATTAAATAATTTCGCAGAAGTATAACTTTTGCGAGATCTCCGCGTTTTTCTATAGAAAAACGCAGACATTGTTAAAAAATAAGATTTTTTATCGTTTTGATTTTTTATCATTTTTAATGTGGCCACGATAAGTACGTGTTAAAGCAAATTCCCCTAGCTTGTGACCCACCATCTGGTCTGTTATATAAATTGGAATATGTTCTTTACCATTATAACAAGCGATTGTGTGACCTATCATTGGAGGAATAATCACAGATGAACGAGACCAAGTTTTCATAACAATTTTTTTACCCATACTATTTAATTTTTCTACTTTTTTTAATAAATGTCCTGCTACAAATGGACCTTTTGTAATTGAACGTGGCATAATGTAATAATTACAATTGATAATGATACAAAGGTTTCTTCACAATTAAGTTATATGCGCTTTTTAATTATTTCATCAAATTACCTATTACAAATGAAAATTTTTTTTTTTTTAATTCTTAGTAAGAAAATCAAAAAAAGCAATTGCATAGAAGAACCTTACACTATCTTTTAATAAAAAATTTTATGTGGCAAACACATAAATAAAGCAGGTGTAAAATGTTTATAACAGTTTACACAAGGTTTATTTTAACCTAATTCATTACCATGTCGAAAAAAATTCATGGAGTTTTTCTTGGAAGGCTAGATAGATTCTAGCCTCGCCTGGCGGTTTTTTGAACAAAAACCGATATGGTCATTTTTAAACCAATTGTTTCTTAGTAAAACACTATATTTGATTTTAAACACTGTTAGGCGGGTTCGTTTTTAATCAAGATTAAATACATTTTGTTAGTGCACGGCGAGATAAAATCTTGAAGATTTTAACCCGTGAGGGTGGCCCCGCCCTAAGTGCGGGGCCACAATTTTTCCCGTGAGGGGGCCCCTCTTTTTTTTTTTTTACCTTCTGGTATTTAAGAAATCTGACGGCTTCCCCTATTTTCTATTTTTCCTTTGAGGCTAGGCGGATACGCCTTGGTTAAACCCTTCGGGTTTACCTAGAAGGCCGTCGTCTGACCGCTGTGCTGAAATTCTACCAGAATTTCTCCCTCGGCTCGTCCCTCGGCTCGTTCCCCCCTAAGGGCTAGGACTTTGTCCGTCGCGTGAGGGGGCCGAGGCTAAGAAATTATATACAGAATTCTATTTTAAATTTTTTAGATAAAAAATTTTTTTTAATTAACCAGATTCTATTTACGTTTACGGATAATAAAAACATTACTAAATTTTTTTGGTTTACGCGTTAGTTTACCTAAAGCAGGGCGTCCCCAAGGTGTTAATGGGCGACTATGCCCAATAGGTGCACGTCCTTCACCACCACCATGCGGGTGATCTACTGGGTTCATGGCTGAACCACGCACAGTTGGTCGAATACCTAACCAGCGAGAACGACCAGCTTTACCGATAGTTAAGTTATAAGCTTCTACATTCCCAACTTGACCAAGAGTAGCCCAACTATTTTTTGAAATAAAACGAATTTCTTTTGATGGTAAACGAACTGTTACAAAATCACCTTCTTTAGCTAAAATTTCAACTAAAGAACCAGCAGCTCGTGCTAATTGACCTCCAGAACCGGGTTGAAATTCAACGTTATGAATTTCGGCACCTAAAGGAATATTACGTAAAGGTAGAGAATTACCTACTAAAATAGGTGCATTTAAATCAGAAATAATCGTTTCACCTGGATTTAAACCACGTGGATGTAAAATATAACGTTTTACTCCATCTTCATAATGTAAAAGAGCAATTCTTGCATTTCTATTTGGATCATATTCAATCGATATAACTTTGGCAGGTACTCCAATTTTATCACGTCTAAAATCAATTTGACGATATAAACGTTTGTGACCCCCTCCACGATGACGACATGTAATAATACCACGGTTATTACGTCCGTTTGATCTTTGTCTATAAGATGTTAATGACTTTTCTGGTTTTGTACGAGTCAATTCACTAAAATCTGATACGGATCGATTACGTGTACCTGGTGTACACGGATTTAATAAATGAATTCCCATAATTAAATTTTTTTCAATAGTATTTGACTATTTTCTTTTTTTATTAAAGGTAATATCTTATTTTTAATGAGATAAGAGAAGAAAATTTACTCAGTTTCTATCTTTTTTATCATTCTTCCGCGTTTTTCTATAGCCCGTGAGGGGAAACAACAAAGTTGCCCCCCCCCCCTCACGGGACGGGTTGTCCGGAAATTTTTTTTTAGACGTTTCCCTCACGGGCGGGCGGGCCGTTTTCTCAAAGAAAACGAACCCACCAAAAAAATTATAAAATTTAAAAATTTTATAATTTTATAATTTTATTTTCTTTGGTTTTTCCCTCGGTTCGGTCTCCCGTGAGGGCGGCCGACAAAAATATTAAATATTCTTTTGGCCTTATATTTTGTTTTTAAATTTTATATATATTTTTTTATTATGTAGGCGGATCCGAAGCTCCTTTGAGCTTACCCGAAGAAAAAAACTTAAGTATTAAATTATTTAATACGAGCGGACGATAGTTAGTTTTATTTTCCCTCAATTTAATACATTTTATTTTTTGAGTACAGTACATATTACTCAGTCATTAAAAATAAGTATAATACACTTTAATTAAAAGATTGTAAGAAATCTTTTAACAAGAGAAAATTTTATAAAAAATTTTCTCAGGAAGCAATTTTAACATTCCGCTTAAAAAAAAAAAATACGTGTTCGATCAATTATTAAATTAAAAATTCAACTTAAAATTAAAATAAGACTAGCTTATATAAGCTAATAGAATATTTTTAGTCTTGACTTAAATTAATTAAAGCATAATTTAATAAAATTTCTTCACTAAATATTTTATTTAGTTATTATAATTTTATGGTAAACATATAAGATATAAATTTATATCTTATATCAGCATAAGAAATTTATTACCGGAACCCGTGAGGGAACCTTTGGTTTTTTCCTTAGGACAAAACAACAAAGTTGTTTTGTCCGCTAATTTTTTTCGAACGCGTGTTTATATAAGCGATGTTTCAATTACTATCCAATAACTCCGACTTACATATCATAACAAAATATAACGGAGATTATAACAGTAGTTTTATAAACTATAAAACTTAAAAATTAAAAAAAAAAAAAATTTATTTCAATCGTAAGAAAATTCTGTTATAATTTCTTACGAGAAATAGAAAATTCACATAAATAATGTGAATTTTCTTCTATTTCGAATTTTCTAAAAATTTTATGAAAAAAATATCAAAATAATTTAAAATTTTATATACGATGAACCAGATCCTAGCCTAAGCGGTAAAAAGTTTTTTTAAGTCGGAAACCCGTGAGGGCACCTTTAGAAATTTTTTTTAGACGTTTCCCTCACGCACCGGACAAAGTCCTAGTTTTTAGGGGCCGATTTTTCTTTGAGAAAACGAACCTGCCGAAAAAATTATAAAATTTTAAAATTTTATAATTTTATTTTCTTTGGTTTTTTCCCTCCTTTGGTTTTTTTCCCTCAAGAGCTAGGCGTATACGTCGTCGCCTGAGGCGACGGATCTTGATCCTAGAAAATCACAAAGTTGTTTTGTCAGCCTCATTTTCAAAATTCTATTTGAAAATGTAAGATATTTTCTTTTTCGATTTAATATCTCAAAAAGCTACTTCTTCATTTAATCTTAATCCAAGTTTTCTAATAAAAATTTAATTGTTATCAAATTTAACCTAATTCTAAAAAAAAAAAAAAAAAAAAATCAGTAACTGAATTAATTTTAAATTGAATTTGTTAAAGTTTTTAAACAATTTAATAAAAATGGAAATTTATGAATTTGGTTTTAAATTGAAATTAATTGATTGTCCTTCTTTTAAAGTTACAATAGCTCTTTTAAAAGAGGGACGGAAACCTTGTGCCATACCAACACGAAGTTGTTGGCGAGGAGGTATGTGTGTATTAACTGCAATTACATCCACATTAAATAAATTAGAGAATAATTTTTTAATTTGCGTTTTAGTTAAACGTTTATCAATATCAAACGTATATTGACGATTTTTATATAGGGCTAAATAGGTTTTTTCTGTAATAATAGGATATTTGACTAAATCAATATTAAAAGAAATTGATTGAGGCGACATATTAGCATCCTTAGTTACATTTTCTGTAGTTTCAGTCATCTAAAGTTTGTAAAAGAGTTAAGAAAAAATAAAAGATTTAAAGAAAATTGAGGTACCAAATAAAATTTTATAAATGAAATTCTGAAAGAATTTCCCGGACAAAACAACAAAGTTGCCCTCACGGGTTGTCCTGAAGGAAACCCGTCCCGTGAGGGGGCACCTTTGGTTTTTTCCGCTAAATTTTATAAATTTATTTAAATTCTTTTCGTAACTCTATTTTTTTTTTAGTATTCAAATAAAACTTATGCTTAATCAATCTATTTTTTTATTCATTTTTAAAATTTTAAACTGAATTAGCTAACAAAAGACTAAAAATATAATTTTTTTGTTAAATACATTAACAAAAAAACTTATATATTATGTAAGTTTTTTTTACTTTATGTCTAATCAATTAACAAAAAGTATAATAATAAGTTTGATGAGTTTTTCAACGAAATTAATATTTCTAAATAAAAATACTCATTCTATTTTATAGAAAACTTTTTTCCTAATAGATTGGACACATAGCGAAAATCTAGAAAAAAATAAAAAAACAATGGAAAAAAAAGATTTTGATATAGAAAATAATATTAATATTATTTTCTGTTTAGATACAAATTAAGTGAAAAAAGGAATCTTATTTCTACAACTTTAGATTATATTACTCTAAAATGAAGTTATTGGATCATGGCGATATACATGTAATAAATCGGATTTACCAATTTGTATATTGTTTTCTCTTTTTTCATTGTTTTTTTTTTTTTATGAAAATGTATATGGATTATTTTATTATTCCTTTATTAATTTACAAGGTTATTTTTTTGTTTTGTGAATATTTTAATATTTATAAACAGAAAAAATTTTACTGAACGTTTTGGCGGACAAAACAACTTTATTGCCCCCTCACGCGACGGACAAGCGCCCCCCGCCCCCGTGAGGGGCCCTAAGGGGACGGGCAACTTTGTTGCCCGTGAGGGCAATTTTGTTGTTTTGTCCTGAGGAAACCCCGACCCCGCCCGTGAGCCCTCCTTACGGGGAGGGGGCACCCAAGAAATTTTTTTTACGGATTTTTCTCAAAGAAAAATCCGCCCCCTAAGGGCTATGACTTTGTTCGTCGCGTGAGGGAAACGTCTAAAAAAAAAAAATTTCCCGGACAAAACAACTATGTTGTTTTGTCCTGAAGGAAAAAACCAAAGGTGCCCCCCTCACGGGACGGGTTTCCGCTAAAGGTTTTTCCGACATGGTAAAAATAAAATTTTTACTTTAGTGTTGAATTTAACAACAACTAAAAGAAATTTACTTGGTAAATTTAGTAAAGCTTTATAAAAGTTGAAATATAAATAAAAAATATTTATAAAGTTCAACAGAGAATTTTCTCTTTTTCCTGCGCTAATAAAATTTTATTAATATATTTTATAAATAACGTTTATAAGTTATCTATCATATAGATATAAATTATCTATATATATATATACATACTAATGTTTACATAAAATTAATTTTTATTAGAATTATGTGCCAAAAAAATGTCATAAAAGAAAAATAAAAAGAATTGGTCAAAAGGAACCTGTAATATATACATATTTATTTATATTACAGATTCCTTTTATCTATACAAAAAAAATAAAATATCAAAGTTTTCAATATTCCAAAGGGCGGGGTTGCCCCCCCCTCACGGGACGGGTGAAAACTTTGATATTTTATTGTCTTTTAGAATTTTCTTTTTTTTTCTTTACGAGCGGACTTTTTAGTATCGTCCCCCCTCACGGGTCGAATCGCCGACCCGTGAGGGGGGACGATAGATAAATAATTTTAAAATAAAAATAAGTTTTATTTGATATGATGAACTATAATTTCATTTCTAGGGTGCCCCCCCTCACGGAACGGGTTGATTAATAAATAAAAAAGTTAATAGCGGAAACCCGTCCCGTGAGCCCCCCTCACGGGACGGGGGGCTTTTTTGGTTTTTTCCTTCAGGACAACCCGTGAGGGCAACTTTGTTGTTTTGTCCGCAAGTCCATTAAAAACTTAAATTAGTTTATTCAATAATAGCATGATAAGTAGCAACTGTAGCTGGTGATGAACGATTTAAATGACGGAAAATTAAATATTTGAATAAAACGTCTAATAAAACAGGTAAGGTTGCTACCAATAAAAAAATACCAGTTTGACTTTCTGGTAAACCATAATGGTTAAAGACCAACTCAAAAAATAGTTCCCATAAGTTTGAAGAGTGATACCCTACTAATAAATCTGTAACTAAAAGAATCAACAAAGATTTTTTACTATCATCTAAACCAAAAAAGACTTCTAATAAAAAAGATTGAGTTATATTAATTTGAATTTCAAGAACATACAATAAATAAAATAAGGTTACTAATGAAACCACATCACCAAAAAAATTTGTAATTGCTTCAACACTTTGATCGTTATAACGTTGTGCTAATTCTATAGTTTTTTCTTGATAACGTTGTTGGATATTTTTGTCAGCTTCAATAGTTTGATAAACTAAAAATGAATGTTTAGAAGTTGGTGAGTTTGTTTTTGGTTCCAACTCTTTTGAAATATTTAAAGTTTCAAAAGGAACCGATTTTGGATTTATTGATGTGCGAAGTCCAGAAGCTTCAGCCTCTTTTTTACTTGAGATTTGCATATCGTTTGAATAAGAAATATTACCTCTTTGAAGAATATTTTCATTATTCGACAACAATATTGAGTCTGTCTGTCCTATTACCGGATGGACAAAAAATCTTTTATTTTTTGTGGGCGGGGTCGATTCGGCCTCGGAACGAGCCGAGGGAGGAGAGTTCAAAATATTTTCATTAAGAATAGAAAAATGAGAAGATTTTGAATATTTCTGAGGTAAATCTTCTCTTTTTGCTTCGCTTTCATTTGTTTGTTTTTTAAATATTAAACTTACAGGATGAAGAGAATGATCAATATAACCGATTTTACCATGTTGATTTACTGTAGATAAAATATCATGTGGAGCTCGTCCGGGCTCGGAACGAACGTTATTTACTTTTTTGCTATAAAAAGGCATAAATAATGGCTTTTGAAATTCGATAGTTTTTGGAAATTGATAAAAATTAACAAAATCTGAAGTTGAACCCACCCAATTTTTCGAAAATTTACTTACAAAATTAACTTCGTTAATTTTGTTAATAAGTAAATTTTCTTTTGTTGTTTGATTTTCTTTAATAGGTGGTGACATCGTATTTCTTATAGGTGTAAATTGATAAGAAGAAGACTTATTTTCTTCTCCAATTTCAGGCTGACTAAGCGATTTTGGATAAATTAATGACTCAAAATATAATTTTTCTTCGAAATCTTTTAATTCGGCAAATGCATGTTTTTGTTGATATGAATTTAAAAAAATTTCAGTTTGTTTTGTATTCCAAAAATATTCAGTTAATGGTCGTACAACATAAGATTTTGCTAAAAAATTCACGAGAAAAGGAACAAAAAATAAAATTAAAAGACATTTTAAAGTTGTTAAAAATAAATAACGATAGAATCTATATTCTTGTATTACTAAATTTTCTACATCTGAAAAAATTTGTTTTAGAAATCGATCTAAAACACGACTAAATGAACGAGGAAATAATCCTATTTCTTCATAAGTAATCGAAACTACTTCTTGTTTAGGTGCCGCCTTTACAGACGTCAAACGTGAAAATCTTTTTTGATTTTTATCATAATCATTGTTTAAACCTAATTTGGATCTTGTAGTTTCATTATCTTTAGATAATGATAAAAAATTTTTAGGCGGGTCCGAATTAGATTTAAAAAACGACAAAAAGTTTTGTTTTTTTTGTATCATTTTGGTATGTTTTTCTATAAATAAAGTTTTATTTTTCTAAATTAAAATAATTTTAAAATATTTAATAAAGATCGTACTAAAGAAAATTTACTATTGTCCCCCTCACGGGTCGGCGATCCGAGCGGACGAGACTTTAAAGTCCGCTCCCCTCACGGGTCGTAAATTTTCTAAAGAAAAATTTTTTTTACGACGGACCTTGTCTTAGCCTAACGGTAAAAAAAAAATTTACTGGCCCCCCTCACGGGCCCGTGAGGGGGGCGGCTAGAATAAAGCTGGTAAACCCGAGGGCACGGCCGTTACCTAGTAAAAAGAAAATTTTCAATTTTAACGCTTAAACGAAAATTTACAAGTTGAATTTTTTCTCTAAAGAATTTCTCTAAGATTAAAAATCTTCGATATTTTATAAACTTTCTAAAGAAAAAACACCGATCTTTTTTTCTATATCTTTAATATTCTATATATATTTATCTATAAAGATAAAAAATATTTTTCATCTTTAAGTTGCCTTAAAACAACAATACACAATTATTAAATATTAAATATTAAATATTTAAATATTAAATAAATGGATTTTGTTAATATTAACAATTAATATTTGTGATATTTAAGAAATAAGAAAAATTTTTTTTTTTTTTTTAACAAGGTGGAGAGAGATCAGAAGAGAAGAAAATTTATAAATACTTTAAGTCAAGAGGTGAGAGAAAATTCACATAAATAATAAATAATGTGAATTTTCTTTAATATTTTCTAAATTTTTCTGAAAATTTAGCGGTCAAATTAGCAAAGCTAATTTGACCTTCAGGTAAAAACCTAAAGGTTTTTACCGGAAAAAAAAAATAAAAATAAAAATAAAAAATATATATATAGATAGATTACTCACTCAAGTTAAAAATTAATATTAATAGGTCGAATATAGTCGAATATATTCGACTATATTCGACTATATTTGACTATATTTGGCTATATTTGACTATATTTGACTATATTTGACTATATTCGAAATGGCTTAATAGTTTTTTTATAAGGAAAATGAGTAAATCTATAAAATTCTAATATAAAAAAAAGATCGAAGTTTCAAATACCAGGAGACGACGGACCTTTGGTCTAGCCTCCCTCACGGGCGGAAAACCCAAAAGGTTTATGCCCAAGGGCGGGGCCGCCCTCACGGGTTAAACCTTCGATCTTTTCAATTTTCGTCCTCGGCTCGTCCCTCGGCTCGTTCCCCCGTGAGGGGGCCAAGGCCGAGGACGAAGACGAAAATTTATGAGATAAATTTATAAAAAATTTCTTCCCTTTTGAAAATTTTTTTTCTCTTGTTTAGTTTAACTTAATATTAGTCTAAACCTTTACCAGGATTACGAGATGGATCATTTGATAAGAATCCAAAAATGAATAATCCAACGAAGAAAGTTACAACAGTATAAACAAAGATTTTTAATGTTAACATGTGTCTTATTTGTATGTTTTTTTTTGTAGCTGTATATATACAAAGTAAATAATTTTTTTGTACTTGCTAGAGAAAACTTATATTTTATAAGCTTAAGGTCTAGAAGTACTTTTTTACAAGTAGTTTATATTAATCTATAATATACTTTGAAATCTAGGGAAAAAACCAAAGGTTTTTTCCTTCAGGCGACGGATCTTGATCCTAGAAAACAACTTTATTGTCCCCCTCACGCGACGGACAAACGCCCCCGCCCCCCTAAGGGCTAGGACTTTGTCCGTCGCGTGAGGGGCCCTTAGGGGACGGGCAACAAAGTTGCCCTCACGGGTTGTTCTGAAGGAAAAAACCTTTGGTTTTTTCCGCTAATCTCGAAGATTTTCAATCTTCGATATTTAGAATATAATAGTTTCAATAAACTATAAAATATTTTTTATAAATATCGATTTACATAATTTATAATTATGTACTGTTTGAAAATTTCGATAATCAAGTTATATCAAAATATTGTAAAACAGTACATATTATATTAAATATGTTGAATTTTTTTCCTTAGGACAAAACAACAAATTTGTTTTGTCCGCCTCCATACAATTTTGTATTTTGTATGTCGGTTTTTCTTTTTATAAAAGACCGGAGATAGGCTCCGCCTAAAAGATATGTATATTTTTTTACTATCTTTTGGCGGGGCCGATGAAAATGGAAGATTTTGTAACTAAATTAATAAAATTTATAAAATTAAATTTTTTTTTTTTTTACGACGGACCTTGTCCTAGCCTCCCTCCCCGTGAGGGGGGGGGCGGTAAAAAAAATTTTTTATTAAGTTAAGTTAAATTAACTTGCTTTAAATTCTGTAAGATATTCTGGAATAGCTTTTTGTAAAATACCTTCAGCTTCAGGAGTAAATACTTTTGTATCATTAATAATTGTTTCGAATTGTTTATGATTTGAAGCAATATAGTTACGAAGACCTGTTAAGAATGATGTTACTTTTTCAACTGGTAAAGTATCTAAGTAACCTTTTGTACCAGTATAGATACTAATAACCATTTCAGATAATGAATAAGGTGAACTTTGTGGTTGTTTTAAAATTTCACGAAGACGGTAACCACGAGCTAATTGGTTTTGTGTAGCTTGATCTAAATCAGAAGCAAATTGTGAGAAAGCTTCTAATTCACCGAATTGTGCTAACGCTAATTTTAAAGAACCTGCTACTTGTTTCATTGCTTTAAATTGAGCTGATGAACCTACACGTGATACAGAAATACCTACGTTAATAGCTGGACGTAATCCAGAGTTAAATAAACCAGAAGATAAGAAGATTTGACCATCAGTAATAGAAATAACGTTTGTTGGAATATAAGCTGATACGTCTCCTTCTTGTGTTTCAACAATAGGTAATGCTGTCATACTACCTTCACCTAATGCTGTATTTAATTTAGCAGCACGTTCTAAAAGACGAGAGTGAAGATAGAAAACGTCACCTGGGTAAGCTTCACGACCTGGTGGACGACGTAATAATAAAGACATTTCACGGTAGGCTGCTGCTTGTTTTGATAAATCATCGTAAACACATAAAGTTGGACGACCCGTGTACATGAAATATTCTGCTAAAGTAGCACCAGTGTAAGGAGCTAAATATTGTAAAGTAGCTGGTTCGTTAGCAGTTGACATAACAATAATTGTATAGTCTAAAGCACCACGCTCTTTTAATGTAGTTAATACTTGTGCAACTGATGAAGCTTTTTGTCCAATTGCTACATAAACACAAATAACACCTTTACCTTTTTGGTTTAGAATAGTATCAACACCAATTGCTGTTTTACCTGTTTGACGGTCACCAATAATAAGCTCACGTTGCTTAGTCGAAGACATAGCTATCGACTAGGGACTTTCTCTTTAACAATACATTAGAAACTATATTTAAACCATGCCTTACAAAGTTTTGACCATAATTTAAATTCTAAACTGTCTGACGCCTTTAAATGGTATTTTAATTCTTTATATTTAAAATAGATAAATACTAAACGTATACGATGCATTTTTGTAGATTTTAACGGAAACTTTTTTAAATATTCATATAATTTTTGAAAATCATTATACGATGATAAAGTCCAAATATGTTTTTTGTTAGGACAACGATTATTATTATTAGCTTTTTCCGTATATACAACTCCCATATTATAGGATTTTTGTATCAAAGTTACATTGTTTAAATACTTGCTTGCGATGGTTAAACGTAATTGATTTGCTCCTCTTGAGTTTATTAATCGCAAACATCTACCCTCTACACCACTTATTTGAGAATCTGTTTTACTGGATTTTGAGATATTAATAGTTAAACTGCCATTAGAATCGATTAAGCCTGCAAGATAACTGTCATCTTTTGATAATAGAGAAGATGGAGTTACATATTGTTTGTTTAATAGCTGGCAGGCTTTCTCAAACTGTTTTATACGGGCTTCATTATAAAGTCTGCCATTTAGACGATCAATAATATTTTCTATGACTTCTCTGGACTTGACTCTATAGCGTATACTGTTAGAATTACTACGCTTAAGTACAGAACCCGCTTTCAGTTTGTTCTTTATATCATAAACGACACGTGAATCGAAGATATGGACAGTTAGTTCATAACTAATACTTTTTTCTTTTTTATTTATATAAAAACAACCATCACCGTCCGTAAGACCGGCAAACCATTGATTCCACTTTTCTTCTACATCTACATTTTTATTCATAACTTTTTTGTTTGTATTAATTTTTTTTTTTAATATTCAATAAAAAGAAAATTCTTAAAGAATTTTCCGGTAATTTTTCTTTTATTTTAAATTCTTGAAAAACTTTAATATTTAAAAATACTTTAATTTATTGCATTTAAAGGCCAAGACAAATAAAATTTTATTTATTTTTTATAAATATATTTTATAAGACATGTTTTTCTAAAAAATATATTAACACTAATTAGAAAACATTAGTCCAGAATCCACAAACCTATTCATTCGCTACATTATTTGATGTGTAAATTTGTTTCTGTTTCAATCAAATAAAATTTTATAAAAATTTTAAAATTTTTTTTTTTTATTTTTATTTCTAATGTTTGTTAGGAAACATAAAGTCTCTGAAGATCCTACTCACCTTAAAAAAAAAAAAAAAAATAGAAAAATCTCCGCATTTCAACTAAACACGCAGTAGTTGAGGTTTTTAAAAGAAAAACGTAAAATCTCAAAAATAATTTTAAAAGATAATAAAATTCGAAGAATTTATCGAAGAAAATAGAAAATTTACGAAGGAAATAAAATTTTTTTTTTTAAATTTTATAAATTTTCTTCTCTTAAAGAATTTTCTTCTCTACGAGCGGACTTTTTAGAAATTTTTTTTTTTTAAAGTTTTGGTTTCTTGCTGATTGCCCAATAAAAAGTTGATTTTCACATCAAATGGGATCCTTAAAAATAGGATCACTTACATTTATGTACAACTTTTATTTGCTCGGGGTTCCAGCATATAGTTTCCTGCGTCCAATAATACAAATTCTTAATATTGTATTATTGAAAGGGCCAACATTGACCACGACCTACTGGAATCATTGAATCTACAGAAACTAATCCTGTTTGTAATGGTTCATATACTGAACGACGTGAAACAATACCTGGAGCAGCTGCTTCAATTGCTCGTGAATCAGTTGTGTTAATAGGTCCTTTACCATCTACTGGTTGTGCTAATGAGTTAACTACACGTCCTAAATAAGCTTCACCAACTGGAATTTCAGCAATACGACCTGTACAACGTACACGACTACCTTCTGTAATTTTTAAACCATCACCTAATAATACACCACCAACATTATTTGCTTCTAGGTTTAGAGCAATACCTAATGTACCATCTTCAAATTCTAATAATTCACCAGACATTACTCGTTCTAATCCATAGATACGAGCAATACCATCTCCAACTTGGAAAACAATACCAAAATCCACCATTTTTACTTCTGGTGTATATTCTTCAATTAAATCTTTAATTAGATTACTTAATTCTTCTGGTGTGCGCATTGCCATAATTTTTTTTTTTTTGTTTTTTTAAGATAAATGATATAAACAAATAGGTCTATACAAGATACATGTGTTAAGCCCGTAAGAGCATCGCAAACAGCATCGTACGGAAGCTGACCTCGCACACAAACCTTTATAATAATTATTATAAAGGAAAGAAAATTCGTTAGAATTTATTCTCTAAATTCTAAAAAAAATTTCTTTGGTGCCCTCTCTCACGGGACGGGTTTCCGCTAAAATTTTTATTTTAACGGACCCACCTATTTGTTATTTTGTTAATAACTTTAACAAAAGTTATTATTCATTCCCTTATATACGAACTTTTCATTTCAATTTAGGAGAAAATTTTTAAAAAAATAAAAATTTTATTTGGTTTTTTAGTTATTGTCTATAAATATAACTATTTATATATGGTATAAAACAATATAAAAAATCAATTTATAATTGGATACCAAAAAACATTCTCCTATTACTCTACTAAATAAAATTTCTTTATTTAAAATAAAAAAACGGACACTTAGAAATTTATTTTAAAGAGTTTTATTTTGAAAAATTCATTAAGTTTTCTTTATTTTATGAATTTTTTCATTCTTTGGAGTATGTTTCTTTTTTTTCTTTTAAAAAGAAACATTAACTCTTTAATCTAAATAAATATAAAACGGGTATAGTAACACATATTTTAAAACTTTTCATTATCTTCCAATAATGAACTATTAATTACTAATTAATATTAGTAATTAATTAGATTACCCCAACCCGTGAGGGCACCTTCGGTTTTTGTGAAGGTAAAAATAACTTTGGTATTTTTACCGCTAATTTTTGTTAAATTATATTTAAATATTTAAATATTTATTTATTGACTATTCACAAAAAAGTCAAATCGAACTTTATAATTCTTTATAAAGACGGACAAAACAACTTTGTTGTTTTGTCCTGAGGAAAAAACCTTAGGTTTTTCCGACTATAATTTTTACTTTATTTGTATATTTTTCTCTTTTAAGAATACTAAAATAAGGTTGTAAAACTAATATCAATGTTTATTTGTTATTCGTTTTTTATAATTAAAAATTATATTAATTACTAGTTATTAGTTATTAGCTATTAACTATTAATTATTTAATTAATAGTATATGCAAGTCATATTAATATAGTATTTCTGATACACTATGATACAATATGATACACTATATTCTCATAAACACATACATATATATTATATATATATATATGTGTTTATGGCTTTAATTTATTCTAGCATAAATTTTAGAAAGAAAGTAATATTTTCTTTTTTTTTTTATAATTAAACGTTTCAAATATATTATTTATTTGTATAAATAAATAATTGTTTTTGAACTTAAGAAAAATTTTTTTTTTATAAAAAAAAAATTTTCTTGGGTTAGTTATCGAAAAATTAACTATTTTATGTATCTATTATATTCCTAATCTATAGAAACAAGAAACACATGTTAAACAAATTAATTTTTTTTTAACATAGAAATAATAATTACATATTATTATTAATAATTGATTTCAATATTTTTAAAATTTATAAATATTGAGTTTTATAACTAAAAAAATTTCTGCGTTTGTTTTATTTTTTCTTTTTTTAGAAAAATAAAACTTATAATTTAATTTTCACGCCCTGTAGGACTTGAACCCACGACATCAGGTTTTGGAAACCTGCGTTCTACCGACTGAACTAAGGACGTACATTTATACATTACATTTATACATTACATTTATACATTACATTTATACATTACATTTATACATTACATTTATACATAATGTGTGTATATACACATTTTATACATTTATATATACACAAATTATATATACACAAATTATATATATACAAATTATATATACACAAATTATATATACATATAATATATATATATTGTTTATTATTAATATATATTCTATATAAAAAAAAATTAATTGTCAATTCATTTTTATTAATTTAATAAAATAAGCGGACAAAACAACTTTGCGGTTTTGTCCGACATATAGTAATTTTTTTTTTTACCGGAAGCTTGTCCCGTGAGCCCCCTCACGGGGAGGGGGGGCTCCAAAGAAATTTTTTTTTTTTTTTTTTTTCGGCGGGTTCGTTTTCTTTGAGAAAAATCGGCCCGTGAGGTAAAACGTCTAAAAAAAAATTGTAAAGGTTTTTTCCTTAGGACAAAACAACTTTGTTGTTTTGTCCGCTATATAAAAATTATAATTAGTTAGCAATCCAACAAGTTAGAATAATCTGACTTAAATAAATTATATATATACAATAAATACGCTATAGACAAAAAAGTAAACAGTATGTTACTTATTTGTTTGTATATTTGTATAAATGTATAAATAGATTTATACCTTATACATGTTTACCTGATTATTTATTTGTTGTTATTAAGTATAACAACATAAACTGCTTATAGACTTTGTTTAGTATTTTTATTTTCGTAAAAGCGGAGGACGGGACTCGAACCCGCAACCTACAGCTTGGAAGGCTGTCACTCTACCAATTGAGTTACTTCCGCATAATAAATACATTTATATTTATATATTTATCAGATACTATCATAATTTTATTATGATAATTTCTTGTCTATAATTATGTATATCTCATAAAGATTAGAAACTACAACTATAAAGAATATAAAGAATCTAAAGGATAACATTGGATTAAGGCCATTATTTTTCCATCCTAAATTGCATATATATATTTTATATGCTTTTTATATTTTATATATAAAATATATATTATTTAAAGTCTGTGGATGAAGAGAGAGGTTATTAAAATTTTCCTAATCATCCACAGACAATATTAAAATTAAAAATTAAAAATTAAAAATTAAAAATTAAAAATTAAAAATTAAAAATTAAAAATTAAAATTTTGTATAAATTTTTAAGATTATCTAAAAATACTGAAGAAGGAAAAAAATTAACCCGTGAGGGGGACAAAACAACTTTTTTGTTTTGTCCTGAAGGAAAAAACCAAAGGTGCCCCTCTCACGGGACGGGTTTCCGCTCGTTGGGAAATTTTCTATTCCTTATATTAAGAATTATCTAAAACTAACTGAAGCTTGCCAAACAAAAGCTAATAAAATAAATAAAACTGGAATAATAGGTAAAACATCAACAATTGGTGAAAAAGGAGCATAAGCTTCAGGAAGTTTTGCAATAACCATTACTAAATTTGCCATAATTGTCCTTCAATAGATATATATATTTTTTTATATATAAGTATGTTTGATTGTTTAAACATCAATAATTTTTAACTGTTTAAAACAATTAACATATAAAGTTTAATTATATGTTAAAAACACAAACACTACTTTTAAATATGCTCACCTTAGAGCTATTTTATTTGTTTCAATCTATTCTTATTTATAATTAAATAATTAAATATGTGTTTATTTTTTCTCATTATAAAAGACTTATTTAAATTAATAAGTATTGTTATTCTTTATTATAATATAATAAATTTTATTTTTCATAATTTTATTTTTTTGTTAGGCGGCACCCGGATTCGAACTGGGGAATAAAGGATTTGCAATCCTCTGCCTTACCACTTGGCTATACCGCCTTAAAGAATTGTTTTTGTATATATTTCTATATACTAACACTATAAAAAGAAAAAACTAGTTATAAACATAAAATATAACTATATTATATATACTATATATATATAGTATATATATAGTATATAACTTTTTCTTAATTTGTAATTAATTATCTTCAAAACTATTTATTATTAAATAATATAAATAATTATTAAATATAATAAATAATTTTTAAATAATAATAAATATTATTTTCATTGATGTGAAAACTAAACTAGGGTGATAATAACTATACTAAACAATATATTTTTATAAATGAAATCAATTCATTATTTGATTTTTATGATAAAAATCAAATAATGAATTGATATAAGTAATGTGTATTACTATTCTTTTATTTTTACCGTGAGAAGTCCATATGAGCTTCTTACGAACTTTAATAAAGAGTTAAATTTTTTTTATTGTGAAACAGAAGAAACAGTACCATCTTCAGGACCAGATGGTGTATTTTGTGTAGTATCAACTTGTGTTTCTGATTTGTTTTTTAAAGCTTCACGTGCTAAAAAAAGAGATCTTACAACATGTTTTTCTACTTTTTTCTTCCAAACATTTTTTCTAATATTTTTTTTTGATTTTGAGGTGCGTTTTTGTTAACCTAAGGCCTTTTATTTGATTTAACAGCGATAAAAGCTAAATAAAAACCTCGGATTCTAAACCATTCATGAGAATTTATTCTCAAATGGCTTTTCTTTAAATTTTTCAAAAATTCTATTTAATTTCGTTTATATATATGTTTCTTATAAACTTTTTCAAGGCGGGTTCCTTGGATTAAAGAAAAAAATTTCAATCTTATAAAATACATTCCAGTTTATTTAATTATATGAAATTTCTGCCGCCCCCGGGAGGGCGGCAGAAATAGAAAATTAAAATAAATAATGTGAATTTTCCTCTCTAAAGAATGTTCTATTTTTAGCAGATTTTTCACCCGTGAGGACGGCCCCGCTTGAAGGCATAAACCTTTCCAGTCGCTAAGCTTTTACCGTTAGACTAGGGTAAACCCGAAGGGTTTACCCTCAAGGGCTAGCCCGCCCTCACGGGCCCGCCCGTGAGGGCGGGGTCGACCGTCGCCTGTAAGGCCAAAAGTTCTAGTCTCCTGGTATTTAAAACTTCGATATTTGGGGGTCGACTAAAGAAAATTTCCGAAGTAAATTTTCGGCCGCCCCCCTCACGGGACGGGTTTCCGCTAAATTTCTTTATAAGAAACTTTATAAAGTTCACAGTCGGATTAAAATCATATAATACAATAGTGATTTTCTAATATCTAAAACCTAAACTCTTAGATTTCTTTCTAAAGGTTTTTTCCTCATCAGCGGGCGATAGAATAAAAAGTTTGTTGTTTTATCCTACTTAACGTTTTTCCATTTTTAAGTATTACGTGTTCTACAAATACAATAAATATAAATATGTTTTATAAAATATAAATATGTTTTATATTATTTTATATTTGTAGAACACGTAGTAATGAATTTCTTAAATATAAGAAACACATAATTAAAAATAAAAAAATTATGTTTTAAAAAAGTAACAATTGTGTAAACGCTTCAGGATCACAAATTGATAATTGAGCTAAAACTTTACGATTTAATTGTATTGAACGATTTTTTAAATAATAAATAAATTCAGAATAATTCAATCCATAACGTCTAACCGCAGCATTTAAACGTGTAATCCAAATACTTCTAAATTCACGTTTTTTTTGACGACGATTAGCATAAGAATAACGCAAAGCTTTCATATTTTGTTGTTTAGCAGTACGGTAAAGAGCCGATGCTGAACCACGGAAACCCTTATTTAACTTTAATATTTTTTTATGGCGTTTTCTAGAAACATTACCACGTTTTACACGAGTCATTTTTTTGTTTTTTTTGTTTCCCAAAAAAGGGAAAAATTTTATAAGCTTTTTATTTTATCATTAATTTTCCTTTATTTTTAACTTAATTTATAACTAAAGAAAAATAAGAAAATTTACGACCCGTGAGGGGAGCGGACTTTAAAGTCTCGTCCGCTCGGATCGCCGACCCGTGAGGGGGGCGATAGTAAATTTTCTTTTGAGATAAAAATTCTATTTTTTAAAGCTCTTGACTTTTTTTTTTATTTTGAAAGATACCCTTAATCTTAACTCAAATCCTATTTATTTTTGCTAAAAATTTGTTTATTATATTTAATAAATACAAAACTTAATAAATTTATAAATTAATTAACAATTTATAGCAAATGTTTGTATATATATGAATATATAAGAAAACTAGAGGCCGGATTTACCCAACCCCCCCGTCTTCAAATCCGGACGTGAAACTTTCGCTTCATCCGGCTCCCGACAGAGCATAGTGGGGGTTCCCACAACCTTATGCATTCCGACATAGATCGGTAAGGGACCAAAAGGTCGACCGTAAGCAACTTTGCTCTGTCGCCCGGGACGTCAGCATATCATTTCCATAACGAGTAGTCCGAACCCAAACTACGCGCTAGCAGAAACGCATTAGCTTCTTCCCAGACTCTCTCATCGGACATACCATGAAACTAAGAGACATTTCTTTCGAAATCTCTCTTGTTCTCACGAACTGCACGTGACGGTCTCCCGTCATGCAGCTCTTTCCCTTTGAGTGTAATTGGAACCTCTAATCGATTTTGCGCTTGTTCTAAAATTTATGTGATCTAAGTCTATAGAAAATCTTAATTACTATTCCTATGTAAAAGATTCCCTCTTTTTTCAGGGAAACCAACAAGGTTCCTTTCCAACGGGACGTTGTCGGACGTTCCCGCACGTTATCGCAGTAAGTCTGCCCTCCACGCCCGTCGGTCTCTCAAAGGCTAGGGCCCCGACCCGGTTTCATACGAAACAACCTTCCCGCTAAGGAAGTTCAGGTCTTTGCCCCTCTCCGGACCAAAGGGCGGGGCCGTAGCGTTTTCAGCGCATAAAAAACGCGACACCTATTACACATTATATTTATATAATGTCCTAATAATTTGGTCATTTGGACAAAGGTAACTTAGTCCGCTCGATGAGTATCCTAAACACAACTAAAGGGAAGTTAGGAGCTCGAGGATGGCGGAAGTACCGCAACGAGGGAACCTCTCGAAGGACAGCTCCCAGTCTCCTTGCAAACAGGGGTCGACCAACCTTACCCATACAGTCTAAGGTGGTGTTTGCAATCACCTTCCATTAACCGAAGGGCCACGTACCAAATCGTGGGGACCTTGCCCTAACGAGTTAGGGCTCAACGCTTCATCCTTCTTCCCGTCGCCTCGCCACTAGGCTATTGAGGTTAACTAGGGCTTCTCTATACACACTGTTAATAGTCAACGAACGAGTTCCGTCTAATGGCTGGGTCTATTTCAATAACAGTGTGACGGACATGCTATGGTCCCCGGCTCGCGTTTCACTGCCAAGTGAGTCCGAAGGCTTTTCCCTGACCCCGAGGAAGTCGGCTTTTTCATTCCGACATTGTGTTTAGGCACTTAGCCGATTTAACTCGCCCCCGCCCCAAAGGGTATCGAATCGGCTAATTCACATCCGCACATATGGCTGGTAACCTACCCGTCAAAACGGGAGATATGCCGACTTTCCACCGTTCCGTGGACAAGCATTTACAAGCACTTAGGCAATACACATTACCCTTTGACCTCCCGGATATAAGATTCTTTCAAGCCCGTACAATCTTAATCCGAGTTCCCAGGCACAGACGCAGAACAAGACGCCTGCGTGGAATCCGCACGGCTTATGACTATATCGGGGGCTAGACTACCGCAACCGCCATAAACCGACGACACCTACCGGAAAACCCGTCCCCTAAGGGCTACGGACTTTGTCCGTCGCGTGAGGGGGGCATCTTTAGATTTTTTCCTGAAGGACAAATTAGCAAAGCTAATTTGTCCGCTCATTTTTGCCGATGCAAGAGGCTTAAATGCACACCATATGCTTTACGCTCAACCTTTGCTACTGAACTTCACGCACCTACCACAGCGCGCTATCAAGGCACGAGCTAGGGAAGCCTGGTCTCCCTGGGGCGGGGGCGTTGTTCCCCTCCTGTCCACAGTAAGGCGGGTTCGAACCTAACGAGGTTCGAACCCGCCTTCCCCACTTCCGAAATGAGGCAGTCCTCACCTCGTTATAGGGAAACGGGTCGCACTATTCTGAATAAATCTAATCAAACTGGGTTGTTTTGGGTTGTTTTATGGGCATATGGGCTGCCTTTTATAAATTTAAAATATTTTTTATAATTAAATATGTAGAGTACATATATAGATATGTTTATTATGCCTTTTTTTTTTAGTATGTTTAAAATAAACAAAAGACATGTTTTATAGACAATAAACATTAGATAAATATGTTTTTTTTCTTTTTTATTAATCTTTTAAAGATTATTATATATGATAATATATCATTATATAGTTTTATGGAAAGGTGGCAGAGTGGTTAATTGCACCAATTTTGAAAATTGGCGTGGCTTAACGGTCACCGGGGGTTCGAATCCCTCCCTTTCCGAAAAGAAAAAAGTAAATATCGAAGTTTTCAATATCCTTTTAGGATATTGAAAATCTTCGATAAATGATTTAATTATCAAATCAGAATCTTGATAAAACTTAGGGTTTTAAGTTTTTTAAAACCCATCGATTAACGAGGGATACGTAATAATTACGCGTCAACGCATCGCCAAAAATACTAAATTGCATACAAGATTACATGTAAGAGTTTTTAACTTATCTTCTGTTTAGAAATTTGTCGTTGTAGCAAGGTGGACGAAACTACTTTGTAGTTTTCTAGGCGTGTACGCGAGATGCGTCGCCTGAGGCGATGGCCGGCACCGCCCTCACGGGGGTTTGTTCTGAAGCCCTCGTGAGGGCGGCCGACACGTATATATATATTATAAATATATTATATATGTATAATATTTTATATATATTGAGGCGGGTTTTATTGATGATTTTCGAGTTGTAAATCTTATATCTATAAGACTTTTCGTCTCCTGAACTCGTTTAAAGTTTGTAAGCATTTGTTACCCGTCTTATAATGCGTTCTTTGGTGCGAAGGGATAAGAATAATATTGTTGTTTTTTCTCAATCTTCATGTCCGAGAAACTTACATTTATAATATAAGCATTTGTACTTGTTGTTGTATGTATAAAGGGCGGGGTCGGTGGTAATTGGTGCGACGACGATATGGAGCAATAGTGATTACAGAATTATCAACTAACCACTTAAGTGTTTTTTGTCTTAACAAAACACTTGTCGGAAAAATTAAAGGTGCCCTCACGGGTTTACTAATTTACTAAGGACAAAACAACTTAGAAAATTTCTAAAATTTAAAATTTTTATTAACCGGACAAAACAACTTTATTGCCCCGCCCGTGAGGGGGCAATTTTGTTGTTTCCCTCACGCGACGGGTTTCCGATTTGTAAATTTTCTTTTGTTGTTTTGTCCGCGACTTTATTTAAAACTTTTTTTTTATTAGTCTAACCGAATTTAACAATTTTAGATGATTAACGGTAAAAATACCAAAGGTATTTTTACCTTCACAAAAACCGAAGGTGCCCCCCTCACGCGACGGATCTTGATCCTAGCCCTTAGGCGACGGACAAAGTCCTAGCCCTTAGGCGACGGACAAAGTCCTAGCCCTTAGGCGACGGACAAAGTCCTAGCCCTTAGGCGACGGGTTGGGGTAAATTATTTTCATAGATATAAAATATCTAACAATATTTTCTCTTTATTTTTTCTTTCATTTTTTAATGAAAAAAAAAATAAAAAATTTTTATGAAAAAGAAAAAAATACATAAAAAAACTACCTATTTTTTGAGCCAGGAGGGATTCGAACCCCCGACCACATGGTTCGTAGCCATGTGCTCTAGTCCACTGAGCTACAAGCTCTTTTTATTAGAGAATTTATTTTTTAATGATAACTATCATTAATTATATATTTAATTCTCATTATTAGCAATAATGATATTTAATCAAATAAATAAATTTAGAAAAAAAAAATTTTTTTCTTTAAAATGAATTTTTTTTATGAGAACTAAAAAGATTGATTTAATAATTAAATCTAGATACACACTATATACACACTATATACACACTATATACACAATATATACACACTATATACACATAAAAAGCTATATCGTTCATCTTAAGGTTTTGATAAAAGGTCTAGGCGAGTTCAATTGAGAAACCTGAATTCCTTAGGTACAATGAAATTCAAGTATATATAAAAGTAAGTTGCCCTTAACACAAATTTCTGATATATTACGAATTGTTTCTGATATATTACGAATTGGATACATATAGTCCAGTTTTTTGACTACCCTTTCCTCCTCCAGGAGTCCTGTATCAATAGACAAAGAAATAACAATTAAAAAACATTATATCAAGACCAAAATAAACAACTCCTTCGGGAGATGATAAAAAAGAAAAAGAATCGGTTCAAGTGGCTGCACCAGTAACTAAGATGCTAAGAAACCTACTCAAGATGGAGAACAAGCTAGAGTTGATAAAAAAAATTCAAAAGCCAATTGAAAAAATAATTGGAGAACCTCAAGATGAAATCCAACCAGATTTAAACAACTTTCCAATTCAACACCTTAAGATTGGAAAATTCAGCAAAGAGGTCACTAAAGTGGAAATTTAAAAATTAGAATTATTAGTGGTCTCGCGATTATGTACAGTTTTGCTTTTAAAATTTATTAAATCGGTGTGCCCCCCTCACAGGGGCTCGTCCCTCGGCTCGTCCCTCGGCTCGTCCCTCGGCTCGTCCCTCGGCTCGTCCCTCGGCTCGTGAGGGGAGCGGCCGAATTTTTTTCGTAGAGATGAAGGTAATGACTCGCGGCCCCGTCCACCAGCTTTTTTTGTTGAAATCTTCTGTTCCTAACATAAGATTCTCGAAAAAGAACTTTTAAATCATTAAACAGTGAGAATTTAACATCATTCCCTTTTTAATAATTTAAGAAGGAAAATAAACACGAATTATTTGGTGGATACATTATGCAAATAAAAAATCAACATGTCGGCCGCCCCCCCTCACGGGACGGGGGACCGAGCCGAGGGAAAAACAACAAAATTGCCCCCCTCACGCGACGGACAAGGTCCTAGCCCTTAGGGGACGGGCAACTTTATTGCCCCGACCCCCTCCCGTGAGGGGGGCAATAAAGTTGTTTTGTCCGCCAAATAAAAAAATATACGTGTTTTAAACAAATTCTTTTTTTATTAAAAAAAGTGTCATTTCTGCGCCCATATATATGTTCAGAAATTACAAAAAAATCATGTCCGCGTTTCCCTCACGGGGAGGGAAACGCGGAGATCTCGCAGAAGTTATACTTCTGCGAATGGAAATTAAAAATTTAAGATTTTTAGAATTTTTTTCTTTTCATTTTTAGCTGCTTATCTTACATAAATTAATAAGGCGGGTTCGTTATATTAATCATTCTACTATTAATATAATGAATAATACATCATAATAATAATCCATCGTTGATTGGAGAAAAAAAATAAGTATCACACATAATCTGAAATCTCAGTACTAAATCTGAAATCTCAGTACTAAACACAATAAACATAACCACATGAAAATTTGAAAGTTTGGGTTCAACTAAAACCCAATTTTAGAATACTGAGTACTTAATTTATTTCCACTATATAGAAATTTACATTCCCTCAAATATCCTCTCTTTGTAAAAATAGGAGTTTCTAAGTTACCTAGTTTCGATACTTAAAACATAATCTTCTTCTATACTTGTTTCTAAACCTTAAGAGTTTTTTTTTAACTTTATATATCTAATAAAAATTTTTGACTGTCGAATTAGTCAAATTTTATTTTCGAATTTTTCAATTTTTTAGTCTTGTTTTTGAATACATATATATGAACGCAGAAATGACAATTTTCATTTTTTTCTTTTCTTTTTTTTTATTTTTTTCTGCTATAAATATTATAGACTTGCATATTTTTTATTAAAAATATATAATAATAAAAAAGTAAAAAACTGCGGGTGTAGCTCAATGGTTAGAGCGATGCCTTGCCAAGGCATAGGTTGTGAGTTCGAGTCTCATCACCCGCTATACATTCAAATCATTAAAAATAAATATTATATAAAATATATATATGGCTAGATATATTGGACCCAAATTAAAAATTATTCGTCGAATTGGTAAATTACGTGGTTTAACACGAAAAAAACCTTTTCGTCGTGTTTATCGTGGAAGAGGTCCTTTAAGAGGTAAAGTAATTCCTCCAGGACAACATGGTCTTATTAAACTATTTAAAACAAGACCTTATGATTCTTGTGAATCAGATTATCTAATTCGTTTAAAAGTAAAACAACGTTTACGTTATAACTATGGTTTAACAGAACGTCAATTAGTAAATTATGTACGTAAAGCCAAAAAAATTAAAGAAGCAACAGGTCAAGTTCTTTTACAATTATTAGAAATGCGTTTAGATAATATTGTTTTTCGTTTAAATATGGCTCCGACTATTGTAGCTGCACGTCAATACATTAGTCATGGACATATTCGTGTAAATAATAAAAAAGTTAATATTCCAAGTTATATGTGTAAACCTAAAGACGTAATATCAGTTGCTATGAAAGAAAAATCTCTTATTCTTATTAATAGAAACTTAAATGAATATTATCAACGTATGCAGTTTTATAAAAAACGTTTAGAAAAAACACTTGCGTTTATTTTATTTCAGCTAAAACTAGTACCTAATATGGGTTCTGCTTTACAATTAATTAATGGTCCAGGAGCTGTTGTAAAAATTAATAATAGACGTGTACGTAATCCTAATCATATTTGTAATCCTAAAGACGTTCTGTCTATTACAACACGTGAAGGAACACGTCAAATTAAACTTTCTTAATAAAAAATAAGCTTAAAATAAAAATCTATTTTAGTCATTAGCTTATGAATCAGCATTAGATGATGCTACAGAATTTATCGTGCGAGTGGTTAACTCGTAACTCTGGGTCTTGGTAACCCCCGCCTCAGGTTGGGGCGGAATCCGTATTGGAGCCCTCTGCACACACGAACACAAGTCCAAAACAGAGCGTACGAGGAATACTCATGAGGGCTAAGCACCAATAAAAGCGCCTTGTGGCTTTTGACATAACGACCCGGGTGTTGAGCCCTTAACGATTACGTTTACGTCAGCGGCTTGACCGGACGCGAGGAGATGCAATCTAAGCAATAACGACATCAAATACGAAAACGAACTATGGGGGAAAGCTTAACAGCCTAAACCGAAGGGGTTCTTGCCTCTCTGTGGCGTCTCCCGCTCATGGGAGAGGTGCGCGACCAACGGTAAGGGATAGATGCCTGTTGGACAACCTTCGCCGCACCAGAGTGCGCTACGTGCGCATCCGTTAACGGACCCTAGAACGGTCCCCGATTGCGATGATTTCGAGTGAAACCACTTGGCTCGCTAAGGTCTCCCTTACGATCATTTTACGCCAACGAATAGTCAACGACACGGATTTGGGGAGGCTAGGTGTTGTAGTCACCGAATACCTCACGGTGGCGGAACACCCCATATAAGGCGAGGAGAGCCCTAGATGGAAGGGCAGGTGCAGCAGCACCAGGAGGAACGAGCCGTCAGCTAGGTTCGCCCTTGCTGGCTTTTTCCTTGAGGGATCAAAAGCTCGGGAATTCTGGTGTGCCTGGTGGAGTGAGGTCCCACTCTGGTAACACTCGCACTGGAGAGCTGTATGACGGGAAACTGTCACGTACAGTTCGGGAACGGGGCGTTGTGATAACCGAAAGTGGCGCTCTAGTTTCATTAAGAAACTGGAAAATATCAAAGTTTTCTAATGTTATTTTACCCCGAAAAAAACCTAAAGGTTTTTTCGTGAAGGACAAAGTCGCTTCGCGACTTTGTCCGCTAAATTTTAAAATTACCCATATAGGGTCCTACTATTTTATAAGGAGATGTGATTTTCACAAGTAATTTTGGAATAATTTCAATTATTTAAAATAAATTGCAATTATTCTAAATTTGAAACATAATAAATAAAGTATGGCTGTACCAAGTGCGACTCGTTAAATAACTATAAATGAAAACAGTAAAATTAACTTTGTAAATTTAAGGCGAACAAAACAACTTTGTGGTTTTCTAGGCGAGTACAAGAGCGGGTAAACACGAAGGGGCCCTCACGGGCACCTAGCCTGAGGAAACACCGACCCCGCCCGTGAGCCCGTAAGGGGAGGGGCACCTTAGGTTTTTAGGTTTTTTCCGACTAAAATTTTCACATACGAAATAAAAGATTTTGTACGTGTATACTTTCATTAACATAACACAAAGAATTGAAATATAAATTAATAAGATAACTGTAAATTTCTTTAGAAAATACATGTCCATTTTTTTATACACAAACGGGCGGGGTCGTCTCATAAAATAAAAAGGGAATTTTTCTTAAATAATTTAAGCGAAGCGGTCAGGGAAAATAATATTAGAATTTCTCGAAGATTTTCACCCGTCCCCTAAGGGCTAGGACTTTGTCCGTCGCGTGAGGAGAGCGGCCCCGTCCAAAGAGAGATTTAAAATTTCGATAGTTTCTAAAACTCTTTTGACTTTTCGTCAGATAAAATAAAAGAGATAAAGTCAAGAATGGATTTAATCAATTTAAATTTATTCTTTTTCCGTACGAGCGGACTTTAAAGTCTCGTCCCCCCTCACGGGGGCGAGGGTCCCCTCACGGGTTGTCCGTCGCCTCCCGTGAGGGGGCTAGGCGGGTACGCAAGATCCGTCGCCTAAGGGCTAGGACTTTGTCCGTCGCGTGAGGGGGGCGCTAGAAAATTTTCTTTTGTTTCCCTCATGGGTCCGCTTCGTAAATTTTCTTATCTTGTTTTTTTATAATTTACAGTATCAAAACAGAAAAAAGTAAGGCTAAATATCTTAAGGAAATATAAAACAAAATTGTTTTTTCAAATTTTTGGTTTTTTGAAAAATTAAACAAATAAAAGCAGTAAAACGTAAAAAATATCGAAGTTCTAAATACCAGGAAATAAACCCAAAGGGTTTATTTTTTTGCTGACGCTAAAAACCAAAGCTTTGGTTTTTAGCTAAAGGACAAAAAATCTCTGATTTTTTGTCCGTCAATAATTAAAAACGATTATATAATCGTATTAAGATAGTTTGATTTTTGATTGTTTCAATTAATTTTTAATTGATAACTTGCATTAGTTTATAACTACCCGATTTTTCTCAAGGAAAAATCTGGCGGACAAAACCACTTTGTGGTTTTGTCCTGAGGAAAAAACGTTTGGTTTTTCCGATATGAAAAAAAGCTTATTTAAATATTTTTTGTAAAAAAAAAAAAATCAATCTATCAGATTATAATTTTATTTCAAGCCTATCTTTTTATTAATTCAATTCAAACGAGGATGTTCTCTATTGAGAATTAGGATTCTTTTCAAGACTTAATACATATACTTTTACTTTTTGTACCATTAATAATAATGGTTTTATTTTAATAAAATATTTTAATATCTAATAGACATTTAACCTTAGGTAACCTTAGGTGGGTTTGTTCAAATAGGGTTAAATAGATATATGTTAAATTGAGGATAAACGAAAAGACTTTAAATTTTTCAAATCAAATAAAAAAAAGGATACAGAAGGTCATAATATTGAATATTATGACCTTCTGTATCCTATACTAAATAAGTATAAATTATAATATAGATTAATGAATCTATTCAACTTAATAAACTGTGTTTTTAATTTTAATTAATGATTTCACCTAATAAATTTAAAATATGTTAGTATTTATACATAATGTTTTTTTTTTTTTTTTTCATTTTTTTTTTTTTTTTTTTTTGAAGCCTGTTTAACTCAATCGGTAGAGTATTGGTTTTGTAAACCAAAGGTTGCGGGTTCGATTCCTGTAGCAGGCTAAATTTAAAAAAAAAAAAATCTTTAGATATTAAAAAAAAAAAAAAAAAAAAATTTAAATCCATTTAAAAAATAAAAAAAGCTATAATTATAAATGCAATAAAGGTTAAAAAAAAATAATAAATAAACGATATGATGAATTATAAAAATTATTATGGAGATGCACGCAATGACTATTGCGATTGGTACATATCAAGAAAAACGTACTTGGTTCGATGATGCAGATGACTGGCTTCGTCAAGACCGATTTGTATTCGTAGGTTGGTCAGGTTTATTATTATTACCATGTGCTTACTTTGCTGTAGGTGGTTGGTTAACTGGCTGTACTTTCGTTACTTCATGGTACACTCATGGATTAGCAAGTTCATACATTGAAGGTTGTAACTTCTTAACTGCAGCTGTTTCTACACCAGCTAACAGTTTAGGTCACTCATTATTATTCGTTTGGGGTCCTGAAGCACAAGGTGATTTAACTCGTTGGTTCCAACTTGGTGGTTTATGGGCATTCGTAGCATTACACGGTGCTTTTGGTTTAATTGGTTTCATGTTACGTCAGTTTGAAATTGCACGTTCAGTAAACTTACGTCCATACAACGCTATCGCGTTCTCAGCACCAATTGCTGTATTCGTGTCTGTATTCTTAATCTACCCTTTAGGTCAATCAGGTTGGTTCTTTGCACCAAGTTTTGGTGTTGCATCAATTTTCCGTTTCATCCTATTCTTCCAAGGTTTTCATTTTCAGTAGTGACGTCACATTGTAAAATGTGATGAAAAACCTTAAAAACCGGGGGAAATCATGGAAAATCTGTATTTCCAAGGACCAGGCCCCGCCCCAATCCATAACACACTTTTAGGTTATTCCAAAATACGCTTTTGTTATTCTGTAATACACTTTTTGTTATTCCGTAATACACTTTAAGTGTATTCCGAAATACACTTTAGGTTATTTCAAAATACACTTTATGTTATTATTAATATAATACAATAACAAATACTTTCGTTATAACTTGAAGGCTCCAGTCCTGTTTATTCAAAAGCTAACAGAATCGTTTATATAAAAGTTTTTTTAAAAGCGTTTTTCTTTCGATATATATTAATAATCAATAGTTAATGTAACTATTATGAAAGATTTAAATTCAAATTCAGATAAAAATAAAAAACTCGAAAACAATACGATCAAAGAAAGCGCTATTCAGCCTTACCCTATTAAAGGTGACAGCTTGTCTACAGCTGATTCTGCCTACTTAAGTAACAGTTTATCTCAAGTATCTCCAATAGGGAGTGAACAATCTGACTGTTCACCATGTTTAAAAAATAAACGTGGTAAGGTTTATAAACGATCGTTGGAAACTCGATTAAAAATAAGTATGGCTAACAAAGGTAAAAAACCTGTAAACGGTATAAAAGAAGGTCAAGTAGGGAAAGATCATCCATCCTACATACACGGTATGGGAAAAAATAGAGATTCTAATCCTGAAAAGCGACCCGTGAGGGCGGCTTGGATAAAAGGTGTAAAAGAAAAATCAAACTTTAGATGTTTTATAACCGGGGAAACCCGCAAAGATTATCTTGCCTGTCACCATTTAAACGCTTGGAATTGGTGTGTAGAGGGAAGATATGACATCAATAATGGTGTCTGTATTTCAAAAGAAATACACCAGAATTTTCATCGTATTTTCGGGACTGGTAAAATTACAACTGCTGATTTTGAAAGATATTTAGTACAGTATCATCAGTGGAACCCAAAAAACTTTCCTTGGAAAACAGAAAACCATGAGCCGAGCTTATCAGTAGAAGAAATAATAACACGTAGTCGTTCTTCACGTGAAAAAGGTAGAGAACAATTAGAAGAATTAGCTGATTCTTTAAATCATTCTGTATTAACTGGTGAATACGAAAATATTAATTCTCGTTTTACAATCAAATGCAATAAGCATAATGAAATTTTTGAAACTACGGTTCGCAATTATAAACGATGTAGAAATGGTTTACCTTGTTGTGGTCGTGAACAACAAAAAACAAAAGCATTAAACTCTAAACGCGATAATGCAGGTAGATATAAAAAATAAATCACGTCGCAGAAGTTATACTTCTGCGAGATCTGCGTGGGTTTTTTATATAGAAAAACGCGGAATAGTCCTTTTTTCTATTTATGCTTATTTTTGTTCATTTATGTTTATTTATGTTTATTTTTGTTCATTTATGTTCATTTTTGTTTATTTTTGTCTATTTATCTCTTTATTTCTTTATTTAACAATTTGTGTTTATTCTTCTCTGATAAGAAGGTGCAGAGACTAGAGGTTATACCTCCACGAGTTCCCGGGATCCTTTAATTCTTTTCAATTGAAAAGAATTAAAGGATTATGATATAGTCCGATACTTCTCAGTAATGAGAAGTGCATAGGATAAAGAGCCTATGTGTAACAGCATGAACTGGACTCTAAACCCATTCCACATGATGGGTGTAGCTGGTGTTTTAGGTGCAGCATTATTATGTGCTATTCACGGTGCTACTGTAGAAAACACTTTATTCGAAGATGGTGACGGTGCTAACACTTTCCGTGCATTCAACCCAACTCAAGCTGAAGAAACTTACTCAATGGTAACTGCTAACCGTTTCTGGTCACAAATTTTCGGTGTAGCTTTCTCTAACAAACGTTGGTTACACTTCTTCATGTTATTCGTACCTGTAACTGGTCTTTGGATGAGTGCTTTAGGTGTAGTAGGTTTAGCTTTAAACTTACGTGCTTACGACTTCGTATCACAAGAAATCCGTGCTGCTGAAGATCCTGAGTTCGAAACATTCTACACTAAAAACCTTCTACTTAACGAAGGTATTCGTGCTTGGATGGCTGCTCAAGACCAACCACATGAAAAATTAACATTACCTGAAGAAGTTTTACCTCGTGGTAACGCTCTATAATATAAACTTTCGATTTCTTTTTTAAAGAAGTTGTTAGGTTTTATATTTAGGTAAAAATTAAATATTTAAGTAGCTGTGGGAAGTCCGAATGGACTTCCCACAGCTACTTAACCTCATTTCGACAACATTTTTTTATAATAGTTCTATATTATGTAATAGTTAAATAACTAAATAAATAAAAATAAGAAATAATTTTTTTTTTTTACGACGAACCAGGTCTTAGCCTAAGCGGTAAAAAAAAATTTTATAAAGTTGCCCTCACGGGTTATAAATTTTTTTTTTTTAAAAAAACCTTTAAAAAAACGAGTTAATAATATATCTTATTATAGTTAATAAAAATCGCCGGGGTAGCTCAGTGGTAGAGCAGAGGATTGAAAATCCTTGTGTCACCAGTTCAATCCTGGTTCCTGGCAGTAAGAAATTCTCTATCTTCTAAAAAAATAAAAAAATAACATAATTACTCTTATGGCTCATGTTGTAAAAATTTATGATACTTGTATTGGTTGTACACAATGTGTACGTGCTTGTCCTTTAGACGTTTTAGAAATGGTACCTTGGGATGGTTGTAAAGCGGCACAAATGGCTTCATCTCCTCGAACAGAGGACTGTGTAGGTTGCAAACGTTGTGAAACAGCATGTCCAACTGATTTTTTAAGTGTACGTGTTTATTTAGGTAATGAAAGCACAAGAAGTTTAGGTTTAGCTTATTAATACTTTAGATAAAATGACTTTTTTTATCTTTTACCGGACAAAACAACTTTGTTGTTTTGTCCGCCATCACTCCAATTCTGAATTTTGGTATCGCCCCTCTCACGGGTCGGTGATACGAGCGGACGAGACTCGCGAGTCTCGTCCGCTCGTAGTGATAAATCCAATAAATTGTTTTTTTACCGCGAGCTACGCGAGCCGCGTGCCTGCGCGGAGCGCCCCCGTGAGGGCGGCTCGCAAAATATTTTTTATCGAAAAATAGGGTATTTAATACAGACGAAAATTTTATATAAAATCTTAAAAAAATCAATCACACAAGGCTTAAAATAAGTCATTAAAAAATTAAAAACTTCTTTAATATTAACGATATTATCTTGTCGATAACCTAATAAAAAATAATTGACTATTATATTATTATTAATTAATAATTAAAAAGAAGCTTTTTTAATTTTCCAGAAAAGAAATTGTTAAAGAATTTCCCGGACAAAACAACAAAGTTGCCCTCACGGGTTGTCCTGAAGGAAAAAACCTTTGGTTTTTTCCGCTAATATTCAGATAAAAAAATTGTTTTTTATGTGATTTAAAAAATTTATAAAAATTTAGTTTTATGGTAACTATTTCAAGTTATATTGTATTATTAATCGGTGCTTTAGGTTTCACACTAACACTTTACTTAGGTTTTTTAAAAGGAATCAAGCTTATTTAATTTTGTATTATGTTTTGAAAAAACTATCGGACAAAACAACAAAGTTGTTTTGTCCTGAAGGAAAAACCTTTGGTGCCCCCCCCCCCCCTCACGAGCAGGGTCGGGGTTTCCGTTAAAAATTTAAACTAAAGAAGAGAAAATTCTTTTAGAATTTTCTAAAGTATCCAAATTTTCTCTTTTTTTTGTGCGAATTTTTTGAATTTTCTATCGTCCGCTTGGCGACCCTCGGCTCGTTCCTCAGCTCGTTCCTCAGCTCGTTCCTCAGCTCGTTCCTCAGCTCGTTCCTCAGCTCGTTCCTCAGCTCGTTCCGAGGCCGAAGCCGAGCGGACGAGACTAAAAAGTCTCGTCCGCTCGTAGAAATTTTTCAAAACATTTTATATATTACGAGCTGTTTAGATTATTGTCTTTAAGTATTAAAAAAATTGAAGACTAAGGAAATTGTACAGAATTCTCTATTTCTCTTAAATTTAAACAAACCTATGAACGTGTCCATTTTTGACGACCCCCGCCCGTAGGTTCAAATTCAAATAATGTGTAAATAAATACACTAAAATACATATTTTAGTAATCATTCTTTTAAATTGTGAATATAAAATTCAATTTGTCTTTTGTTTTAAACCGTAAACTTAATGAAATATCCTAAATTAATAATTAATAAATTGCCTTAAATTGTAATTGTATAAGACACACAAATTTTATTACAAAATCAGATATGAGGTTTAATTAACTTTAAACTAATTCTATGGTTTTATGAAAAACTAAAAAACAACTTGACAATTATTATATTATAGGATATAATAAACTATGAATTTATTATTTTATAGCAGGGTAGAGCAGTCTGGTAGCTCGTGGGGCTCATAATCCCAAGGTCGCAGGTTCAAATCCTGCCCCTGCAAATATTCTATTTTAATACTCTAGATTAAAAATCTATAAAAAGATTTTGATTTTAATAATAATAATAAATTATTAAGTGATATTTAACGTAAGGTAATTTTTTACTAACCTTAAAACAAATAAAATTAATTGTGGCGGACAAAACAACTTTGTTGTTTCCCTCACGGGTCCTGAGGAAAAAACCTTTGGTTTTTTCCGACAATAATAAAAAATTAATTAAATTAAAAATAATTAATTTGGTTTTGTTTATATAAACCAACTAAAGTTATATAGAGTTTTTTTTTTTCAAAGAAAGGAATTTAACCTTAAATTTGAAATTTTAAACCAACAAAATATAAAGTTATCCGGTATAGTTCTAATATATGTTTTTAAACATAAGAAAAATTTTTTTCGTTTTAATTTTGTTAGCTATAAAAAAATTTTAGTTATAGATTTTTTTAATTTAAATCTAATAAGAAAAAATCTAATTACAAAAAATTAGATAATAGATAGATATCTATTATCTAGATAATATAGATTAGTGTTTTTGAATTTCATAGCGGAAACCCGTCCCGTGAGGGGGGCACCTTTGGTTTTTTCCTTCAGGACAAAACAAAAAAGTTGTTTTGTCCGGTAGTGTAGAAATGGTTTATTAAAACCAATTAATTTTTAATAAAAAAGTAATTTTTAAAATAAATACGAACAACGCGAGTATGCAAAACGGTTGTAACGTAAGTACCCCAAAGATGGTTCTAGAAGCAAGTCGCTTCCGTAAAAATTTAATTTGGGCCAATAAGGGTTCCTTAAGTATAATAATTATATTATCTTTTTAAAATTTCAAAAATTCTATTAAACCGAACAAATGAGTTTTTTTTAAGATTAATTATTGAATTGCTTTAAAAATAATTTAAGGAGGAGACATTTTTATTTATCGCCTCCTTAAATTATTATTTTTTTTTTTTATTTTAAATTCGCAAGAAAATAAAATATCTAAGTTTTTAAATATAGCGAAGCGGTCAGAAGAGAAATTTAAAACTTAGATATTTTGCCTTTCAGGCTAGGATAAACCCTTGGGCGGGGCCGTTACCTAAAGCTAGCATTAAGATCCGTCATCTCGAAGACCCTCATCTGACCGCTGCGCTAAAATTATATTAAAGAAATTATATTAAAGAAATTATTAAAGAAATTATTAAAGAAATTATATTAAAGAAGTTTCTTAATTGTATTAAGAGAGTTTTATATAATTTTGTCTCGATGTTATGTATAGAGATTAAAATAGATTAACTTTGTGTTTGTGTTTCTGAACCTGAAGAAGCACTTTCACGACTTTCTAGTAATCTTTGTTGTTTACCATCGTAAACATCCCAGATTTTTGAAGTCATTTCAACAATTTCATGCATTACTTCATTTGTTGCAATTTCATCAGCTAAACCGTAAGAGATTGTTTCAGGTGCGTTTAAATAGAAATCACGATCTAAATCACGTAAAATTTTATGACGTGGACGGTATGTTGATAATGAATAAATATCAGCTACGTCTAAACGAATTTTCATGATTTCTTGGCTATCAATCCAAATGTCAGATGCTTGCCCTTGTAATGAAGATTCTGGCTGGTGAATCATCGTATGACAACCTTCTGTTACATAACGTTCACCAATTGTACCACCTGCTAAAACTAACGATGAAGCCGAAGCAGCTACACCTAAACCTAACGTTAATGAACCTGCTTTGATAAATTGTAAAGCATCATGAACCGTAATACCATTACCAACTGAACCCCCAAATGAATTAATAATAACAAAAACTTTCTTTGATTCTTCTTCAATAAACGAACGTTCTGTTTGTTTACGATAATAATCTCTAAATTCATTATAAGAATCATTTGAACTAGCACTCCATGCTTTTTTGTTTTGAGGCGGGTGCGGTCTTAATTGAGAAGATAAAGAATTTAAATTATATTCACGACGTAATTGTCGTTGTCCTAAAGCTTTTTCAGATAATTGTTTATATTGTTGAGGATTTGAAGAATTAGATGCAAACTCTTTACCTGCTAAGTCTAATAGGAATTTCGAAATTCCTTTATTTTTAATTGCAAGTTCACGTTCACCATAAGCAGCACTAGAACCTTGTTTAAACATTTGTAAAAGTTGCGTACCCGCCTTTTTACCGTTACGTTGTCCTGTTGCGGCACCACCCTGAAGTAAAGGCGGGTACGGCATTTCATTTAAGCTATATGTACCCGCACCTTCATTTTCAAAATTTAAACTTGTTCTAAATGCTGAATAAATATCTAGTCCTTTACCAGAAGGTGCACTTTTTCTATTTTGTAAGTTTAATGAATTACTTTTTAAACTATTAAAAAATTGTGGTGCATTAAAATCGTAAGGCGAACGAGAAGAGCTATTACCAAAATCTTTTGATAAAGTTTGTGCTAAATAATATAAATAAGGTTCATCTGAATAATCAAAAAACTGTGAATTCCAATTTAGCCATTCTTTTGTAATTTTTTGTAATGTTAATTGTTCTAATGTATCAATATCATCAATACCTAAATCTTCATCAGCATTTAATAAATCTTCAGGAGATCTATTTTTCTTCACAGAAGATGGACCATCAGTTCTCTTTTCACTACTAGTTGAACGAGGTTTTGAATCTCCTTCGACTTCGTTTTTTTCAAGTTCTTTAGATCGATCTTCCATGTGGATATTAATTAATAAACCACAAATTTGGTTACAAAGTTCGTCATCTAGATATTGCATTAAAAAAACCATTCTTCGACGGAAAATAAAATTATAAATATCAGTCCATTGAGCTGGAAGTTCTTCACCCCAACTATAAATAATACGTGGAACACCAATTGGCATATATATTGTTTTTTTCTTAATCGTCGTTCTATCTTTTGAGTGTATATAAATCTTACGCCTATACACATTTATATATTTCCTATAAATGATTAGTTTTAACTACATATACTAACTGCATATACTAACTGCATATACTAACTGCATATACTAACTCCAATAATGTTTTTTATTAAAAAGGCTAATTAAATTAGCCTTCGTTTTAATCTATCCATTATACAAGTTCGTAGTTATAAGCTATATTGATTTATTATGTAAATCTGAATATATTTATTTATTCTATCGAATAAATATTTATTTATGACTCATAAATAGACTTAATATTTAAATTATATAGATTTATATAACCCACAATGAACGAAAAAATACTTTGCTTTTAAAGTAATTTAACTTACTCAAGATAAGTTAGTTAACAAAGTTAACTACAAAATTCACGTACGTGAATTTCTTGAGGAAAATTCTTTTATAATCTTGTGTTAAGTGTGTTAACACATTTGAACATAGTAATAAATAATACTACTATGTATTACTTGCCTTCGGCCGGACTCGAACCGGCACGCTTTTCAGCACTGGTTCCTAAAACCAGGATGTCTACCAATTCCATCACGAAGGCGTATAATAAGATATTAGCATTTTTAATTTAAAAGATTATTATCAATGTTAATAGAATTTCTCCCTCGGCTCGTCCCCCCGTGAGGGCGGCCGAGAAATTCCTAAATTTAAACAAAAAAAATCATAAATATGAATTTTTAGCTATTCTATTAATTAAACAATTAAATTATTCCTTAATGTTTTAGTCGAAAACTCTTATCGAGCAGAAAAAAACAAAAGGCGGGTTCGTTTAGCGAAGCGGTCAGATATTTTAAATATAGCGAAGCGGTCAGATATTTTAAATATAGCGAAGCGGTTATAAGGGTTTATCTTTTTGCTGCGCTAGAAAAAAAATTGTAAAAAAAAAAATATATATATACGAATAATTTAAATGCATAATATACATTATTAATATTAATTATTGTATGTATATACAAATACGTACATAAAAATAAAAAAAAAATAAAAAATGCTGACGAACAAAACAACTTTATTGCCCTCACGGGCAACAAAGTTGCCCGTGAGGGCAATTTTGTTGTTTTCTAGGATCAAGATCCGTCGCCTGAGGAAAAAACCAAAGGTGCCCCCCTCCCCGTGAGGGGGGCTCACAGGACGAATTTCCCATAAGAATGAATTTTTCATTTATTTTATAGAGTATAAAAATACTTATTTGGTTTATTACTTTAAGGCTAAAAGCCGATTTATGAAATTTGACTAAAAAATAGAAAAGGATTAGTTCACTGGATATAACTTCAAATATAATTTTGATATCCAGTGAACTAATCCTTTTAAGTTATTCATTTTATTTTCTTTATTTTCGGAAAAAACCAAAGGTGCCCCCCCCCCCTCACGCGACGGACAAAGTCCTAGCCCTTAGGGGACGGGTTTCCGCTAAAGGTTTTTCCCTCAAGGGCTAGGCCGGCCCCGCCCGTGAGGCCGGCCCCGCCCGTGAGGGCGGGGCCGGCCTAGAAAACAACAAAGTTGTTTTGTTCGCCATTTTTTGATATTTAAAATATCAAATTTAAATTACATTAAAAATGTAAAAACAGAAATTTAAAATTCTTGGTTTAATTATTAAACCAGAAAGAAATCTAAATCATTACTTTCAGAATTGTTATTAGTAGTATCAGACGTATTAGATGTTGAAGGAGAAAGATAAAAGTCTGATAGTAATGTGAATAAGGCACGATCCCCTAATTCACGAGGGACAACACCTTCTGGTTCAGATAATAATTGGTCAGCTATGTTTAGGTAAAAGTCTAATATGTATAAAAGTGAAGGCTCTCCTTCAGCCATTTCAAATAATGTTTTACCTTTTACTCTTGAAATTCTAATATCTTCAATTAAAGGTAAAACCTCTAAAACAGGCATAGGACAAGCTTCAACATACTTATCTATAAGGTCTCGTTTAGATGTGCGGTTTCCAATAAGACCCGCCAGACGCAATGGGTGAACACGTGCTTTTTCTCTTACGGACGTAGCTATTCTGTTACAGGCAAACAGTGCATCAAATACTTTTATTATATTAAAAACTCAAAAACACCATAAAAACAATAAAGCACTATTTTTATATTAATACTTATTCTATTCCTATTTATTCATTCAACAAAAAAAAACACCTAGTCAAATCAAATGAAAAAAAAATTTAAATACAAAATTAATATATATTTAAAGAAAACCCTAAAAATGATCATTTTTAGGGTTTTCTAAATCAAATAATTTAAAAACTTTTAAATAAAAATTCTTATTTATATATTTTATAATATACATAAAAATTATTTTTAATTATTCCTATCTTTATCTTTCTCATTAGGAAAGACATAGTTTTTGGAAGTACGACGCTTACGATCAGCCATAGTAGCTGGTGGAATTTTTTGAACAGGACCACCTTCTCCTTTTTTGTCATCTACCTTTGGTGATGCTGGAGCAGGCGGATCCGTCGTATTAACCGAAATAGAAGTCTCGTCACTACTAGACGGATTTATTTCACCTGAAGACCCTTCCTTATTAGACAGGTTTGTTTTATCTTCAGGTAAAGGTGTTTTTGTATTAGGCGGAGTCGTTTCGCCTGAAGATTTTTCTTTATTAAGTGGATTCGTTTCATCTGAAGGTGAAGGTCCTTTACTTTTTCTTCTACCAGAACCTTTACCTCCCATTTCCCATACAAAGTCAGATATTCTATTAAACATTTTTTAATACTTTTTTCTAATTTTAAATCGATCCTAAAATAATCTATCCGATGTTAAATAAATTCTCACAGTTTATAAGATTTACCGGACCCGTGAGGGAAACAACAAAATTGCCCTCACGGGCAATAAAGTTGTTTTGTCCTAAAGAAAAAACCAAAGGTTTTTTCCGCTTTGTAAATTTGTAAAATTTTCTTCCGAAAATAGAAAATTCTTTAAGAATTTTTTTCCGGAAAAAAACCTAAAGGGGCCCTCACGGGTTTTCCTAAAGGACAAATTAGCTTTGCTAATTTGTCCGCCAAAAATTTACTTGGTAAATTTTGTTCTCTAAAAAAATTTAATTCCATATCGCAAAGATTATAACTTCTACGAGATCTTCGCGCTGCCCTCACGGGTCTAAAGAAAAACGCGAACATGAAGAAAATTTTATTTTTAACCTCGTAACAAGCCGAGGGATAAAATCTTATTTATTTTTATTATAAAATATTTAAATGTATAAGAAATATAAAAAATTTTATACTTTACCCCTACAAATTTGTGGTTTTTTTATTTGAGACAGAGAATACATAAAACACAAAAATAAAATAAAAATTTGATACTTTACCCCTACAAATTTGTGGTTTTTTTATTTGAGACAGAGAATACGGGACGAAGAAACAAAATAAAAAAATTTTATACTTTACCCCTACAAATTTGTGGTTTTTTTATTTGAGACAGCTAATACGGGGGTAAAGTATCAAAATAAAAAAATTTGATACTTTACCCCTAGAAATTTTAAACTAAACCAGTTTTGTGGACCCAGTACGACGATAAACATCTTTTATATTATAAATCGAGCCAGGCCAAGTGTTAATAATACGTCTTTCTTCTGCACGTCGAATATCTAAATTTGCATAATCAGATCCGTAGTCTACAATAAGAAACAATAAACTTTCTAAGCCATTCTGACGTACCGACTCAAGTAAACCTTGATTAAAATGAGTTTCTTGCATTAATGATAATTTATGAGAAATAAAACGCATCTCTATACTTTTACTCTCACCTATATAAGAACGGCCCCGCCCGTAACCGTATTATAGAGAACATATATACCTGGATCTGGTATACCTCCATTACTTAACGTTTTTGATTGCTTCCAAGCACAAAGCTTCAAAAAGCAATTAAACAAAAGTTCAAAAAGTCTTTCGTTTAAAGACGGGTCGTATAAACTATTCAAATATGATCCTAAAATTTTTCTTAAAATAATTTCATCACCTTTAACAAGACCAATGAATTTTTCCCCAAAAGATTCCACATATTCATTTATATTGCTATTGTAATACATAAAATCATCAAAAAAAGAAGGTTGATTCTTACGTGATAATAGAAACGCCGAAATCGTATTTGATTCCGACGTTTCTATTTTTGTATCACGAAAAGATTCTAATAAGTTTTTAGGGGCCGCGGCCCCGCCCATTGGGACCAACTGTACCAGCATTTGATACAAGCCCGCGTAATTGGACCATTTCCGAACATTCGATAATAGGTCCACGAAGGAAACAAGCCTGTAAACTAACATTAGGAATATCGTGTAAAACGATAGTTTTACCTAATGCTAATTCTAGACGTTCCCATGTTTGTAACATCGCTGGATCACTAATTTGCTGAGAATCCGTAAAAGCCGAGCAGGTAATAAAACGATTAGCTCGGTAGAAAGTAGTTAAACTACTTTCAAAGCTTGAAGTAAACATTAGATTAGCCGTAACATTCACCTCCATATTCGGATTAGTCCCAGCCACGGCTGCACGGAATGTGATCTCTTTAGAACCAATAGGTTTTAAAGGAGATTTTTGTGCAATCGTCTCATTAATACCACCCCATAACTTTCTTTCGAAAGTTACAAAGCGTATTGTGTTATAAATAATAAGTTTAGAGTGGCAGTAGCGGAATGTCTCAGCACTTCTGCTTCTAAACCAGCTAATAAATAATCAGAGTTTATGTAAACTCTATCAAATTTCAAGTGGTTCTCAAAAAAGGAGAACACAAAATTGGGACTAAAGTCAGCTACAACTTGAGGATTAGCTGAATCTTTAACTGTACTGAAGTCAGTACGGCGTGACAAAATATTTACGCCGTGTAGACTTACAGGTTCTCCAGGTTGATTTGGAAGACCTTGATCCAACTGGAAAAAGGCATATGAAAATTGATTAAAATTTAAGAACATGTTGTCTTCCGACGCAATTCTTAAATTATCACTTCCAGAAGGAATTTGACCATTTACTAATGCGTCAGTCGCCGGTTGTACGGGTTGACCTTGTGTATTAGTAAGACCAGCCGATAAAGTTGGAGGTCGTAAACCACTTAAATCTTCATTTTGTGGCAAAATTATATCACCACGTTGTAATACCTTTAACGATAAAGGTAAACTACTGAATCCCGTAAATGATTCAGGAGGATTTTCAACCTGTGTTGGTTGAAATTGAGCTTCAGGCTCAATAACCTGAGCCGATCGACCAACACTGTCTATTTCCCCTAAGGGGTTTTCCGTTAAGACAGGACTTTGAATTTGTGGTTGATTTAAAAAAATGGGAACATTCGGACGTTCCACAAATAAACCACGTGAATTTACTATGTTAGTATTATTTAAAGTCACAGGTGAACGGTACCCGGGCGGGGTCGTTTGACTTACTTGTATAGCATTGAATCTTTCAAATATGCGATACATAAGTAAGCGCATGTAATTCTGGCCATTCGGACTTTGGCCATCAATATTATTTAGTATTTCGTTTTGGTTTAAGGCAACTTCAAAAGTTTGTCCATCAACCGAAACTTCGTAAATTTGTTTTAAATTAATTAGCCCTACGCTATTAGCAGGATCTGCTTCTAACCTAAAACAGTTAGCAATAAGATTATTTAACGTAGTTCGAAGGTTCATCTTAGATATTTTATAAAAGAGCGACAATTGTCGACTTTTATTTTTAATACCTAAAGACTTACGATCAGCTATAGAGAATTTAACTGTCGCGTCTAGTAAACCCTCGGATTCCAATAAAAAGAAGTCTTTGCTTCTTTTTGAACGCCCCACACGGAACTGAGTCGGTAATGGGGCGTTTGGGTCGTTGATAGCGAAACAGATTGGTGTACTACGTGAAGTGATCGTAACATTGCCAGCACGATCACGCTTTCTTGATAAACATTTGCCAAAGCAAGTTGTTTTAAGATCAAGAGATGAAGTACCAAGTGCTGTTGATAACAGCACTAAAGATCCTGGTAGTGATGAGAACATATAATATATTTTTTTATTATACTGTATTACCCTGCAATATAAAATTGTTAATATTCGGTTGCAGAAGCAGCTCATTTCTAACGTTTAATTAAGCGAACCCATACTTAATTAAACAATGTCTTTTATTTATATATAGTCTTTTTTGTATATCTAATGTTAGCGAACAAATCCATAATAATTTTCTAAGTTGTTTCTAATTGAAACAAATTGAAATCATAAGATAACACCGTATAACACCCTTTAATGCCCTATAATGCTCTGTAATGCCCTGTAATGCCCTATAATGCCATATAAAAGGCTATAACCCTTTATAAAAATATATGATACTTTTAATTAGAAAAAAATAACGATCTCGTCCAAAATAAACTCTAACATGTTTTGTAATAAAGTTTTTAATGATTTGGCTATATAATACATGGCATAGTAAAACTGGGCGCATATTTGATATGCGCCCAGTGTAATTCGGATAAGTTCAGTTTAATATTATTTTTAGAATAAAAGATTTAGTTATGTATTGGTAGTAGCTTGAAGCGAAACGGAAAAAGAAAAACTTAAAATATTGAAGTTTTCAATATCCTTTTAGGATATTGAAAATCTTTGGGCGGGGTCGTTCTCGAAGAAAATCAGAATTTTCTTCGAGAAATATTTTTTTATAACGGTTTTTTAAAACCTAATTTTTTCGATTTTTGTAGGCGGCTAAAAGTTTATTGAAAGATTGAAGTTTTGTTTTAACTTCTGGAGAATTTGGAATTATTTTGTTTTTAGGTTCTTTTAAATAGATATAATTTGGAAAACTTGCTGACCGACAACGATTTGCTACAGTTTTAGCTTGTATATGAAGATCTCTACCAGCTTCAGATAAACTATCATAATATTTCCCATTAACAATAACAGGATAAGTTATATTTTTGTATTGTGCTACTCGCTCTGGATCTCGGTCATAATAAGCAAGTAGTTGTTTATTACGTTTTGTTGCATTAAATGTTCGTCCAAATTCACGAAATTTTGATAGAATTTTTTGTATTCTTATAGTTAAATTATTATAAACACGATTACCATATTGATAATAGGCTTCCGCAATAACATTACTTTCACGATCTTTACGATCTGTTTCATTAAATTGATCTAAATATTCAATAATTGAATATTCAAAAACGTTTCCGCCATTTTTTACATCCTCAACCATTCTCTGATAAGTTACAGATTCGCCTGTTTTTATACCACGAAGTTCCCAGTATTGAACTTTTCGTATATCACTTCTATGTTTATTAATACGAAATAAAGGATTTGATTTACCCGATTGACCTATATAAAAGTTACCACTTTTTTTATTTTTAAAAATATATAAACAGTATTCTGTTGGCTTTTCGGGTAAAACAGGATAATTAAGACTATGGTTTGGAATAGATACTGACCCATCTTTATTCCAAGGTATTGTTCTTTTTATAAAAATTGGATCTATTACACTAATATCAGATGAGAAACGTATTTTAGCGTTTCTGTGTATATTGCCAGAAATATTTATTGCAGAGGAACCTGCTTCTTTTATCAATCGATCTTCTTCACGAAGTCTAATTGCACGATCTTCTAGACTAGGTCCTTGTAATAGTGCATAAGCTTTAACATTTTTTATACCAGAAGCATCAAAATAGGGTTTAATAAGAGGACGTCTAGCTAAACTACCAGGTGTTTTTATTTCTAGAATTTCACGGTTAACTTTTTGGCTTTCACCAATGTATACAGATTTGCTACTAGGAAAAAATAAAACATAAATACCAGGTTGAGATTGGGGTTTTAAAAAAGTTTGGTTAGGAAAATTTTTTTTTAGATCTTGTGGAACGTCTTTAACAATTTTTGGTGACCAAGGAACTATAGTTTTTTTGATAGGTTTATAAGGTTTACGAATTTTTTTAGGAAAAATTGAATAATTATTTTGACTGTTAGTTTCAAAAGGAGGTTCATTGTAAGAAGTCATAAGTTTTATTATGTAATAAAATTATACAAGAAAGAAGTCAAGTGGTTCTTCTTTCACGTTTTGTTCATTTGAATTTTTGTTTTCTGGCGTTAAATAGAAATCTGATAAAAGACTAAATAATTCACGATCACCTAATTCGCGTGGAACTACACCTTCAGGTTCTGAAAGTAATGCATCAGCAATAGATAAATAGGCATCACATATATATGATATACTAGGATCAGTTTCAGCCATTTCAAATAAAGTTTTACCTTTAACACGTGATATACGAATATCTTCAATTAAAGGGATAACTTCAAGTACCGGCATAGGACATGCTTCTATGTACTTATCTATAAGGTCTCGTTTAGATGTACGATTGCCAATTAAGCCTGCTAATCTAAGAGGATGTACTCGTGATTTTTCTCTTACAGATGTTGCGATTCGATTTGAAGCAAACAGTGCATCAAACCCATTATCAGTAACAATAATACAATAATCCGAATAATTTAACGGTGCTGCAAAACCACCACATACAACATCCCCTAAAACATCAAAAAGAATAATATCATATTCAAAGAAAGCATTTAATTCTTTTAATAATTTTACTGTTTCTCCTACTACATAACCACCACAACCAGCACCTGCAGGTGGTCCACCAGCTTCTACACAGTCTACGTTACCATAACCTTGGTAAATTACATCTTCTGGCCAAACATCTTCATAATGATAATCTTTACTTTGTAAAGTATCAATAATTGTAGGAATTAAAAATCCTGTTAATGTAAATGTTGAATCATGTTTAGGATCACAACCAATTTGTAATACTTTTTTTCCACGTTTTGCCAATGCAATTGAAATATTACAACTTGCTGTTGATTTTCCTATACCACCTTTACCATAAACAGCTAATTTCATATATTTTGTTTTTATTGGCGCATAATTTAAAAAATGGTAATTCTTCTATACCAAATTATTTTCAAACATTTTAAAATCACTAAGAATGAAATATAAATCATACGTTTTAATTAATTTTTGTTATTTATTTAATGAATGAAATATGTTTTTTTTTAATCTACCTTAATAAGGTATAAAAGCGCCCGAATCTTTATCTTTTTGTTGTTTCCAACAGGATAACTTCGTTATTTTGAACAACCGTTTTTCTTTTTTTTTTTTTTTTTTTATTTTGATTTAACTTTTTTATCCAAATTTTATAATTTTTCAAATTATACCTTTTCTTTATTTATATTAAGATATATAATAATAAATAATTTAATCTATTAATACTACATAATTATAACATAAAGAATATATAATTGTTAATAAATATTTGAAAAATGGTTTAAAATTGTTCTCTTCTTCAATAAGAATTTTCATTTTTTTTTTTTTAAATTTTATTTTTTTTTGCATAAAATTGATTTATGTTATATATTTATATATAAGTTGTAAACTTAAATTTATTATTTGTATTCTTCAGTAGCTCAGTGGTAGAGCAATCGGCTGTTAACCGATGGGTCGTAGGTTCAAGTCCTACCTGGGGAGAAAATTATATTTTTAATTCTAAAAAGTTAAAAATACAAATATTCATCAAAGATGTTTTAATACAATTAAAATTTTATTATTTATGATTATTCAATTTAAGTAATAAATGGAATCAACAAAAAATTATATTGCTTTTTTATATTATAAGCAATATAATATATTATATATTTAAATAAATATTATTTAATAAACAAATAATTATTAGTAATAATTAACTAAATATAAATTTATTAATACAATAATAATTATTAACCTAACTATTAATAGGCGGGTCCGAACCTAGAGTGAAATCACTATTACTAACTTTATATTTAGAATTTTATATATTCTAATTCTTTAAATTCTTGTCAGAAATATGGCTAACATATTTAAAATATAAATATGGTATTAAACCAGTTAACAATAAACTATTATCTTTTTATGGTTTAGAGTTTAGAAGATTTTGAAATAAAAGGAAATGTTTTTGAAAGTTTATTTTTAGCACTGTTGGCCGAGCGGATTAGGCAAACGACTCATAATCGTTTTTAGGTAGGTTCGATTCCTACACGGTGCAATTAATATATTAACGGATTTAATTTATTAGGCTAATGAAAATGGAGCTGTAAAAGTATACACGAATTTAAAATGAAAATTAATTAACATTGATTATCTAAATCTTAAAATTCAAAATTAAAACGAAAAATTTTCACCCAAAGAAATTTTTTTTTTTTTTTTAGACGTTTCCCTCACGGGACGGACAAAGTCCTAGCCCTTAGGGGCGGATTTTTCTCATAAATGAAGAAAACAAACCCGCCGAAAAAAAATTTCTAAAGGTTTTTCCTCAGGACAAAACAACTTTGGACAAAACCACAAAGTGGTTTTGTCCGCCTCAAAATTTTAAATAAATACATATTCTTAAAAATCAAATGAATATGTTATATCTTAAGCTTATTTAAGCTTAGTAATATCTGTTTTGAAGTTCAAATTTTATAAATGATCTATTATTTATTAGTAATATTCCAACAAGATTCTTGAAATTTAAATTTGGTTGCGTTTAAAGAACACAAAAAATAAAATTACTATAATATGATTTGATTTATAATAAAATCAATATAAAAAAAAAAAAACGTTATAATAATAAATAAGTTAAAGAAGAATAAACTTGCTAAAAATAATTAAAAGAAAAAATTTTAGCAAAGTAAAATTTTATAAATTTTTATTTATTTATTAATTAATATTAATAGATAGTTACAAATACTATACTAAAAAAAAAAAAAAAAAAATATTAAAGATGTAATATACATTTTTATGTTCTTTTAAAAAAAATAAAAAAAAAAAAAACAAAAAATAATCCGATATCAAAATAAAGTTGAAATTAGAAAATTTACTTTGTAAATTTTCTTTTGTCATCAAATTAATTTTTTTATTTTAAAGAGTGCTTGAGCCGTATGCGGTTAAACCTGCACGTACGGTTCTACGGGGGGTTAATTAAAAAAATCTACCCTACAAAACCTGGACATTTTTCTCGTGCATTAGCAAAAGGTCCAAATACAACTACTTGGATTTGGAATCTTCATGCTGATGCTCACGACTTTGACAACCATACTTCAGATTTAGAAGAAATCTCAAGAAAAGTATTTAGTGCTCATTTCGGGCAACTAGGTATTATTTTAATTTGGTTAAGTGGGTGCGACACGAATAAACTTCAATTTTAATTAGAAAATAGGTGAATGTATTTATGGTGTTTTTGTTTAAAACAAAAAAACATACCGCGAGCCACACGAGCCGCGTGCCTGCGCGGAGCGCCCCCGTGAGGGCGGCGCGCAAGTAAACAAAAACACACAAAAAAATTACCATTCATCTATAAGCTTTTCTAATTTAATCTAAGTAGAAGAAAAAAGATAGGGTTAAATTTATAGATTTAAAGGAGAAATTTAAAATGTATTAGATTTATAAATTTTTTTTTATATTTAAATTTGATATGTAAAATCAATGTTAATTTACTTACAACATTAACATAGTAAATTTTGTCTAGTAAATTTTCTTCTTTATAAGAATTTATTCTTTTTTTTCATTTCTTCTGCTATCAACTTTAAAAAAGAAAACATAATAAACAATACTTTATTTAATTAAAAAGGTGATAACGAACCCGCCTTTTTAAAAAATGTTTATTAATCTAGAAAACTCAACTTCCAAAACTCTAGCGGAAAAAACCAAGGGTTTTTTCCTTCAGGACAAAACAACTTTGTTGTTTTGTCCGGAAATTTTTTTTTTTTTTCTCAAAAAAAAAAATTTCTTTTGTAGATATATTTTTTATATCTCCAAAAATAGAAATCTACTATTCTATTTTTGGTTAGTGTCTTGTTTATGCTATGATCTTAAGGTTTATAGAGAAAAGATTTATTAGTGATAAATTTGATTTCGCATACGAAATCGTAGATTTCATACAATAATAAAAATAAATAATAATTGAGTTAAGTTTTCTTTTTCTAAAGTTGTTAATTGAAGTTTAACGTGTTAATCTGATCAAAATAAAAGTACTAATCTAGCTAAATCTGATTTTTAACTTTTATTTTGACAGAACGGAAACTCGAAAAAAAGAATTGATTATTTTAAATAAATAAATGAAAATAAAGAAGATAATTTGTTTTTTTGATAAAATATCAAAACAAATTATAATCAATATATGGAACTTATTCCTTTCTTTATTGAAGTTTTCTAAAAAAAGAGAACTTTAATAAAGTTATAAAAACTTTACTTCGAGTATGTTCGTGAATTTAAATATTTAAATAAGTATTAAATAAAAAGATAAAAATATGTATAAAAATAATTTATGTTTATACATATTTTATTTAAAATTTTAAATGTTCAATTCGGGAGAAATTCTGAAATAATTTCTCTCTTGGCTCGTTCCCCCGTCCCCCTAAGGGCTAGGACTTTGTCCGTCGCGTGAGGGGGGCGGCCGAGAAATACAAAATTTTCTTTGTGAACTTTCTTCTCTAAAGAACTTTTCCTTTTTTGTTGAAATTTTCACATCTCTATTTAAACGATATTATAGAGATTGAATTATACATAAAACTTCCAGTTTAATTTAATTAGATTGAATTTTTTATTATTTTAGGCATAGCCCCATATATTTTTAACATCATTTAAGATAGGGAGATCAAATATAATTTACCTTCTTGTCTGTTGATAATATATGGGATTTAGCATTCCCTAAAATCTCAATTTTCATTCATAAAGAAGACATTACAATTTATTCATATTGCCTTATTTTTAGTTTATACTTAGTTACTTAAGTATTTTAGTATTCGAGTTTTTTGTTTAAATAATTTAGATATTGTATAGAACAATAAGGAAAACTAGTCCTTCTAGTTCAACTAGACTAATTTGTCCTTCAGGAAAACCCGTGAGGGCACCTTTAGGTTTTTTTCCGGTAATAATAAAATAGGTTAAATTGTAGTCTAATTATGAAAAATTGAATAGCAAAAACGAGGACTCATTAAATATATTAATATATTCATTAATAGTAATATTAATACTTAAAATGCACACATTAGTTATAAATATTATTTCTTTTCGTAAATGGTCAAAAAAAGTCATATTTAATTGACTATTAAATTAGGCGGACAAAAAAGAAAGATTTGATTTTTTCCTATCGCCCGCTCGTACGGATTTTTCTTCGAAAATAATCTGGTATTTAAAAATTGGAACCAAATAATTAAAAATCGGAAAGTTGTTCAATTAATTTGGATATTATAATGATTATGTGTGCGTTTGCAATCTAAAAAAAAAAGAATGAGTGATTTTGCTTAGTATTTTTGTACTCACGAATGTGAGTAATTGAAGGTTTTTTCTTAATTTTATGTCAAACATTGGAACTACTGGACGTATTCCTTTATGGCTTGTTGGTACAGTTGTTGGTCTTTTAGCTATTGGTTTATTAGGAATCTTTTTCTATGGTTCTTACGTAGGGTTAGGTTCTTCTCAATAAAAACCTAAAATTGAATATCTTTTGAGAATTCGATAAGGTATAGAGGATTAATATTTATTAATTTTCTATACCTTATCGATTTACTAGTCATTATCAACCTTTGGTGATTAGACATGAATTAGATAAGAAGATTAAATGCTACAAATACATATTTTTATTGGTCTGTTATAAAAAAACGAAATTAGTATGAAATATAATCTTTATAAAACAATTTTATAAAAGTTTTTTGACTTTTAATAATATGTTTTAAAAACATATAGAAAAATATAAATTCAGACTTATTAAGATTTTTCTTTATTACATATATTTTCTTTATTACATATATTTAAAGTCGTATAATGTGTCATTATTTTAGTAAATACTGGCGGACAAAACAACAAAATTGCCCTCATGGGCAACTTTGTTGTTTTGTCCGGAAAATTTTTTCATAAAAAAAATTTTCTTTGGTTTTTTCCGAAATGATTTTTTGATTTTTTCAAACAACCTTGTAGTTTTTTAAGGACTACGTTAAAAAAAATTATATTTATGAATAGTGTGAGCGTAGCTCACTAACGAATAAAACAATAGTTTATTAAACTACCAGATTTTTCTTAGAGAAAAATCCGAAGGGAAAAAATTAAATATTTTTTCCGCTAAAAAAAAGTAGTTTTTTTTATATTATTGAAAAAAAAAAAAAAAATTATATAAAGATAGTTTAGTTGTTTAAGTCGAAGACGGAAACGACTAATTTACTCTACTATGCTTTTTATTCTTTGATTTCGTCCAATTTTTTACAAAAAAAGTGGACTTAAGTTGTTATAAAATAAAATTGTATGAAAAACGTAATTTTTTTATATAAAAAAATTTCCCAAGAAAAAAGTTCATAACTTTTTTAAAGACTTTAATTATTTTAAAAAACTTTATAAAATTCAAGAGAAGAAAATTTTAAAATTATGAGTAGTTTAAGATAACTACTCAAATATAAAATATATAAATATATTTTTTATATAATTATTTATATGTTTTTTTGGTAATTAAAGTCTTAATTATAACAGTCTAAGGTATAAAACATCATTTAAATCTTTATAACTAATAACCTAAATACAGTATTAGTAATAGTTTTAAGAACTGGTATTTAGGTTTTATTAAAAAATAAATATAAATAAAGAAAATATAAATAAAGAAAATATAAATAAAGAAAATATAAATAAAGAAAATGGTGTGAATTATGCAAATATAAATAAACATTTTAAAAACAATAAAATACATTTATTTAGCGGACAAAAAAACAAAAGAAAATTTACAAAGCGGAAAAAACCTAAGGTGCCCCCTTCACGGGACGGGTTTCCTTAGGGGTCCGCTAAATTTTATAATTAAAAAAAAAAAAAATTTATAAAGGTTTTTTCCGACATAAACTTAACCTTAAACTAGTTAGATATATTATAAAGCAAAAAAAAATATATAAAATTTATATGATTAATCCTTTATTAGAAATTGCTGAAGTTTCGGTAGGACAACATTATTATTGGAAATTAGGAAATTTTGAATTACATGGTCAAGTTTTAATTACTACTTGGGTAGTAATTGCTATTCTTTTAGCTTTATCTTTATTAGGTAACAGTAATTTAAAACCAACTCCAGACGGCTTACAAAATTTTACTGAATATATTACTGAATATATTCGTGATTTAGCAAAAACACAAATTGGTGAAGAAGATTATGTAAAATGGGTTCCTTTTATTGGTACATTATTCTTATTTATCTTTGTGTCTAACTGGTCTGGTGCATTATTACCTTATCATATTATTGAAATTCCTAATGGTGAACTTGCTGCTCCTACGAATGACATTAATACTACGGTAGCTTTAGCTTTATTAACATCAATTTCATATTTCTATGCAGGTATTTCTAAAAAAGGACTTGGCTATTTCAAACGCTATATTTCACCTGCAGCATTCTTATTACCAATTAACGTACTGGAGGATTTCACTAAGCCAGTATCTCTTAGCTTCCGTTTATTCGGTAACATTCTAGCAGATGAATTAGTTGTTGGAGTTTTAGTATCTTTAGTTCCTTTAATTGTACCTATTCCTATTATGTTACTAGGTGTATTTACAAGTGCTGTACAAGCTCTTGTATTTGCAACGCTTGCTGGGGCTTATATAGGGGAGGCTGTAGAAGATCACCACTAACTAACTAATTATAAGTGAAGATGGTCACAATTATATTAAATAAGTCTCAAATAAATATATAAAAACTAAAGTGCGTAGCCCTAACGGGCTACGCACTTTAACTAATAAATTTTTTTTTTCTCAAAAATCCATAATAAAATATTTGAAAATTTCTAGGTAAACAAAACAACAAAGTTGTTTTCTAGGCGAATACGCCGTCGTCTCAGGCGAGTGGAAAACCCTTAGGGTTTTCCCTGAAAGGAAAAAACCTTTGGTTTTTCCCGACCAGCGGTCCCGTCCAAAATAAAATTTTTAAAAACAACAACATAATATTTTTATCCAAACCCCTACAAAAATAAGGCTTTTTGAATATTAGTTGTTTTTTCCTATCTTCGTAAAAAAATTCAAAAAAATTTCATCCAAACCCCTATAAAAATTAGAGATTTTTTATTTTAGTTCACTTATTCTAATAATTGAATTTTTTATTTTAAAATTTCATCCAAACCCCTACAAAAATAATGATTTTTAGTTTTAGTTCTTTTTTTCGCTTCTTCTAAAAAATATTTTAAAATTTCATTCTAACCCCCTACAAAAATAAAAATTTTTTTGTAAAAATTTGCGTGGCGTACATAACAACAATTAATAATAGAACTACGATTTTATTTAAATGGAGACTGAATCAAATAATAAAATAATAATTAAAAAAGAAAACCTAAATATTCTCAAAGATATAAATGGAAACTCAAGGAGGGTCTGGAAGGGTCAAAGAGGGTCAAAAAGGATCAAAAAGGATCAAAAAGGATCAAGGAGGGTCGATTATCATTGTAAACTATTTGATAGTTCTAAATAAAACAAAATTAGGACTACATACGTCAGCTTAAAAATAAAAATTTTTATAAAATAAAAACAAAAATATGAAATTATTAATTTAAATTAATGTTAAATAGATAATAAATAAAACTAATAATGAAATGTACTATTTTATAAAGCAAAATAAAGCATTATAGATTTTATTATCGGATAGATTATTTTAGGCGGGTCCGCGACAAAAATGTAAAAAATAATAATTTTTATTATGCTTACATTATCAAAATTTTAAAATCGTACAAAAACTTCAGTTTTACTAAATTAATAAGGGGTATTTCAAAAAAAATGTCAGTTATCGAAACACCTGTTAATATTTGGGGTTTTCAACGTGATTTAATTGTTTACCAAGGTCGACGAAAAAGTATTATACCAAATGCTTCGACCGGGCTATATATGGCCCCTTTTTTAAATCCGTATTTACCCTTACCCGAGAAACACAAAATTGTTCGGCTAGGTCGGAAAAAGGAATGGGTACTTCTAGAAAACGATGGTATTCTAGAAGTCGGGGTCCGTTTCAACATATCGGACCGTAAAAAACTGGGGCGGGGGGGCGCAATAATAAGGTCCGTAAGTTCAGTACTGATTATAAAGTTGTAGTTAACAACTTTAAACAAGTAGTAAACGATTACATTAATAATGGGTTTAGAACCCCAATTGGCGCTCCTTATTTTGCATCAGTAAAAGGAGTTACACAAACTTTGATTGGCACCTATAATGGTGTCAAACTAACAGTTCCTATTAGTTCAGGACAACTAATTCCTGGTCTAGCATTACAAACTGGTGGTGTTGATACTTCAGATAACTACTTTAAAGTAGTTACACACAAATTCCATAAAGCTTGGTTAGCTCAAATTAACCAACCCAATTTTGTTTTACCAGAATCACGTCAAAATCTTGGTACAGCTCCTGCAAATACTAGTGCTGTTAGTTTTAATACAGAAAATATTATTTTATCTGAAGGATTATTTATATTTAAAACAGATTCCAATTTATTCGATAATGCTTCAGAACAACCAAGTTCAGCAATAACTCGTGAAATAGCAGCTGAAATTGATTTAGAGGGTCGTAATGAACCCCCAGTGTAGAATGTAGTAGAAAACGTTACTACTCCTTTAATTCCTCAAGCTCCTAATAACTTTTCTTTCTTTGCTAGATTACCACTAGCGTTCACAGTTTTAGAACGTAATCGTTTTCCGCTTCCTGCAAATATTACATCAGGCCCTGTAGATCAATTACGACAACTTCTTCAACAACCTAATACCCAACAAGGGGCGGGGGCGGCACCAACCCCAGTAACAGAAGTTACAACTCAACAGAAGTTTAGCCTAGATCCTTCAATTTATGTTACTGCTATAGGTGGTATAGGTTCTAATGAAAAAGTTGAACGTCATGAATTAGTTATTGCTGAACGAAAAACGGACTTTTTCATGGACCAATACGATACAATTGGTTCAGTTACAGATGCTCCTTTTGTGTTCTCATTCTATGAGAACACTACGCGATATGAGCGCGGCTTTGTGGATGCAGCTTACTTAGCTGCGTCTATAGATGCAGTTCTTTTACAGCATGTACGTAAAGCTCATTCAATGCGTATTGTTTACAATAGCATTGAGTTTGTATCATATCAAAAAAAGGTATGGTACAATACAGAAGAAGCTTTCTGTAAAAAAGTACCACTTAAATGTATTAGCACTAAAAGTGTCTCGTTTACGGCCCCGCCCTTAATTTCAGGGGAATTCCCTGGGGAGAACGTTAACACTAATGCTAATATAATGTTCACAGCTGATTTTAAGAACACGCAGGGCGTGTTCTACCGTACAAATAGATTTATAACTTGTACGGCCTTTGCTACCCAAGCTGATATTCAAGATAGAGCTGTACGTGATTTATGGCAGCAACTTGAAATTGGCTTTAGTAGCCCAATAGCGTTTTCAACTTATCCGCTGGTTGGTCTTATTCCTTGCTTTTCGCGCGGGGAAATTATTCAGACATCAGAATCAGTTCTTTTCAAAGGACTGGTTAGCAATGGTGGGAATGAAGAAGGCGGGTTCGCTTAGAAAATATTTAACTTCTTTATTACCCTTCGGTCAAGTAAAAAATTTTATTAAATTTTTTGTAAACGATCTTTTAGATCAATTTTCTCTGAATTTATCAACAATAAAAATAGAAAGTCGAGAAAATTTTTTAAAAAAACTTGAAACTCCCTCTTTGCGTTCAAATTTATTTCTTTATAGTAGGGTTTTAACAGACTATCATTATAATTTAAACAAACAATTTTACGGTTTAGATTATAATGATAGTCTGTTATTTGAAACTATTGTGGAAAACCTATGTAAAGAGTTATTAAAAAATAATGAAATTTCTGTTTATTTTTTATTATATGAAAAAATTTATGAAGTTTTTATTTCACATTTAATTTGGAAAAATAAAAAATCAATTTGTTTAAGTGAAAGTAAAACTTCAGGAATATATATTATTTATAATAAGGAATCGTTAATAACATATGTAGGCGAATCAAATAATATTGAAAGAAGATTTTTCCAACATTACAATAGTTTATTGGAAGGTTGTCATCATAATAAAGGTTTACAGAAGGCCTGTAGTCTTTATGGTATAGATAGTTTTGTTTTTTTAGTAGTTCAATATGGTAATATTTATAAAGATTTAGTTTTTAGAAGAGAAGCTGAAATTAAATTAATTAATAATTGGCCAGGTTTAATTTATAATATTAAAGATGTCAATTGGCCTAATAGAAAAACAAAAAATTAACTGTAGTTGTTTACTAAACTTTAGGGAATTTAAATAATAATTCTGTTTGAATTATTATTTAAATTCCTATACAAATCTAAACAAAGAAAGCGACGAAAAAAAAAATTAAAAATTTTAAAAACTAAATTAAATTATAAAAAAGTATTTAGCAAAACAGCGAGAAAAATTAAATTATAATTTTTTAAAGGATAAGTTTTTTTACAAAAAAGTTTAACATTATAGTCTTGTTGGAAAATACAATATAACATTAAACAATTCTCTATGAATTGTTATTTGAAACAAATTCGGTATTTTCTTAAAGTTTTTTGTTATTTTATTATTGTTTAATAAATATATATAGAAATTATAACTTTATAAAAAATAATAAGAATGATAAAAAAATAAGAATGATAAAAAAAAAAAATAAGAATGATAAAAAATAATATAAATAAAATTAATTTATTGTGAAACTTGATGATGTTATACTAACACCTGACAAACAAGTAGGTGTTAAAGTAGGTATTAATAATTTTTAAAAAAATTAAAAATATATTAGGCGTTGAAACATTATATAGACCAAAGGAACAACCAGGAGTCTATTGTATCTATTTTGAAAAAGATGATCTCGTTTATATTGGACAAAGTAATAATGTATCAAAAGAAATCTCAACTCTAAGGGGAGGGTATCGATTACAATCATTAGTAAATGAAGCGTTTAAAAGAAATAACCCAAATGTATCAGCTTATGCTATTATACAGGGTCCAGGTTGTGCAACAGAAAAAGAGCGTACAAAATTGGAAAACTTTTTAATAGAAAAGGCTGGTAAAAAATCAATTAATATAAAAGGCAATCCATATGCAAAAACTACTTCAATTATTAATGATCCTCGAATTATACGTCCTAAATTTATGCCTTTAACAAAAACAAATTCTTGGTCAAAATTTGGATTGTCTTATTCTAATTTACCATTTCCTTCGTCTGGTGGTTGTGTATATTTATTTTTACATAAATCAACGGGTAATTTTTATATAGGTGAAAGTGTAACTAGCAATAGACGTTCGATTATTGATCGTCATACGCGCCATATTACCCATTCACAAAAATATGAATTAAATGGAATAACTGTTAGAGCGGTACCAAAATATGATAAAATAGTTAAGAATATGAGAGAATTTGACTCAGAGTTTTTTTTATTCGGCTATTATGCATACCGGAGATATCGGTAAAAATAGTAGTCAAATATTTGAAAGAAAAGTTCGTAAAGAAGCTTCAGTAAAATATCCAAATAGATTGTATAATCCTTTAAGTCCTAAAGAAAAAATTGTGGATCAAAATTATCTTGCGCGTACTTCTAATCTTATTCCTCCAAGATCTTCAGGAGCTCGCACTAAACAACTGCCTTATTTGCCTAATACGTTTACTTTTCCTGTTATAGTTGAAGGAAAATGGTATGAATCAATAGCTGACGTTTCTCGAAAAACTGGTGTACCTCTGACTACAGTAAAACTTCGTTGTTTATCTCCCCAATTTCCTGATTATATTTGGTTAAAGGCGGGTTCGGTATCAAATAAAAATTTACCATTAACAAAAGATATAGAAAATAAGATAAATGAATTTAATATAAAAATGAATTTGGCAAATCTTTATTATTCGCCTGAGACTAAAAAAACAACAAGATCTACATTTAATAATTTTTATAAACAACAATTATTTAAACAGAAAAATAATAATAATTTAAATTAACAAATTCAGTGTAAAGGCGGGTCCGTTCTGATTTTAAATTTTTCATTTTTTTAGAGTACGCAAAACCACCTAGAAGTGTTTAATCGTTTAATATTGATTGTTTATTGTTTTTCAGGGGAGGCAGTAGAAGATCATCACTAATTATATAGTTGTAATATACTGCCTAATAAATTTATAAAAGTTAAAAATAAATAAACTATATATCGTATTACTTAACAATAGTTTTCATTGATTAGGTAATACGATATATAGTTTATTTAAATATTTTTCAACAACCATAATCTAACAATGAATTTAAAAAAAGAAAAACACTAAACTTCTACTACTAAACTTTTCATCTTTATAAAATTTTTAATATAAACCCCCCTACAAAATCATAGATATTATAGATTTTTTTAAAACAGTTATATAATTTTTTTAGCGCGCCGCCCTCACGCGACGGACAAAATCCTAGCCCTTAGGGGGGCGCTCCGCGCAGGCCCGCGACTCGCGGGGCTCGTGGTAAAAATTTTTTTATCGCCGCTGCGTTAAAAAAAAAATTTCATCCAAACCCCTACAAAAATCATAATTAAAAAAAAAAAAAAACAGTTGATTTTCCCTATTCGTAAAAGAAATTTTAAAAACTTTTCATCTAAACCCCTACAAAAATTGATGATTTTCTACTTTTAAAATAGAGTAGTCTATTCAATACTAACAGATTATTTTGTATTACTAAAAAGTAAATCGAAGACGGGTTCGTTGTGTTAAAACCTTTGAGTTTATTGACGCATTTCTGAAGTCAGGTTTTACTGATTATTTTTAGTACTACTTTTTAGTACCTTTATTACCACTATTATTAGTTTTTCCTTGACCTTAGAAATTTTTTTTTTTAGACGTTTCCCTAACGTTTTTTTAGACGTTTCCCTCACGTCTTTTTAGACGTTTCCCTCACGTTTTTTTAGACGTTTCCCTCACGCGACGGATCTTGCGTACTCGCCTAGCCCCCCTCACGCGACGGATCTCGATCCTAGCCCTTAGGGGAGGCGACGGACAACCCGTTAGGGGGCCCCGCCCCCTAACGGGGCCCTTAGGGGCGGATTTTTCTCAAAGAAAACAAACCCGCCAAAAAAAAAAAAAAAAATTATAAAATAAAAAAAAAAAATTTCCGGACAACCCGTGAGGGCAACTTTGTTGTTTTGTCCTAAGGAAAAAACCTTTGGTTTCCCTCACGGGTCCGCTAAAGGTTTTTTCCGGTAAAAGTACAGAGTCGTTTTTAGTGAGTGTACACGATTCGGGAAATACGGTGATACTATCTACTCATTGTATCTAGTCTGAAATTAACGGGTAGACCTTGTCGTCTAAAACCCTTTTCTTACATGGTCTTACTATGACGCTCAGCTTCGGGCTGAACGAAACTCTCTACATGTAAGATTCTATTGTCCGCCAGCTTTTAATTTATGCGGATTAACGAACCTGCCTTAAGCCAAGGACCGGTGTATCGACCACCGTGAATCACATTTACATTTACATTTACATTTACATTTACATTTACATTTACATTTACATTTACATTTATATGACAGTTATATGACAGTGTATACAAACAGGGCGGGGCCGCTGTTTGCGATTTCTTAACGACATAACTTGTAAGAAGCGACGTTTTTCCAAGTCGCGATAGACCGTATTACGTATATGTCGTATATGATGCATCTCTACGGGCTTGGTACTACCGCAGATGCAACAAGACATAGCAAAAGGAGCTCTTGCTCTTAAAGAAACCCAACTAGCGTACTCCACGAAATTTTCGTGTGTCACATTAGGGGGTATGGTGTTTAAGAGGATACTCTTTGATCTTTTTTCTTTCTGGATGGCCCAAAACCTATCCGTTAGTTTCTTCTTAAGTCCGACGCCCAGCGCGGAATTGAATGCTTTTTGGAAGGTAAGCAGTTCCTAATCTTTTTGATACGTTACACCGTTAACGGTAACCTTGACCGTAACCAAAATTGTTTTATCCATACTAGAAGATAAGTTTATACCAAATCTTTTATAGACTTTGTTAATACTAGACTTATATTTTCTTGTCGGCCGCCCTCACGGGGGCCTTGGAACGAGCCGACGAGTGAAAAATCAATTCATATAAAAGTAAAAGATAATCCATATGCAAAAACTACTTCAATTATTAATGAACCAAAAATTATACGTTCTGAATTTACGACTTTAACGAATTCTTGGTCAAAGTTTGGACTATCTTATCCTAATTTTAAAAATTCCAAATAGTGGAGGTTGTATATATATTTTTTTACATAAATCAACACGTAATTTTTATACAGGTGAACCTACAACTAGTAATAGACGTTCGGTTATTGATCGCCATACACGCTATATTACCCGTTCACAGCCTTTTGAATTAGTTCACAGCCTTTTGAATTAGTTCACAGCCTTTTGAATTAAATGGCGCGAGTGTTAGAGCTGTAAAAAAATATGAAAAATAATTAATAATATGAGAAATCTCGAAGATTTTCAATCTTCGAATTTGACTCAGAGTTTTTTTATTCGATTATTATTTATACCGGAGATATAGACAACAAAGTAGTCAAATACTTGAGAGAAAAAGTTCGTAAAGAAGCTTCAGTAAAATATCCAAATACATTATATAATTCTCTAAGTTCTGAAGAAGAAACTGTTTACCTAAATTATGTTTACCTAAATTATCTTGTCGGATAAAACAACTTTGTTGTTTCCCTCACGGGTTCGCCACGAGCTTCTAATCTTATTCCACCAAAATCTTTAGCAGCTCGCACTAAGCAATTACCTTATTTGCTTAATACATTTACTTTTCCCGCGATAGTTAAAGCAAAATGATATGTGTCATTAGTTGAAGTTTCTCAAAAAACTGATCTAATTCGAACTACAGTAAAACTACGTTATTTATCTCCACAATTTCGAACTACAGTAAAACTACGTTATTTATCTCCACAATCTCTTAATTATATTTGGTTAAATGATATATCAGGTAAAAAATTACCATTAAGTAAATATATAGAGAATAGAATTGAAGAATTTAATCTAAAAATGAGTTTAGCTAATGTTTATTCTTTGCCTAAAACTCGAAAAACAAGAAGATCGAAATTTAAGAATTTTTATAAATAATTCTTATTTAAACAAAAAAATAAAGATAATCTTAATAAATAATTTTATTTTTTTTTTTTTTTTTTTAAAAAATGTTATTATTAATATATAATAAATAATGCAAACATAAGCAAATAACGTTCCTTTAACAGGAAAGGGAATATTATTCCATATAAAGTTATGTTCCCTTTCCTGTTCTTAATACACTAACAAAAATAACGGACAAAAATAACGGAGATAATTATTCATAGTCACCAGTAAACGTGAATTATTTAAATTGTCTAAATAAAAAAAAAAAAAAACTAAGAAAAAAATAATCAAATATTGTCATAGTTTCTTAAATATGAGGATACTTATAAATAAAAATATATCTTTTATTGATATATACATAAAAATATTGAACAAGTTTTATTATTTAATAATAATCTTTTTTAAGATTATTAAAAATAATAATAGATAGTACATATATATCTATATATATTATGGATTAAAATTTATATAACCTTAAAGAAAAGAAAGTATTTAAAAGATTAATACTTTGGGTCCATTACACTAATTATAATGAAAGATTTTACAACATATTTATCAACAGCTCCTGTTGTTGGTTTAGGCTGGGCTATTTTTACATCTGGTTTATTAATTGAAATTAATAGATTTTTCCCAGATCCATTAGTTTTTTCTTTTTAATTTAAATAAAAACACAAAATAAATGAGAGAGTATGTATAAAAAGAGTGTATTTTTATACTTTTTATACATACTCTCTCACTTATTTAATATTTAAGTTTATTATTACTATTAATTACAGTAAACAGCCAATCTATACATTTTTAATTAAAAAAAAAAAAATAAAAAAAAAAAAAATTATAATTTAATTGTTAAACTTATTATAAATAATAATAGAAAATTATTCTAAGAATTTCTCGAAGATTTTCAATCTTCGATATTTTCTTAAGCGCTAAAATAAAATTTTTTATTTGATTCCAGTATTGTTCGCAGGAAACTTTCTGACTGCTTCGCTATTCAGAAATATATTTTCTGAGTTTTTTCAATAAATTGAATATAAATACCTTAGAAAATAGAAAACTCTGACCATTTCACTTATTTTCTATTTTCTTTCGTAAACACTAATGAATAATAATTTCTATAAAAAAATTACATAAAAAAAAAAACTTTAAAAAAAATCTTTTTAAAGTTTTTAATCTTTTTAAAGTTTTTCCTTTTTTCTAACAAATTTAAAATGCCTACTATTCAACAATTAATACGTTCAGCACGAAAAAAACAAACCACAAAAAGTAAAGCACCGGCTTTAAAATCATGTCCACAACGACGAGGTATTTGCTTACGTGTTTATACTGTAACGCCTAAAAAACCAAACTCAGCGTTACGTAAAGTAGCTCGTATTCGATTAACTTCAGGTTTCGAAGTTACAGCATATATTCCAGGTATTGGGCATAATCTTCAAGAGCATGCGGTAGTTCTTGTTCGTGGTGGAAGGGTAAAAGATTTACCAGGTGTACGTTATCATATTGTACGTGGTACTTTAGATACTGCTGGTGTAAAAAACCGTACTCAAAGTCGTAGTAAATATGGTGCTAAAATGGCATCAAAAACAGCAGCTAAAAAATAATAATAGGCGGACCCCTAAGGGCCCCTCACGGGGGTCCCCTCACGGGTTGTCCGTCGCGTGAGGGAAACAACAAAAAAAAATTTACCGGACCCGTGAGGGAAACAACAAAATTGTTTTGTCCTAAGGAAAAAACCTTTATAGATTAAAAAAAAAATTTTTATTTTCTTTGGTTTTTTCCTACAATACCAGCGCAGCAAAAAAACAAAATTTCGAAGTTGCCCTCACGGGCAAGACATAAATTATGAGGTAAACCAATAGAGTTTTGGTCCGCCCTTGGGAGATATTGAAAACTCTGATCGCTTATCTTTTATTTTTTTGTTAACTGTTTCTAATATTGATTTTTTAATATGATATCTCACAACTAAACATCTGTGCTAAGCCTTAACTGGCTTAGCACACAAACTACCAAAAATAAATTAAATGAGAAATTCATTTATTTTAAGATTCATAATCTTAAGTCTAATGTATATTATATATAGATTTATATTAGAGATTAAGACATTATAGGATATAAGAAAGACTTAAATAAAAAAAGATTTGAATAAAATAATAAAATATGATATACTTGAAAAAAGCTCTTTAAAAAGTTATTTATCATTTACTAATAATAATTAGTTAAAAACAAAAAACGTTTTATTTTTTGACCCGTAAGGGAAACAAAAAATTAAGATAATTTATATAAAAAATAAATTACTTTTTTTAGTTAAAGTATTATCTGGCGGGCGTAGCCAAGTGGTAAGGCAGTGGATTGTGACTCCACCATTCGCGGGTTCAAACCCCGTCGTTCGCCTAAAAAAAACATGTCCCCCTCACGGGTTTAAAGACCCGTGGAGGGGGACATGTTTTATGTATAAAAAGTGTTAGCTTAATGGTAATGTCAAAATATATTATAAAAATAAAATTTATGAGTAAAATTTACGATTGGTTCGAAGAACGTTTAGAAATTCAAGCAATTGCTGATGATATTACAAGTAAATATGTTCCACCTCATGTAAACATTTTCTACTGTCTTGGTGGTATTACATTTACTTGTTTCTTAGTTCAAGTAGCTACTGGTTTTGCAATGACTTTCTACTACCGACCAACTGTAGCAGAAGCTTTCGCTTCAGTACAGTATTTAATGACTGATGTTAACTTTGGATGGTTAATTCGTTCAATTCACCGTTGGTCAGCTAGTATGATGGTTTTAATGATGATTTTACACGTTTTCCGTGTTTACTTAACAGGTGGTTTCAAACGACCAAGAGAGCTGACATGGTTAAGTGGTGTTATTATGGCCGTTTGTACTGTTTCATTCGGTGTAACAGGTTACTCTTTACCTTGGGACCAAATAGGTTACTGGGCTGTTAAAATTGTAACAGGTGTTCCTGAAGCTATCCCTGTTATTGGTGGTCCTTTAGTAGAATTATTACGTGGTGGTGTTGGTGTTGGTCAATCAACATTAACACGTTTCTACAGTTTACACACATTTGTTTTACCATTATTAACAGCTGTTTTCATGTTAATGCACTTCTTAATGATTAGAAAACAAGGTATTTCAGGTCCTCTATAAAAAGATCTTATACTTGTTCTAAATGTGCGAGTGGTTAACTCGTAATTCTGGGTCTTAGTAACCTCCGCCCCGGGTTGGGGCGGAATCCGTATTGGGAGCCTTCTGTACACACAAACACGAGTCCAAAACAGAGCGTACGAGGAATACTCATGAGGGCTAAGCACCAATAAAAGCGCCTTGTGGCCTTTGACACAACGACCCGGGTGTTGAGCCCTTAACAATTGACGTTCTCGTCAGCGGCTTGACCGGGCGCAAGGAGATGCAATCTAAGCAATAACGACGTCAAATACGAAAACGAACTATGGGGGGAAAGCTTCACAGCCTAAACCGAAGGGGTTCTTGCCTCTCTGTGGCGTCTCCCGCTCATGGGAGAGGTGCGCGACCAACGGTAAGTATTTGGTGCCTGTTGGACAACCTTCGCCGCACCAGAGTGCGCTACGTGCGCATCCGTTAACGGACCCTAGAACGGTCCCCGATTGCGATGAATTCGAGTGAAACCACTTGGCTCGCTAAGGTCTCCCTGCAATCATTTTACGCTCACGAACTGCAAACGACATGGATTGGGGAGGCTAGGTGTTGTAGTCACATCTTTCCCGTGTGACGGTGCACCCCATATAAGGCGAGGAGAGTCCTAGATGGAAGGACAGGCGTTGCAGCATTAGGCGGACCGAGTTATCAGGTAGGTTTCGCCCTACACTGGTTTAGTCCTTGATGGACAAAATACTCTTAGAAGTCTAATGCGCCGCATGGGTTTGGGACCCCATGTAGGTAAATCTTCGCTGGAGAGCCGTATGACGGGAAACTGTCACGTACGGTTCGGGAACGGGGCGTTGTTATATCCAAAGGTGGCGCATCTAGTTTCATAAATATAATTAAAAGATTATATTTGTTATATCAAAAATTCTAAATCTCCGTTTTTTTAATAAAAAAAAAACGGAGATCTCACAAAAGAATATTTTTTGAGAAAAATATTCTCATTAATTATGTCAAAACGATTTTTGTGAAATAAATGAAAGATAAAAATACATACTACATACTACATTCAAATACAAAGACGTGGGAAATCTTGTTAGACTTCCCACGTCCATTTTTATCTATTATCTACTTTGTTTAATTTAAAAAATCAATTTTCTTTTTGTTATCTTCCGGAAAAAACCTAAACGTGTCCCCCTCACGCGACGGACAAAGTCCTAGCCCTTAGGCGACGGACAAAGTCCTAGCCCTTAGGCGACGGACAAAGTCCTAGCCCTTAGGCGACGGACAAAGTCCTAGCCCTTAGGCGACGGATCTTGCGTATCCGCCTAGCCCCCCTCACGCGACGGATCTCGATCCTAGCCCTTAGGGGAGGCGACGGACAACCCGTGGGGGGGGACCCCCGCCCCCCTCACGGGGAGGGAGGCTAGGACAAGGTCCGTCGTGAAAAAAAAAAAAAAATTTTCCGGACCCGTGAGGGAAACAACTTTGTTGTTTTGTCCGCCTGTTTTTTTATTTAATAATTAATTTAATTAATTTATAATTGTAGTCTAAACTAGACTAAAAAATAAAACTATAGTAAAAACGCATTAAATGTTATTCATCTTGCTAATTTTTATTTTTAAGTACGATGCCTAATTAAATTTTTTAATAAAAAAATTTAAGAACTATATTAATCTTCTCTATTTCAATTCTAGATAAATAGGCACTTAAAAATAGAAAACGCTAAAAACAAAAAAAAAAATTATTTATATGAAAGTACGTTCTTCAGTTAAAAAAATCTGTGACAAATGTCGTGTTATTCGCCGAAAAGGTACTGTAATGGTTATTTGTTCTAACCCTAAACATAAACAACGTCAAGGTTAATTAATAACATTTCTTTTTTAATTTATTTATATGTAAAAAAGACTAAAACAAAATAGAATTCCATTCTAATAAATTTTTATCTTCTTGGAATTCTATTTTGTTTTATTATTGTGTTTATTTCTTTTTTTTTTTAGTATTTAAAGCCTGTGTAAAAAAAAAAAGTTTTAAATAGATTAATAGATTAATAGATTAATAGATTAAAAAATTTCTTGATCAAATATTTTTATAATTTTTATTATTTAGATTGTTGACAATCTAAATAAAATTATTTATAATAATAACAGTATATATAGCCCCCATCGTCTAGAGGCCTAGGACATCTCCCTTTCACGGAGGAAACAGGGATTCGAATTCCCTTGGGGGTAAAAAACAAAAAAAAACTAGCGGACCCCAAAGGGATAGAGCTTTGTACCTCGCATGAGGGAAACAACAAAGTTGTTTTGTCCGCTTATTTTTGAAAGTTCAGTTTAAATTATATAAACGATAAAAATAATATTTATATAATATTAGAATAAAAATTCTGAGTCTCATTATGGATTTATATAAAAAAGAAAAAAATAAATTCATCAAAAGTATAATAAAAAATAAAAAAAAGCTAAAATTAAATATACTCGAAAAATTGGCTTATATATAAAAATATATTAATAATGATAAAAAATATGGCACGTGCTAAATTTGAACGTAAAAAACCACATGTAAATATTGGTACTATTGGACATGTAGACCATGGTAAAACTACATTAACAGCTGCTATTACAATGACATTAGCAGCTAAAGGTAGTGGATTAGCTAAAAAATATGATGAAATTGATTCTGCACCTGAAGAAAAAGCTCGTGGTATTACAATTAATACAGCACACGTAGAATATGAAACAGATAACCGCCATTATGCACACGTAGACTGTCCAGGTCATGCTGATTATGTTAAAAACATGATTACAGGTGCTGCACAAATGGATGGTGCTATTTTAGTTGTATCTGGTGCAGATGGTCCAATGCCACAAACAAAAGAACATATTTTACTTGCTAAACAAGTTGGTGTTCCTAATATTGTTGTATTCTTAAACAAAGAAGATCAAGTAGATGATAAAGAATTATTAGAATTAGTAGAATTAGAGGTTCGTGAAACTTTAGATAAATACGAATTCCCTGGTGATGAAATTCCTATCGTTTCAGGTTCTGCTTTATTAGCTTTAGAAGCACTTGTTGAAAACCCTAAAATTAAACGTGGTGAAAACCAATGGATTGATAAAATTTATGACTTAATGGATAAAGTAGATTCTTATATTCCAACACCAGAACGTCAAACAGAAAAACCTTTCTTATTAGCTGTTGAAGATGTTTTATCTATTACAGGTCGTGGTACAGTTGCTACAGGTCGTGTTGAACGTGGTACTTTAAAACTTGGTGAAAACGTAGAAGTAGTAGGTTTAAAAGAAACAAAAAGTACAGTTGTTACTGGTTTAGAAATGTTTAAAAAAACATTAGACGAAACAATGGCTGGTGATAACGTAGGTGTATTATTACGTGGTATCCAAAAAAAAGATATCGAACGTGGTATGGTTTTAGCTAAACCTGGTAGTATTACACCACATACAAAATTTGAATCTCAAGTTTATATTTTAACAAAAGAAGAGGGTGGTCGTCACTCAGCTTTCTTAACTGGGTACACACCACAATTTTATGTACGAACAACAGACGTAACTGGTAAAGTAGCTGGTTTTTCACATATTCAAATGCGTAATCCTTCATCTGTTGCTGAAGAACATTCTAATAAAATGGCAATGCCTGGTGACCGTATTAGTATGGTTGTTGAATTAATTAACGCAATTGCTATTGAAAAAGGTATGCGTTTTGCTATTCGTGAAGGTGGACGTACTGTAGGTGCAGGTGTTGTTACATCTATTATTGAATAATAAAATTTTTATTCTTCAACCTTAAGTATGAATTTCGAAAGAAATTCACATTTTTTTTTTTGAAAATTTTGGCGGGCCGCCCTCACGGGTCATATATATATATATGAAATATTTACAAAATTTTAGTTTTTTCTCCCTCGGCTCGTCCCTCGGCTCGTTCCTAGGCTCGTGCCGAGGCCCCCGTGAGGGCGGTCGATTCATTTTTATAAAAATTTAAACACGGTAAGGTGAATATCAATTCTATACTACTAGAGTATTTTCACCTTACCGTTTTATTTTATTTGAAATATGTTAAATTTTTTTTCTTTTACTTTGTTATGTCTTAACGAAAGAAAAATTAATTTTTCTTTTTTAACTTTCGGAAAAAACCAAAGGTGCCCTCACGGGTTTTGTAAGGACAAAACCTTTGGTGCCCCCTCACGGGCTCACGGGCGAGGTCGGGGTTTCCTCAGGCGACGGCCGCCCTCACGGGGGCGGGGGTCCGTCGCGTGAGGGGCCCTTAGGGGTCCGCCATAAAATTTACATAGTGAATTTTGCAGGTTAATTTACTTTTAATTTTTGTATACAACTTTTAATTTTTGTATACAATTAGATAACTTTAGTAATTATCCAGTTGCATTATTGATTTAATTTTGAGTCTAGCAAAATAAAAAGTTTTATTATATAATAAAAATATAATTAATAGAAAAACAAGAAAAACAGGCGCGTAACTCAATGGTAGAGTGACTGCCTTACAAGCAGTAGGTTTTCGGTTCGAGTCCGGACGTGCCTAATACATATAAGGATTATAAAAATTTAAAAACGACTCCCGCCTATTTATTTATTTTATTTATTTAAATAAAAGAAAATATTAATAATAAATTCTTTTCAATTAAAAAAAAAATTTTGGCTTTTTGCGGTTATAAAACATACAAAAAATAAATTTTGCCTCCCTCACGGGTATAATTGTTGTACTTACTAGAAATAGAAGAGAATTAGTTTACTCTTCTCGATTTACCTTATAGATAGATGACAAATTAAAATTTGCATAGTTGGATTTTTAAATAAGTTTAAAGTAAAACGACATGTTTAACAGGTTAACATGTAAGAACAAAATATATGTTATATTTATATTTATAATAAATAAGACGGGATGTAGCGCAATTTGGTAGCGTATACGCTTTGGGAGCGTGTGGTTGCAGGTTCGAGTCCTGCCATTCCGAAAAAAAAAGAAATTATCGAAGTTTTCAATATTCTATGGATATTGAAAATCTTCGAGAATTATCGAATAAAATTCTTTTACGAGGCGCCCGCAGACATCGTCGAGGACGACGAGTCTAGGTCGCCTCGTAGAGCTCGCCTCGCAGAGGCGACCTACAGAATTTTATTCGATAATTGTCTAAAAATAAAATTTATAAAAAAAAAAAAAATTTATTAAAAGCTTTTTTAATAAAAGCTTTATTAAGCGGATGAGTATAAAATAAAATTATAATATATATAATGAAAAAAGAAATGGGCTATTCAGAATTTATAATATTAAAAGTTATAAACAATTACAACAAAATTTTCATTTCTGTTTTTCTTGAAAAAAAAACAGAAATCTATAGAAAAATTCTACGAGTTCTTTCTCAAAGGCTTAAGACCATTGGGTAAGCCCTCTTCGCTTACCGAATGGTCCTTCGTCTGGCCTTTTAGCTTAAATAGCCTCAAAAAAAAAGATATAAAATAAACAATGAATTACTTTAATTCTTATGGGATAAGAATGTTACCTTCCTACATTGCTCGTATCCAAAAAAATGTAATTTTTAAAGATAAAATTTTTTATAAAAAAAATTTTATTTCGAGTAGCGGTATAAATACCAAAGGTATTTATACCTTCACAAAAACCGAAGGTGCCCTCATGGGTTGGGGTAAAACAAAAAACTATAATAATTTTAGTACAAATGGATTAAGTCCAAGTAGAGAATATTCAAATACTTATGCTTCTACTGGGTTTGGGACAAGAGGGACCCTTGTCGTCCCTAATTCACAAAAAATAAATGTTAAAGAAAATAAAAAATATAATTTTCAAAAAAGATTGTATACATCTTATTCAAAATTTACGGAAGTAAAATTAGTAACAATAGGAATAGCTTCTCCTTTAAGAATTTTACAATGGGCAGAAAAAACTTTACCTAATGGTAAAATATATGGGGAAGTTTTAAATGCAAATACATTACATCATAAAACTTTCAAACCTCAAAAAGGTGGGTTATTTTGCGAACGAATATTTGGTCCTCTTAAAGATTTTGAATGTTCTTGTGGAAAGATTGATAAAACTGCAAAATATTCGTTACAAAAAACGGAACAAAAACCTGACGAACCCGCCAGAAATAATAAGAATCTATTAGAAGAAACCATTCAAGACAATAATAAAAATAAACCCAAAAAATCTTTAGGGGAATTAAGTTTTGGAATAACTAAAGATAAATCAAAAACTACACGTAAACTTCGTAAATTCTGCCCTGATTGTGATGTTGAATATACTTGGTCTGTTATTCGTCGTTACCAGCTAGGTTATATAAAATTAATATCACCTGTTACACACGTATGGTTTTTAAAAGGAACACCCAGTTATTTATCAATTTTATTAGATATTAAAAAGCGTTTTTTACAATCTATAACATATTGTTCAGAAACACTGACTATAGAACACTCTGGATCGGCTGCTACTGCTTTACAAAGTTATAAAATATCAGGCGGGTTCGTTGATTTAGATTCTCCATCTAAAATTTATGCGTCATGGTCTAAAGCTAAAAGCATGGCAACGAGTTCAAATGAAAATTCTGACATGAATGCCGCAGGATCAAACTCAGAAAAACTAATATCTTATTCTGAAAATAATAATAACCCTGTTTATTCCGCGAACCCGCCTAGTATTAATTCAAACGGCCGCCCTCACGGGGCCCTAAAAAAAGATAATATTTTAGATTATCGCACGAAACGTATCCATACTATTAACAAATGGAAAAATACTATAAAAATTTCAGACGGACAAAACAACGAAGTTGTTTTGTCCTTAGGAAAAAACCAAGGGTACCCTCACGGGTTTCCGACAAAAAATAAAATGCTGAATTCAGCATTTTTTGCTGAATTGCCCAAATTTGATTCTCAAAATAAAGGTAGAGAATTTTCTATAAATAAAACTTCTCAATTACTTACTTTTTTCCAAAAACCTATAAAAGAAAAAAATATAAAAACACGAGAGAAAATTCACATAAATATAAATAATGTGAATTTTCTAAATTTATATGAAAATATTTTATCAGAATTTGGTATTGTTAATTCAGAAATTAGATTTTTCATGCTACAATTTATTTACATTTTACAATTAGGTCTTATTTATAATGATTTAATTCAAAATTTGTTTTCTGATAAGATTTTTAATATAGAAACTTTTTTAATACAAAAGATGATGGACAAAACAACAAGAGAAAATTTACAAAGCGGAAAAACTGAAGGTGCCCTCACAAATTTCCGACTATATGAAAAACAAGGTTTAATAGATAGAGAAAGTGTACTACGAAATTCAGAAATTTCGTATCTAAAAAACGAAAATTTTGATAAAAATGATTTCTTACACCTTAACAAAAACAAAATGAACTCAGTTAATTTTGAGTCCAATTTAAGAAGTAATGCGAAAGAAGAAATTAATTTTAATAATTATTCTCCCGATTTAAAAATTGAAACATTTGGTTCTTCTCAGCTAATCAATAAAATAAATAAAAAAAGTTCTATTGATTTGTATATAAAAGCTAATCTTCAACGAATGTTGTACAAAAAAATCATAATGCATTCTATTGTTAAGACATGGCAAAAAATTTATAAAAAAGCTTATATCAAAGCAATGTATAAAACAATTTATTATTTTTTACAAACGAATCAAATGGTGGACTCTAAACATAAATTACAACGTAATTTCTTACGAAATCAAACAAAACAAAATAAAAATAACCAACGAGCGGACTTTAAAGTCTCGTCCGCTCGGATCGCCGAGCGGACGATAGGGAAGAAAATTTCCGAAGGAAATTTTCTAAATTCTAAAGAAATTTCTAATAATGGAACTTTAAACAATTTTGATATATTTTTTCACTATTATAAAATTAATAAAATGTATGCTAGTAAAACTAGTTTAAAATATTTAAAAAATATTATTCGACTTGTAAAAAGTTACTTTAAGAAAAATACCTTACTCACACTACAAAATATTAAACAACCCATTTTTAACTTACATTTGCAAAATACCAAAAACTATACCCAAATTTTTCATAGAAAAAACTCTACGAGCGGACTCGCGAGTCTCGTCCGCTCGGATCGCCGAGCGGACGATACGGAAAAAATTCTTGGCGGGCCCGCTTCTTCCGCTTTTGTACGAGCGGACTTTAAAGTCTCGTCCGCTCGAATTGCCGAGCGGGCGATAGGTAAATTTTCAAATCTTACTCCAAATATATTACTAGATAATAAAATTTCTAGTCTAAAGCCAGGCGGGTTCGGGTCTTCCCACGTCAATTTTTGCTATACATATATTCCAATACCTTATAGTATACCTCAACTAATTAATAAGAAATCGGAAGAAATGACAGATTTCTTAAGTTTAGATATTTCTTCACTTGTAGATTTATTAGCTGAAAATGGTTTTATCGCTCCTTTAGTTGTTGGAAAATTTTTCGAACAAACGCGATATAATACAATTTCAAATTATGAAAGTTATATTTCTACGTCGTATCCGCCTTTAACTCAAACAAAACCTAATCAAATACAAACAAACGAAAATTTAAGTTATAAACGTCAATTATTCACTATAGCAAAAAATTTATTAAAAGAAAATCAAAATGATGTTTATTTTAACTATAATAAATTTTTATTAAACAAAAGAGAAGAAAATTTACCCCCTGAAGAGGGTAAATTTTCTAAAAAAGATTCAGATTTATTGGATGGTTCTTCTAGCGTAAGTGCAGAATTTATACCTACTCACCTGTTTAGAACTTCAAAATTAAAAACAGATATTTCAAAGTTACTATCTTCTAGATTGTTAAAACAACCTTATTTAGATTTATATTCTCTAAATAATGGAAACGCCAATAAAAAAGACCCAATAAAAAACAACATTAATATTAATAATGTATATTCTTCTTACATGAATTTCCCAATTACTTTCGCAAGTGAAAAGGACAACCCTATTACCAAAACCGAATATAAAAAAAATAAACAAATTAAAGAAAATTACGCTATGAAAGAATTATCAAAAAATTCTCCAATAAATAACAATAGAAGTAGAGTTTTGGAAACGCCCCCAGCCCCGAAAAAGCGTTTGTATAATAATGTATATACATTATCACATCGTGAACGTTGGGGTAGTCGAGTTAACGAAGGAAAAGACTGGCAAATCTTTTTATTGTATAACACAGCAGTTTCAAATTCTAAAGATCAACCTATTTTTGCTTATAAAGAGCGTATTTCTTTAACAGCTTTTAATTCTCAAATTTACCGTTCGTATAAAAACTCAACAAAAGAAAATTTACAAACTAAATTTTCTAGTTCGCAACTTCAAAATTCCGGACTTATAACACCAAGAGAAGGTTCTATTGCCCGCTCGTCGATTCGACCGGACGAGAATCAAAAGTCCGCTCTTTATCAAAATCAAAGTGTTTATCAAAATAAACAACCATATGGCGTATTAATAAATAATTCTTTTTTCTCTGGCCCTGGTATAATTCAACAATTATTAAGTGAATTAACCTTCTCGGAAATGAAAAAATTAGATAAACAGAATAGATTATTATTATATGTATTAAATAAGTCCATCTTTAAACTAAAAAAACATGTAAAAATATTTATTTATGATAAAGCCTCACAAATAGAAATGAGAGAATTATGTAAAAAACGTGACTTATTAATACGTCGTACAAAATTAGTTCGTAAATTATTTAGAAAAGATTCAGATCCATCTTCAATGATTTTAACTGTTTTACCTGTTCTACCTCCTGATCTAAGACCTATTGTAAAAATGGGTGGTCAAATTGCCGCCTCAGACTTAAATAGATTTTATCAACGAGTTATTTACCGAAATGATCGTTTAAAGAAATTTTTGAAAGATCCGGCTACAAGTAATTCATATGAAATGAAATATGCACAACGTTTATTACAAGAAGCAGTAGACAACTTAATACAAAATAGTCAAAGTAGCGGTGAAAAAGATTCACGCGGTCGTGCTTTAAAATCTTTATCAGATATTTTAAAAGGTAAACAAGGTCGTTTTAGACAATTTTTACTAGGAAAACGAGTTGATTATTCGGGACGTTCAGTTATTGTAGTTGGTCCTAAATTAAAACTTTATCAATGTGGGATCCCAGTAGAAATGGCTTTAGAATTATATTTACCTTTCTTATTAAAAATAATTTTAAATAAAAACTACGCTAAAACAGTAGTTGGTGCTAAAGCTTTAATTAAAAATAATCGTCCTTTAGCTCTTGAACTTTTACGTGAAATTATGCAAGTTTCTCCAGTATTATTAAATCGTGCTCCTACATTACATCGTTTAGGTTTTCAAGCCTTTGTTCCTAAATTGGTGGAAGGTCGTGCTATTTTATTACATCCATTAGTTTGTTCATCTTTTAATGCCGATTTTGATGGAGATCAAATGGCTGTTCATGTTCCTATTACGATTGAAGCCCGCGCCGAAGCTTGGAAACTAATGTTGTCTCGTAATAATATGCTTTCACCTGCTACAGGAGATCCTTTATCTATCCCTAGCCAAGATATGGTTTTAGGTTGTTATTATTTAACAACAAATTCTAACAAAGCTACACTTTCTTTATTACGTGGTTCAGGTTTCTTTTTTACGGATCTACAAAAAGTTCTTTACCAATATGATTTACAACAAATAGATTTACATGCTTTAGTTTGGGTTAAATGGTCCGGCTTGATTGAAAATGGTAACGATCAAGAAGAACCTCTTGAAATACGACTTTCGACTACTGGTCATTGGCAAGAACTATCTTATAATTATATCCGTCATTTTGATTCTTCTTCACAATTAATACATCAATATATGTCAACTACTCCAGGAAGAATTTTATTCTACTCACTTCTTCAAAGTATTTAAGTATTTAGTCTGAAATTTAGAGATTTGGTAAAGTAAATAAACTAATATTCTTTCATAATATAAAACTCACTCTGGAAGGCGAGGATAAGCCCGAAGGTGCCTTCCTCACGGGCAGGAAATTTAAGAAGAAAATAAACGGCTCCGCCCTATATAATTTTCTTCTCTAAAAGAATTTCTCGAATATTTTCCCCCGTGAGGGCGGCCTCGCCTAAGAGGATATTAAAAACTTCGCTTCCGGAAAATCCGTCTCCTAAGGGCTAGGACTTTGTCCGTCGCGTGAGGGGGGGGCATCTTTAGGTTTTTTCCTGAAGGACAAATTAGCTTCGCTAATTTGTCCGCTATATTTTCATAAAATTTTATTTAGTTTAATTTTGATCAATTTTATGTTAAAATGTATTTAGATAAGACTAAAAAAAATTTACAAAGCAGAACCCGTCCCGTGAAGGGGGCACCAAAGGTTTTTCCTTAGGCGCCCCCCGCCCCTAAGGGCCCCTCACGGGGGACTTTAGCTGCATACATAGTCCGTCGCGTGAGGGGGACAACAAAATTGTTTTGTCCCCCTCACGGGTAAATTTTATATTTAAATTCAATAATTTAAATATTATTGTTTGTTTATAAACAATGTTTTTCTGGGAAAAGCTAAGCGGGTCTGATGCCCATCTGTCAGGAGGTAAAGCCTAAAAGGTTTAGGCTTATCTGAAGGCTAAAGCCCTTCCAGCATAAACCCTTAGGGTTTACCATAACCTGAGAGGTAAAATTATTTCAGAATTTTAAAAATTTAATTTCGTTTAATACTTTAAACAGAAGAAAATTTTCGTAAAATTTAATAAAATAGTTCTATTAGAAATATCACATATAAGAAAAATATCAAACGCGAACAAAACAACAAAATTGCCCTCACGGGCAACTTTGTTGCCCGTCCCCTAAGGGCCCCTCACGCGAGGGGGGCAATAAAGTTGTTTTCTAGGATCAAGATCCGTCGCCTGAAGGAAAAAACCAAAGGTGCCCCCTCACGCCCCGTGAGGGCGGCCGACAGATTTTTCTTATATTTGTTATTAGACCAAAGGTCATATATATAATATTTGTGAATTTTAAACAATTCTTTTTAACGGTAATTGCCGGGTTATTCCTAATTGCAACACCCAATGTACAAGCTTATCCAATTTTTGCACAACAAGGTTATGAAAACCCACGTGAAGCTACAGGTCGTATTGTTTGTGCTAACTGTCACTTAGCACAAAAACCTGCAGAAATTGAAGTACCTCAAGCAGTTTTACCTGATACAGTATTTGAAGCTGCTGTTCAAATTCCATATGACAAATCAGTTAAACAAGTAAATGCTAAAGGTAAAAAAGCTGATTTAAATGTAGGTTTTGTTTTAATTCTTCCAGAAGGATTTGAATTAGCACCAGCTGATCGTATCCCAGAAGAAATGAAGAAAAAAGTAGGAAACGTTTATTACCAACCTTATAGTCCTGACAAAAAAAATATTCTTGTAGTTGGTCCTTTACCAGGAAAAACATATAGTGATTTAACTGTACCTATTCTTTCTCCTGATCCAGCAAAAAATAAAAATGTTTCATATTTAAAATACCCTATCTATTTAGGTGCTAACCGTGGACGTGGTCAACTTTATCCAGATGGTTCTAAATCAAACAACACTGTTTATAACACTCCAGCTCCTGGTAAAATTGTTTCTATTACAACTGCTAATGAGAAAAAAGGTGGTTATTTAGTAAATATTGAAAAAGCTAATGGTGAAACAGTAACTGAAAAAATTCCTCCAGGACCTGAATTAATTGTTCAAGAAGGACAAGTATTAACAGCTGATCAGCCTTTAACTACAAACCCTAATGTAGGTGGTTTTGGTCAAAAAGATGTAGAAATTGTTCTTCAAAACCCTGCACGTATTCAAGGATTATTAGTTTTCTTTGCTTTTGTATTATTAGCACAAGTATTATTAGTTCTTAAGAAAAAACAATTCGAGAAAGTTCAACTTGCTGAGATGAACTTCTAATTATCTAATTAGGTGGACAAAATAACAAAATTGCCCGTCCCGTGAGGGGGGGCAATTAAGTTGCCCGTCCCGTGAGGGGGGGCAATTAAGTTGTTTTCTAGGATCAAGATCCGTCGCCTGAGGAAAAAACCTTTAGACGACGGATCTTGATCCTACCCTTCCATAATTTTTTTTTGAGACGTTTCCTTCACGGGCGGGCGGGCCGTTTTTCTCAAAGAAAACGAATCCGCCGAAAAAAAAATTTATTTTCTTTGGTTTTTTACACAAGAAAATATTCTATTTTTAATAATATTTTTTTTCTACGGATCTTTTTTTAACAAAAATTTGGTATTAATTAAATACTTACATTTAAAAAAAAAAAAAAAAAAAAAAAAATGCTATTCTTTATATATATAGATTTATTTATATTATCAACAGAACAAAATTTACAAAATTTTGTAAGCGGGAAAAAATCTTTTATTTTTCCCTTGAGCGGGGTCGTTTTAGCGCAGCGGAATCCAATTAATTTTCTTAGTTTAGACAAAAAAATAAAAAATGATAATGATTATAAGTACATTCATTTTTATGAATATATTTGAAAAAATTCAGCAAACAAATTAGAAAAAAGTATATTACGCAGTAACTAATAAATCTTGTTATGGCGGACAAAACAACGAAGTTGTTTTGTCCTTAGGAAAAAATCCTTGGTTTTTTCCGACAATTATTTTATTTTTTTATAAAAAATGAAACAAGATTACAGTCAATAACGTTATACTTCAAATAACGTTATAACTTTATAAAGTTATGAAGGTTTCATAATAATCTAAAAAAAAAAAAATAAAGTTATCGTATTATTTATCAATAATAAGTACTGTTTATAAAAACATAAGTAATTTTATGAAATTTACTTATCGGAAAATAAAAAACAACATTTTTTTCTTTCGGGTAAGCCCATAAAGGCTTTAGACCCTCCTACGGGCGGGCCGTTTTCTCAAAAAAAAAATCCGGTATTTAATTGATTTTTGTTTAGATTGTGTATAATCTAATAAAACTTATTAGTGTTAACAGTTAATTTATTAGCGGAAAAAATAAAATATTTTATTTTTTCCTCCGGACTTTTATCAAAGATAAAAATCCGGTTGACTTATTTTTTTTTTTTTTATTTATAAATAGAGTTTTTCTATTATATTTAATTGAAATTATCTGAGTTATTAAACTTTTTCATTAATTATACACATCGAAAGATTAATTTTTTTTATTTTATGTCTGTAACAAAAAAACCAGATTTAAGTGATCCAGTATTAAAAGCTAAATTAGCGAAAGGAATGGGACATAACACATATGGTGAGCCAGCTTGGCCAAATGACTTACTTTACATGTTCCCTGTTGTAATTTTTGGTACATTTGCATGTGTTATTGGTTTAGCTGTATTAGAACCAGGTTCTATTGGAGAACCAGCAAACCCTTTTGCTACACCTCTTGAAATTTTACCAGAATGGTATTTCTACCCAGTTTTCCAAATTTTACGTGTTGTACCTAACAAATTATTAGGTGTTTTATTAATGGCAGCTGTACCGGCTGGCTTAATGACAGTACCTTTTATTGAAAATATTAATAAATTCCAAAACCCTTACCGTCGTCCTATCGCTACTATTTTATTCTTAGTAGGTACTGTAGCAGCTGTTTGGTTAGGTATTGGTGCAACTTTCCCTATCGATATTTCTTTAACTTTTGGATTATTCTAATCTAAAAAAAAAAAAAAATATATATTTTGACTTAATTAAGTCAAAATAAACCATATATATGTATATAGTTGTATAACTATATACATATATATGGTTTATATCTCTATGCTTTATTTCGTTTAAAGAGTTAGTCTCATTAAAAATTTTAAAATTAATGTTTTATTTAAAAATTAATTTTAAATCTTTTAATTAGAGTATTTTTCTGTACAAAAATTGTATTATTTATAACTAAAATTATGGATAACGACAATTCTTTATAACTAAATAGGCTATTTTTTTTTTTTACCGGAAACCCGTCCCGTGAGCTTGTGAGGGGGCACCTTTGGTTTTTTCCTTTTAGATTTTTTTAAAAAATTTAAAAAATTAAATTTTAATATTAAAATTTTTTTATTAAATTTGTAACATATATTGTATTTGTATGTAACATATAAATTAAATCGTAATAAAAAAGTTTCATTATAAGAAAATTTTACGATTTCATTTGCACATTTAAGTATCTTCAATCTATTTTTTTTTTTTTTTTTCTTAGTTGTTCGAAAAATAAGCAGAAATAGATTATATAAAGATTAGACTTACATATGCTAATTTAGATTAATCGTTTTTTTATTTTTTGTATAGAGATTTATACATAAATCTCTAATAATATTAATATGTACATATTAACTATCAATGCTAAATAGATTGAATCTTAATAACTTTTTCAATACTTTTTTATAAAAAAATCTAGTAGGTGAGTAAAACGAAAAAAAAAAAAACAACAACAAAAATATATAAATATATATTTTTTAAAATTTTAAAAAACTAAAAGGATAAGCTTTAGAAACAAGCTTATCCTTTTAGTTTAAAATTGTTTTAAATTTTGACACAATAACAAATTGATTTGTCACATTCCTTTTTCAGGTCGCACGCCCATTTTTCAAAATTTGTTTCAACAGGATTGCGATCAACCGCAATCTTTACTTTTTTTGCTTCACGTTCTGGTGAACTAATTGTCATGGGATTACTCCAAAAAATAACAATTAACGATTTTTAAATGTTTTCCTCATTTTTAATTCTTGAATTAAAAACATAAAAAAATTCTGAAAGAATTTTTCTTAAGTGGCCTACTATTATTTAACAAACAGTAAAATTTTTATTTTTAGTATTTGTTGGCCTCAAAACAAAGTCAAAGACTTGTTCTGTTTTAATGTAATTGAATAACTGCACTAAACAAATCAATAATGAGTATTATTTTTCTCATTATTGATTGTTTTTCACGCGCTTTTTATTTTTCAACCCATTAAAACATCATTTAAAAATCAAACAAAAACTTTTTACACCATCTTACATGTTATAATCTAATAACATAATTTTATGGTTTGTTAACTTTTAAACAAACCAAAATTACAGTATTATTGATTTAAATAATATATAAATATATAAAATATATATATTTATATATGTATATATGTATATATGTATATATGTATATATGTATATATGTATATATATATATACATTATATAATATATCGAAAAAAATTTAAATTAAATTCTTTTTATATTGCATTTGTATCACTCTCAAGTGAGTTTAAGCGCAGCGGTCAGATGAGAACTTTTAGGGAAAACACTTTGGGTTTAACAATAAGCCGAAGGTAAACCTCACGGGTTTATCCTAGCCTGAAAGGAAAAATAGAAAATATCGAAGATTTTCACCCGTCCCGTGAGGGTGGGGCCGCTCCCCCTCACGGGTGAAAACTTCAATATTTTCTTCTCTAATGGAATTATATAACTTAAGAATTAAAGTTTTAATAATTTTTAAAAAGATGAAATACTAATTCATATACTAAGAGAGTCAATTTTTATCTTTTTTTGCGGACCCGTGAGGGAAACCAAAGGTGCCCCCCTCACGCGACGGATCTTGATCCTAGCCCTTAGGCGACGGACAAAGTCCCTCGTGAGGGACCCTTAGGGGACGGTTTTTCTTAGGACAAAACAACTTTATTGCCCTCATGGGCAATTTTGTTGTTTTGTCCGGTATATATTTTTACAAAACCTATATACTATATATAGGTTTTTTTTTTAGAAAAAACTATCAGAAATTTTTTACCAAACTGAGCAAATTAATTCTCCACCCATTTTTTTTAAACGAGCTTCTCGATCAGTCATAATACCAGTAGGAGTTGATACAATTACAATACCTGTACCACCTAAAATACGTGGAATTTCTTTAGTATTTGCATAAATACGAAGGCCAGGTTTACTAATTCGTTTAAGATTAGTAATACAAGATTCTTTTGTTTTACCACGATAAACTTGTTTTGAACGATATTTTAAACGAATAATTATATCATTCGATTCTAGTGACATTTGAAAACCTTGGATAAAACCCTCTTTTTCTAAAATATGTGCTATTTCTAGATTCAGCTTAGTGTGTGGTACAATAACATTAGATTTTTTTGCTAAACAAGCATTTCTAATTCGTGTAAGCATGTCACTAATACTGTCATGAATAAAACCTCGAGTTAATGATGTAATCATTTTATTTTGTCCTAGTTAGGATAATTTTTTTATCATTCGTTCTATATAAGTTATACAAGATAACTATAAAACTCTAATATTACAAATAGAGTTTAGAAAAATTAATTTTTTATTAAATTAATTTTTCTATAAAAACTGTTTTAAACAGTTGTCGGCCGCCCTCACGGGGAAACGAGCCGAGGGACGGGACGGGTACCTAGCCCCCGTGAGGGGGGCTAGGACAAGGTCCGTCGTCTAAAGGTTTTTCCTCAAGACAAAACAACTTTATTGCCTCCCTCACGGGAGGCGACGGATCTTGCGTACCCGCCTAGCCTCTCTCACGGGAGGCGACGGACAAGCGCCCCCCGCCCCCCTAAGGGCTAGAACTTTGTCCGTCGCGTGAGGGGCCCTTAGGGGGACGAGCAACAAAGTTGCCCGTGAGGGCAATTTTGTAGTTTTGTCCGCGATAAAATTTAATTCCTTTAAAAATTTTAAATTTTATTTAAAAGGTAATCCAAATTCTTGTAAAAGGCTTAATCCTTCTTCTTGTTTTGTTGCTGTTGTTACAATAGAAATATCCATACCACGAATTTGATCAATTTTATCATATTCAATTTCAGGGAACATTAATTGTTCTTCTAGACCTAAACTATAATTACCTTTTTTGTCAAAACTTCTTGGATTAATACCTTGAAAATCGCGAACACGTGGTAATGCTAAATGGATTAATCGGTCTAAAAATCCATACATACGATTACCGCGTAAAGTCACAGCAACACCTACTGGCATTTGTTCTCTTAATTTAAAACTAGCAATTGCTTTTTTAGAACGTGTAATAACACCTTTTTGTCCAGCAATCATACCTAATTCTTTTAAAGCGGAATCCACCATTTTTTGGTTCTGTGATGCACTACCAATACCACGATTAATTACAATTTTTTCAATTTTAGGTACTTGGTGAATATTTTTGTATTGGAATTTTTTCATAAGTGTAGGAACAATTGTTTCTACGTATTGTTTTTTCAATCTTTGTGTTTGTGCCATATTTTATTTCTTTTGATCTTAAAGTGAAGCAAATCAATAAAACTATAGATATCTATGTAGATAGATATTTTATTTTAAAAATCTATATCTATATAGATATATTACTAAAAAAAATTATTCGTAAGTTTAGAAAATATCGAAGTTTTCACCCGTGAGGGCGGCCCGCCCTTTAGGTGGGTCCGATTGAAAATCTTCGAGAAATTCTTAAAAAATTTCTCCCTCGGCTCGTCCCCCCGTGAGGAGGCCGAGGGAGAAATTTTTTTCTTTTAGCGGAAAAAATAAAATATTTTTCCTATCGCCCCCCTCACGGGTCGGCGATCCGTGAGGGGGGCGATACTAAAAAGTCCGCTACCCTCACGGGACGGATTTTTCTTTGAGAAAAGTCCGGTTATTATGTTTGGTTTTTATATTTAAAAGCCGCTTTTGTTTTATTCATTGATTTAACACCAATATCAATTATCACAATTGATAGTTGTGAGCGTTTCACTTTATTTTTTTTTTTTACTCATCTTAAATAGGTTAATCAATACTCTATTGTTAGTTTATTGCGAAATATATAATTTCGTGTATATAAACTAATTTATAACTTCGTGTATATAAACTAATTTATAGACTGATTTTTATAGCACCTCTGGTGCTAAAGAGATAATTTTAGTAAAATTACGATCTCTTAATTCACGAGCAATAGGCCCAAAAACACGAGTACCTCGTAAATTTCCTTCTTTATTAACAATAACAGCAGCGTTATCATCAAATTTAATATTCATACCATTTGGTCTACGAATGCCTTTTTTTGTACGTACAATAACTCCTCGTACAACATCAGATTTTTTTGTTGGCATATTAGGAATAGCATCTTTTACGACTGCAATAATAGTGTCACCAATATTAGCTGAACCTGACCCTAAAACACGAATACACATTAATTTGCGTGCACCACTATTGTCAGCAACATTTAAAAAAGATTGCGGTTTGATCATAATTTATTAATTTATAGATTTAATAGTATTTGGTTATTTTAATAAATTAAGTAGTCATAATAAACATACACTTATGACTCATAACATAAATTACCAAAAACTAAGGAGAAAGATTTTTTATTCCGGAAAACCCGTTCCCTAAGGGCTAGGACTGTGTCCGTCCCGTGAGGGGGGGGGCGGGGCCAAAACCCTTTTAAGTTTACCTGCTGGTATTGAAAACTTCGATATTTAGCACAGCGGCCGCAGTAAATATTAGATACTAAACACTTCTGGCTGCTTGTTTTACTTTGTGGCGGTTTTTCTTCAAAAACCGCAATTGATTGTTTATAATTTCATTTTCTGTTAATTAACAGATAAAAAATCTTTCTAGATTTTTCATTCTTCATTTGAATAAATGATAGCGTGTAATTCTTCAATGAGCTTCACACTTACACTTACTCTTAAGTAATAATTCATATATAATTTTCGTAAAAATTATCGGACAAAACAACAAAGTTGCCCTCACGGGTTGTCCTGAAGGAAAAACCTTTGGTTTTTTCCGTTAAAAAAAAGTTTTAAACAGAAGTACGGCCTAAAAATTTAGTTTTGATTGGCATTTTATACGAAGCAATTCGTAAAGCGTGACGCGCTACAATTTCATTAACACCGCGAATTTCATAAATAATTTTACCTGGTTTAACAACAGCTACCCAATATTCAGGAGCACCTTTACCAGATCCCATACGTGTACCAGCTGGACGTGCAGTAATAGGTTTATCTGGAAAAATACGAATCCATAATTTACCACCACGACGTACATAACGTGTAAGAACACGTCTTCCTGATTCAATTTGACGAGAAGTAATCCAACATGGTTCTAAAGCTTGTAAAGCAAAATCACCAAAAGCTATTGTGTTTCCACGATACGCTTTTCCTTTTAATCTACCACGATGTTGTTTACGAAATTTTGTTCTTTTTGGACTTAACATATTTAGTTTTTTTTGTTTTTTTATTTTTATGAAAAAAGATAACTAACACTTTAAATTCGAAATCAAGTTTAAGATTAAAGATACATAAGTTTTTAAGTTTTTAAGTTTTTAAGTTTTTAAGTTTTTAAGTTTTATTGACAATAGCTGGCTGACAAAACAACTTGGTTGTTTTGTCTTGAGGGAACCCTGACCCCCGCCCGTGAGCCCGTGAGCCCCCCTCACGGGGAGGGGGGCACCAAAGAAAATAAAATTTTATTTATGGCGCACAAAACAACTTTGTTGTTTCCCTCACGCGACGGACAACCCGTGAGGGGACCCCCGACCCCCCTAAGGGCTAGGACTTTGTCCGTCGTGTGAGGGGCCCTTAAGGGACGGGTTCCGCTAAAGGTGCCCTCACAGGTTTCCGACATGAAAATATATCCGAATAAAATTTCATGAAAATTTTATAAATTTTCTACGCTTGTTCTAAATTTATTTAGAACTATTGTTATTAATTAAATTAGATTTTTTAAAATTTTTATATAAAAAATTTTAGCGCAGCAAAAAGAATTTTATTATTGATTTTTGAAATTTTTATAAAATATACCGAATTTCTTTTTAAGAAAAATCCGTTGAAGAAAAAAATATTTGATCTTTTTCGCTAAATAAAATTTTATTCAGATTTTATGAGTTCTATTTAAAGCGTTTATCTTTTTTAAAGTTTAAAAAAAAAAAAAAATTTTCATTTTAAAATGTCACAACTAAATATTGGTGCTAATTAAACAAAACTTTTTTTTAGAATCAATCCTTTATTATTTTTTTTATTTAGTTAGTAACTAGATAAAAAAATAAAAAAAAAAAATAATAATAAATTGAAACTAAATACCTTTTTTGTATTATCAATTTTGAATAAAAACATCTATTCGACCCTTAATTGACATTTTAAATACTTTTTTTTAAACTTTACACTTAATATATTGGCTTTTTAAATATTAATATATTAAGTTTTTTCAAACATAAAATATTAACTATTATTTTTATTGTTTTTAATATTTCTTTTGTTATTTTTTTGGTTAACTTATTTTATGTTATTTGTTTGGTTAACTTATTTTAAAGTTATTTACTTGTTATAAGTAACTAATCAGAGGGTATATTTGCAACTTCTTTTATGTCGATAATAGACATTTTTATTTATCTTTTTATCTTTATTGTTTTTTTATCTTTTTATTTTTCTATATGAAAAAACTATTTCATATAACTTTATATTAAAGACTAAACAAAATTTGCTTCTATTAGCATAAAAAATAATATATTTTTTCCTGGCCCGTGAGGGCGGCTATGATAAACCCGAAGAGTTTAACCTCAAGGGCTAGGCGAGGTTCGCCGTCGCCTGTAAGGTCGAGATCCGTGGTCTATTGTCCGCTTGTACGGATTTTTCTTATAGCCGCTGCGCTTAAAATCCGGTAAATTTTATAAATTTGATTAGAATTTCTTGGAGGAAATAGAAAATATACTTAACAAAATAAAATTTACCCGTGAGGGGGACAAAACAACTTTGTTGTTTCCCTCACGCGACGGACAAACGACTACCGCCCCCCTAAGGGCTAGGACTTTGTGCGTCGCGTGAGGGGCCCTTAGGGGTCCGCTTTGTAAATTTTCTAAATTCACAGGGTGAATTTTGTAAGTGACTTTTCTTCTCGAATCGGATTATCTAAGCTCTATATTGTTAGAATTGTTACTTTTTATTTTTTAGTTTATTTTTTTGGTTATATATAGCTATAGATTTTTATCTACATACAATATAATGTATTATAAATTACAAAAATAAAGAATAAAGTTTGTAAAAAAATAGATAAATTCTGATTTATATAGAATTTTTATTTTTTAGGTAAATATAAAAAAAAACTTTTATAATATATAAATATATATTATATTAAATTAATAAAATTTAAAAGAATCAGTATAATAAATTGATCCAGAAATATATATATAAAAAAATAGTATATAGACTTTAAGCTATAATAAAAGTAGTATACTATAAACAAAACAAGATAAATTTTAAGGTATAAAAAAAACATTTACATTAGCGGAAAAAACAACTTTGTTGCCCTCATGGGTTGTCCGGTAAATAAGATTTTATTTATAAAATTTTATAATTTTTTTTTCTTAAAAAAAATTTCTTTGTTGTTTCCCTAACGCGGCGGACAAACGACCCCCGCCCCCTAAGGGCTAGGACTTTGTCCGTCGCGTGAGGGGCCCTTAGGGGTCCGCGTAAATATTATCTCTTCGCTTTTTTGTAAATATTTTGTAGAGAGATTAATTATTAGAGCATAAATAATATTTTGTAATTAAATCGCAAAGCGAATAGAAAATTATAAAAGAAGGATTATTAATATGATTCCTGTTCTTTCAGTAGTTACTTCTGTTAAAGATTATTTAGAAGTTGTTCATAAACTTATTGAATATGATTCAGAATCTTTTTCTAAATATACAGAATTAGGACCTTTAATAACTTATTTAGTTCTTTCACTAAAGAACTTTATAATGGATTTTATTAGTTTATCATGGTTAAAAAACATTTGGAGCTTACCTATACTTATACCTGATATAAGTTCAGCTATGATATCTGAAATATCAGTATTAGATGGGTATTTTCATAATGCATTTAATTTTTTAGAAACACCAGCATTAAGTCCTAATGAAAAAAGCCTGGGTTTAATAACTGGTATAGAAAAATTTACTATAGGGGTTTTAAATAGTTGTTTTTTATTTTTACCTACAAGTACAGCACATATTATAACCTTGAGACGCTTTGTTATGCAAGGACTTGAAGCTGGATATATTTCAGGGCTGGGTACTATTGTAGGTAATGTGTTTTGGTTAGCTAGTGTAATTTTAGGTTGGCGTTTTTTTGTTATTCCTGGGTTATCTTTAGATATTTTAAGATATGTTTTAGGTTTTACCCTATTAGTAAAATATATGTGGGATAGCTATAATGAACGTAAAATGGTTTTAGAAGATTTATCAAAAAGAAAGATTTTCTTATTAAACTTTTTATTAGCATTAACAGAACAAACAAGTATTTATCCATTTATTAGCAATATTTCAATTAGTCCAGAAGCTTCTATTTTAGAAACTTTCCCAGCTGATAATTATACGCAATTTATTTTTATTCATGTTAGTTATTTAGCCGGTATAGCTATTGGAAGTTTTTGTTTATTACAGTTTACTTGTTGGTTTTGGGAGAATCCTGCATTTAAACTATATATGTGGGTTATTTCATCATTTAAAGTTTCAACAGGCTTTTATTATAAAGCCTTAAACTTTATTTTCTTATATTTAACAATGTTGTCAGCGATTTCAAGTATTCCATACTATGGATTAGACTATACTATAACAAATCCGTTAGGATTTGTTAATGATGACAGACTTATCCAAGACAAAAGTGTTTTAGAAACATCCTTTTTAGGTAGTAAGGCCTCTGATCGTAATACACGTCGTAATCGTGGAAGACATGGTCGTCGAGAGCGTTGGAAACGTCGAATCAGAAAATATAGAACATTTGATGCTTCTTTATATGACCAAGGTATTTATGATTTATTTACTATCGAAGATTTAAATTATGGTTTTGATCGTTTTTGGTTACGTAGAAAATTAAGAAACCATAGAGTAAGATTTAGATTTTTCCCAGGTCCATGGATGCGTTCTTTTAAAAAACAATTAGCAAAACCTAGATTAGAATCATATACAGGTCCACGCATTGAATTTTTTAGAATTTTATTTGAACAAGTATATCATCCGTCATTTCATGCGAGAAGTCAAGGGACTAATACAACCTCCCCTGTTTCAACTTTAAATTCAAATAAAAAAGAAAATTTATTAGATTTACGTCAAGCTTCTCCGCAAGAAGCGTTTGTAAACACACGTAATATTAATTTAATGGGTATCTCAAAACAAAATACAACTTCTGTTAAAGGAATGTATGGTATCAAAGATAATCTTATTCATGAAAATTCTATGTTACGTAAATTTGTTCGTAAATTAGATAGTAGATTAAAAACTTCAGAAATTGTTCGTAGTCTTGATTCTAACAATTCAAGTTCAAATTCTATACCACCTTTATCTTTAAAACAAACAAACTCTTTTAACAATAACACTATTTATTCTAAACGTTGGAAAGAAATTTTTTCTAAAATATATCATGAACCAAAAACACAAATACCTACATCAAATATTTTTTTCAAAAATGTACATCGTAATTTTTATAATAGTTCTTTAGCATTACCAAATAAAATCAATTTAAGTGTTTTAGCGGACCAGCCTTTAGATCAAAAGCAAGTAAAAAATACATTAAAAATAAATCAAGAATCTATTAAAAAACAAAGTTCACGTATTAATACACTATCAAACAAAGATTTACAAATATTACGTTATAGATCAACTCTAACATTGCCAAATAATACAAATCTAAAAAATGAAAATTCACTTAATTCATCTGAAATGACTAATTCTTTAAAATCCGAAGTTAAATCTAATCAACCTTTTGTATTATTACATCCTTTAAAATTTTATTTACAACAAGAAGCTGCTCTACAACGTAAATTACGTTATTATACACCGAATATTTTTAGAAAATTTTCTGTAGAAAATAATGCTCCTTATTTTCGTGTAATGATGAGACGTTATTTTTATAACTATAAACCAACAAATCGTTGGGAACGTACTATGAAAGTAGGTAGTTTACGAAAAGCAAGAAGAAAAACAACAAGAACTCCGCGTAAATTACGTTTACCTCAATTTATTTCTACAGAAAATAATTTAACTCCAACTCAAGAAAATTTGTTCACAAATAAACAAAAAAATGAATCTATAAATACTTCAAATGTACGAAGCTTGGAAGGAAATGCTTTAAATTTTTCGGGTCTTGGTATTCAAGAAACACCTGATTTAGCTCAAAGAATTCAAAAACCGACATTTAATTATTCTGTTGTAAGCAAAAAAGCTAGTCGTTATCGCTATCAAATTTATAAAGATGTAATGCAACATTGGTATTATAGTCCATTTAATAGACTTTTATTGAAGTTTGATGTTGATAGTTTTATTAGACGTCAACCTAAAACACATTTTTTAACTTCGAAAGAAGAAAGTTTATTACACTTAAGACGTTTTTTCTTGGCTGAACATTATAATACATTACGTTGGTACACCAATATGGAACATTATAGAACAATGAAAACTAAAATTGGGGGTTCTAAAAGTTTCTCTTCTCGTGCTTATAATCAGCAATTCGCTGGTACTTTTAAAAAAATACGACATTTATTTGCAATTACACCCACAATAAATAGTTCATTTCCTTTTGACGGAAACTTATCAAATCAAGTAGATGGACTAAATGCGTCAGATTTTGGAACTTCGTCAAATTTTAAATCATCAAATTTAAATACTAAAGATAATTCATCAAATAAATTATCTAAAGAACTACAACAAGCCGATCCGCCTACTGTATTAAAATTTGATCAACCCTTATATAATGAATATCCTAATACTTCACAAAATCCTTTATTAAACCCTTTGGTTATACATGAAGAACTATTAACTCCATCAACTAAAAACTCTATTGATTCAAAGTTTGATAAACCTTCTGAATTGTCATCTAATGAATCTAGTTTTAATAAAATTGGACCAAATGAAGATCTATTAACACAATCTCAAAAAGTTGTACGTGAATATTTAAAGAATTCTTCACAAGTTCGCAAAGATTATATTCAAGAGTTATTAGATAATAAAAATTATGCATCATTAACAGATTTTCTTTATAATGGCCAAAAATTACGTGGTAGTATACCTACAACTAATCAAAAAACACTAAATTATCAAGAAAAAGAATATTTATTAACTCCTTTAGAAAAACAAGATATTGAAAAACAATATAATTCTCCTGAAGTAAAACGTATGTTACGTGAAAATTTAAATGATATAGCATCAGGACCATATATTTCAAAAGGAGAAAAAACTAAACCTTTACCAGTACGTGCATCTTTAGAAAATTTATATACTACTTATCTTAAAAATTGGAAACGTCGTGTAAATAATCAAGAATCTTTAAAAAATTATTTAACGCGACGTATTGATAAACGTGAAAAACGTAAAATTACTAAAGAAAAAGCATTACAGAAAAAATTAAAAACTTTAAATGATTGGCTTTCTAAATCTAAATTTGATCAAACACTTGATAAAAATTCTCCACAATCAACACAAAAATCAAATTTACTTCCTACAAAAGAAAATTCAATTGACATTAATAATATTAATATTAATAATGTCAATGCATCGGGTAATTTTTCAAATTCTCAATTTATTACTTCTGGATTGCAAAAAGCCATTGGTGATGGTATAAACATAGCTAATTCAGATACACAAGTATCACTTAATGGTACAAATGTATTAAATCTTAATGCTTCGTTATCAAATAAAATTGAAAATCGTTCATCTGTCAAAACATTAGAATCGTTACGTTTATCTCAAAAACAAAAACTTAATAGAGAAATTCAAACAGCTACAAATGAACTTCATAAAATAACAAAACAATTAGATAAAAAACCTATATCTACTCGAACTGTATCTAGTATAAAAAATAAAGTTTCTTCAATCTTAAATATGTTTAAAAATACTTACGGAGGCTTATCTTTATTTAATTTTAATCAAATTACTCAGCTAGTTAAACCTATTAAACAAAAAAGTATAACTAATTGGCGAAAAAAACAACGTGCTATAGGTAAACAAAAACGTCTTCGTAAAGAATTTAAACTTTTATTAACTAAAAAACAAACAGCTCAACAAACAGCTCTGGGTATTCCTAACAGAAAAAAACGAACCCCATCAGAATCTACAACTACTACCGTTAGCTCGGCAATGCGAGCGGACGATGCTCGCGAGTCCACTCGTAGTAATACTAATTTACATAATATTCTAGCAAATGATACAACTGAAAATAATTCTTTCTTGAATAATAATTATGTTACAAGTTTTTTCAATTTTAAACGTGAACGTTCTCCTCAACGTCGCTATCGTGTACGTAGAAATCGTGGTGTCTTTAGAAAACGTAATCTAGGAGATTTAATTAAAAAAGATATTAAAATCTTCTTTAATAAAACAACTTTAACAGATGCATCTTCAGCACCTCAAGATATTTTAGAACGTAATCGTTTTTATACAAAAATGCGTGCACTTAAAGGTGGTACTACTACTAAAACAGACATGCAAAAAACTCAAGATAATTTACAAGGTGAAATAAATTCTAATTTATTAGAATTTAAAGAAGCACGTGTTAAACAACGTAAAAATAAACAACGAAAATTACGTTCGTGGAAACAAAAACGTATGGCACTTCGAGCTTCCCAAAAACGTCGTAAATATCTAAAAAGACGTCGTTATTCAATTAGTAAAATACGTGTATTAAGTAAACAATTTAAACGCGTAAAAAATAAACTTGAAATTCAAAATTGGTGGTGGAAACAATATTTACCTTCTATTCAAGCTTCAACTGATGCACTTTGGCAAATTGAAAAAGATAGACTTATTCAACAAAAACTTGCAGAATTATCTCCTCAAGAAATTATGCAACGCGATACAAAAACACTAAATAATAAATTACAAATCGGTAATAAAGACTTTAAACCTTTAGCTTTACCAGAAGCAATGCGTATTCAATCTAATTTAAACTTAGATACTAACTTTAATACACAATCTAATAATTCGCTATTTTCAGAAAATATAAATAAAAATATTATTTCAAATTTAGATAACAATTCAGCTAGTTCTCCACAACAAAATACAGATAGTATTAACATATCTACCGGAAAAAACCCTAAAGGTGCCTTCACGGGTTTTCCTGAAGGACAAATTAGCGAAGCTAATTTGTCCGCTAAATCAGAAAATAAAGATTTATCACAAATTCAAATTGTTAATAAATTATATGAAAACTTATTAATCAATAAAGATACAACATTTGCTTCAAACTCCTTTGATTCTTCTAATAATGACATTGATATTATGTCTTTATCAAATAAAACGTCAAATTTTACTGGACTTTTACCTAATACTTCGTTACCGTTTTATGCTGGTTGGGATGAATCTTTAAGAAAATTTGTTGTAACTAATCGTTTACTTTCTCGTCAGGATGCTGGTTATGAAGTAGATAAATCTTTTGTTTCTCCTAATTCTACTATTGACACAACTCTTGAACCAGATTCTTTTTCAGCGCGTTTTTCTGAAGAAAAACGCGGAGTCAAACAAAAATTTACAGAAGCACCTCTTCAAGGTATGAATGCCGCAACTACTTTATATTGGCAAATTCCGTTTACAACTTATGATCCTGATCAATTTTTTGCTTTAGGTATGGATGGTTTTTCTCCTCTTGCTTGGCGAAAAATGCTTTTCCGTCATAGTATTTTAAAATCATGGTTAGGTGATAAAACAATGCGTGCTAAAACTACAGATTCTATTCCTTCTTCTGTAGATTCATCTACTATTGGCATTAAAAATACTTTAAATCATCAAGATTTACTTACTACATTACAAAAAACTAAAAAAGGTGCTTTCACGGGTTATCAATCTTTTAATAGTGCTGATAGTAATAGTAACCGTCAAGATGGATTTAATACTTCTCGTCGCTTGAAAAAACGTCTTCTTCGAGTTAAAAAACACCCTCGTACTCCTGTTTGGTTCCCATCTGGTCCTTTATTAAACCAAGTTTTACCTGTTCATTATATCTATGTATTCTATAAACGTTCTAGACTTCCTCGAAATCGTTATTTAAGTCGACGTTTATTAAGTCTTAATAATATTAATAATAGTGAAACTTTAAATACTCTTATTTCTTCTAATCCTTCTTTCTATAACTATGACTTTACTCTAAGAAAACGTTTAAAACCTAAACGTAAATATCATTTAAAACATGATTCTTCAATTGTTATTCCACGTCGTCTTAAATTCTTAAATTGGGTTCAACCTAAAACAACAAATCCGCCTAATTTACAACAAGATATTAATTCTTTAATCCGTTGGAGACCTTTATCATCTAAAAAAATGAACAAATCATTCTCTGAATTAATGAATGAACAAAAAACATTAAGAGCAAAACGTCAACAACGTTTAGCAGGTGTTAATCCTTTAGAACAACCTTCTCTTCGTGTTAAACAATTAAAACGTCGTGTTCAAAGACAAGTAATTCGTGCTGTTTGGCGTTATCGTCCACGTGCAGGTGGATTTGTCTGGCCAGGCGATTATTTAAAACTGGAGGCTGTTACAGCTCCTAAATTAAAACGTACTATTCCAACTGAAGCAAATTTACAATCTAAAACTTCAGAATCAACTCAAACTATTGAAAATTTACCTAAACGAAAAACTAAACGTAAGAAAAAACGTACTTTAGTTGAATGGCAGATTCAACCTAAAAAATATTTATATGAAAAACATAATATAAAAGTTCTTAAGAAAAAACTTGAGCGCTCTGGTCGTTCAGGTAAAATACCTTTACAACAAAAACTTAAAGAATTGAATTATAAAATTTAAATTTAAATACGAAAGAAAATTTACGAAGCGGAAAAAACCAAAGGTGCCCCCCCCTCACGCGACGGACAAAGTCCTAGCCCTTAGGGGACGGGTTTCCTTAGGACAAAACAACAAAATAAAATTAAATTTTATAAATAAAATTTATAAATTTACTTTGTAAATTTTATAAGTTGTTTTGTACGGTAAATTTTCTAATAAAATCTATTTTAATAAAAAGATTAAATATCGAATTTAATTTTTTATTTAACTTATGGAGGAAAAAACAACAAAGTTGTTTTTTCCGCCTTAAAAAATTTAACAAAGTGATATCCACGTTTATAATAAACGTGGATATCACTTTTAACATTCATAATGCTTTTGCAATAATCTAGGTTATAATACTAAAAAAAAATTTATAAACAAAGAATATTCTTTCTGGTAAACATAAACAGGCTTATAAACAGATAACAAAATTTACCGAATTTTTAGCGCAGAGGCTAGAATAAAAATTGGTGGTATAAGTCCAGAGATGCTTATTCTCCAAGTAAGTTGTCTTAATTTATAGTATGTTAAGAATAGTGTTTATTATCCTTAAGAAGTTCTAAAAAGAAAATAAAAAATATAATTTTTTTGTATTTCGTATTTTGTATTTCGTATTTTGTATATTGTATCGATTTTTTATTTTAAAGTTCTATGTGAAGTTATTCTGAAATTTTGTATAAAATGTTGAGAGATTATTATTTTATAAAATAATAACTCTAAAATCACGTTGTAGTTTAACCTTCTGAAAATAAGAGTCTATTATGACTAACTCAAAATTGCTAAAAAAAAACTATTAAATATATTAATAAAATTTATTATAGAAAAAATAAATAGATATAACCTAACTAAATGAGAATAAGGTAAATTGTATTAGTTATACAAATAAATTAAATATGAGTAAATAAAATATTGGTTTATTAAGTATTGTTTTATTTATTAAGAGCTTCATTTTTTTTTTTAGCATTAGTATTAGCATTAGTATTATAATTAGCATTATCATTATAATTAGCATTAGAATTTGAATTAGCATTAGAATTAAAATTAGTTGTTTCACTAGGCGGGTTCGCTTGATGATCTTGATGATCTTGATGATCTTGATGATCTTGATGATCTTGATGATCTTGATGGTTTTGTTTTTTTGTTTATTTAAGATTTTTTTATTTAAGATTTTTTTTATTTAATCTTTTTTTTTATTTAAGATTTTTTTTATTTAAGATTTAGTAATTAAAATGAATCAAAACTCCTATAGGGGGTATTCTTTCTTTAATTCAACTGAAACCTTCTAATAAACCTGAAAACAAAACTCTTATATAGGGGGGTATTTTCCTTTAATAAAGGTGTATTATTTTCAGCTTTAATAAAGGTCTATTCTTTTAATAAAGGCCCAAGGCTTTCTAAGATGACTCAACTTCTTTTTAAGTTGACATCTTAGGCAGAAGAAAGAGACTGTGAGCACGTACTAGTCGGACGTGGTTATAGTCGATTACGAGAGTAGGCCGAGGTAAGGTACGTAAGTACCTGTACCTCTGGCAGTACCGTGTTGTAACGAACATGGTGACCTTGATTAAGGCGGGTTCGTAAGCGTTGAGCCTTACACGTCATGAACGCTCGCGATTAGTTACGCGGCCCTCCAGTTAATGGGAGGTGATAGTGAAGTGGTTGACCCAGATGTACATCGTGGGGTTCAAGTCCCTTACACTTGCTCAGGAATCTGCGTTGGCCTTACAGGCGACGCCAATTAGATTCGAAGGTCTGCGAACCTTCCGTCCTCGTGCTCCTAACTCTCTGTTAATTGTGATATAGATACTCGTCGAGCGGACTAAGTCGCCTTCATCTCTGGAAGTGATGTATGTGCGATCTGGGCCTAATGGCACTGGGTCGTGCTTGCGATAGGTACGACCCCGCCCCCTACTTAAAGTTTTTAGTAGGTGGGAACCCCTTGGTCCGGAGAGGGGCAAAGATTCTCGTGTCTAACACGGTTTCGGGGCCCTAGCCTTAGAAAGACTGGCAGGTTTTCGGGGTAGGGGTATAGGCCTTAATCCAAAATAATTGTGTGGGAGCGCTACTGAAAGCCTAGTCGGAAAGAAACCTTCGCCAAAGTAACTCCACCTTCCTTCTCGGTAGAAGTGTTTTGTCCGACTCCACTAATAGTAAGAACTGGGTTAAAACGTCGAATGGTTAATCCTGGGTTAGATGTGTCGGAAGACCTAGCTAAAAAGATTAACAATAGACTTCTGGTTCGTAAAGAAAAGCCTTTAAGTGATTTTGAAAAGATCGGATGTGCGAGCTATGCTCAATCTATTCCGGATCTGGACAAAATATGCTCTTCGGATCGCTTGTCGCACTTACTGGCTGAAGACTTGGAACTGCGCTCTAGTGCTAACAAAGTTGCTAATAAAGGGGGGTGGTTCACAAAATAAAAAACAAAACAATCAAAGTAAAGGAAAAAATAGTAAAGGTGGTAATAATAAGGGTACCAAAGGTGGTACCAAAGGAAAAAAATTAAACCTGACTCTAGAAATGAGTCAACTAACTCTTAGGTTTCAATAAAACGAACCTGCCTAAGGGAAAGAGCTGTATGATGGGAGACTATCACGTACAGTTCGTGAGAACAGGAGGAAAGTCGAAAGGCTGGCTTCTTTGTTTCATC